AGATAAATCTCCATCAACTGCACTCCGTTTTCACTCCGGGCGCAAGGGCTCCCTAGCGGTCGAGTAGATAAATCTCCTCGGTCGCAGGATAAATGGTTGGGTATGGCTACGCGAGAGGTAATGAGGTTCACACAACCAACGGAAGTGGGCCCGCTATCGCGGGAGGGAGAATGCTGCTAAGACCAATAGCGAGACCAGCGGACGAATCGCTACACCTGAAGAAGGATCATGCGAGTCATCAACGGTTCCTCTCTTTCCTCAAGTATAGCATAGCACGACTCCCACGACCAGACTACGAACGAAGAACCAAGAAACAGGCTTTTTCCTCATTATGAGAAATTAATATAAAGGATATCAGCATCAATCAGACTTCTTCGTGACAGGAAGGGCTGGAGCGGATGAGCAGTAGTGAGAACTTCATAGAGGAATAAGGTGACTTCATCCAGGATTCAGCCCAGTCGTGTAATCACCTGGAGTCTCCTTGTGTCGGTCGGGTAGAGGCAAGGCAGGTCTTGCTGAGAAGGGAAAATGACATAGCGGGCAGCATGCGTTCAGAATGAAAAAAGAAAGCAGAGAGGGGAAAGCCCGAAAAAGGAGATTTATCGAGTCGATCGAGGATATTTATTTACACGGGTCGACTCCAATCACAGTAGTCTGGGAAAGAGACGTAACGTGAGTGATAAAAGACGTAACGTAAATGCAGTTGATGGGAGATGTAACGGAGTGAGGAGATTTATCTACTCGACCGCTAGGAAAGAGACGTAACGTGCTTTAATATCTTGTAACGGAGTGCGGGAGACGTAACGTTATGTGGAGATTTATCTGCGTAGTTAGTCACTCGACCGAGTTTACGAGGTCGAGGTGGGAGACGTAACGGAGTTCTAAAGAACGGAGTGCAGTTGATGGAAGACGTAACGTGAATAAATTGATGGAAGACGTAACGTGAATACAATTGAGCTATTAAAGGATATTAAGGAAGCTCTTACGAGGAGTGAAGTCTTCCTAGATGTTAAGTTGTCCTGGAAGTTAAAGAGAGCTCTTACGAGGAGTGATAAAAGACGTAACGTAAATTTAACCTATTAAAGGAGATTAAGGAACCTCTTATGAGAAGTGAAGTCGTCCTGGATGTTAGGAGACCTAGATGTTAAGTTGCGCAGGATGTTATAGGGACTCGAGCTGCGATCCTCGACCTCGTAAACTCGGTCGAGCAGATAAATCTCCTACGTAGATAAATCTCCTGCCCCACCAGAAGTTTAAGTAACGGGAGTAGAGTCGACCTAGATGTTAATGAGACCTCTTTAAGGTTAAGGATATTAAGGAACCTCTTATGAGGAGTGATAAAAGACGTAACGTAAATTTAACCTATTAAAGGAGATTAAGGAACCTCTTATGAGAAGTGCGGGAGATGTAACGTTATACAATCGATGGGAGATGTAACGGAGTGCGGGAGACGTAACGTTATGTGGGAGACGTAATGTAATGATAAAAGACGTAACGTAAATGAGGAAGACGTAACGTAAATACAGTTGATCTAGTAGATATTAAGGGAACCTCTTATGAGAAGTGCGGAAGATGTAACGGAGTGAAATCGACCTAGATGTTAAGGAGACCTAGATGCTAAGGAGATCTATTAGATATTAAGGAACCTCTTATGAGAAGTGCGGGAGATGTAAATACAATCGAGCTATTAAAGGATATTAAGGAACCTATTATAGAAAGTGAAATCGACCTAGATGTTAAGGAGACCGGGATGTTAGGAGACCTAGATGTTAATGAGATGGGAGATGCAACGGAGTGTAATCGACCCGGATATTAAGGAACCTCTTATGAGGAGTGATAAAAGACGTAACGTAAATTTAACCTATTAAAGGAGATTAAGGAACCTCTTATGAGAAGTGAAGTCGTCCTGGATGTTAGGAGACCTCTTAAAGGATGTTAGGAGACCTCTTAAAAGATGTTAAGTTGAACTGGATGTTATAGGGACTCGACCGTACCCTTGGGCCAACGTTTAAGTAACGTAAATGCAGTTGACCTATACTAGTTAAATACACCTCTTACGAGGAGTGAAGTCGACCTAGATGTTAATGAGATGGGAGATGTAACGGAGTGTAATCGACCCGGATATTAAGGAACCTCTTATGAGGAGTGATAAAAGACGTAACGTAAATACAGTTAATTAAAGGATATTAAGGAACCTCTTATGAGAAGTGCGGGAGATGTAACCTTATACAATCGAGCTATTAAAGGAAGTTAAAGAGAGCTCCTACGAGGAGTGCGGGAGACGTAACGTTATGTGGAGATTTATCTGCTCGTGCGCCAGCACGAGGACCTTGACGGGACTCGACCGTTAGGGAGAGGGAGTTTAAGTAATGTAATGAAGTCGACCTAGATGTTAATGAGACCTCTTAAAGGATGTTAAAGAGAACTCAAGAGTAGTGAAGTCGACCTCTTAAAGGATGTTAGGAGATGGAGATTTATCTGCATCCTACCCTACCAAACTACTCCACTCGAGAGCATTTATGCGATCGAGGCGGGAGACGGAACGGAGTGTACACGGAGTGCAGTTGACCTCGGATGTTATAGGGACTCGACCGTACGGGAGCCCTTGCGCCCGTGTAATCGACCTCTTAAAAGATGTTAAGGAGACCTGGATGTTAGGAGAGCTCTTAAAGGATATTAGGAGATGGAGATTTATCTGCGTCCTACCCTACCAAACTACTCCACTCGAGAGCATTTATGCGATCGAGGCGGGAGACGGAACGGAGTGTACACGGAGTGCAGTTGATGGAAGACGTAACGTGAATAAATTGATGGGAGATGTAACGGAGTGCGGGAGACGTAACGTGAATGCAGTTAATCTCTTAAGTTAAAGAGAGCTCTTACGAGGAGTGATAAAAGACGTAACGTAAATTTAACCTATTAAAGGAAATTAATGAACCTATTATAGAAAGTGCGGGAGATGTAACGTTATACAATCGACCTATTAAAGGATATTAAGGAACCTCTTACGAGGCTTTACATCTTGTAACGGAGTGAAATCGACCTAGATGTTAAGGAGACCTAGATGTTAAGGAGACCTGGATGTTAGTAGACCTAGATCTTTCCGTTAAAGAGACCCGGAAGTTAAAGAGAGCTCTTACGAGGAGTGATAAAAGACGTAACGTAAAGTTAACCTATTAAAGGATATTAAGGAAGCTCTTATGAGAAGTGCGGGAGATGTAAATACAATCGAGCTATTAAAGGATATTAAGGAACCTATTATAGAAAGTGAAATCGACCTAGATGTTAAGGAGACCGGGATGTTAGGAGATGGGAGATGTAACGGAGTGCAATCGACCTCTTAAAAGATGTTAAGTTGCGCAGGATGTTATAGGGACTCGACCGTACGGGAGCCCTTGCGCCCGTGTAATCGACCTCTTAAAAGATGTTTAGGAGACCTGGATGTTAGGAGACCTAGATGTTAAAGAGACCTAGATGCTGAAGGATCCTGGATGTTATGTTAGGAGACCTCTTTAAGGATGTTAAGGAGACCTGGATGTTCCTACCCCACCAAAGCCGCTCGACTCCCTTTCAGGTCCTCGATCTCGTAAACTCGATCGAGTCACTAAAGTGCCTACGCAGATAAATCTCCACACTCCCGTTACGTCTCCCACCACGGGCTAGGCCCATTACTTAAACAATAGTCTTCGCAATCGCTCGAGTCTCGTCAGGTCCTCGTGCTATCGCACGAGCAGATAAATCTCCTATTGTCTCCCCGGCGGCGGGAAGTCTTTGATTCTGCTTCCTCCCGGGCATGCTTCCCAATTCGAAACTCTGTTGTCGCGAACAAACTTCCTGACCTCCTTGAGTCCAAAATCATGTAATGGGCTCCATTAGGAGAATCTTCTCATGTCTTATCTTCCTGAGCAACATCCACCTCTCGTTCGATAGCCCTATAGTCTCCCCGCGTGAAGTCTTTGATTCTTATAGTCTGGTGGGGTAGGCCAATAGAAATTCTATTCTCGCGATTTCACTGCGGTAGTTAGGAGTTAGAAAGATTCTGACAAAAGGGTAAGCATCCCTTACTTCCAAAATGACAAGAATAAACTTTTAGTAAACGGGAGCCGATGCCGATTCCAGCTCTTACCCGACAAAAGAGAAGCCTTGTCTAGCTTATGCATTTGGGACCTACCTTCTTCCTGCTCTTACCCTACTAAAGGAAATGAAGTAGCTTGGCTAGCTTCTACTATTGGGACCTACCTTGGCTAGCTTCTCCTATTATCCATCGACTGGTCTTCAACATCCACCTGAGGTGACCTTGACCCTCGATATCCCAATTGCCCCTGCGGGCTATTTTCTTACTCCCGCTTCCCCAACCATGTTATGTTGTCTCCTCTTCTCCATTCTCTCCTGGCGGACCTCTTTCTTGATCCCGCTCGAGACTGAAATCATATCTCTATCTCCTCTACGTATCTCTCTCTATCCTCTACATTGCCTTCATTCACCACTTTCTTCTACCTCTCCTCGGGCCTATCTAAGTTATGTTGCAAAACCCCCTAAGCAACGTTCTTACGTTCTGTTGTAAAACCAAACCTCTTCTTAGACCGCTTTAGCTCGCTACCAACATCGAGTTATTTTATTTCGAGGGTAGGCGCGAGGGCTTCGCTATCGCTCTTCGATAGTTCTTTAAGAGGTCTCTTTTAAGAGGTCGACTCCATTACTTAAACAGTAGTCTGGGCCTACCCCGCCAAACTACGACGTAACTTAATATCTTGTAACGGAGTGCGGGAGACGTAACGTTATGTGGAGATTTATCTGCTCGTGCGTTAGCACGAGGAGATTTATCGGCGTAGGAGATTTATCTACTCGAGCGCATTTATGCGATCGAGGCGGGAGACGGAACGGAGTGTACACGGAGTGCAGTTGATGGAAGACGTAACGTGAATAAATTGACCTATTAAAGGAAGTTAAAGAGAGCTCTTACGAGGAGTGAAGTCTTCCTAGATGTTAAGTTGCGCAGGATGTTACGGGGACTCGACCGTACGACGGCGGGGCCAACGTTTAAGTAATGTAATGAAGTCGACCTAGATGTTAATGAGATGGGAGATGTAACGGAGTGTAATCGACCCGGATATTAAGGAACCTCTTATGAGGAGTGATAAAAGACGTAACGTAAATTTAACCTATTAAAGGATATTAAGGAACCTCTTATGAGAAGTGAAGTCGTCCTGGATGTTAGGAGAGCTCTTAAAGGATGTTAGGAGACCTAGATGTTAAGGAGACCTGGATGTTAAGGAGATTTATCTAATAGTACTCGACCGAAAGAGACGTAACGTGCTTTAATATCTTGTAACGGAGTGCGGGAGACGTAACGTAATGATAAAAGACGTAACGTAAATGCAGTTGATCTATTAGATATTAAGGAACCTCTTATGAGAAGTGCGGGAGATGTAACGTTATACAATCGATGGGAGATGTAACGGAGTGTAATCGACCCGGATATTAAGGAACCTCTTATGAGAAGTGAAGTCGTCCTGGATGTTAGGAGACCTCTTAAAGGATGTTAGGAGATGGGAGATGCAACGGAGTGCGGGAGACGTAATGTAATGAAGTCGACCTAGATGTTAATGAGACCTCTTTAAGGATATTAAGGAACCTCTTATGAGGCTTTAATATCTTGTAACGGAGTGCGGGAGACGTAACGTTATGCAATCGACCTTTTTAAGGATATTAAGGAACCTCTTATGAGGAGTGAAGTCGACCTCTTAAAGGATGTTAGGAGACCTAGATGTTAAGTCGACCTGGATGTTAGGAGACCTCTTAAAAGATGTTAAGGAGACCGGGATGTTAGGAGATGGAGATTTATCTGCGCCCTACCCTACCAAACTACTCCACTCGAGAGCATTTATGCGATCGAGGCGGGAGACGGAACGGAGTGTACACGGAGTGCAGTTGATGGAAGACGTAACGTGAATACAACTGACCTATTAAAGGATGTTAAAGAGAGCTCTTACGAGGAGTGATAAAAGACGTAACGTAAATATAGTTAATTAAAGGATATTAAGGAAGCTCTTATGAGAAGTGCGGGAGATGTAACGTTATACAACCGATGGAAGACGTAACGTGAATATAATTGAGCTATTAAAGGAAAGAGAGCTCTTACGAGGAGTGAAGTCTTCCTAGATGTTAAGTTGCCCTGGATATTAAGGAACCTCCTACGAGGAGTGAAATCGACCTAGATGTTAAGGAGACCTGGATGTTAGGAGATGGGAGATGTAACGGAGTGCAATCGACCTCTTAAAAGATGTTAAGTTGCGCTAGATGTTACAGGGACTCGACCGTACGGGAGCCCTTGCGCCCGTGCAATCGACCTCTTAAAAGATGTTAATGAGACCTAGATGTTAAGGAGACCTGGATGTTACGGGGATTTATCTACTCGATCTCCTGGATCGAGGATCGCAGCTCGAGTCCCGTCATAAAGAGTTTGGTGGGGTAGGCGATCCCCCGGATCGAGGTGCGGAGCACACGAAGGAAGACGTAACGTGCTTTAATATCTTGTAACGGAGTGCGGGAGACGTAACGTAATGATAAAAGACGTAACGTAAATGAGGAAGACGTAACGTAAATACAGTTGATCTATTAGATATTAAGGAAACCTCTTATGAGGAGTGCGGGAGATGTAACGGAGTGAAATCGACCTAGATGTTAAGGAGACCTAGATGCTAAGGAGATCTATTAGATATTAAGGAACCTCTTATGAGAAGTGCGGGAGATGTAACGGAGTGAAATCGACCTAGATGTTAAGGAGACCGGGATGTTAGGAGACCTAGATGTTAATGAGACCTAGATGTTAAGAAGACCGGCTGTTATTCAATTAGTGGTTTGCTCCCTATCAGTTTTGTCTAAAGCCTCGCTACCTTTCAGGTAGCAGCCTCCGGCCCTGAAAAGTGCTTTCGCACGAGCAGATAAATCTCCACACTCACGTTACTTAAACGTCCTACCCTACCAAACTACTCCTGCTACCGCACCGTGGGGGTCGCGATCCTCGTAACATCTAGGTCTCCTAAACATCTTTTAAGAGGTCGATTGCACGGGCGCAAGGGCTCCCGTACGGTCGAGTCCCTGTAACATCTAGCGCAACTTAACATCTTTTAAGAGGTCGATTGCACTCCGTTACATCTCCCATCTCCTAACATCCAGGTCTCCTTAACATCTAGGTCGATTTCACTCCTCGTAGGAGGTTCCTTAATATCCAGGGCAACTTAACATCTAGGAAGACTTCACTCCTCGTAAGAGCTCTCTTTCCTTTAATAGCTCAATTATATTCACGTTACGTCTTCCATCGGTTGTATAACGTTACATCTCCCGCACTTCTCATAAGAGCTTCCTTAATATCCTTTAATTAACTATATTTACGTTACGTCTTTTATCACTCCTCGTAAGAGCTCTCTTTAACATCCTTTAATAGGTCAGTTGTATTCACGTTACGTCTTCCATCAACTGCACTCCGTGTACACTCCGTTCCGTCTCCCGCCTCGATCGCATAAATGCTCTCGAGTGGAGTAGTTTGGTAGGGTAGGGCGCAGATAAATCTCCATCTCCTAACATCCAGGACGACTTCACTTCTCATAAGAGGTTCCTTAATTTCCTTTAATAGGTTAAATTTACGTTACGTCTTTTATCACTCCTCGTAAGAGCTCTCTTTAACTAGTATAGGTTAACTTCACGTTACATCTCCCGCACTCACGTTACGTCTCTTTCCTTGCAGGTCGAGTAGATAAATCCCCTTTAGCTGCTACCTGAAAGGTAGCGATAGACAAAAACCGCTAGGTAGCGAACCCGAAGGAGAGTTGGTCGAGTCCCGTCAGCCATACCCAACCATAATAGTTTGGTGGGTCAGTAACATCCGGGTCGACTTCACTAACGTTACGTCTCTTTCCGATCCCCTGGATCGAGGTGCGGAGCACACGAAGGAAGACGTAACGTGCTTTAATATCTTGTAACGGAGTGCGGGAGACGTAACGTAATGATAAAAGACGTAACGTAAATGAGGAAGACGTAACGTAAATACAGTTGATCTATTAGATATTAAGGAAACCTCTTATGAGGAGTGCGGGAGATGTAACGGAGTGAAATCGACCTAGATGTTAAGGAGACCTAGATGCTAAGGAGATCTATTAGATATTAAGGAACCTCTTATGAGAAGTGCGGGAGATGTAACGGAGTGAAATCGACCTAGATGTTAAGGAGACCGGGATGTTAGGAGACCTAGATGTTAATGAGACCTAGATGTTAAGAAGACCGGCTGTTATTCAATTAGTGGTTTGCTCCCTATCAGTTTTGTCTAAAGCCTCGCTACCTTTCAGGTAGCAGCCTCCGGCCCTGAAAAGTGCTTTCGCACGAGTAGATAAATCTCCTTCTAAAGCCTTGGGGTAGGGTCCCAACCAATGGAACCATCCGTACTACTCTCCCTGTTTGTATACGACCAAGCATCGCTCATGACAGAGGTATCTCCCCTGGGGTGGTACCATACTATTCGATCTTGACTTCTTCGGCTTTCTTACAAACATGAAAAGTGGCTCTGTTTCGATACCAAAAAAAACCACAAAATTATTCCCATTGTCTTGTTCTGATATTAAGGAAGCAAATCATACATATTCTGATTATGGGAACGCTAAAAAAGAACATGTGAGAGGACCATCCTGTTTGTTGCAGACCTATGGAACTACGCCACTGACAAGTTTCGATCCTGCGCGATGAGCAGGGCTTGAGACCGCGGGACGAGTGCTCAGTCTTACCGTTAGGGGGTCCACCCGATAGAACCCGCTCCGATGTCTTTCTTTCAAAAAATCGAAGTCTCGAATCGAAAACCGGTTACAACCCTCGGAATCGTCTTGAACTTGATTCTGATTTTATATCTCGACACTCCTGAACTTGACCCTTGCGGACTATTCAAGAAAGAAGATAGATACGTATGGCTCCTATTCTGAGAGATGATAGAACAGACGATTTCGCTTTACTTCCAGGTTCGCTATAGCTTTAATTTCTTCTTTCTGAATGCGAGTCTACGAATAGACATTAAGCTCTCGCGTCGTTAGAAGAACCTAAGGGGATCCAGCTCCCTCGGCCTTTGGCGATTCCAATCCATTCGAATCTATGATCTTATTTTAAGAAATTCCCCGCTCGTCCATCTTATTGAGATTCCCTGCGGCAGATGCTGAGAAAAACGACCAGAAGCGAGGAGAACTTGACTTACGCTCCGCTCTGAAGCTCTAGATTAGAATACAGACTTGAGACAGAGGATTGGTCAGACACATGAAGCTACGGACTTCATGAAGCTTGGGAGGACCCATAGGGCTCAGTCTTACCTGGTCCAGCCACCGGAGGATAAATCTAGCCTGATCCTTCCGTGATCCTATCATCGAGAAAAAAAGGGAAGCGGAAAATGCATCCGGAAGTACGCTGCACGAGTGTCCCATCGATCGAAACCCAAAGACGGACGATTTCTGATTTGAGAGCTTGCTCACGAACTCCCTGAGGCCTATTACAAGCCAACTCCGATATCCAATTATCCTCTCGTTACGCGAATATGATCCGCGCTCGAGATTGAGAGTTCTTCCTCCTCTTGCTGTGGAAAATGATTCCCAGCACTTAAAGGATATTATACCCGCCTACCCAACCAAAAAAGGTAACTTTCCTCATCCTTGGAAACTTCTGCGAATGGAGGTCCGAAGGTGCGAAGCAGCTCGACCGAGTAGAGAAATCTCCACACTCCGTTACGTCTCTTTCCCAGACTATTGTTTAAGTAACGTTGTGCAGTCGACCCGACCTACCCCACCACACTACTTTTTTTATCCTCGGTCCCGCCCCGACCGGACCGCAAATCATTGAAGAAGATTCAATGAGTCTGAAATAGCTTTGCCCCGCATTTGAATAGCTCAGTTCCGATCGAAAAATTGCAATTCCCACCAATTTCTCAATCCCCAACCTTCATAGACCAACGGGAGAGGTATCATGTCACACCGTCGAGACGAGTTCCACCGCCCCGCCAACGAAGATAAAAAGGGAAGACCAATGGAGAGACGAAGTCTTCGTTATGAATTCGTGATGGTGGCATCAGCCACTCGTAAACGCTAAACGGACTTTAATAGGTACCCTCTGGGTCTTCGAACGCATCGGCGAGGCAGAGGCGAAGCAGGAAACCGGGGCGGATCCTTGCCTGCGAGAGAAGAAAAAACTATGGAAGAGGAGATTTATCTACTCGGTCGAGTCATACCTACAGACCTCGCGTTCCACCCTAAATAGTTTGGTGGGGTAGGCCTTTCTATACTATAGGCAATTACTTGATCATCCCTCGAACTACACGGACCACTAGCATCGAAAGGTAGACCAAAAGTTCTACCAAGAGGAGATTTAAACGCTTACTTCAGGAACGAAGAGACTGCTGTCAAGGATAATAAAAAAAGGTGTCTCCTTAGAAAAAATTCCCTTCATACGCTCCCTTATACGAGACCAGAAAGATAAAAAAAAACGACCAATGGAACTAAAAAACCAAAGTAGTAAGGGGATATGGTTGCTTCAGGAACGAATGCTGTCAAAACAAAGATGAATCAGGCTTAGTCAGGCTTAGAATTAATTTACTTCGCCAGAATACTACGCGCCCCTGTCCGGTCATATGATTAAGCATCGTGAGAAAAAGGTGTGTAGACGTTAGCTCTAGTGACGAAGAGTCTGACCTATACACGTAAGGGGAAGAACTGACTCCCCTGCTGGGGTTGGGTTTGGCTAGGAAAGAGACGGAACGGGAAACAGCCTACCCCAAGGAGATTTATCTGCTCGATCTTACGATCTCCCTTAACATCCTTAAAGAGGTTTCCTAACATCCAGGTTCCTATAACATCTAGGTCTCTTTAACATCTAGGTCAACTACACTCCTCGTAAGAGGTTTTCTATCCTTTAAGAGGTCGATTTCACTCCGTTACATCTCCCATCAACTTCACTCACGTTACGTCTCTTTCCTTGCTTCCTCACTTACGATCGAGCGGAGTTCATCTTCGGGGCTGTCTTTTTTTTTTTTTTTAGTAAATTAAATTATATTCGATCTATCCAACTTCTTAGGCGGGGACAGGATTTGAACCTGGATCTTCAGATCATGAGCCTGATGAGTTACCCGTTACTCTACCCCGCTTCTTCTTCGCGTCTCTCGCCAAGGGCTCGCTGATATGATCTCTTACGACTGGAGGAGCGCGCCTCAGAATCACATGGCGGGTGCGTTACTTTAAGAGGTCAACTTTAAGAGGAAAACTTAACATCTTTTAAGAGGTCTCATTAACAGAAAAACTTAACATGCTTTAAGAGTTCTCTTTAACATCTAGGTCAACTTCACTCCTCGTAAGAGGTCTCTTTAACATCCTTTAAGAGATTAACTGCATTCACGTTACGTCTCCCGCACGGGCGCAAGGGCTCCCGTACGGTCGAGTCCCTATAACATCCTGCGCAACTTAACATCTTTTAAGAGGTCGATTGCACTCCGTTACATCTCCCATCTCCTAACATCCCGGTCTCCTTAACATCTAGGTCGATTTCACTTTCTATAATAGGTTCCTTAATATCCTTTAATAGCTCGATTGTATTTACATCTCCCGCACTTCTCATAAGAGCTTCCTTAATATCCTTTAATAGGTTAACTTTACGTTACGTCTTTTATCACTCCTCGTAAGAGCTCTCTTTAACTTCCGGGTCTCTTTAACGGAAAGATCTAGGTCTACTAACATCCAGGTCTCCTTAACATCTAGGTCTCCTTAACATCTAGGTCGATTTCACTCCGTTACAAGATGTAAAGCCTCGTAAGAGGTTCCTTAATATCCTTTAATAGGTCGATTGTATAACGTTACATCTCCCGCACTTTCTATAATAGGTTCATTAATTTCCTTTAATAGGTTAAATTTACGTTACGTCTTTTATCACTCCTCGTAAGAGCTCTCTTTAACTTAAGAGATTAACTGCATTCACGTTACGTCTCCCGCACTCCGTTACATCTCCCATCAATTTATTCACGTTACGTCTTCCATCAACTGCACTCCGTGTACACTCCGTTCCGTCTCCCGCCTCGATCGCATAAATGCTCTCGAGTGGAGTAGTTTGGTAGGGTAGGGCGCAGATAAATCTCCATCTCCTAACATCCAGGTTCCTATAACATCTAGGTCTCTTTAACATCTAGGTCAACTTCACTCCTCGTAAGAGGTTTCTTTAACATCTTTTAAGAGGTCTCATTAACATCTGGGTCGACTGCATTACGTTACTTAAACTCCCTCTTCGCTAGCGCTCGAGTCCCCGTAACATCCGAGGTCAACTGCACTCCGTGTACACTCCGTTCCGTCTCCCGCCTCGATCGCATAAATGCGCTCGAGTAGATAAATCTCCTACGCCGATAAATCTCCTCGTGCTAACGCACGAGCAGATAAATCTCCTCACTCCGTTACATCTCCCATCAGGTTAACTGCATTCACGTTACGTCTCCCGCACTCCGTTACATCTCCCGCACTTCTCGTAAGAGGTCTTTTTAACATCCTTTAAGAGGTCTCATTAACCTTAAATTAAAATCTAGGTCGACTTAACATCTAGGTCGATTACACGGGTGCAAGGGCTCCTTGTCAGTCGAGTTGCTCCAGATTCTTTCCGGGCTTGTACCATGTCTCCCGAACAATCTCAGTACATATGGCGCAAGACGATTCCACATATCGAGGTCGGAATGGGATCGGGTGTTTTCACGTCTCACCGTAGTGCCCGGTTTGTCTTTCTTTCCCAGTGATGAACAAGAAAGAAGAGAAATTCGTTGAATCGATCCAAGGTCCGCCTACCCCACCAGACTATCTCGACCAACGCCTACCCCACCAAACTATTGAAATCTACTCGACCAAAGGTCGAGGACCAACTAGGTCTCCTTTAAGAGGTCGACTGCACGGGCGCAAGGGCTCCCTTACGGCCGAGTCCCTAAAGGTACTCGTGCTAACGCACGAGGCACGGAGTCCACACTCCGTTACTTAAACTCCCTCGACCTAAAGGTCTTCGGTATAATTCATTTCTTAAATTCCCATTTCTGAGAATCGATCATTCTCTTAAGATATTTCGATCCGCGAAAATGAGAAGAGAATGAGAACGAGAATGAGGATTGTCGACTAACATCCAGGTCGACTTCACTCACTCGTAAGAGGTCGACTGCACACACTGCGTTACTTAAACAATAGTATAGTCTGGTGGGGTAGGAACATCCAGGTCTCCTTAACATCTAGGTCTCATTAACATCTAGGTCTCCTAACATCCCGGACGACTTCACTTCTCATAAGAGGTTCCTTAATATCTAATAGATCAACTGCATTTACGTTACGTCTTTTATCATTACGTTACTTAAACATCTGGTGGGGCAGGAGATTTATCTGCTCGACCGCTAGGTCGAGGATCGCAAGCTCGAAGGGTAGGCGCAAGGGCTCCCTTCGGTCGAGCTATTTCATCCCTATAACATCCTGCGCAACTTAACATCTAGGTCTCCTAACATCCAGGTCGACTTAACATCTAGGTCGATTTCACTCCGTTACAAGATATTAAAGCCTCATAAGAGGTTCCTTAATATCCTTAAAGAGGTCTCATTAACATCTAGGTCTCCTTAACATCTAGGTCGATTTCACTCCGTTACAAGATGTAAAGCCTCGTAAGAGCTCTATTTAACTAGTATAGCTCAACTGCATTTACGTTACGTCTCCCACATAACGTTACGTCTCCCGCACTCCTCGTAAGAGTTTCCTTAATATCCGGGTCGATTACACTCCGTTACATCTCCCATCGATTGTATTTACATCTCCCGCACTCCGTTACAAGATATAAAGGCACGTTACGTCTTTTATCATTACGTTACTTAAACTTCTGGTGGGGAAAGAGACGCAACGGCAGTGATAAAAGACGTAACGTAAATGCAGTTGATCCATTAGATATTAAGGAACCTCTTATGAGAAGTGCGGGAGATGTAAATACAATCGATGGGAGATGTAACGGAGTGTAATCGACCCGGATATTAAGGAAACTCTTACGAGGAGTGCGGGAGACGTAACGTTATGTGGGAGACGTAACGTAAATGCAGTTGAGCTATACTAGTTAAATAGAGCTCTTACGAGGCTTTACATCTTGTAACGGAGTGAAATCGACCTAGATGTTAAGGAGACCTAGATGTTAATGAGACCTCTTTAAGGATATTAAGGAACCTCTTATGAGGCTTTAATATCTTGTAACGGAGTGAAATCGACCTAGATGTTAAGTCGACCTGGATGTTAGGAGACCTAGATGTTAAGGAGACCGGGATGTTAGGAGACCTAGATGTTTAGGAGACTTGGATGTTAGGAGACCTGGATGTTAAGGAGATTTATCTAATAGTACTCGATCTCATAGATCGAGGATCGCAGCTCGAGTCCCGTCAAGGTCCTCGATCCAGGAGATCGAGTAGATAAATCTCCACATAACGTTACATCTCCCGCACTCACGTTACGTCTCTTTCCTTTGGTCGAGCAGATAAATCTCCACACTCCCGTTCCGTATCTTTCCTTTGGTCGAGTAGATAAATCTCCTCGGTAGCAGGACCCTCTTGACATAAGGATCTTTCTTCTCTCCGGGAACAAAGTTAGGGCCCATGATCCTAACCTTCATACCAGTTGCTACCAGCAAACACCAAAGGCAAAGAACCTACCCTTGTCAGATGCAGGGTTTCGAAAGATAAAGCATCAAAGGTTGGGATCACAGTTTATGATGGCATTGGGCATATATATACCATCCATTGGCCCTTCATACAAGTTCTCAACACGTCTGAGCCTTTGCTGGAGATGTGATAGATCTTCGAGCAGTACTAGCAGTAAGCGAAGTGGGATTTTTTCGATTAGAACCTTGTAGGCTCGAGCGAGGTCAGAGGAGAAGAGGAATAAATCGTATCCCAGGTAGGAAGTTATCCAGGATTAAAACTGCGTAACGATAAATACTTTGATGACTATGAAGAGTGAAAAAGGAAAAGAATCCTTGCGGAGTAGACGATTACACTTGATCCGCATCTCCCCCTTTATCTCATCTATAAAGCACTTAACTGACTATACCTTTCTCACCCTTGCTAAAGTTGGTGCGGCTGATTCTGCTATCTGCTTCGGCTTCATAGGTGGGGTAGGCCCTCGTAGGAGGTCGACTGCACAACGTTACGTCACTTTCCATCTCCCACCCTCTGTAAGGGAGGCACTATGGGTGGAGAAAAGAATGCGACATCTACATGTCGGACCTTGCCAGTGAATTGAAACGGCCCTTCTATGGGTAAGGTCAAGCATCTTTGATTGAGAAGGAGCGAGTATGGAAGTCGAAAGGCGCATGCGTTTGAACATACATCCCCAATTCCGTCTAGCTTTCTACCAGAAAGACAACGCATGAAATCCAGATAATAGAAGTCTCACAACCAGAGTCAAATCAAAAAACTAGATAATAATACCCTAGTACCTCGAGAGACTCAAGTCCAAGGCCTTTTTTGGAAGGGAGTTTGAGGAAGCCCGAGAACGGAGGCAGGAAATTGGCTCGACTGATGGTGGAGATTTATCTGCTCCCCACCAGACTACGTCGACCTCTTACGAGTTGTGCAGTCGATGGGAGATGTAACGGAGTGTACACGGAGTGTGGAGATTTATCTACTCGATCTCCTAGATCGAGGACCTGACGGGACTCGACCGTAAGGGAGAGGGAGATTAGGAGTAGAGTCGACCTCCTAAAGGAGACCTCTTAAAGAACGAGTTGTGCAGTCGACCTCTTAAGGAAGTAACTCGACCGATAGGGAGCCCTTGCGCCTGAAGACCGACAGAGTAAGAGGAAGCTCCGATGGAGCAATCCGATAGCGTAGACAAGCTCCGCCGTAGGAAGTTTTCCATTATGGTGAAGACCAAAAATCTTCCAGACCGAGATGATGGTATCGGATGCCCCGAAAGGTATTCAATAGACCGCAGATAGAGGGAATTTGGATGTAAGAGAGCTCCGTATAGTATATTTACTCTGGGTATTTGAGAATGATTGGAAAGCTAAAGAATCAGGGATACCGAGCTAGCTACATTTATCCTTTTTTTTTAACTGACCGGCAAGAGGAAGTATGATATGAAGTGTGGAAATCATTTGCGGGGAGGTGCTCCTTCGGCGGGCGAGACATTCTAGGAGTTTCGCGACCGTCTCTAGGATCGTAGTAGGGGTCCTACACAATATCTCGCTCGTTACGCTAGAGCTTACAGGTCCAATGTATCTAATCGAACCCAAAACTTGAGCTGACTTATTAAAAGTGAATCACCCAAACCCTACGTCTATCCCAGCAAAGGTTAAAACGTTCTCGCGAGAAGCTATAAATTATTGAGCTCCTTACTTAACCAGAAGCAGATCTATCTTATCTCTCTCTTCACCGTGTTCATTACGATCTACTTGAGAGTTTAGAAGAACGAAGAATTCTAAAGGTTGACCTACAATCAAATTTGAATTCAATGCAGAGATGAGATAAAGGCAATTTACTTCACCTGGATAACCTCCCTTCTAGAATTTAGGTTAGGCAATGTTCACCTGGTCTGGTTAAAACGGGAGTTGAGCATTGCTTGGAAGAATAAAAAAATTCCCTATAGGTAAGTAAGAAGTAAAAAGGATTTTCTCCCACTGAGTGTCGGTGCGTTTCAGAAGGCTAAACCAAGGTAGAGGACAATGCGCCTATCATTTCTTCTTTCTCATGCCCTACTCAACAGGGGCACGCAATGATGAGATTTATAGCACCCACCAAGAGGTTGACTCGACGGGGTAGGAAAAAGTTCCTGTTTCGGGCCGCACACGTAATGAATTATGCGATTCTTTTCTATGATTCAGCTTCATGGGATTGCAGACTTGACCTTGCGTATGGGCATTAATCTATGCTGCGAAGTCAATCTAGAGTTTCGAAGAAATCATCTACTAGCGCTCATACATATAAATCTACCCTCGAAGGTCTAACCAAAGCCTATCTCTTTTCCCAGAAAGAACCTCGAGCGTAAATAGGGGGTGTCGAAGGGCTCAGCAACGAGAGTGAAGACGAATGAGTCCTTGTCGGGCGCCCCGAGCATATGAATGACTTGTGACCGTATGATGTAGTAGTTCAGAGAGGCATTTTCCCCCATTCCGAACCCAGACCGAACTCTTTCTCCCCAACCTAATCTCGCGGGCAGGGCTTTTCATTCCCGTAACTCAACCATCCGACCCGGCGACCTATCCACCACTCAAGGCCTGGAACTCACCACCAAGGGGATAAAGCTCGACTTACCAATGATTTCCTGCTACTTCTGTCATTTATGAAGGGTCCATAGTAGATGAGAAGCTCTAGAGTTCCTAAATCAGCGCATTTAATGAAAGAAAAATCAGATTAATAAATCCTATTTCATAGTTTGACGAAGGGAGATGGAAAGAGACGTAACGTGAGTGATAAAAGACGTAACGTAAATGAGGAAGATGTAACGGAGTGAAATCGACCTAGATGTTAAGTTGACCTAGATTTAAAGGTTAAGGAGACCTCTTCAAATTTCTTTTTCTCTCATTCTCGAGGATCGAAATATCTTAAGAGAATGATCGATTCTCAGAAATGGGAATTTCTTCCTCTTAAGTCGACCTGTTAAAAGATGTTAAGGCACGTTACGTTACTTAAAGTCTCCCACACAACTAGTTCGACTCTCCTTCTTTGTTTATGGGGGTAGAGAAGTTTAAAGTATATATATATTCGACCGGCAGCAAGCGGCTGATGGAGTCGGGGTAGGGTGAGGGGGAAATGGAATATCAATGGAGAAAATAAGTCCAGGTTGACGAGCATGAATCAGCTCCACTTAGATGATTCCGGGCGCTCTTTCATTTTCCTATGGAGCTCCCCCTGTCCTTCCCATGTCGTAGTCTATACTTCAGAAGTTTCAGGTTTCATCACTACGCACTCTTCTGAGGTAGAGTATAAAGTATGGCTATTTATAGATTGAAGGTTTAAGGTAAAGGGGGCTCCTGCTCATTAGGGTAGACCACTAGTTCATAGTAAAATAGTTGATCCAGTCTTACACATGAGATTAAACCGTTATTCTATACACCATGCGCTATAGAAGGGTTCCTGGAGGAAAGCGTGTAGGTTCAAGATTGAATTTCAATTTTGGTGGAGAGTTCGAGTTTTCATGGGATCGCCTATGGGAGGGATTCGAGAGGTTTGGATTAGGAGAGGTCGCTTTAATATTACGTGAGTGAGAGTCAATTTGGTGGAAATGCCCCCAGCCATACCCAACCATTTTTCTACTTGGTATCTCATAGCATTTCCTGCTATCCAGGAGCAATTCACGGTGCGCCTCAAGTCGTTGGTCGTGTCCCGCCTCGCACCTGCTCTTGTTCCTTTTGCCCTTTTTTTTCTTCTTCAGAACATATGCACTCCGGATCTAGTTCCTGCTGTCTGGTATCGACTCATTGAGTCAGGAAGTTTCAAATGACTTTTCAGAGGAAATTGATCGCAGTAAGGTCATACTGATCTTCCTCTTGCGCGAGCAAGTCCTTAACCACTTCTGGTATAGTGAGTGCTCAAGTTCCATTCATAACTTCACCCCGTGCGGTGAATCGCCTGATGGAAGGGGAAAGCGATGGGACAACTACTTTCTACAACGTCCATTACAGGCCGGCCCTATGAGCCTTCTCCCTCTCTCTGTTCTTCCGCCATACATCGCATCATAGGAGGTCGCAGTTCTCGAGAGTCTTGTAGGAGGTCCCCTGAATCGCCCATAGAGACTTGGAGTTAAAGGCGATCCGCTGCTAGGCCTCTGCATTCTTATATGTTAGTAGAGTGGAAGACTAAAGAGGATACTCTTGGTCGACTCTCTCTTTCTTTCTAAATCCGATACCCAAAAGGGAAGAATCTAAATAGGAGGAGGAAGGCAATAATAGTTTTTCTGCTCGCCTCATTCTCTAATGAATTTTTCCTATTTCTAATAGGTCGATAGTTGAACCGACTCGAGAGAGATGATCCGCTCTAAGGAAAGACTAGTGTCTCTTTGTCTTGCTGAGCGAGAGGCTGATGTTTCCGTTGGAGCCGCTCCCGGCCTCGGTTTCAGTCCAAGAGGGGGGATCTTATTTAGCAGTAGACTTCTCTTTCTCCCACGGAGAATAAGGGATCACGGGAGCAGCAGACTCAACCTTACTAAATTTAATCGGTTATGTTGGGACGGGATGATTAAAAATGTGACTTGTTCTCTCGATTTCTCTCGATGATTGATCATCCATGGGCGAGTAGTCGTTTATGTAATTGATTTTTGATTTCGTGATTTCAGGAAAGCGCAGGAGTGCCTGACCCGAGCGTCTTGATCGTATAGGTTGGGATCGATGGACCTTGTCAGAGGTAGCAGATTCTGGTCCGACTGGCCTAGCTGCTCCGAACAAAGTTTCTTTCTATCGTGTGTCAAGTGGATTTTCAAGAGAAAGTGGAATTGCGTATTCTTCCTTCATCTTGGTCGCGTATGTAACTATTCTTCATTCAGGGCTTTGTCGTCTTTTGGGATGCACCACTGGAGAAAAGAGAGGAAGAGTAAATGACTGCTATCTGGCTCGGCTGGGCTGTATGAAGAACGTCTCGAGTAGCGAGTGTCTCCGTTATCCGCAGCGAAATATCGTAAAGGAATCAAGACTCAAGACCACCCTTCGGTCTTCCCAAAACTACTTTGCTCCGCTTTGGCTCTAGTTTGCTATTTTCGTTTGGGGACAATGTGTCCCATTTCTTCAACGAAGCATTGATTCTAAGAAATTCCGATTTCTTCATCATGTAAATGTATTAAGAGATTCGACTCTTCCCTCTGTCTCACGACCTAAAGGTCGCAGCCCGGTCCGGCTCACGACGCTACGCGCCTTGTAGAAATGGTTGGGCTTGGGTGTGTGAAAGGACTCGATCAAGGTACGGCCAGACCGGCCCATATGGGAAACTTTGCTACTGAAACACATGTGTGTAACGACTCGACCCGTAGAGGGTCTCGAGGTACGAAGACAGGGGGGCCAACCCCAACCTATGAAGATTGGGAAGCTCTCGTTCGCTTTCTACTTGTTGTCATCCCCGGGTCGAGGGAGATGCTGGATGCTCGATTGCCCAGTGATCGAGGCGAAGTAACTCGACCAACCCTTGCTTGCCGACCTCTCGTTCGAACTGCTGTAAGCCCTCTAAAACGTACTTCATTGGCCTTTGCCCTGACTTGAGGGCATATCATCTATCTCGTCTGTCCAACAAGCAATAAACGGCCCTTCGCACCTTTACTCGTTCTGTAAGAGGTCGATTGCACTTACTCGTAAGAGGTCTCCTTTAGGAGGTCGAGATAGTCTTTTAAGAGGTCGACTTTAGGGCAGCCGGATAAATCCCCAGAAAAGATATTACGATCGAGCAGAAAAATCTCCACCGTTACATCTCCCATCAACTTCACTCACCTTACGTCTCTTTCCATATTCCTCTCAGTTGCTCCGGGTTGGGATTGGGGCCCCAAGACCGATAGGAGATTTATCTGCTCGCCCGATGCCAAAGCCAACCCCGATCCCACCAATAACTCGAGCGTGGGATAAATGGTTGGGTATGGCTGCGCCTATAGGAAAATGCCCCTCCTTGAGTACTCGTTGGGAGGATGGGCATCCAGACGCGAATCCAAGGGATACCTAGATTCATACAGTTTCCGTAGGAACAGCTATCCCAGGAAGAGCGAGAAGCGACGACCTAGAATCTTCTTTTTATCCCGATTTCCACATAAAAATAGAAGCAGTTTTCAAGTATGAAAGTTGGACCGATAAGGGATATGATGATATAGGCTTTAGAAACAGAGCCACCAGTAGTAAGAGTGGAAGTGGAGAAGCAGTAGGCGGACCTCCCTTCGAACTTCTTGCTGACTGAAAGCTGAAAGTGTTGATGTATCCGTTAAGCTTTCTTTTGGAAAAACTGCATTGGGACTTAGCTAGGGTTTCATTTTGCCATAACTCAGGTAATGGCCCGGTGTGGGAAATTGGATGCTAATAGACGGGGTGGATTGCTGGAATAATCCTACTTTTTAGGAGTTCCAGACGATACCACGATATGAATTGAATCCAGATCCAGGACTAGTAAGGGGTCCTCAAGGTTCGATTCGAACAACCAGAGTTAGAGATTGTTTGGCGTGAAGGAAAGACCAAAGGTCGTGGGGAGAAGGTCGTCAGTAATTAGGTCGACTCGACAACTAGGTCGCCTTTAAGGGTCGAGGGAGTTTGTCGACTACACTACGTTTCAATCACTCCCTATACCTAAAGGCAGAGTTCCTTCGGACCTCGATCTCATAGATCTTCGGTAGTCTGGTGGGGAAAGTTAAGTAACGTGCCTTAAACTTAAACGTAGGGCCGGAGGCTGCTACCTGAAAGGTAGCGAGGCTTTAGACAAAAACCGCTAGGTAGCGAACCCGAAGGAGAGTCAGTCGAGTCCCGTCAGGAGATTTATCTGCTCGACCCCATCCCACCGGAGGCTAAAGCGAGGTGCGGAGCGCACGAAGGAGATTTATCTGCGTAGGGACTTTAGTCACTCGACCGAGTTTACGAGGTCGAGGTGGTGGCCCTTTAGGGACTCGAGCTGCGATCCTCGACCTATCGGTCGAGTAGATAAATCTCCTGCCCCACCAGAAGTTTAAGTAACGGGAGTGCGGGAGATGTAACGGAGTGCGGGAGACGTAACGTTATGTGGAGATTTATCTGCTCGATCGTAAGATCGAGGTGGGAGACGGAACGGAGTGTACACGGAGTGCAGTTGATGGAAGACGTAACGTGAATACAACTGACCTATTAAAGGATGTTAAAGAGAGCTCTTACGAGGAGTGATAAAAGACGTAACGTAAATTTAACCTATTAAAGGAGATTAAGGAACCTCTTATGAGAAGTGCGGGAGATGTAACGTTATACAACCGATGGAAGACGTAACGTGAATATAATTGAGCTATTAAAGGAAAGAGAGCTCTTACGAGGAGTGAAGTCTTCCTAGATGTTAAGTTGCCCTGGATATTAAGGAACCTCCTACGAGGAGTGAAATCGACCTAGATGTTAAGGAGACCTGGATGTTAGGAGACCTCTTAAAGGATGTTAGGAGATGGGAGATGCAACGGAGTGTAATCGACCTCTTAAAAGATGTTAAGGAGACCTCATAAAAGGGACTCGAGCGATAGCGAAGCCCTTGCGCCCGGAGTGTACACGGAGTGCAGTTGATGGAAGACGTAACGTGAATAAATTGACCTATTAAAGGAAGTTAAAGAGAGCTCTTACGAGGAGTGAAGTCTTCCTAGATGTTAAGTTGCGCAGGATGTTACGGGGACTCGACCGTACTCCTTCGGGTTCGCTACCTAGCGGTAGCAGGCTAAAGCCCCAACGTTTAAGTAACGTTCCTACCCCAAAGGAGACGTAACGTGAGTGCAGTCGACCTCTTAAAGGACTACTTCGACCTCTTAAAGTCGACCTCTTAAAGCTTAAGGGAGACCTCTTAAAAGATGTTAAGGCACGTTACTTAAAGTCTCCCACCATTCCAGTTTCAGGGGAGGAACCATTGCTGGATTCAATCCTTTTTATCTTGTTTTCATTGACGAGCAAAGCGAAAGTGCAAACCATTGGACGTTGGAAGTTCAATCAAAGTAGAGTTCCCCCGACCCGATGTGAACACTTGACGCTTCCGAAACTTCTACTTCATACGACACGCGAACAAAATGAATTTCGGGTCGCGGAGCTCTCTCTTAAACTCCCCTTCACGGCGCAAGGGCTTCCTTCTTCTCAATTTGATTTAACTTCCGTTTTGAGCCTACGACCAGTCGCACGTCTCTCGAATTCTGGTCCCCTATAGCTGCCGTATAGGGCGCGGATGGACCTTGTCCGGGGGCCTCTAACTCCAGGTACGGGTAGTAGCTCTGATCATAGGCTGCTCGCATCGAACTTCCACCCTCTCCCCCGGGGGTTCGATACATCTCCACTTCTGCTAGTTCCTAGTTCGATACATCTCCACTTCTGCTAGTTCCTAGTTCGATAGCTCAACTTGACAGGCGAGAGCTATGCTATTGTATATTAGAAGTAGTATGACGGCCTACGTCTAACCTTTTCTAAATCGGATGCCATGCCCCCCCGGGCACTACGGTGAGACGTGAACCAACGGTCCGAGTCCTACATTCGATCTGACTTGCTTGGAGCAGTTCGCAGTTGTTCCGCGGAGTTTCTCCATTTCCTGTTTTTTATGGGATCAAGCTTCTCATTCAATCTTTCTTGGCCCACTCCCGTTCGGTGTGAATCTATCCACCGGGATAGAGAACTAGAGCTTTTTGCTCTTTGGTCAAGTCCTATAACGAGCCCTATTCGCTTTCTTCCTCCGGCTTGGTAGAGCACGGGATTGGCTACTTAGACCGGCCTTCGCCTGCCCCCACCCAAGCCATAACTCGCTCCTCCATCTCTGAGTATAAATCCCATTTCACCATCCTACTGCTCTTAGGACCCGTGGAGTTGGAAAGATGGACGCAGAAAAGGAAGAAAAGTCACACGAGTGAAGGGACTCGACAAAGGATATGAGCAACTCGACCAACGAGAGTGGGGTAGGCGGACCTTGGGTGGTATGGTAAGAGAGATTCCCCTCCCTTAATGAGAAAGAGATCATCCTCTTCCACTGGCATGTAAAAGCATTGAATGTCCAGGAGCAAAGAAGGATTCCGACACGTTCTTTTCTTCCGATCAGAACGAGGAAGATGAGAGCAGGTTACCGAAAGTCCATTTACGATCATCGCAAGAAAGAAGAGGGAAATTTCGAGGGACACCTAAAATGCACAATGGATTCGGCGGCCACGTCACGCTAGGTTTTGGACAGGACATTTTGGTGCTCTAAGAGAAGGAGTTTTGGTGCTCTAACTGGAAAATGGGAATCGCCGAGCGGAGGGCAGAGAGGGGACCATAGAGAGAAACACAAGCTAGAGGACGATGGGGAACGAGAGATTGGGTAGAAAAAGAAAGAACTCTGAGAGCAGAGGTACAAGACCAGGAAGGCGATCTTGAGCCGAGCTCCAAGCCCAGACTCGAAGGGAAAAAAGCGGATTCCATTTTCCGACGCGCAGCACCTTTTGCTTTCTCACTTTCTGAGAAATCAAAAATCAATATACAGGCGACCGGGTGGATGGGAACGTGAGACCGACAGGTCGTGAGGACCGGTAGCAATGACGACTGCTACCCGTTTTAGCCAAGACCGGTATCAGACCAAAGGTCGTGAGGAAGAGTTTGGTGCGGATAAATCCCCTTAACAGCCAGGTCGACTACACTCCTCGTAAGAGGTCGACTCCATTACGTTACTTAAACAGTAGTCCTTTAAGAGGTCTCCTTAACATCTAGGTCTCCTTAAGAGGTCGATTGCACGGGCGCAAGGGCTCCCTTACGGTCGAGTCCCGTCAGGTCCTCGATCTTACGATCGAGTAGATAAATCTCCACACTCACGTTACTTAAACGTTGGCCCAAGGGTACGGTCGAGTCCCTATAACATCTAGCGCAACTTAACATCTAGGAAGACTTCACTCCTCGTAAGAGCTCTCTTTAACATCCTTTAATAGGTCAGTTGTATTCACGTTACGTCTTCCATCAACTGCACTCCGTGTACACTCCGTTACTTAAACAGTAGTCTGGTGGGGCAGGAGATTTATCTACTCGACCGCTAGGTCGAGGATCGCAAGCTCGAGTCCCTATAACATCCGAGGTCAACTGCACTCCGTGTACACTCCGTTCCGTCTCCCGCCTCGATCGAGTTTACGAGATCGAGGACCTGACGGGACTCGACCGCTAGGGGAAAGAGACGTAACGTGCTTTAATATCTTGTAACGGGGTGCAATCGACCTAGATGTTAAGGAGACCCGGATGTTACTGAACCACCAGACTACTGTTTAAGTAACGTAATGATAAAAGACGTAACGTAAATGAGGAGATTTATCTGCTCGATCGTAAGATCGAGGTGGAGATTTATCTGCGTAGGCACTTTAGTGACTCGATCGAGTTTACGAGATCGAGGCGGGAGACGGAACGGAGTGTACACGGAGTGCAGTTGACCTCGGATGTTATAGGGACTCGAGCTTGCGATCCTCGACCTAGCGGTCGAGTAGATAAATCTCCTGCCCCACCAGAAGTTTAAGTAACGGAGTGTACACGGAGTGCAGTTGACCTCGGATGTTATAGGGACTCGACCAACCCTACCCAACCCCTACCCCACCACGTTCAAGTAACGTAAATGAGGGAGATGTAACGGAGTGAAATCGACCCAGATGTTAAGTTGACCTAGTTCTTAAGGATATTAAGGAAACCTCTTACGAGGAGTGAAGTCGACCTAGATGTTAAGTTGACCTAGATATTAAGGTTAATGAGAGGGGAGATGTAACGGAGTGAAATCGACCTCTTAAAACATTAAAGTTTTTGTTAAGTTTTTCTGTTAAGGAGACCTCTTAAACGTTGTGCAGTCGACCTTTACTCAATTTATTGAAGAATTTCTTAAGAGATATGATCTGAAGTAGTGAAGTATCATATATACAAGATAGTAGATCAAATAACGATTCCCGGTCGTCTAGTTCTTCTTCTAATTGCTAAAATGCTAGCGCTCGATCGCTAGAGTTGAGTGGTAAGTTGTCGTCATGCGCCGTCTTAATCTATCGATTCTCCTACTGAAGAATAGGTGGTGCTTGATGGAGGAGATTGTTTCCCCCGGGGGATGGTAGGTCCTAGTTGCTCCGAGTTTTCGTATCGGGATTTCTGGTCGTGATCATATCATAGCCAGTATAGAATCTTTGGGTGAATCTCGGCGGGGATGTTTTAATTCTCGTTTATATAAGAATCTCGATGTTCTAACTATCTCAACTAAAGAGAATTACATATTCGTTAATGAAGACCTCCTAAATTACATAAACGAATTCTAATTAATAGATTCAAAGGATCTCTCCAGCGTAGGGAAGACTATCTGTGTGAATTCGCCTCGAGTGTAACTTAGGTCTCACCGGGAGGCTCTCTCCGAGTCAACGAGTGTAAGTGCGCTATTTATCTCTCACTTCTAATTGCTTAGCTTAAATGATTAAAGGTATCTCCGAAGTTCAATTAGAAAGGAATTGCTGGCTCGTCTCGCTAAAAAAAAAGGTAAGAGATCAAAGAAAGGGTCGACCAGAGTATTCATATAGTAGGTAGAAGTCGTTTGGAAGAGTGCCGGGAACTTCTCAAGTTCTGACTAAATCATAAAAGATGCGGCTTCACTCTAATGAGGAAGAAATTCCCTCTAATCGGGCTGGGATTCCCAGTTTTCAATCAAGCCAGAACACTTCTCAAAAAAGCTCGTACCGGACTAGACAGAGGAATTCTTGGGACCGGCTAGGCTTCTGCTTGGGCCGAGCCAAGTATTTGCAAAAGAATGGGGTCGAGCAGATAAATATCCTTGACGGGACTCGACTGACAAGGAGCCCTTGCGCCCGTGAGGAGATTTATCTACTCGATCGTAAGATCTCCCTTAACATCCAGGTCTCCTTAACATCTAGGTCTCCTAACATCCTTTAAGAGGTCGACTTCACTCCTCATAAGAGGTTCCTTAATATCCTTAGTCGATTGCATAACGTTACGTCTCCCGCACTCCGTTACAAGATATTAAAGCACGTTACGTCTCTTTCCCAAACTATTGATTTATCTGCGTAGTTTAGTGACTCGATCGAGTTTACGAGATCGAGTCCCTATACTCGTAAGAGGTCTCCTAACATCTAGGTCGAAATAGTCCTTTAAGAGGTCGACTGCACAACGTTACTTAAACAGTAGTCTGGTGGGGAAAGAGACGCAACGGAGTGCGGGAGACGTAACGTAAATGCAGTTAACCTATACTAGTTAAAGAGACCTCTTACGAGGAGTGAAGTTGACCTAGATGTTAAGGAGACCTAGATGTTAAGGAGATTTTTCTAATAGTGCTCGACCCTATTGGGTCGAGGATCGCAGCGAGAGTCCCGTCAGGTCCTCGATCTAGGAGATCGAGTAGATAAATCTCCTTGGGGTAGGAACGTTACGTCTCTTACCATTACGTTACTTAAACAGTAGTCTGGGAAAGAGACGTAACGTAAGTGCGGGAGATGTAACGGAGTGCGGGAGACGTAACGTTATGCAATCGAGCTCTTTAAGGATATTAAGGAACCTCTTATGAGAAGTGAAGTCGACCTCTTAAAGGATGTTAGGAGACCTAGATGTTAAGGAGACCTGGATGTTACTGACCCGCCAAACTACGACGTAACGTGAGTGAAGTCGACTTCTTTAAATACCCTTAACATCTTTTAAGAGGTCTCATTAACATCTAGGTCTCATTAAGAGGTCAACTTCATTACGTTACTTAAACAATAGTCTGGTGGTTCAGTAACATCCAGGTCTCCTTAACATCTAGGTCGACTTCACTCCTCGTAAGAGGTCTCTTTAACATCATAGTATAGGTCAATTGTATTCACGTTACGTCTTCCTCATTTACGTTACGTCTCCCGCACTTCCGTTCCGTCTCTTTCCCCACCAGACTTTTTTAAGTAACGTTGTGCAGTCGACCTCTTAAAGGACTACTTTAAGTAACGTTAGTGGAGTTGACCTCTTAAAGGAGACCTCTTAAAGGACTACTTCGACCTTTTAAAGGAGACCTCTTAAAGTAACGTTGTCGAGGGACCGATAATCTACTCAGCAGGCATTGATCTGCTCGTTAGCGGCACCCAACTAAGAACTTACTTTTCTTACTCTTTCCTTCGGTTTTTAAATAATGATTTGGTAGAAGGGTGTGATGGATGGAAGAAAAATTGCTAGCGCTAGCTGTTTCTTCAAATCACGATTGTTCCATATGCTTTTTTTCAAGGAAGGTTGCAGTGTACAAAAGAGAGAACGTTTCGCCCCGCAAGCAGGAATAGAAGCTGGAACGGATTCGCACCTACAGGACCCATATCCTTTTTCGATAACAACCAACCAGAGCGAGATAGTGGAAGCATCTAGTAGACTGGCGGATTCTACTTTATCGGTTCGAGACGGTCTGACTCGACCTCTCGGGCTTCTTCTTCCCCGGAAGGAAAGCGAATGTCAGTTCTGTCTTCAATTCAAGGAGAACCCGCTATCGACGCTGGAAAGATATTGAGTGAATAAAAGGCACGAATGGAAGAATGTAATTACCTCAAACTATAGAATTTGAGTTCCTCTTTAAAGGATTTCTGTCACAGCAGTCTATTCCTCTTTGACTTACGCGGTCAGATAAGAACTCATAAACGCTTGAAAGCTATAATTTTGGTAGGGTAGGCTCAGAAAGAAACTGCCCGGGCCTTTTTCGACATTAATGACCATGGTAAGAAAATTTAATTTTATGGAGAATAGTACCCGTCTTTAAGCATTTACAGCAACCACTTTCGGCGAAGAACCTTTTTACTTGTAAAAAGAGGCCCGACCATTCATAGTCAGGTGGGGAAAGGAAAGAGACGTAACGTAGTGAAGTCGATGGGAGATGTAACGGAGTGAGGAGATTTATCTACTCGATCGTAAGATCTCCCTTAACATCTAGGTCTCCTTAACATCTAGGTCGATTTCACTCCGTTACATCTCCCGCACTTACGTTACGTCGTAGTTTGGCGGGTCAGTAACATCCAGGTCTCCTTAACATCTAGGTCTCATTAACATCTTTTAAGAGGTCGATTACACGGGCGCAAGGGCTCCCGTATGGTCGAGTCCCTATAACATCCTGCGCAACTTAACATCTTTTAAGAGGTCTCCTAACATCCTTTAAGAGGTCTCCTAACATCCAGGTCTCCTTAACATCTTTTAAGAGGTCGATTACACTCCGTTGCATCTCCCATCTCCTAACATCCTTTAAGAGGTCGACTTCACTCCTCATAAGAGGTTCCTTAATATCCTTTAATAGGTCGATTGCATAACGTTACGTCTCCCGCACTCCTCGTAGGAGGTTCCTTAATATCCAGGGCAACTTAACATCTTTTAAGAGGTCGATTGCACTCCGTTACATCTCCCATCTCCTAACATCCAGGTCTCCTTAACATCGTTTAAGAGGTCTCCTAACATCCAGGTTCCTCTAACATCTAGGTCGATTACACTCCGTTGCATCTCCCGCACTCCTCATAAGAGGTTCCTTAATATCCTTAAAGAGGTCTCATTAACATCTAGGTCTCCTAACATCCCGGACGACTTCACTTTCTATAATATGTTCCTTAATATCCTTTAATAGGTTAAATTTACGTTACGTCTTTTATCACTCCTCGTAAGAGCTCTATTTAACTAGTATAGCTCAACTGCATTTACGTTACTTAAAGTAGTCTGGTGGGGCAGGGGTTGGGTTTGGCAACGGTCGAGTCCCTATAACATCTAGCGCAACTTAACATCTAGGAAGACTTCACTCCTCGTAAGAGCTCTCTTTAACATCCTTTAATAGGTCAGTTGTATTCACGTTACGTCTTCCATCAACTGCACTCCGTGTACACTCCGTTCCGTCTCCCACCTCGATCTTACGATCGAGCAGATAAATCTCCACATAACGTTACGTCTCCCGCACTCCTCGTAAGAGGTTCCTTAATATCCTTTAATAGGTTGATTGTATAACGTTACATCTCCCGCACTTCTCATAAGAGGTTCCTTAATCTCCTTTAATAACTGTATTTACGTTACGTCTTTTATCACTCCTCGTAAGAGCTCTCTTTAACTTCCAGGACAACTTAACATCTAGGTCTCCTTAACATCTAGGTCGATTTCACTCCGTTACAAGATGTAAAGCCTCGTAAGAGCTTCCTTAATATCCTTTAATAGCTCAATTGTATTCACGTTACTTAAACATCTGGTGGGGTAGGAGATTTATCTACTCGACCGATAGGAAAGAGACGTAACGTGAGTGCGGGAGATGCAACGGAGTGCGGGAGACGTAACGTTATGTGGGAGACGTAACGGGAGTAGAGTCGACCTAGATGTTAATGAGACCTCTTTAAGGATATTAAGGAACCTCTTATGAGAAGTGCGGGAGATGTAACGGAGTGAAATCGACCTAGATGTTAAGTCGACCTGGATGTTAGGAGACCTAGATGTTAAGGAGACCTGGATGTTACGAGGATCGCAGCTCGAGTCCCATCAGGTCCTCGATCTAGGAGATCGAGCAGATAAATCTCCATCAATTTATTCACGTTGCGTCTTCCATCAACTGCACTCCGTGTACACTCCTGGCGCAAGGGCTCCTTATCAGTCGGGGGTAGGCGCAAGGGCTCCCTAGCGGTCGAGCTATTTCATCCCTATAACATCCGAGGTCAACTGCACTCCGTGTACACTTCGTTCCGTCTCCCGCCTCGATCTCGTAAACTCGATCGAGTCACTAACTACGCAGATAAATCAGTAGTCTGGGAAAGAGACGTAACGTGCTTTAATATCTTGTAACGGAGTGCGGGAGACGTAACGTAATGATAAAAGACGTAACGTAAATGCAGTTGATCTATTAGATATTAAGGAACCTCTTATGAGAAGTGCGGGAGATGTAACGGAGTGAAATCGACCTAGATGTTAAGGAGACCGGGATGTTAGGAGACCTAGATGTTAATGAGACCTAGATGTTAAGGAGACCTGGATGTTACTGACCCGCCAAACTACGACGTAACGTTCCTACCCCACCAGACTATCTCGACCTAGATGTTAAGGGAGATCTCGTAAACTCGATCGAGTCACTAACTACGCAGATAAATCAGTAGTTTGGGAAAGAGACGTAACGTGCTTTAATATCTTGTAACGGAGTGCGGGAGACGTAACGTTATGCAATCGACTAAGGATATTAAGGAACCTCTTATGAGGAGTGAAGTCGACCTCTTAAAGGATGTTAGGAGACCTAGATGTTAAGGAGACCCGGATGTTACTGACCCGCCAAACTACGACGTAACGTAAGTGCGGGAGATGTAACGGAGTGAAATCGACCTAGATGTTAAGGAGACCTAGATGTTAAGGGAGATCTTACGATCGAGCAGATAAATCTCCACGATTGCATTCACGTTACGTCTCCCGCACTCCGTTACAAGATATAAAGGCACGTTACGTCTCTTACCATTACGTTACTTAAACAATAGTCTGGGAAAGAGACGTAACGTAAGTGCGGGAGATGTAACGGGGTGCAATCGACCTAGATGTTAAGGAGACCTGGCTGTTAAGGAGATTCATATAATAGTACGTAGGGACTTTAGTCACTCGACCGAGTTTACGAGGTCGAGGACCTGAAAGTCCCTATAACACCCAGCATGAGGTCAACTGCACTCCGTGTACACTCCGGGCGCAAGGGCTTCGCTTACGCTCGAGTCCCTAAAGGGCCACCTCGTGCTTTCGCACGAGTAGATAAATCTCCACACTTACGTTACTTAAAATAGTCTGGTGGGGAAAGAGACGTAACGTTCCTACCCCATGGAGATTTATCTGCTCGATCCCCTGGATCGAGGACCTGACGGGACTCGACTGGCAGGGGAAAGAGACGTAACGTGCTTTAATATCTTGTAACGGGGTGCAATCGACCTAGATGTTAAGGAGACCCGGATGTTACTGAACCACCAGACTGCTTTAAGTAACGTCGTGTGGGAGACGTAACGTGAGTGCAGTCGACCTAGATGTTAAGGAGACCTCTTAAAGGACTATTTCGACCTCTTAAGGAGACCCCATAAAAAGGGGCATCAATCACCTTCCTCTAGGGATAAAAGGCATCAATTCACCCGCTCCCCGAGCTCTTTTATTGATTCATGATCTATCTTCAATTGCTTGCTTTGGCTGCGGCTTGATTTCTTCTCCATTAGTTACTCAATCTCGAGTTCGGCAATCTCTTTCTTAATAGGCTGGCCCATCAACTAAGAGGGTTATCGAGACTCTCCTCCATCGGGATATGCCGGCTCGGAGTGTGCTAGCCCCTGCTCGTGAACGAAGTGGAGGGAGGTGTGGATCATGAGCGAAGAAAGATATGTTTTAGCTTAATTCGTCTGGACTAGTCCGCGGGATCTTGGATTTTGGTGAGCCCGCCCAGTGTGAGGATCGATTCTGCGATCTCTTCCGTTTTGGTTCTCTCTGGTTCCCCGTCTCCATAATAAAGTGAACCTGCATCGCAGGACTTTCTCTCTCTGCTGTGATCATCGATTGGAATCGTATGGGAAGGATGGTCGAGGAGATCGCATCTGAGACTCTCTTGCTTCCATTTCAATCAGTGCTGGTGTTTGAATTAGTCAGATCTGCTTCCTCGGGGAAAGGCTTTACTCCGAATTAATTCTTCTATATCACGTGTGGAAGAAGTGTAGGACAGTGGAAGAAGGAGGCGCTCAGTCTACGTCTCCTATTTCTTGACCTCTCTTCTGGGTGGCATCCCAGAACCCTACTATTGGTTGTGTCATAGACCTCTTCCCCTCGCTATTTGAGTTTAGGAGGCATTTGCACTTCTCGAGAAAGAATCCACCTAAAGAATAGGATGAGGATGCAGATGTGGAACGCACGCTGGCAGAATCCTTTGGTGAACGACCGAGATGATGAATCCGTTTACGGCGGATGGGAGATGGAAAGAGAGTTTAAGTAACGTGCCTTAACATCACATCTCCCTCCATAGCTCATCGCATCACCTTCTCATCAAGGAATTCAGGTAGGACAAGGGACAAGCCTCTCTTTATGGAAGAAAGCTGCTAGCAGAGTAGTGTCGGTTCTCGAGACTTTATAGGAGGGATGGTGAAAGTCACTAATACGGTCGAGTCCCCTCATGAGGTCTCCTTTAAGAGGTCGAAGTAGTCCTTTAAGAGGTCGACTGCACAACGTTACGTCTCCCATGGGGAAAGAAACGTAACGTAGTGAAGTCGACCTAGATGTTAAGGCACGTTACGGCTCCCTAACATCTAGGTCTCCTTAACATCTAGGTCTCATTAACATCTAGGTCTCCTAACATCCCGGACGACTTCACTTCTCATAAGAGGTTCCTTAATATCTAATAGATCAACTGCATTTACGTTACGTCTTTTATCATTACGTTACGTCTCCCGCACTCCGTTACATCTCCCGCACTTACGTTCCGTCTCCCGCACAACGTTACTTAAAATAGTCCTTTAAGAGGTCGACTGCACAACGTTACTTAAAGTAGTCTGGTGGGGAAAGAGACGCAACGGCAGTGATAAAAGACGTAACGTAAATGAGGAGATTTATCTACGTAGGGACTTTAGTCACTCGACCGAGTTTACGAGGTCTCCCTTAACATCCAGGTCTCCTTAACATCTAGGTCGATTTCACTCCGTTACATCTCCCGCACTCACGTTACGTCTCTTTCCCCACCAAACTACTGATTTATCTGCTCGATCTCCTAGATCGAGGACCTGACGGGACTCGAGCTGCGATCCTCGTAACATCCAGGTCTCCTTAACATCTTTTAAGAGGTCGATTACACTCCGTTGCATCTCCCATCTCCTAACATCCAGGTCTCCTTAACATCTTTTAAGAGGTCGATTACACTCCGTTGCATCTCCCATCTCCTAACATCCTTTAAGAGGTCTCCTAACATCCAGGTCTCCTTAACATCTAGGTCGATTTCACTCCTCGTAAGAGGTTCCTTAATATCCTTTAATAGGTCGATTGTATAACGTTACATCTCCCGCACTTTCTATAATAGGTTCCTTAATCTCCTTTAATAGGTTAAATTTACGTTACGTCTTTTATCACTGCCTCATAAGAGGTTCCTTAATATCCTTTGAGGAGTGAAGTCGACCTCTTAAAGGATGTTAGGAGATGGGAGATGCAACGGAGTGTAATCGACCTCTTAAAAGATGTTAAGGAGACCTGGATGTTACCCTTGCGCCCGATCGAGCAGATAAATCTCCTTGGGGTAGGTCTTTCTATCGCACGAGCAGATAAATCTCCACCGTTACTTCTCAGGCGCAGCCATACCCAGCCATTTATCCTGCTAGGGCGCGAGTCTTGACGACTGCGACCCCGGAATTCTCCGAAGGAGATCTATATCATTCCCCCGTAGGGCCTTCCGGGTCAGTTTGAGTAAGGCGAAGATCCCGCCGTCCTTACCGATGATGAAATAAAAAAGTCCAGAATCGAGAACGAAATACGAGGAGAATGAGAGTTATCATTTCTGAGAATTCGAATAGTCGGTCTCCGGTTTTCGGTAGAATGATAGATTCCAGAACCCCTCTCAAGATCATCTTTCTTCCCAGAGTGAGTCTCAGATCGCACCTCTCTCATAGATTTCTGAGGCTTAGCTCATGTCCGTTCTTGATTCCCATTATATCAGGTTCGCTTATTGACGAGGTCGTCTCGCGAGCCAATACTTCACTTCCAGTGGATTTCAAATAGTGGGGGGTAGAAAGAAAGACGCTTTCCAAATCTTCTTCCATTATGGTAACCACTGTAAACCAATTATCCAAATTTCTTAAGATATTACGCATAGGTCAAGGATAAAACCCGTGTTAGCCGGGAAGTTCTAGTATATTCCTCGACAAGCATATGGGATTCTTGAAAGATCTGCAAGTTTGAGTCGAGCCAATATCCTTTCCACTAGGCGCAGCCATACCAGGGAGACGAAACTTTATGAATGCAGTCGATGGGGGTCCGAAGGAACTCGATTTATCCTCCGGTGGCGGGGTCGAGGGAGTTTACTTGAAGAGAAAGTCTTGCGGAGATCTACATCGTAGTGTTCCCATGGTTTAAAGGTTTTTATACATTCACGGGTCTAGCCTGATCTCTAGTATGTCTGTCAATATTCGTAAAATGGCGGAATAAGATGATATTGAGAAGTAGGCGAGACTCATAAAGGCCGGCAGGACCCGTCAGAAAGAGCCGGGAGTTGCAACGTCTCACATACACTAGCTGCCCCATAAAAGTAGGTCTTGGAAATCGAAGAGAATGAGAAAAGAATTTTGGCTTGACTGCGCTTTGTCAGATCCCAGGGCGAGAGAGTTTGCGGATATCGCCCCATACCTATGAGATGCGACCAGACCTGAGATATACCGGGTGAGCGTCAGGGAAATTGATCTTTGGGGTAGCGATGGGAAATGCTCACGATGGAAAGAGACGTAACGTGAGTGAAGTCGACCTCTTTAAATACCCTTAACATCTAGGTCTCATTAACCTTAATATCTAGGTCAACTTAACATCTAGGTCTCCTAAACATCTAGGTCGATTGCACACCGTTACAAGATATAAAGGCACGTTACGTCTTTTATCATTACGTTACGTCTCTTATCATTACGTTACGGTAGTTTGGTGGGGTAGGCCTCCTCGTAAGAGGTCTCTTTAACATCTAATCTAGGTCAATTGTATTCACGTTACTTAAAGTAGTCTGGTGGGGAAAGAGACGTAACGTGCTTTAATATCTTGTAACGGAGTGCGGGAGACGTAACGTTATGTGGAGATTTATCTACTCGAGCGCATTTATGCGATCGAGGCGGGAGACGGAACGGAGTGTACACGGAGTGCAGTTGATGGAAGACGTAACGTGAATAAATTGACCTATTAAAGGAAGTTAAAGAGAGCTCTTACGAGGAGTGAAGTCTTCCTAGATGTTAAGTTGCGCAGGATGTTACGGGGACTCGAGCGGCGATCCTCGACCTATCGGTCGAGTAGATAAAGCTCCTGCCCCACCAGAAGTTTAAGTAATGTAATGATAAAAGACGTAACGTAAATACTGTTGATCCATTAGATATTAAGGAACCTCTTATGAGAAGTGAAGTCGTCCGGGATGTTAGGAGACCTAGATGTTAATGAGATGGAGATTTATCTGCGCCCTACCCTACCAAACTACTCCACTCGAGAGCATTTATGCGATCGAGGCGGGAGACGGAACGGAGTGTACACGGAGTGCAGTTGATGGAAGACGTAACGTGAATACAACTGACCTATTAAAGGATGTTAAAGAGAGCTCTTACGAGGAGTGATAAAAGACGTAACGTAAATATAGTTAATTAAAGGATATTAAGGAAGCTCTTATGAGAAGTGCGGGAGATGTAACGTTATACAACCGATGGAAGACGTAACGTGAATATAATTGAGCTATTAAAGGAAAGAGAGCTCTTACGAGGAGTGAAGTCTTCCTAGATGTTAAGTTGCCCTGGATATTAAGGAACCTCCTACGAGGAGTGAAATCGACCTAGATGTTAAGGAGACCTGGATGTTAGGAGATGGGAGATGTAACGGAGTGCAATCGACCTCTTAAAAGATGTTAAGTTGCGCTAGATGTTATAGGGACTCGACCGTACGGGAGCCCTTGCGCCCGTGTAATCGACCCGGATATTAAGGAACCTCTTATGAGGAGTGATAAAAGACGTAACGTAAATACAGTTAACCTATTAAAGGATATTAAGGAACCTCTTATGAGAAGTGCGGGAGATGTAAATACAACCGATGGGAGATGTAACGGAGTGTAATCGACCCGGATATTAAGGAACCTCCTACGAGGAGTGCGGGAGACGTAACGTTATGTGGAGATTTATCTGCGTAGGCACTTTAGTGACTCGATCGAGTTTACGAGATCGAGGACCTGACGGGACTCGAGCGGCGATCCTCGACCTATCGGTCGAGTAGATAAATCTCCTACCCCACCAGAAGTTTAAGTAATGTAATGATAAAAGACGTAACGTAAATGCTGTTGATCCATTAGATATTAAGGAACCTCTTATGAGAAGTGCGGGAGATGTAACGGAGTGAAATCGACCTAGATGTTAAGGAGACCGGGATGTTAGGAGACCTAGATGTTAATGAGACCTCTTTAAGGATATTAAGGAACCTCTTATGAGGCTTTAATATCTTGTAACGGAGTGAAATCGACCTAGATGTTAAGGAGACCTCTTAAAGGATGTTAGGAGACCTAGATGTTAAGGAGACCTGGATGTTAGGAGACCTCTTAAAGGATGTTAGGAGACCTAGATGTTAAGGAGACCTGGATGTTACCGAACCTACCAAACTATTTTTCCGCTAGGTAGCGAACCCTAAGGGAGAGTCCCGTCAGGTCCTCGATCTCGTAAACTCGATCGAGTCACTAAAGTGCCTACGCAGATAAATCTCCACACACCGTTACAAGAGACTAAAGCCTCGTAAGAGGTTTCCTTAATATCCTTAAGAACTAGGTCAACTTAACATCTGGGTCTCATTAACCTTAATATCTTTTAAGAGGTCGACTTCACTCCTCGTAAGAGGTCTCTTTAACATCCTTTAATAGGTCGATTGCATAACGTTACGTCTCCCATCAACTTAACATCTAGGTCGAGATAGTCTGGTGGGGTAGGCTCATAATAGGTCTTTTTAAACCTTAAAATCTAGGTCAACTTAACATCTGGGTCGATTTCACTCCGTTACATCTCCCTCATTTACGTTACGGTAGTTTGGTGGGGTAGGCCTCCTCGTAAGAGGTTTCCTTAATATCTACTAGGTCAACTGCATTCACGTTACGTCTCCCGCACGGGCGCAAGGGCTCCTTAACAGTCGAGTCCCGTCAGGTCCTCGATCGTAGTTACGATCGAGTAGATAAATCTCCTCATTTACGTTACGTCTTTTATCACTCACGTTACGTCTCTTTCCCCACCAGACTACTTAACGGGAGTGTGGAGATTTATCTGCGTAGGCACTTTAGTGACTCGATCGAGTTTACGAGATCGAGGCGGGAGACGGAACGGAGTGTACACGGAGTGCAGTTGACCTCGGATGTTATAGGGACTCGACTGATAAGGGCCTGCCCCACCAGATGTTTAAGTAACGTAATGGAGTCGACCTCTTAAAGGAGACCTCCTAAAGAGGACCTGACGGGACTCTACCTTTAGGTGCCTACCCCATGGAGATTTATCTGCTCGATCTCCTAGATCGAGGACCTGACGGGACTCGAGCTTGCGATCCTCGTAACATCCAGGTCTCCTTAACATCTAGGTCGATTTCACTCCGTTACAAGATATTAAAGCACGTTACGTCTCTTTCCTGTCGGTCGAGTAGATAAATCTCCTGCCCCACCAGACTATTTTAAGTAACGTTGTGTGGAGATTTATCTACTCGATCGTAACTACGATCGAGGTGGAGATTTATCTGCGTAGGGACTTTAGTCACTCGACCGAGTTTACGAGGTCGACCTACCCCACCAAACTACTGATTTATCTGCTCGATCGGGCGCAAGGGTAACATCCAGGTCTCCTTAACATCTTTTAAGAGGTCGATTTCACTCCGTTACAAGATATTAAAGCACGTTACGTCGTAGTTTGGCGGGTCAGTAACATCCGGGTCTCCTAAACATCTAGGTCGACTTCACTCACGTTACAAGATATTAAAGCACGTTACGTCTCTTTCCCAAACTACTGATTTATCTGCGTAGGCACTTTAGTGACTCGATCGAGTTTACGAGATCGAGGCGGGAGACGGAACGGAGTGTACACGGAGTGCAGTTGATGGAAGACGTAACGTGAATACAACTGATGGGAGATGTAACGGAGTGCGGGAGACGTAACGTTATGTGGGAGACGTAATGTAATGATAAAAGACGTAACGTAAATGCTGTTGATCCATTAGATATTAAGGAACCTCTTATGAGAAGTGCGGGAGATGTAACGTTATACAATCGAGCTATTAAAGGAAGTTAAAGAGAGCTCCTATGAGGAGTGCGGGAGACGTAACGTTATGTGGGAGACGTAACGGGAGTAGAGTCGACCTAGATGTTAATGAGATGGGAGATGCAACGGAGTGTAATCGACCCGGATATTAAGGAACCTCTTATGAGGCAGTGATAAAAGACGTAACGTAAATTTAACCTATTAAAGGAGATTAAGGAACCTATTATAGAAAGTGCGGGAGATGTAACGTTATACAACCGATGGAAGACGTAACGTGAATACAATTGAGCTATTAAAGGAAGTTAAAGAGAGCTCTTACGAGGAGTGATAAAAGACGTAACGTAAATACAGTTATTAAAGGAGATTAAGGAACCTCTTATGAGAAGTGCGGGAGATGTAACGTTATACAATCAACCTATTAAAGGATATTAAGGAACCTCTTACGAGGAGTGAAATCGACCTAGATGTTAAGGAGACCTGGATGTTAGGAGACCTAGATGTTAAGTTGCCCTGGATATTAAGGAACCTCCTACGAGGAGTGCGGGAGACGTAACGTTATGCAATCGACCTATTAAAGGATATTAAGGAACCTCTTATGAGGAGTGAAGTCGACCTCTTAAAGGATGTTAGGAGATGGGAGATGCAACGGAGTGTAATCGACCTCTTAAAAGATGTTAAGGAGACCTGGATGTTAGGAGACCTCTTAAAGGATGTTAGGAGATGGAGATTTATCTGCTCGATCTCCTAGATCGAGGACCTGATGGGACTCGACCGTACGGGAGCCCTTGCGCCCGTGTAATCGACCTCTTAAAAGATGTTAAGGAGACCGGGATGTTAGGAGATGGGAGATGCAACGGAGTGCGGGAGACGTAACGTAAATTTAACCTATTAAAGGAGATTAAGGAACCTATTATAGAAAGTGCGGGAGATGTAACGTTATACAACCGATGGAAGACGTAACGTGAATACAATTGAGCTATTAAAGGAAGTTAAAGAGAGCTCTTACGAGGAGTGATAAAAGACGTAACGTAAATTTAACCTATTAAAGGAGATTAAGGAACCTATTATAGAAAGTGAAGTCGTCCTGGATGTTAGGAGATGGGAGATGTAACGGAGTGCAATCGACCTCTTAAAAGATGTTAAGTTGCCCTGGATATTAAGGAACCTCCTACGAGGAGTGAAATCGACCTAGATGTTAAGGAGACCTGGATGTTAGGAGACCTCTTAAAGGATGTTAGGAGATGGGAGATGCAACGGAGTGTAATCGACCTCTTAAAAGATGTTAAGGAGACCTAGATGTTAATGAGATGGGAGATGTAACGGAGTGTAATCGACCCGGATATTAAGGAACCTCTTATGAGGCTTTACATCTTGTAACGGAGTGCGGGAGACGTAACGTTATGTGGAGATTTATCTGCTCGATCGTAAGATCGAGGTGGGAGACGGAACGGAGTGTACACGGAGTGCAGTTGATGGAAGACGTAACGTGAATACAACTGACCTATTAAAGGATGTTAAAGAGAGCTCTTACGAGGAGTGAAGTCTTCCTAGATGTTAAGTTGCGCTAGATGTTATAGGGACTCGACCGTTGCCAAACCCAACCCCTGCCCCACCAGACTACTTTAAGTAACGTAAATGCAGTTGAGCTATACTAGTTAAATAGAGCTCTTACGAGGAGTGATAAAAGACGTAACGTAAATTTAACCTATTAAAGGATATTAAGGAACATATTATAGAAAGTGCGGGAGATGTAACGTTATACAATCGATGGGAGATGTAACGGAGTGTAATCGACCAGGATATTAAGGAACCTCTTACGAGGAGTGAAATCGACCTAGATGTTAAGGAGACCGGGATGTTAGGAGATGGGAGATGTAACGGAGTGCAATCGACCTCTTAAAAGATGTTAATGAGACCTCTTTAAGGATATTAAGGAACCTCTTATGAGAAGTGAAGTCGACCTCTTAAAGGATGTTAGGAGATGGGAGATGCAACGGAGTGTAATCGACCTCTTAAAAGATGTTAAGGAGACCTCTTAAAGAACTATCTCGACCCCCACGGGCCTACCCCGCCACTCCCTTGCGCCTATAGTTTAAGTAACGTCCTACCCCACCAGACTATCTCGACCTCTTAAGGAACGTAGTGCAGTCGACCTCTTAAAGTAACGAAGGGCCTTTTAACACTGCACTACGAGCTCTTTGGAATCTCTTATGAGTTTTCGCTTACGCGAAGCAGTTCTGAATGACGGTACTTCCCTGTTCGGTTGATATATAAACCGCATTCTTCTTTGTCTATTAGGTTCGGGGTGAAGATCCTCTTTATGATTAGACGTTAGCCTTCATCTATTATTCCACTTAGGATAGAACATAAGGGGCTTTGAGGTAACATTTTTGGCAAGAATGGGCTCGGGATTCTACCTACAAAGGAGATCGTATTCATCTTTTATAACATTCTTATCTCATATTTGCTTTTCTAACATTCTCCTTCTGAGAATCGAGAAGTATGTAAGGCTGCCGGCTACGAGGTTCCATCTGAGTAAATTCGTCCTCATATTGTATAACGTTGATCCTCCTCATATTTGCTTATATAACATAGATTCTCTGGAGACGACCCCGGAAGAAGTCGATTTAGGTTGTAACTCGATCGAAATATCTTCTATTTAGAACATCACGTAATTGCATATAGAAAGAGAAAACGATTCACGGAATATCAATTCTTTAGAAAGCGATCGAAATCTCATATAGAAAGAAAGAGCTATTCACGGAATATCAATTATTTAGAAATAACTCGAAATTGCATATAGAAAGAGATCGCTATTCACGGAATATCAATTATTTAGAAAGAACTCGATCGAAAATTCAAATCGAAATTTCATTTCATATAGAAAGAAAGCGATCGAAAATGCACAAGAAAGATTCAAAGTTTGGTGGGGTAGGCTTTAGAACATCACGTAATTGCATATAGAAAGAGAGTCACGTTCATATAGAAATAACTCGATCTTACGATCGAGCAGAGAAATCTCCTATCGGTCGAGTAGATAAATCTCCTACCCGTCGGAGGCGACCCCGGTCTTCGGAATTCTCGTATCATCGTATCGTCTTAGTCAACCCTTCCTGAAAGGCCCTGAGAGGCTTGGATAACCAGGCTGAGAGGCTGAGAGAGATACCCGATTTCGCTGATTTGGGAAGCATGCCGGGGTAGGTGCGACTCGCCCGAGGAGATTTCTCGATCGTAGGATCGAGGTCGCGGGCGGGTGACTGGAGGCCTGACATCTCATAGGAAGACGGATCGTTTCACGTTTTCGAATATCTATGGAACAATGTTGGTAGTTCGGGTCGGCTGGGGTGGGTGTCGAAGTTTTCAAGAAATCTAATTCAAGGATCTATCAAGCAAGTCAGAACGAGTAGATGAAAACTTCTGGGTCCATTAACTGACGGTCTATCCACCATCTCTTTCCCCACCAGACTATTTTAAGTAACGTTGTGTGGAGATTTATCTGCTCGTGCGAAAGCACGAGGACCTTGACGGGACTCGAGCGTAAGCGTAAGCGAAGAGGGAGTTTAAGTAACGTAATGATAAAAGACGTAACGTAAATGCAGTTGATGGGAGATGTAACGGAGTGCGGGAGACGTAACGTGAATGAGGGCTCCGCGCCTCGATCGTAAGATCTCCCTTAACATCTAGGTCTCCTTAACATCTTTTAAGAGGTCGATTACACTCCGTTGCATCTCCCATCTCCTAACATCCAGGTCTCCTTAACATCTAGGTCTCATTAACATCTAGGTCGACTCGTTACGTCTCCCGCACTCCGTTACAAGATGTAAAGCCTCATAAGAGGTTCCTTAATATCCTTAAAGAGGTCTCATTAACATCTAGGTCTCCTTAACATCTAGGTCGATTTCACTCCGTTACAAGATGTAAAGCCTCGTAAGAGCTCTATTTAACTAGTATAGCTCAACTGCATTTACGTTACGTCTCCCACATAACGTTACATCTCCCGCACTCCTCGTAGGAGGTTCCTTAATATCCGGGTCGATTACACTCCGTTACATCTCCCATCGATTGTATAACGTTACATCTCCCGCACTTTCTATAATAGGTTCCTTAATATCCTTTAATAGGTTAAATTTACGTTACGTCTTTTATTTTATCACTGCCTCATAAGAGGTTCCTTAATATCCTTAAAGAGGTCTCATTAACATCTTTTAAGAGGTCGATTGCACTCCGTTACATCTCCCATCTCCTAACATCCCGGTCTCCTTAACATCTAGGTCGATTTCACTCCGTTACAAGATATTAAAGCCTCGTAAGAGGTTCCTTAATATCCTTTGATCGATTGTATAACGTTACATCTCCCGCACTTCTCATAAGAGGTTCCTTAATATCTAATGGATCTCCTTAGCATCTAGGTCTCCTTAACATCTAGGTCGATTTCACTCCGTTACATCTCCCGCACTCCTCATAAGAGGTTTCCTTAATATCTAATAGATCAACTGTATTTACGTTACTTGAACTACCTCTCCCTTACGGTCGAGTCCCTAAAGGGCCTCATTTACGTTACGTCTTTTATCATTACATTACTTAAACTTCTGGTGGGGCAGGAGATTTATCTACTCGACCGATAGGTCGAGGATCGCAGCTCGAGTCCCCGTAACATCCTGCGCAACTTAACATCTAGGAAGACTTCACTCCTCGTAAGAGCTCTCTTTAACTTCCTTTAATAGGTCAATTTATTCACGTTACGTCTTCCATCAACTGCACTCCGTGTACACTCCGTTCCGTCTCCCGCCTCGATCGCATAAATGCGCTCGAGTAGATAAATCTCCTACGCCGATAAATCTCCTCGTGCTGGCGCACGAGCAGATAAATCTCCACATAACGTTACGTCTCCCGCACTCCGTTACAAGATATTAAAGCACGTTACGTCTCTTTCCCAAACTACTGATTTATCTGCGTAGTTAGTGACTCGATCGAGTTTACGAGATCGAGGCGGGAGACGGAACGGAGTGTACACGGAGTGCAGTTGATGGAAGACGCAACGTGAATAAATTGATGGAGATTTATCTGCTCGATCTCCTAGATCGAGGACCTGATGGGACTCGAGCTGCGATCCTCGTAACATCCAGGTCTCCTTAACATCTAGGTCTCCTAACATCCAGGTCGACTTAACATCTAGGTCGATTTCACTCCGTTACATCTCCCGCACTTCTCATAAGAGGTTCCTTAATATCCTTAAAGAGGTCTCATTAACATCTAGGTCGACTCTACTCCCGTTACGTCTCCCACATAACGTTACGTCTCCCGCACTCCGTTGCATCTCCCGCACTCACGTTACGTCTCTTTCCTATCGGTCGAGTAGATAAATCTCCTACCCCACCAGATGTTTAAGTAACGTGAATACAATTGAGCTATTAAAGGAAGTTAAAGAGAGCTCTTACGAGGAGTGAAGTCTTCCTAGATGTTAAGTTGTCCTGGAAGTTAAAGAGAGCTCTTACGAGGAGTGCGGGAGATGTAACGTTATGTGGGAGACGTAACGTAAATGCAGTTGAGCTATACTAGTTAAATAGAGCTCTTACGAGGCTTTACATCTTGTAACGGAGTGAAATCGACCTAGATGTTAAGGAGACCTAGATGTTAATGAGACCTCTTTAAGGATATTAAGGAACCTCTTATGAGGCTTTACATCTTGTAACGGAGTGCGGGAGACGTAACGAGTCGACCTAGATGTTAATGAGACCTAGATGTTAAGGAGACCTGGATGTTAGGAGATGGGAGATGCAACGGAGTGTAATCGACCTCTTAAAAGATGTTAAGTTGCGCAGGATGTTATAGGGACTCGACTGATAAGGAGCCCTTGCGCCAGGAGTGTACACGGAGTGCAGTTGATGGAAGACGCAACGTGAATAAATTGATGGAGATTTATCTGCTCGATCTCCTAGATCGAGGACCTGATGGGACTCGAGCTGCGATCCTCGTAACATCCAGGTCTCCTTAACATCTAGGTCTCCTAACATCCAGGTCGACTTAACATCTAGGTCGATTTCACTCCGTTACATCTCCCGCACTTCTCATAAGAGGTTCCTTAATATCCTTAAAGAGGTCTCATTAACATCTAGGTCGACTCTACTCCCGTTACGTCTCCCACATAACGTTACGTCTCCCGCACTCCGTTGCATCTCCCGCACTCACGTTACGTCTCTTTCCTATCGGTCGAGTAGATAAATCTCCTACCCCACCAGATGTTTAAGTAACGTGAATACAATTGAGCTATTAAAGGAAGTTAAAGAGAGCTCTTACGAGGAGTGAAGTCTTCCTAGATGTTAAGTTGTCCTGAAAGTTAAAGAGAGCTCTTACGAGGAGTGCGGGAGATGTAACGGAGTGAAATCGACCTAGATGTTAAGGAGACCTAGATGTTAAGTTGCGCAGGATGTTATAGGGACTCGCTTGCCTCCGGTGGCCCTGGTTCGCTCCCTGACTGTCTAAAGCCTCGCTACCTTTCAGGTAGCAGCTAAAGGGGATTTATCTACTCGACCTGCAAGGAAAGAGACGTAACGTGAGTGCGGGAGATGTAACGTTATGCAATCGACCTAGATAGATGTTAAAGAGACCTCTTACGAGGAGTGATAAAAGACGTAACGTAAATTTAACCTATTAAAGGATATTAAGGAAGCTCTTATGAGAAGTGCGGGAGATGTAACGGAGTGAAATCGACCTAGATGTTAAGGAGACCGGGATGTTAGGAGACCTAGATGTTTAGGAGACCTGGATGTTACTGACCCGCCAAACTACGACGTAACGTGCTTTAATATCTTGTAACGGAGTGAAATCGACCTAGATGTTAAGGAGACCTGGATGTTAAGGGAGACCTCGTAAACTCGGTCGAGTGACTAAAGTCCCTACGCAGATAAATCTCCTTCGTGCGCTCCGCACCTCGATCCTCTGGATCGGAAAGAGACGTAACGTGAGTGCGGGAGATGCAACGGAGTGAAATCGACCTAGATGTTAAGGAGACCTGGATGTTAGGAGACCTCTTAAGGGATGTTAAGGAGACCTCTTAAAGGACTATCTCGACCTGGATGTTAGGAGACCTCTTAAAGGAGACCTCTTAAAGAAAAGAAAAGGAGTGGGATATTCCGCCGAACAATATTGGAAAGGGAAACTAAATGGGGGATTTTTGGTTTAATTAACCGATGCTACATTTTTTATGTAGACTTGCTCGTAAAGGAAATCCGATTTCGGTCAGAGGGCGCCTTTTATATTTAATTAATACGTTTTTGGGTTTTGGTATGACGTTCTCCGCGCTAGGGCTCGCTCTTTCCTTTAAGAGCTTCCTAGCTACCTCTGGTATTCCCTCATCAATCTTCGTTCTTTCTTACGGCTGCCTCCTGATACTTTTGATCGCTATTTCGCGTATCCGCGGTAGTCGCAGTTTCATTATTCCCTTTCTTATCTCCTTCCTCATTCTTCTTTTCATCTCATTTTGCCGTCTCTCACTCTGGGAGACATTAATTCCACTGTTCGGGAGTCTGATGATGAATGTCTCATCTGTCTCGAACAGTGGGGAAGAAAGCGGCCCGTCCTCGATTGCCGAATCGGTAAACACCTATCGAAGGCAGACGGATGCGGAGGACGGACTCTTTTTTCGGATAGAGGCCCTCGAGCGGGCTGGCTACTACAAGCTACCCCCTCAAAACCACCCAGGCGAGTATGCTGCAGGAGTGCGAAGTCACATCGAACGGGCTGTTAACGTAGACCACTACATTTGGATCTATGACAAAGAGAGCTTTGAGCTCAAAGTCTTGGAACATCAAGGCCTCCTGCAAGAGGGACTATACAACAGTATGGTCACCCACCCATACCTGGCTCAAATCATGGACCTCTCCCTCTATAACGACATCCGGAAGGAAGCACATTTCTTTCTGGAACAGACGTTTGGCTATCCTTGGTCACCCAAAACCTCCGAGGAGCAAGTCTGGCTTAACGAGATTCTGGACTTTTGTACAAGGGACCTCGCTTTTCATGGTCAAAAGTCCAGAATCTTCCGTGAATTCTACCGGCACTTCATTAACGAGGACCTGCGTCGTGCGCTCGGGTTGCCCGTGCCGCCCTTTTTTTAAGGCATGCATCTCTCTCGAAATGAGGGGTGCGTGGCGGTCGGGGTTCTTGTATTAATAGAGGGAGGTCCGAAGGAACGTTGTGCAGTCGACCTGGGTGTTAGGACCTGACGGTGCGGAGCGACTCGACCGATCCCTTGCGCCCGGAGTGTACACGGAGTGCAGTTGATGGAAGACGTAACGTGAATAAATTGATGGGAGATGTAACGGAGTGCGGGAGACGTAACGTAATGAAGTCGACCTAGATGTTAATGAGACCCGGAAGTTAAAGAGAGCTCTTACGAGGAGTGCGGGAGATGTAACGGAGTGAAATCGACCTAGATGTTAAGGAGACGGAGACCTAGATGTTAAGTTGCGCTGGATGTTACAGGGACTCGAGCGGCTTGAAAAGAGTCTGGTGGGGCAAGAGATTTATCTACTCGGCCGATAGGAAAGAGACGTAACGTGAGTGATAAAAGACGTAACGTAAATGAGGGCTCCGCGCCTCGTGCGTTAGCACGAGTACCTTTAGGGACTCGACTGACGCCAGACCCAACCCCTACCCCACCAGACTATTGTTTAAGTAACGTGAGTGTGGAGATTTATCTGCTCGATCGTAAGATCGAGGACCTGAAAGGGACTCGAGCGCTAGCGAAGAGGTACGAAGTAACTCGACCAGAGGGAGAGGGAGTGATTGTAACGTGAGTGCGGGAGATGCAACGGAGTGCGGGAGACGTAACGTGAATGCAGTTAATCTAGTGGATATTAAGGAAACCTCTTACGAGGAGTGAAGTTGACCTAGATGTTAAAGAGACCTAGATGTTAAGGAGACCTGGATGTTAGGAGACCTCTTAAAGGAGACCTCGTAACGTTGTCGAGGTAGCGCACCCGAAGGGGGAGCTCCTCCGGAGGGGGCTCTCCCCTTGTGGGTAAGTTCCCGGGTGAATGCAAAAGCGGCAGATAGGGTTCGATTCCCGTTATAAGCGATGTGGCAATTTGTTGTCTTTCTCGTGATTCAATATGCCTGCATTAAGATTTAAAACTTGTCGTCTACTTTCAGGAAATGTTCGGAAGAGAGAACTCACAATAATACAACGTCGCATTCTCCGAAAATTGAGAAAGAAAAAAAGAAATCTTAAGAAAAGGATTTATCCGAGAAAAAATCGTAACAATTACATCAAATTACAAACTACACGAAAGTTGCCCCTTTTTTATGGTAATTTACCCATCACAAAGATGCAAAGAGGAAGAGCTTCATATATCCCTTTTCTACTCAATCCAGAAACAAGATTGGACGTGATTCCGGTTCGTCTCCATTTTTGCGACACTCTTCCTAAAGCAAGGCAGCCGATAAGTCACCGAAAAGTTTGTGTGAATAATGGAATTGTAAACATGACTCATTTTCAAGTATCCCACGGGGATCTAATCTCTTTGAAAGAAAATGCCCCCTCCGAAAGAAGGAGATCGATCTATATCAAATTGGAAAAATGCATAGGCAAATTGCTGGGTAACCAGAAGTGGAGAAGACACAAAACAGCACTCTTCCGCCTACTCAAAACTAAGAAGGGATGCCGCCTACTACTCAAATCCTACTTTTTGCTCGGGTTACGTTCTTCTATGTTAGAAAGAACAAAGAGATCCGAAAAAGTATGCTTAGGCAGTTCCTTCGCGGAGCACAATAGATTGAAGAGGAATTTGTATCATTTCAAATCCTTAACCTTCCCTAAGCCAAAGAAGAGGTCTCGTTCCTTATCCCTCTTATTCTCGAAGGAGAAAAAAGATTTTTATTCGAGTATGAGCTCTTCAGATTTACCCACATATGGTCCCCTTTTATATGCATCCTCGAGAAGAAGAAAAAGGATCGAACTACCTACTCATTATTCGGAGGTCAATCATAGAATAAAAAAAGCTGTGGTATCTTATGGACCTAAGATAGATCACATACCTCACGACATAAGATTGAAAGATCCAAATCTTCCTCTTCGGAGCGGAAACGGACGCGGCCAAAACGTCTAATTTCTCGTGGATAAGGGAAACATGGCCCAATTTCTCTTCTTTCTTTTAAGTCAGAAATCGAGAGATCGTAAGCGACTTAGTGTAAAGCGAATGAAAAAAAGAAAGAACAACCGCGCTGGTCGATAGAGCGACTTTCATGCTGGTTTGGAGCAAGAACTTGCATGAAAGTTACGTTTCAGTGAAGGACGACGTACCATGATACTTTCTGTTTTGTCGAGCCCCGCTTTGGTCTCCGCTTTGATGGTTGTACGCGCTAAAAATCCTGTACATTCCGTTTTGTTTCCCATCCCAGTCTTTCGCAACACTTCAGGTTTACTCCTTTTATTAGGTCTCGACTTTTCCGCTATGATCTTCCCAGTAGTTTATATAGGAGCTATAGCCGTTTCATTCCTCTTCGTTGTTATGATGTTCCATATTCAAATAGCGGAGATTCACGAAGAAGTATTGCGCTATTTACCAGTAAGTGGTATTATTGGACTGATCTTTTGGTGGGAAATGTTCTTCATTTTAGATAATGAAACCATTCCATTACTACCAACCCAAAGAAACTCTCTGATATATACAGTTTATGCCGGAAAGGTACGAAGTTGGACTAATTTGGAAACATTGGGAAATTTACTTTATACTCACTATTTTGTCTGGTTTTTGGTTTCGAGTCTGATTTTATTAGTAGCCATGATTGGGGCTATCGTACTGACTATGCATAGGACTACGAAGGTGAAAAGACAGGATGTATTCCGACGAAATGCGATTGATTTTAGAAGGACTATAATGAGGAAGACGACAGACCCACTCACGAGCTACTAAGGGTACCCGAGATTTTTTGGTTCGAATCCAATTCGTGAGAAAAACTACTTTGCATCCATAAGCTCGACCGGCCTCTATCAATCACAATGGTGGGATCGCTACGCTCGAGATAGTTTGGTGCAAGGTGCGAAGCAACTCTCCCTTGGAAATAGTCCGGTTTAAATTTAAGGTTTTCTCACTCGCCAACTAGGTCGACTCAACAACTAAGTCGACTGCACTCCTCTTAAGAGGTCTCCTTTAAGAGGTCGACATAGTCCTTTAAGAGGTCGACTGCACTCTTTTTAAGACTTTAAGAGGTCGAGATAGTCCGGTGGGGTAGGACGTTACGTCTCCCACACAACGTTACTTAAACAATAAATAGTCTGGGAAAGAGACGTAACGTAAGTGCGGGAGATGTAACGGAGTGAAATCGACCTAGATGTTAAGGAGACCTGGATGTTACTGACCCGCCAAACTACGACGTAACGGAGTGTGGAGATTTATCTGCTCGTGCGAAAGCACTCCCTTAACATCCAGGTCTCCTTAACATCTAGGTCGATTTCACTCCGTTACAAGATATTAAAGCACGTTACGTCGTAGTTTGGCGGTTCAGTAACATCTAGGTCTCCTAAACATCTAGGTCTCCTTAACATCTAGGTCTCCTAACATCCTTTAAGAGGTCTCCTAACATCCAGGACGACTTCACTTTCTATAATAGGTTCTTTAATATCCTTTAATAGGTTAAATTTACGTTACGTCTTTTATCACTCCTCATAAGAGGTTCCTTAATATCCTTAAAGAGGTCTCATTAACATCTTTTAAGAGGTCGATTGCACTCCGTTACATCTCCCATCTCCTAACATCCCGGTCTCCTTAACATCTTTTAAGAGGTCGATTACACTCCGTTGCATCTCCCATCTCCTAACATCCTTTAAGAGGTCGACTTCACTCCTCATAAGAGGTTCCTTAATATCCTTTAATAGGTCGATTGCATAACGTTACGTCTCCCGCACTCCTCATAGGAGCTCTCTTTAACTTCCTTTAATAGCTCGATTGTATAACGTTACATCTCCCGCACTTCTCATAAGAGGTTCCTTAATATCTAATGGATCAACAGCATTTACGTTACGTCTTTTATCATTACATTACTTAAACATCTGGTGGGGCAGGAGATTTATCTGCTCGACCGCTAGGTCGAGGATCGCAAGCTCGAGTCCCCGTAACATCCTGCGCAACTTAACATCTAGGAAGACTTCACTCCTCGTAAGAGCTCTCTTTAACTTCCTTTAATAGGTCAATTTATTCACGTTACGTCTTCCATCAACTGCACTCCGTGTACACTCCGTTCCGTCTCCCGCCTCGATCGCATAAATGCGCTCGAGTAGATAAATCTCCTACGCCGATAAATCTCCTCGTGCTGGCGCACGAGCAGATAAATCTCCACATAACGTTACGTCTCCCGCACTCCGTTACAAGATATTAAAGCACGTTACAAGATATTAAAGCACGTTACGTCTCTTTCCCAGACTACTGATTTATCTGCGTAGGCACTTTAGTGACTCGATCGAGTTTACGAGATCGAGGCGGGAGACGGAACGGAGTGTACACGGAGTGCAGTTGACCTCGGATGTTATAGGGAGTCGAGCTGCGATCCTCGACCTCGTAAACTCGGTCGAGTGACTAAAGTCCCTACGTACTCTTAGAAAAATCTCCTTAACATCCAGGTCTCCTAACATCCAAGTCGACTTCACTTCTCGTAAGAGGTCTTTTTAACATCTATCTAGATCTCCTTAGCATCCTTAAAGAGGTCTCCTAACATCCAGGATCCTTCAGCATCTAGGTCTCTTTAACATCTAGGTCTCCTTAACATCCTTAAAGAGGTCTCCTAACATCCAGGATCCTTCAGCATCTAGGTCTCTTTAACATCTAGGTCAACTTCACTCCTCGTAAGAGGTTTCCTTAATATCTACTAGATTAACTGCATTCACGTTACGTCTCCCGCACTCCGTTGCATCTCCCGCACTTCTCATAAGAGGTTCCTTAATATCTACGAGGTCAACTTCATTTACGTTACGTCTTTTATCACTCCTCGTAAGAGCTCTCTTTAACATCATAGTATAGGTCAATTTATTCACGTTACGTCTTTTATCACTCACGTTACGTCTCTTTCCCCATGGCCCTTTAGGGACTCGACTGCCGCCAAACCCAACCCCTACCCCATCAGACTCTTGTTTAAGTAACGTCGTGCAGTCGACCTCTTAAAGGACTATTTCGACCTAGATGTTAGGAGACCTCTTACGAGTGAGTGAAGGAGATGGAACGGAGTGTAATCGACCTAGATGTTAAGGCGATCTCTTAGTACTACCCCACCAAACTACTTTAAACCACGGAAGACTGATCGGATGACCTGAGACGGAGCTCGACAAGAGATTTTTTATGCTCGGCCGGCATTCCTGTTGTCCCTGCCGCGAGGAGAAGAAGAATCAGAGTTTCCTGGCACTCCGGACACAGATAGAGACTTCATTACCAGAAAGATGGTGGGTGAGCGAGACGAGGACTTGACTCTCTCAGATCGATTTCAATGTACCCTGCGGATGCTATGAGTATTTGAATTCACTTTTGATGGAGACAAATAAATATACGAGCATTCTTTCAAATAAGGGTCGAAGGGGCCGGCTCGGTTTTTTTCATTCTTTCCTAATCGAAAACACGGGATCAATGAATTTGGATACTTGACCTTTATTCTTCTCTTTCTATTATCGATCTAAACTCCTCGGTCTTATCTTCTCAACTCTTCCACCTTCGGCTTCTATCACCCTCATATATATAGGGAAGAATTCACTCTTTTCCGGAGGGGGCCCTAAACACAGACCAAAGACAAACCAAGATCAAATTAAATGGCTGGACGAAGAAATCAGTCTCACCCTGATCGTAATTCCCCAGAATGGGCTCGAGCCAAGAAGAGTCCTCATAGACAGGACACGGAAGAAAGTGAATGATGATTCCCCCGGCTCCATGCTTGTTGCATGAACCGGCTTGACATACGGACCAGAGGATCTAAGGGAACAAGCAATTCTACTATGGACGGATAAAGATGTTGTGGGACACATCAAATTCCTCTTTGCTCTGGATTAAAGTTCACCTTTCAAGATGAATTCGTGAAGAAGCAAATGTAAAATACCTTAAAAAAGCCCTGGTTGTATGAAAAAAAAAAGAAGAAAGACTGAATGACAAGGAAGAGAGCGAGCGGGCTATCGGGGGACAGAAGCAATGTTTGCTGAAGTTCTGCACAGGACACGACTACAGCAACTGTCTCCAGATTCTCTCCCGAATGGTGGGCGCCCCGGGACGCGGAACTGGGCGAAGAGGCTGGACGTGGGGGAGCGAGCCAACGCAGCGCAAGGACCGGGGACTTGAACAGGGAGCTTTGTTTTTATTTAGGAAAAAGCTCCCTGAGCAGCCTTAGGTCATAATATATGTAAAGCCCCGTGACCTTGCCATAAAGTGCCCTTTATCGACGGTTGGGTGGCTTCGCACCTTTAAGAGGTCGACTTCACTCACGTTACGTCTCTCTCCTATCGCTCGAGTACTATTAGAGAAATCTCCTTAACAGCCGGGGCTCCTTAACATCTAGCTCGAGCACGTTGGCCCAAGGGATCGGTCGAGTTACTTCTTTAAGAGGTCGACTACACAACGCTACTTAAAGTAGTCTGGTGGGGAAAGAGACGGAACGGGCTTTAATATCTTGTAACGGAGTGCGGGAGACGTAACGTTATGTGGGAGACGTAACGGGAGTAGAGTCGACCTAGATGTTAATGAGATGGGAGATGTAACGGAGTGTAATCGACCCGGATATTAAGGAACCTCTTATGAGGAGTGATAAAAGACGTAACGTAAATTTAACCTATTAAAGGAGATTAAGGAAGCTCTTATGAGAAGTGCGGGAGATGTAACGTTATACAACCGATGGGAGATGTAACGGAGTGTAATCGACCCGGATATTAAGGAACCTCCTACGAGGAGTGCGGGAGACGTAACGTTATGTGGCCCTTTAGGGACTCGAGCGCTAGCGAGCCTGCCCCACCAGAAGTTTAAGTAATGTAATGATAAAAGACGTAACGTAAATGCTGTTGATCCATTAGATATTAAGGAACCTCTTATGAGAAGTGCGGGAGATGTAACGTTATACAATCGAGCTATTAAAGGAAGTTAAAGAGAGCTCCTATGAGGAGTGCGGGAGACGTAACGTTATGCAATCGACCTATTAAAGGATATTAAGGAACCTCTTATGAGGAGTGAAGTCGACCTCTTAAAGGATGTTAGGAGATGGGAGATGCAACGGAGTGTAATCGACCTCTTAAAAGATGTTAAGGAGACCGGGATGTTAGGAGATGGGAGATGTAACGGAGTGCAATCGACCTCTTAAAAGATGTTAATGAGACCTCTTTAAGGATATTAAGGAACCTCTTATGAGGAGTGATAAAAGACGTAACGTAAATTTAACCTATTAAAGGATATTAAAGAACCTATTATAGAAAGTGAAGTCGTCCTGGATGTTAGGAGACCTCTTAAAGGATGTTAGGAGATGGGAGATGCAACGGAGTGTAATCGACCTCTTAAAAGATGTTAAGGAGACCTGGATGTTAGGAGACCTCTTAAAGGATGTTAGGAGATGGAGATTTATCTGCATCCTACCCTACCAAACTACTCCACTCGAGAGCATTTATGCGATCGAGGCGGGAGACGGAACGGAGTGTACACGGAGTGCAGTTGATGGAAGACGCAACGTGAATAAATTGATGGAGATTTATCTGCTCGATCTCCTAGATCGAGGACCTGATGGGACTCGAGCTGCGATCCTCGTAACATCCAGGTCTCCTTAACATCTAGGTCTCCTAACATCCAGGTCGACTTAACATCTAGGTCGATTTCACTCCGTTACATCTCCCGCACTTCTCATAAGAGGTTCCTTAATATCCTTAAAGAGGTCTCATTAACATCTAGGTCGACTCTACTCCCGTTACGTCTCCCACATAACGTTACGTCTCCCGCACTCCGTTGCATCTCCCGCACTCACGTTACGTCTCTTTCCTATCGGTCGAGTAGATAAATCTCCTACCCCACCAGATGTTTAAGTAACGTGAATACAATTGAGCTATTAAAGGATATTAAGGAAGCTCTTACGAGGCTTTACATCTTGTAACGGAGTGAAATCGACCTAGATGTTAAGGAGACCTAGATGTTAAGTTGTCCTGGAAGTTAAAGAGAGCTCTTACGAGGAATGATAAAAGACGTAACGTAAATACAGTTATTAAAGGAGATTAAGGAACATATTATAGAAAGTGCGGGAGATGTAACGTTATACAATCAACCTATTAAAGGATATTAAGGAACCTCTTACGAGGAGTGAAATCGACCTAGATGTTAAGGAGACCTGGATGTTAGGAGATGGGAGATGTAACGGAGTGCGGGAGACGTAACGTTATGTGGGAGACGTAACGGGAGTAGAGTCGACCTAGATGTTAATGAGATGGGAGATGCAACGGAGTGTAATCGACCCGGATATTAAGGAACCTCTTATGAGGAGTGATAAAAGACGTAACGTAAATTTTACCTATTAAAGGAGATTAAGGAACCTATTATAGAAAGTGCGGGAGATGTAACGTTATACAACCGATGGAAGACGTAACGTGAATACAATTGAGCTATTAAAGGAAGTTAAAGAGAGCTCTTACGAGGAGTGAAGTCTTCCTAGATGTTAAGTTGCCCTGGATATTAAGGAACCTCCTACGAGGAGTGCGGGAGACGTAACGTTATGTGGAGATTTATCTGCTCGATCGTAAGATCGAGGTGGGAGACGGAACGGAGTGTACACGGAGTGCAGTTGATGGAAGACGTAACGTGAATACAACTGACCTATTAAAGGATGTTAAAGAGAGCTCTTACGAGGAGTGAAGTCTTCCTAGATGTTAAGTTGCGCTAGATGTTATAGGGACTCGACCGTTGCCAAACCCAACCCCTGCCCCACCAGACTACTTTAAGTAACGTAAATGCAGTTGAGCTATACTAGTTAAATAGAGCTCTTACGAGGAGTGATAAAAGACGTAACGTAAATTTAACCTATTAAAGGATATTAAGGAACATATTATAGAAAGTGAAGTCGTCCGGGATGTTAGGAGATGGGAGATGTAACGGAGTGCAATCGACCTCTTAAAAGATGTTAATGAGACCTCTTTAAGGATATTAAGGAACCTCTTATGAGGAGTGAAGTCGACCTGGATGTTAGGAGACCTAGATGTTAAGGAGACCTGGATGTTAGGAGACCTCTTAAAGGATGTTAGGAGATGGGAGATGCAACGGAGTGTAATCGACCTCTTAAAAGATGTTAAGGAGACCTGGATGTTAGGAGACCTCTTAAAGGATGTTAGGAGACCTCTTAAAAGATGTTAAGTTGCGCAGGATGTTATAGGGACTCGACCGTACGGGAGCCCTTGCGCCCGTGTAATCGACCTCTTAAAAGATGTTAAAGAGACCTAGATGCTGAAGGATCCTGGATGTTAGGAGACCTCTTTAAGGATGTTAAAGAGACCTAGATGCTGAAGGATCCTGGATGTTAGGAGACCTCTTTAAGGATGTTAAGGAGACTTGGATGTTAGGAGACCTGGATGTTAAGGAGATTTATCTAATAGTACGTAGGGACTTTAGTCACTCGACCGAGTTTACGAGGTCGAGGATCGCAGCTCGAGTCCCGTCAGGTCCTCGATCTAGGAGATCGAGCAGATAAATCTCCTTGGGGTAGGCTGTTTCCCGTTCCGTCTCCTTCGGTAGCAGGATAAATGGCCTGAGGATCTCGATCAAACGGGTGGGCCCCCTTTGTATCCCAGATCTTCGTCTACCTCTTTGAAGCTAAAACTTCCTCCTATTTCTTCCACCATCACTCCTTTAGGTGCCAGCGTAGCCACTCCAGAATCGTAGACCGGGGATATAAGTATCTAAACCGAAAGACTCGAGACACACCTCTCTTTTTCCGGGTCGAGAAGCTAGAAAATGTAAATCAATGTTGAGCATGTCATTTTATCTTTCTTGAGAAGAAGAATTAGTTAGCTCTTAGGAACGTTCCTTCTTCCTCCGATACACCATTCTCGTTAATGGATAAGGTCTACGAGGGGAGAGCCTACTCGCAACCTGGCCTTTTCGTTCAATCTGAGCTGAGACTACTCATCATGTCTCGAGTTCTTGATTTAGTTATTCTCGCCTCCTATCGATCCAGACTCACGTCGCTACGTGTGATCTAAAGATCGAACGGAAACTTTAAGTTTCTCGTAAGAGGAGGGATCATATCAACATCCATACATGTCTAAATCCTTCCACACTCCCAATGCTCATCGGGTCATCCCATAGGGAGGTCTTGCAAGGACCGAGAGGGCATACGCAATAACACGCCCCAATCGCCATTAAGTTCAGCTTCACGGGAATAATTGCTTGTCCGCAGTAGGCTCACACATGATGCGCCAAACCCCCACGGGCCTACCCCGCCACAAAGACTAAAACAAAAATCCCATCCGTAGGCGCAAGGGCTATCTAACCCAATGTATCTCCCGTCCCCACACTTCCTAATCAATCGTTGGGTCCTAGAGGAATTAGCACCAAGAGAGCGGTTTCTCGTAGTCTGGTGGGGTAGGCCTTTTTTATGGGTTTCTTCTTTGCTCTACCAATATGAGTGGGCAGACGTCAACTTGATTCACTCCCAAAATCGTCTCCCTCGTCGTATACTCCCTTACGCCACGTCTGTCTTGTCTTTCTTTTATCTTCATACCAATCTAGCCTTGATCTTTCCAGCATGAAAAAAATGTAGCAAAAATGACAGAATCATCGGATGTGAGATAACCTGAAGAAGCCACTCTATGACCAGAAGAAAGAGCTGTAGACAATGAGAGATCGCAAGAGTAAGTAGAGAGGCCCTGTCCCCTAGTGGGTCGTAAATCGGGCCATTAATCGAGTAAGAGAAAGGTTTCACACAAACCATGTCGGATGAAATTTGAATCATAATTCTCCCCCCCGCCTTGCTCATTAGGATAGAGGTTTCAACCGCAATTAGAACGCCCTTCAAATATCAGGGAGAATCCGATATTTAGTAACGAGTAAAAAGAAAAACTAATAGGGCCTGCAACTTTTTCTTTTTTCGTAATCAAAAGGGTATGATTAATATCCGTGGGCTTTCAAAATAGACCAACACGACCAACATTTTTTGGTAAAAGAAAGCATTCATACCGTACGGTCCGGGAGCTTGGGTGCATCTGCTTCAACGCTGCTAAAATCTCTTTAAATCATCCCCGTTGGTCTGCTTTTCTTGTAGTCGACGGAGAGAGTGGGCCCATCCCACCTCTTCTACCTCCGCGTATAGCGGCGGAGAGGCGTACCTAGAGAAATCTCACGCCATTGCTTCATAGATTCTGTCTATTCTCTGAAATCGCCCGCTTTCTAAGAGAGATGCGCAGGGAGTTGTTCCTATTTCCTATCGGCGCAGCAAGAGTAGTGTATCCGCCGCTCTCAACCTCTGATTTCTGAAAAGAATGTTCTGCTGCTTTTTTTCTACCGTCTCAGCAAGGTAGAAGATGGACTTTTCCCGTACTCTGTAGATCCCTTTCTCAAGATCTACACTCCGAGCGATTCACGTCGACCCGGAACTCTTGACTCCGATGCAACTCTATATCCTTTACGTATTATAAGTTCCGCCCGGTGACCCAATACCTCGAATCGACTCTCCCTGCCAAGACCCCCAAAAGGTTCCCTTTTTAGCATCCATCAATAAGTTGAGGGGCAAATCTTTTTGTGTTTACCGCTAACTCGATGCCCAAACTCATGCTGTCCTCATTAGCTTGCCCAATAAGAATCTTGACATCGTCGACTACCCCGATCCCAAGCATCTCCATTTCCAAGCAAGAAGGAAAGAATTCCATGGATCTGCTCGTTTCAAATTCTGTCGAATCTCAGCAACAAGCAAAACATTCTACACCCGAGGACACATCCTCAAGATATGGTCAACGTCCTATGCATCGCACGCACCACAACTAATGTCACTCGCGAACCCACGCTTACAACGCGTTTGTGGCGATTAAGCCCTCCTCTGACCGGCCATCGAAAGTGCAGGCTGTAATGCAGATGGTGAATCGCTCCAACTCTATCTTCTTCCTCGCTGTCCTGGAGCACTCGCAATTAACAAGCGATAAGGGAAGTGCCATGTTCCATCGTTCAAGTTCACAGCAGCTCCCTATCCGTTTCAGCGGTGGTCACTCATAGTCCTGCCCACGGCCATGCTCCTCTATGTGACGCGCCCTAGGCTCCGGTTCTTATGTAGCACGACAGGGTCCCGAGCGAGCTATCACCTTCCAACCTTCATCATTCCAAGCTTTTTCGGTTTCAATATTGGCTCCCGGGCCCTTTCTCCTATTTAATCACGGATTGCATTAGCAGACGGACCTTACCGAACTTTGAGCTTGACTCCAATAGTCCAATCGGAGCACCTAATTCCTACCGTCGGAGGCCTCTTATGAATCCTCATTATAGGAGAATAGTAGACAGATTTCGCCTGACTCAAGCCCAAAGCATACCCATGAGCTGCTCCTCCGGCCGAACATCCGGATTTGGTCCTCGCCTCCCATCACTTACAGACCAGTCAACCGTTCAATGCATAAAAAGAGATGGGCGGGGAAGCATAAATAGAGGGACATCCGAGTATACACAAAACTCCACCCGGTCTTGGCTAAATCCCACTCACTACTGAACGGGGCCGATCCGTGACCATACTCCCGAGGAGATGCAGCGTGTAGCGCGAATCGAGAGTCATCAATTTCCTAACTGGATTTGAATCACCATAGGAAAATAGCTTTCAAAATTCACTCTACCGAAGATCGTCACGCTCTTCTAATGGATGAAGAATACGAGAATGATTCACGAAAAACGTAAAATTCTGATCGTAGCAGCTCGTCGGACCAGGCTATCCCTCCATCATCACCAAAAAGGTCCGAAATCCTTTAATTGTAACTCCCCCGAAGGGAGCCCACCATATGTGAGAGAACCGGGGAAGGAAGATCGAGATAAGGAGACCACCGAAAGCCTAAAAACTAAGAGGGAGAAGGATTTATCCAATTAAGCTCGAGCGAGGGAGAGTCGACAGACGTGAGATAGCAGAACAGGAACGAAGGAGACTTCGAGACAGTATAAACCTGAACTTCCGATCCCGCCGTAGAACCGCAGCAAACGGCTTTTTGCCTAAAGAAACTGCCCTTTGAGCGTGGTGGGGTCCTCCCCTACCAAACTCTTCCTGCTACCGCACCGTGGGGGTCGCGATCCTCGACCTCGTAAACTCGGTCGAGCAGATAAATCTCCTACGTAGATAAATCTCCTTTAGCTGCTACCTGAAAGGTAGCGAGGCTTTAGACAAAAGGGAGCGAACCAGGGCCACCGGAGGATAAATCATAACCTACGTAGAGCCCAGCGGATGGCCATTAACCCCATGGAGGAGTCACCCCCACCATCTCCTTTAAGAGGTCTCCTAACATCCAGGTCTCCTTAACATCTAGGTCGATTTCACTCCGTTACATCTCCCGCACTCACGTTACGTCTCTTACCATTACGTTACTTAAACAGTAGTCTGGTGGGGAAAGAGACGCAACGGCAGTGATAAAAGACGTAACGTAAATGAGGAGATTTATCTACGTAGGGAGTCACTCGACCGAGTTTACGAGGTCGAGGACCTGACGGGACTCGACCCTACCCAACCCCTACCCCACCATGTTCAAGTAACGTAAATACAGTTGACCTAGTAGATATTAAGGAAACCTCTTATGAGGAGTGCGGGAGATGTAAATGCAATCGACCTCTTTAAGGATATTAAGGAACCTCTTATGAGGCTTTACATCTTGTAACGGAGTGAAATCGACCTAGATGTTAAGGAGACCTGGATGTTAGGAGACCTAGATGCTAAGGAGATCTATTAGATATTAAGGAACCTCTTACGAGAAGTGCGGGAGATGTAACGTTATACAATCGACCTATTAAAGGAAGTTAAAGAGATCTCCTACGAGGAGTGATAAAAGACGTAACGTAAATACAGTTAATTAAAGGAGATTAAGGAACCCCTTATGAGAAGTGCGGGAGACGTAACGTAAATGCACTAGATTAGATGTTAAAGAGAGCTCTTACGAGGAGTGCGGGAGACGTAACGTTATGTGGCCCTTTAGGGACTCGACCGTTAGGGAGAGGGAGTTTAAGTAACGTAAATGCAGTTGAGCTATACTAGTTAAATAGGGCTCTTACGAGGAGTGATAAAAGACGTAACGTAAATTTAACCTATTAAAGGATATTAAGGAACATATTATAGAAAGTGCGGGAGATGTAACGTTATACAATCGACCTATTAAAGGATATTAAGGAACCTCTTACGAGGAGTGCGGGAGATGTAACGGAGTGAAATCGACCTAGATGTTAAGGAGACCTAGATGTTAAGGAGACCGGGATGTTAGGAGATGGGAGATGCAACGGAGTGCGGGAGACGTAACGTTATGTGGAGATTTATCTGCTCGTGCGCCAGCACGAGGTGGGAGACGGAACGGAGTGTACACGGAGTGCAGTTGACCTCGGATGTTATAGGGACTCGAGCGGCGATCCTCGACCTATCGGTCGAGTAGATAAATCTCCTACCCCACCAGAAGTTTAAGTAATGTAATGATAAAAGACGTAACGTAAATGCTGTTGATCCATTAGATATTAAGGAACCTCTTATGAGAAGTGCGGGAGATGTAACGTTATACAATCGATCAAAGGATATTAAGGAACCTCTTACGAGGAGTGAAGTCGACCTAGATGTTAAGGAGACCGGGATGTTAGGAGACCTAGATGTTAATGAGATGGGAGATGCAACGGAGTGTAATCGACCCGGATATTAAGGAACCTCTTATGAGGCTTTAATATCTTGTAACGGAGTGCGGGAGACGTAACGTAATGATAAAAGACGTAACGTAAATGCAGTTGATCTATTAGATATTAAGGAACCTCTTATGAGAAGTGCGGGAGATGTAACGTTATACAATCGAGCTATTAAAGGAAGTTAAAGAGAGCTCCTATGAGGAGTGCGGGAGACGTAACGTTATGCAATCGACCTCTTTAAGGATATTAAGGAACCTCTTATGAGGCTTTACATCTTGTAACGGAGTGAAATCGACCTAGATGTTAAGTCGACCTGGATGTTAGGAGATGGGAGATGCAACGGAGTGTAATCGACCTCTTAAAAGATGTTAAGTCGACCTGGATGTTAGGAGATGGGAGATGCAACGGAGTGTAATCGACCTCTTAAAAGATGTTAAGGAGACCGGGATGTTAGGAGATGGAGATTTATCTGCGTAGTTAGTCACTCGATCGAGTTTACGCGATCGAGGCGGGAGACGGAACGGAGTGTACACGGAGTGCAGTTGATGGAAGACGTAACGTGAATAAATTGATGGGAGATGTAACGGAGTGCGGGAGACGTAACGTGAATGCAGTTAATCTCTTAAGTTAAAGAGAGCTCTTACGAGGAGTGATAAAAGACGTAACGTAAATTTAACCTATTAAAGGAAATTAATGAACCTATTATAGAAAGTGCGGGAGATGTAACGTTATACAATCGACCTATTAAAGGATATTAAGGAACCTCTTACGAGGAGTGAAATCGACCTAGATGTTAAGGAGACCTGGATGTTAGTAGACCTAGATCTTTCCGTTAAAGAGACCCGGAAGTTAAAGAGAGCTCTTACGAGGAGTGAAATCGACCTAGATGTTAAGGAGACCTGGATGTTAGGAAACCTAGATGTTAAGTTGCGCTGGATGTTATAGGGACTCGACCGTACGGGAGCCCTTGCGCCCGTGTAATCGACCTCTTAAAAGAGGTTAAAGAGACCTAGATGCTGAAGGATCCTGGATGTTAGGAGACCTCTTTAAGGATGTTAAGTTGCCCTGGATGTTATAGGGATGAAATAGCTCGACCGATAGGGAGCCCTTGCGCCTACCCTCGACCGACGCCAGACCCAACCCCTGCCCCACCAGACTACTTTAAGTAACGTGAGTGTGGGGATTTTTCTAGTCGATCTCCTAGATCGAGGACCTGACGGGACTCGACTGATAAGGGAAAGAGACGTAACGTAAGTGCGGGAGATGTAACGTGAATGCAGTTGACCTAGATAGATGTTAAAAAGACCTCTTACGAGGAGTGCGGGAGATGTAACGTTATGTGGGAGACGTAACGTAAATGCAGTTGAGCTATACTAGTTAAATAGAGCTCTTACGAGGAGTGATAAAAGACGTAACGTAAATTTAACCTATTAAAGGATATTAAGGAACATATTATAGAAAGTGCGGGAGATGTAACGTTATACAATCGAGCTATTAAAGGAAGTTAAAGAGAGCTCCTACGAGGAGTGCGGGAGACGTAACGTTATGTGGGAGACGTAATGTAATGAAGTCGACCTAGATGTTAATGAGACCTATTAAAGGATATTAAGGAACCTCTTATGAGGCTTTAATATCTTGTAACGGAGTGCGGGAGACGTAACGTTATGTGGAGATTTATCTGCTCGATCGTAAGATCGAGGTGGGAGACGGAACGGAGTGTACACGGAGTGCAGTTGATGGAAGACGTAACGTGAATACAACTGACCTATTAAAGGATGTTAAAGAGAGCTCTTACGAGGAGTGAAGTCTTCCTAGATGTTAAGTTGCGCTAGATGTTATAGGGACTCGACCGTTGCCAAACCCAACCCCTGCCCCACCAGACTACTTTAAGTAACGTAAATGCAGTTGAGCTATACTAGTTAAATAGAGCTCTTACGAGGCTTTACATCTTGTAACGGAGTGAAATCGACCTAGATGTTAAGGAGACCTCTTAAAGGATGTTAGGAGATGGGAGATGCAACGGAGTGTAATCGACCTCTTAAAAGATGTTAAGTCGACCTGGATGTTAGGAGATGGGAGATGCAACGGAGTGTAATCGACCTCTTAAAAGATGTTAAGGAGACCGGGATGTTAGGAGATGGGAGATGCAACGGAGTGCGGGAGACGTAACGTTATGTGGAGATTTATCTGCTCGTGCACCAGCACGAGGAGATTTATCGGCGTAGGAGATTTATCTACTCGAGCGCATTTATGCGATCGAGGCGGGAGACGGAACGGAGTGTACACGGAGTGCAGTTGATGGAAGACGTAACGTGAATAAATTGACCTATTAAAGGAAGTTAAAGAGAGCTCTTACGAGGAGTGAAGTCTTCCTAGATGTTAAGTTGCGCAGGATGTTACGGGGACTCGAGCGGCGATCCTCGACCTATCGGTCGAGTAGATAAATCTCCTACCCCACCAGAAGTTTAAGTAATGTAATGATAAAAGACGTAACGTAAATGAGGAAGACGTAACGTAAATACAGTTGATCTATTAGATATTAAGGAAACCTCTTATGAGGAGTGCGGGAGATGTAACGTTATGCAATCGACCTCTTTAAGGATATTAAGGAACCTCTTATGAGGAGTGAAGTCGACCTGGATGTTAGGAGACCTAGATGCTAAGGAGATCCATTAGATATTAAGGAACCTCTTATGAGAAGTGCGGGAGATGTAACGGAGTGAAATCGACCTAGATGTTAAGGAGACCGGGATGTTAGGAGATGGAGATTTATCTGCATCCTACCCTACCAAACTACTCCACTCGAGAGCATTTATGCGATCGAGGCGGGAGACGGAACGGAGTGTACACGGAGTGCAGTTGACCTCGGATGTTATAGGGACTCGACCATACGGGAGCCCTTGCGCCCGTGTAATCGACCTCTTAAAAGATGTTAATGAGACCTCTTTAAGGATATTAAGGAACCTCTTATGAGCCTACCCCACCAGACTATCTCGACCTCTTAAAGGATGTTAGGAGACCTCTTAAAAGATGTTAATGAGACCTCTTTAAGGATATTAAGGAACCTCTTATGAGCCTACCCCACCAGACTATCTCGACCTCTTAAAGGATGTTAGGAGACCTAAATGTTTAGGAGACCTGGATGTTACTGAACCACCAGAAGTTTAAGTAACGTAATGGTAAGAGACGTAACGTGCTTTAATATCTTGTAACGGAGTGCGGGAGACGTAACGTGAATGCAGTTAACCTGACCTAGATGTTAAAGAAACCTCTTACGAGGAGTGCGGGAGATGTAACGGAGTGAAATCGACCTAGATGTTAAGGAGACCTAGATGTTAAAGAGACCTAGATGTTATAGGAACCTGGATGTTAGGAGATGGGAGATGTAACGGAGTGAAATCGACCTCTTAATACATTTAAGTTTTTCTGTTAAGGAGACCTGCTGTTATTCAAATAGTGGTTTGCTCCCTAACAGGAGCTAGGGTAAAGCCCCTGAAAAGGGCTAACGCACGAGCAGATAAATCTCCACACTCACGTTACGTCTCTTTCCTTTCCAAAGGTCGAGTAGATAAATCTCCTTCGTGAACCCGAGCTCCTCTCACTGGTTGGGTCCTGCTCCCGCACCTTCCTCGCATCCAAGCCAAACTTCTTTTAGTTGTCGGTCCTAACTCCCCTCTTCCGGTGGCTTTCCACCATCCGCGAAATCCGGCACTGTTACCAGTTCTATCGTCGCTTCCTCTAGTACCGGCGAACTCAAGATTTAGAAGTTGGTAAACTAGTCTATACCTGAGATCTTCACCTCGCGTACCTTCCGACGTTCTCTAGTTTTTGATAGAGGAGACTGGGACCCGTCTTGGATATGAATTTGATGTGTAGCAATTCGCGATAGGAGTTCAAATTCCATAAGGGAGAACCTTGTTTTGTATCGGCGTATGACTTCATAATGTAGCTCATCACTATACCACTTCTGGAGCATCCAAGATATATGTGTTCCGACTTCATACATCCGGGAGGGAGGTTCTTCGAGTTTACGGTTTCTTTCTAAAAGGGTCGGACGGTAGATCCCTGGTCTCTTTTCAGAATAAAAAAAGAGGATTAACTAAACCGTTGTCGAGAATGGTCTTCGCTTTCTTCCGGGGCCCTGTTCTTACCATGATCCCCTGCTGGATCGGTGATGCCCGCAGTCTCGAGAAGCAAGCCCTTTAGGGGAGTGACAACCGATTACTTTTTTCTTGCCTATTCGCGTATATAATATCTCTGGCTATGGAGCTGGAGACGCTTGCGACCGAGTCGTTCACGTGGAGTTAAATCAAATGAAGACGTCCGCCTCTCAACTGAAGGCGAGCAGGGTTCGACCGATTTATTTCCTCTGCTTTCTGGCCGGTCAAGTTCAGGAGGCCTACCCCACCAGACTATCTCGACCTAGATGCTAAGGAGATCTATTAGATATTAAGGAACCTCTTATGAGAAGTGCGGGAGATGTAAATACAATCGACCTATATTAGATGTTAAAGAGACCTCTTATGAGGAGTGAAGTCGACCTAGATGTTAAGGAGACCGGGATGTTAGGAGATGGGAGATGCAACGGAGTGCGGGAGACGTAACGTTATGCAATCGACCTCTTTAAGGATATTAAGGAACCTCTTATGAGGAGTGCGGGAGATGTAACGGAGTGAAATCGACCTAGATGTTAAGTCGACCTGGATGTTAGGAGACCTAGATGTTAAGGAGACCTGGATGTTAGGAAACCTCTTAAAGGAGACCTCTTAAGGAGACCTAGATGTTAAGTTGACCTCTTAAAGGACTACTTCGACCTCTTAAAGGAGACCTAGTTGTCGAGTGCAGTCGCCCAGGACCTCGCCCTGTTGGTCGAGCCAATAAATCTCCTCGATCCATCACACACATCGTCTTGTTTTAACCTTGGTCGTGAAAAGCGCTGAATGAACTTTACTCCTCCACTGCAATAAGAAAGAACCAGCACTTCTCTTCACTCAAGAAATGGTGAACCGTATCCTAGACAAAGCCATGATTGATCTGAATCTTACGAAATGCATGAAGAAGGAGTGAGGAAAACTAAACTTCTACTCGCCTTCAGCTCTTTTAGGTAAGATCGGAGCTGCGTGGACCGGGAAGAGGATCTCTGTCTTCCATTCACATCCGAATAAAAGCAGCCTGCTATGTATTCATCTACAACGAGAGGAGACCGCCTATGGGAACATAGATCTATTCGATGAGACCACCAGACTACTATGAGATTTAAGACTCTCCATACCGAAGGGAAGAAGAAGGGCGATGATTTCCTTGATCTCGGGCACTCCTGCGCTTTACAAATCCTTCTAAGGCTCTCCCGAAATCCATTGAAGAAAAAAAAGCCTGGCTGAATTCGTTGAAAAGACTATGGTCTGAGACAGAGGAGTATTAAGAGGTTCTCTAGGCAGAGTAGAATTTCAAAGAATATCGAATTTCTATGAAATTTCTTAAGAAAGGATATCGTAGCAGCTCACCCCGGGTCGAGTAAATAAATCACCTTGAACCAGCATCTCGAAAGTAGTTCTCCCTTCGTAGAGTAGCGGATCTCGACCGGAAGGCAGGCTTTCGTCTTGAAGATCTCATTACTACCGTAGATACTAGAATTTCTTGGGTTTGGGACAAGAAGAAGTTCTCGGAAACAGAGGCCCACAGCAGGTCTCAAGAATCTGGGACGAGACATATGTCCTTTGTCCCGTTTGTACTCGACCCATATGATAGCAGAAAAATTAGAGCGAGAGAAGGAAAATTTTCTCTACCCGCGAGATTCAAACGAGGAGTTGAGGTAAGGCTAGAGGGAAGAAGAATTAGAGTCGTTGGGCCGACCGACCGTAACAACACAACAAATAGGTATTCGGTTGAAGTAGATAAACGTGTTCCGAAACCCCACGATCAACGAAACCTTTGAATGATCTTGCTATTGCTTCACGCTTAAAGCGTTTTACGGTTTGATCTTAATTAAGCGATAGCGCACTTCTGAAACATCCTATAGCGATTTCTTTACTCTTTGATTCTCAGTCCCTCGGTGAACTAGGCATACTCCTAGAGAGATCTTCTTCTTCGTCAAGAGCTTCTTCACGGACGCCGACGTTATCGAGATTCTAGTATATATTTATGCAATGAGTCGGCATTCTTACCAACCTAACCCAAAATGTGAAGAAGAAGAAATAGGCCGACAAATCGATTATACATCCATTCCCATCCGCTCAAAACTACTCGTCCACAAACGAGAAACATACGATGATCCGCTGCTTCCTCTGGTTGTAGCGTCACAGGCGCAAGGGCTTCCCGTTGGTCGAGCCCCTAACGGACTTTAGGTCGAGATAGTTGTTTTTTTTTTAAGAGGTCGACCCAAGCCCAACCCTGCCTGAGTATATAAATCTCCTATGGGTGTACGTTTCATGGATAGTAGACTGGTCCGACTTGTTTCATATTCTTGATCTATGCTAAGGAAGAGAGTGTCTCCCGCGAAAACGTTAGGGCCTAGCTAAATAAGAGATTTCTATGTCTACTGTACCGTTCCACGAATTCATGTAAGATTTAGAATTTCTAAATAGTAGAACTTTAGTCTAGATTGGTTTTTAGTTTTCTTCATTCATTCTTCCATGTGGGTATTCTATTTCTATCGATGATCACATAAACAGACCGAATTTGTGATTTACTGGATTTAGTTATTCTTCATTTGCTGGGGATTAAGTGAGAGCGAGGTGTATTTTCTATTTTGGGGATGCGAGAGTCATAAATCCTAGGGAGAGATAGTTGGTCTTCGTACCGTTGGGGGATTCCTAGCAGTGAGAGAAGTTGAGTGATGACTCATAAATTCTTAAGAAAGGGAAGCACTGTCCATGAATTCAGCTTCATCGGATTCGATTGGTCTCCGTCTATTCTAAACTTTCCTGACGGATCAATTTTATGGTTTTTGGTGGAGGTATATGGGTTTTTGGAGAAGTCAATTTAAGGACAGATTCCTCTTATTCAGCAGTCTTTCCTCCGTGGACTATGCAGTCAATTCTGGTCTTGGTCCACCATACGCTGTCTTCTTCGAAATTACATAAATGATCTCCACCTTCGGGACCAGCAGCATCTTAGTGGGCGATCTACGCCGCTGTCTTAATCGAGCGATTCTCCGACTTTGTTCTTGGTAGAAGAGTTCTCTTTGAAGCTTTGGTATGGAGGTACGCTTTATGAGGTCGACTGCACAACTTAAAGCAGTCTGGTGGGGTAGGATCGCACGAGCAGATAATTCAGTAGTCCTTTAAGAGGTCTCCTTAACATCTAGGTCTCCTTATCTCCTTTAAGAGGTCTCCTAACATCAGGTCGAAGTAGTCCTTTAAGAGGTCGACTGCACAACGTTACTTAAAGTAGTCTGGTGGGGAAAGAGACGCAACGGCAGTGATAAAAGACGTAACGTAAATGAGGGCTCCGCGCCTCGATCGTAAGATCTCCCTTAACATCTAGGTCTCCTTAACATCTAGGTCGATTTCACTCCGTTACAAGATATTAAAGCACGTTACGTCGTAGTTTGGCGGTTCAGTAACATCTAGGTCTCCTAAACATCTAGGTCGACTTCACTCCTCGTAAGAGGTCCCTTTAATATCTAGGTCAACTGCATTCACGTTACATCTCCCGCACTCACGTTACGTCTCTTTCCCAAACTACTGATTTATCTGCGTAGTTTAGTGACTCGACCGAGTTTACGAGGTCGAGGTGGGAGACGGAACGGAGTGTACACGGAGTGCAGTTGACCTCGGATGTTATAGGGACTCTCCCTTCGGGTTCGCTACCTATCGGTTTTTGTCTAAAGCCACGCTACCTGGAAGGTAGCTGGAGTAGTTTGGTAGGGCGGATAACATCCAGGTCTCCTTAACATCTTTTAAGAGGTCGATTACACTCCGTTGCATCTCCCATCTCCTAACATCCTTTAAGAGGTCTCCTTAACATCTAGGTCGATTTCACTCCGTTACATCTCCCGCACTTCTCATAAGAGGTTCCTTAATATCCTTAAAGAGGTCTCATTAACATCTAGGTCGACTCTACTCCCGTTACGTCTCCCACATAACGTTACGTCTCCCGCACTCCGTTACAAGATATTAAAGCCTCATAAGAGGTTCCTTAATATCCTTAAAGAGGTCTCATTAACATCTTTTAAGAGGTCGATTACACGGGCGCAAGGGCTCCCGTATGGTCGAGTCCCTATAACATCTAGCGCAACTTAACATCTAGGAAGACTTCACTCCTCGTAAGAGCTCTCTTTAACATCCTTTAATAGGTCAGTTGTATTCACGTTACGTCTTCCATCAACTGCACTCCGTGTACACTCCGTTCCGTCTCCCGCCTCGATCGCATAAATGCTCTCGAGTGGAGTAGTTTGGTAGGGTAGGATGCAGATAAATCTCCATCTCCTAACATCCCGGTCTCCTTAACATCTAGGTCGATTTCACTCCGTTACATCTCCCGCACTTCTCATAAGAGGTTCCTTAATATCTAATGGATCAACAGCATTTACGTTACGTCTTTTATCATTACATTACTTAAACTTCTGGTGGGGTAGGAGATTTATCTACTCGACCGATAGGTCGAGGATCGCCGCTCGAGTCCCCGTAACATCCTGCGCAACTTAACATCTAGGAAGACTTCACTCCTCGTAAGAGCTCTCTTTAACTTCCTTTAATAGGTCAATTTATTCACGTTACGTCTTCCATCAACTGCACTCCGTGTACACTCCGTTCCGTCTCCCGCCTCGATCGCATAAATGCGCTCGAGTAGATAAATCTCCTACGCCGATAAATCTCCTCGTGCTGGCGCACGAGCAGATAAATCTCCACATAACGTTACGTCTCCCGCACTCCGTTACAAGATATTAAAGCACGTTACGTCTCTTTCCCATAAGTAACGGAGTTCTAAAGAACGGAGTGCAGTTGATGGAGATTTATCTGCTCGTGCGATAGCACGAGGACCTGACGGGACTCGACCATACCCTACCCAACCCCTACCCCACCAGAAGTTTAAGTAACGTGAATAAATTGATGGAAGACGTAACGTGAATACAATTGAGCTATTAAAGGAAAGAGACCTCTTACGAGGAGTGAAGTCTTCCTAGATGTTAAGTTGACCTGGATGTTAAAGAGAGCTCTTACGAGGAGTGATAAAAGACGTAACGTAAATACAGTTATTAAAGGAGATTAAGGAACCTCTTATGAGAAGTGCGGGAGATGTAAATACAATCGATGGGAGATGTAACGGAGTGTAATCGACCCGGATATTAAGGAACCTCTTATGAGGAGTGATAAAAGACGTAACGTAAATTTAACCTATTAAAGGATATTAAGGAAGCTCTTATGAGAAGTGCGGGAGATGTAACGTTATACAATCGATGGGAGATGTAACGGAGTGTAATCGACCCGGATATTAAGGAACCTCCTACGAGGAGTGCGGGAGACGTAACGTTATGTGGAGATTTATCTGCTCGATCGTAAGATCGAGGTGGGAGACGGAACGGAGTGTACACGGAGTGCAGTTGATGGAAGACGTAACGTGAATACAACTGACCTATTAAAGGATGTTAAAGAGAGCTCTTACGAGGAGTGAAGTCTTCCTAGATGTTAAGTTGCGCTAGATGTTATAGGGACTCGACCGTTGCCAAACCCAACCCCTGCCCCACCAGACTACTTTAAGTAACGTAAATGCAGTTGAGCTATACTAGTTAAATAGAGCTCTTACGAGGAGTGATAAAAGACGTAACGTAAATTTAACCTATTAAAGGATATTAAGGAACATATTATAGAAAGTGAAGTCGTCCTGGATGTTAGGAGACCTCTTAAAGGATGTTAGGAGATGGGAGATGCAACGGAGTGTAATCGACCTCTTAAAAGATGTTAAGGAGACCTAGATGTTAATGAGATGGGAGATGTAACGGAGTGTAATCGACCCGGATATTAAGGAACCTCTTATGAGGAGTGCGGGAGATGCAACGGAGTGTAATCGACCTAGATGTTAGAGGAACCTGGATGTTAGGAGACCTCTTAAACGATGTTAAGGAGACCGGGATGTTAGGAGATGGGAGATGCAACGGAGTGTAATCGACCTCTTAAAAGATGTTAATGAGACCTCTTTAAGGATATTAAGGAACCTCTTATGAGGAGTGAAGTCGACCTCTTAAAGGATGTTAGGAGACCTCTTAAAAGATGTTAATGAGAGCTCTTTAAGGATATTAAGGAACCTCTTATGAGGCTTTAATCTCTTGTAACGGAGTGAAATCGACCTAGATGTTAAGTCGACCTGGATGTTAGGAGACCTCTTAAAAGATGTTAAGGAGACCTGGATGTTAGGAGACCTCTTAAAGGATGTTAGGAGACCTCTTAAAAGATGTTAAGGAGACCTGGCTGTTATCCGCACCTACCAAACTCTTCCTGCTACCGCACCGTGGGGGTCGCGATCCTCGACCTCGTAAACTCGGTCGAGCAGATAAATCTCCTACGTAGATAAATCCCCTTTAGCTGCTACCTGAAAGGTAGCGAGGCTTTAGACAGTCAGGGAGCGAACCAGGGCCACCGGAGGCAAGCGAGTCCCTATAACATCCGAGGTCAACTGCACTCCGTTCCTTGAACTCCGTTACTTAAACTTCTGGTGGGGAAAGAGACGTAACGTGAGTGCGGGAGATGTAACGTGAGTGAAGTCGACCTAGATGTTTAGGAGACCTGGATGTTACCGAACCTACCAAACTACTCCTGCTACCTTTCGGTCGCGATCCTCGACCTCGTAAACTCGGTCGAGCAGATAAATCTCCTACGTAGATAAATCTCCTTTAGCTGCTACCTGAAAGGTAGCGAGGCTTTAGACAAAAACCGATAGGTAGCGAACCCGAAGGGAGAGTCCCTATAACATCCGAGGTCAACTGCACTCCGTGTACACTCCGTTCCGTCTCCCACCTCGATCTCGTAAACTCGATCGAGTCACTAAACTACGCAGATAAATAAGTAGTTTGGGAAAGAGACGTAACGTAAGTGCGGGAGATGTAACGGAGTGCGGGAGACGTAACGTAATGATAAAAGACGTAACGTAAATGCAGTTGATCTATTAGATATTAAGGAACCTCTTATGAGAAGTGAAGTCGTCCGGGATGTTAGGAGACCTAGATGTTAATGAGACCTAGATGTTAAGGAGACCTGATGTTACTGACCCGCCAAACTACGACGTAACGTAAGTGCGGGAGATGTAACGGAGTGAAATCGACCTAGATGTTAAGGAGACCTAGATGTTAAGGGAGATCTTACGATCGAGGCGCGGAGCCCTCATTTACGTTACGTCTTCCTCATTTACGTTACGTCTCCCATCAACTGCATTCACGTTACATCTCCCGCACTCACGTTACGTCTCTTTCCTTTCCCCACCAGACTCCTGTTTAAGGAACGTTGTGCAGTCGACCTAGTTGGTCCTCTACCAAGCCCTATCCCACCAGACGGCTGTCTCAGTAATTTGTGGTCGGGAGGATTACGTCCAGGGATCGACTCATTCATAGCACATACCGATCGATTCCACCCCCGGGAAGTCAAAAGTCAAATAAGAGACTGTTCTGCTTTTTCCCTTTTTTTTATTCTTTCTCTTCACTAGGATGAATGAGAGAGGAAAATCTTATACATGGATAGGATCTGACTCATGCATCACGCTAGCAGCCTGATCCAACTCTCATTGACCACTGAGACCCAAAGTCCGGCTCTGACACCCACGTTTAATTGAAGAAAGAGAGGTGGACCTACAATAAGCAAAGGTTAGAGATTTTGATAGACTGAGTCAATTCTTAGTCCCAGTCTTAGTAGCGGCAGCCCGGATCGTCCCATACTCGCCCGTCATTCCCATCCTCCTCGAGAGAACAAAAGGGTCCGTTCTATGACGGACATTTACGCTAGAGAGGTGGACCTATGTTTTTTTCTTCCCGGAAGCGTTTCGGACCCCGGTCAGATGCTTCTTCGTCTCAATGGTCTCGATTCGGTCGTTGGTTAATTAGGTACGGAAAGAGGGGGATTCGAACCCCCGGTAAACAAAAGCCTACATAGCAATTCCAATGCTACGCCTTAAACCACTCGGCCATCTCTCCTACTCTTAGGTCGACTGCACTTTAAGAGGTCTCCTTAACATCTAGGTCTCCTAACATCCAGGTCTCCTTAACATCTAGGTCGATTTCACTCCGTTACATCTCCCGCACTTCTCATAAGAGGTTCCTTAATATCTAATATAGGTTAAATTTACGTTACGTCTTTTATCACTCCTCGTAACAGCTCTCTTTAACTTCCAGGGCAACTTAACATCTTTTAAGAGGTCGATTACACGGGCGCAAGGGCTCCCGTATGGTCGAGTCCCATCAGGTCCTCGATCTAGGAGATCGAGCAGATAAATCTCCATCTCCTAACATCCAGGTCTCCTTAACATCTAGGTCGATTTCACTCCTCGTAGGAGGTTCCTTAATATCCAGGACAACTTAACATCTAGGAAGACTTCACTCCTCGTAAGAGCTCTCTTTAACTAGTATAGGTCAATTGTATTCACGTTACGTCTTCCATCGGTTGTATAACGTTACATCTCCCGCACTTCTCATAAGAGGTTCTTTAATTTAATAGGTTAAATTTACGTTACGTCTTTTATCACTCCTCGTAAGAGCTCTCTTTAACTAGTATAGGTCAATTTATTCACGTTACGTCTTCCATCAATTGTATTCACGTTACTTAAACTTCTGGTGGGGTAGGGGTTGGGTAGGGTCGAGTCCCGTCAGGAGATTTATCTGCGTAGGAGATTTATCTGCTCGACCGAGTTTACGAGGTCGAGGTGCGGAGCGCACGACTGCAAGGAGTGGAAAAGATCTAGGAGATCGAGCAGATAAATCTCCATCAACTGCACTCCGTGTACACTCCGTTCCGTCTCCCACTCTTTTAAGTCTGGAAATACCGGTTTTTTAGTAAATGTAAATAGTTTCATTATTTTTATTTCAGTTTTCATATGTTTCTTGTATTTCTTTGATCTCTTTCATAAAGAGTTGCAAGGGCTCGTACGAACTCACTAACGATCTCCCGCGGAGATTTTTAAATTATTAACGCTTCATCCCCTTGAACTATAGGCGCAAGGGCTTCGCTTACGATCGAGCAGATAAATCTCCACCATACCTGACTTATTTCATACCAACTTATTTCATACCAACGTCGAGTTATTTCGCCCCTAAAGGGGGTTGGGTCGAGTCGCACCTTCATCCGGGAATGAACTCTTCCAAACCTACTAAAACCTATGGTTCTTACTGGATTTCTCGCGGGATATCTTTATCCAGATCTCTTAAGAAATTATTCCATTGAAAAACAAGGCAGTTTGAGAAGCAGTTTGAAAAGAAAAACATCGAAAACTAGTTGGTGTGTGATTTGCGCATATATCCGAACCCTCGGAGAAACTAGAGTCGACCTAAAATAAATGTAGTAGGAGAGAAACAATAAAGAAAAAGAAGAGGATAGAAAAACTAGAGATACAGATCGATAAACTAGAAATAAAGAAGCTCTTGTAAGGTCTGCATTTCTTATGAAATTTCATCATTACCAAACCAATATATTATTTCTGCTTCCGGAATTTCATAATAGTTAAGCGAGAGTCTATATTAGCGACTACGCTTCACGTCTTCAGTTAAGGGTCCATCCTTCGGGTTTTGCTCTACCAATTCTCTCCTTCGTTCTTAGATCTTGGGAACTTTACATTCTGATTTTGTTGTAGGGTATGTGTAGAGAAGAACTGTGAAGCCCAAGCACTCTGGTCTACTGATTCATGACTTCACCTATCCCAACCTCTCCCCTCTCATGTAGTTTTTTCATCATGATGAAGGGGAACTGGTATAGCAATCATTTCCTGAAGCTTTGGATCAAGTTCTGCATCATGGATTGGAAGGAACGGTATCTTAACTAGTTATCATGAAGCTTCTGGCTTCTATGTCTCGCTGTTTGATCAGAGCTTTCCGATAGGAGTAGGCTAATCTGAATCATCTATCAAGGTGGCTTATACAGAGAGAATGGGAATCCATGGCGCATGGACACATGAAGTTGGTAGAAATGCGGAGCACTCAATCTGAGTTCCCATGGGAGGCATATAGTTGTAAGCTCTCTCGGGATAGATGTAAGCTCTCTCGGCTGTAAGCAACCTCGCTCTCATCGACAACACTAGTTACAACAACAACAGATGATAAGCGAGAAAAAGAAGAAATCAACATGAGGGGACACCATTTCTATTATTGTATCTTCGAGGATAATAATGAGGAGATTTATCTGCTGGACATCACATCTCAACACTCTGTGTGCTGATGGAGATAGGTACGCCCCCGTTATATAGGCGGTGTGCTGCTAACTAATTATACATCATCCATATAACTAAGAAATTAATTGCTTGTTAGAGAAAGCAAATCTTCTCTCAGATTCTAAGAATAATATGATAGGAAGGTCGACTCAACAACCGTAAGAGGTCGACTGCACAATAGTTCTTTAAGAGGTCGAGTCGTCTAATCGTCTTCTAAATATCATATAGAGGATCAACCCATTTCGTCGTAGCGATGCGAGACTCTTTGTGCTGCTATATGCTTTAGGCCCTTAACACCCCTGCCCATTGGCCAAAGGTCGGGTAAGGTGGGAGTACGATCCGCGACGGCGGGGCCTTCCAGTAAGGGATTAAAAGTGTTAACGTATATAAATAGGGACCCTTAGAGTAAGGTGCGAAGCCCTTAAGTTTTATTAATTAAGCAACAACGGAACGAGGCCTAGTGACCCCAACAAGGGCGGCATACAATACAGAGTACCATGAAGTCCTTCTGGAGGACCATCAAAATACACAAGATTATTTTCACAGTCAAAACTAAAATTAGCAAGCCAATCCGCCGCATAGTTAGCCTCGCGGTAGATATGTCGAACACGAACTTCCCAAGTTTGGTCCACGAGCAAGGTACGACATTGAAGAATGAGGAAATAGTTGGGATTCCAAGGTGCAGGGTCTTCTTTAAGTGCCATTAAAACGACCTCGGAATCAACTTCAAGAATAAGACGGGGCAAGTTAAGGTCCCTGGCCATAACCAGGCCTTTGAGGGCCGCCATGAGTTCGGCGCGAACAGAGGAGCAAGTTCCACATTTAAAGGAGAATGCCTTCACGAAGGCTCCTGTATCCGAGCGAATTAAGCCACCGCCACCCGCAATGCCAGGATTACCCCTAAGATCCAGGTCTCCTTAACATCTAGGTCTCATTAACATCTAGGTCTCCTAACATCCCGGTCTCCTTAACATCTAGGTCTCCTAACATCCAGGACGACTTCACTTTCTATAATAGGTTCCTTAATATCCTTTAATTAACTGTATTTACGTTACGTCTTTTATCACTCCTCGTAAGAGGTTCCTTAATATCCTTTGATCGATTGTATAACGTTACATCTCCCGCACTTCTCATAAGAGGTTCCTTAATATCTAATAGATCAACTGCATTTACGTTACGTCTTTTATCATTACGTTACTTAAACGTTGGGGCTTTAGCCTGCTACCGCTAGGTAGCGAACCCGAAGGAGTACGGTCGAGGGTAGGCGCAAGGGCTCCCTATCGGTCGAGCTATTTCATCCCTATAACATCCAGCGCAACTTAACATCCTTAAAGAGGTCTCCTAACATCCAGGATCCTTCAGCATCTAGGTCTCTTTAACATCTAGGTCAACTTCACTCCTCGTAAGAGGTTTCCTTAATATCTACTAGGTCAACTTAACATCTGGGTCTCCTAACATCCTTTAAGAGGTCGACTTCACTCCTCATAAGAGGTTCCTTAATATCCTTAGTCGATTGCATAACGTTACGTCTCCCGCACTCCGTTACAAGATATTAAAGCACGTTACGTCTCTTTCCTAACGGTCGAGTAGATAAATCTCCTGCCCCACCAGACTACTTTAAGTAACGGAGTGCAGTCGACCTTTTTATGCGGACCATGAGGTCGACTGCACTCCCGGGCGCAAGGGCTCCCTGGTGGTCGAGTCCCTATAACATCTAGCGCAACTTAACATCTAGGAAGACTTCACTCCTCGTAAGAGCTCTCTTTAACATCCTTTAATAGGTCAGTTGTATTCACGTTACGTCTTCCATCAACTGCACTCCGTGTACACTCCGTTCCGTCTCCCGCCTCGACCTCGTAAACTCGGTCGAGTGACTAAAGTCCCTACGCAGATAAATCAATAGTTTGGGAAAGAGACGTAACGTGCTTTAATATCTTGTAACGGAGTGCGGGAGACGTAACGTTATGCAATCGACTAAGGAGGAACCTCTTATGAGGAGTGAAGTCGACCTCTTAAAGGATGTTAGGAGACCTAGATGTTAAGGAGACCCGGATGTTACTGACCCGCCAAACTACGACGTAACGTGAGTGAAGTCGACCTGGATGTTAAGGGAGATCTTACGATCGAGGCGCGGAGCCCTCATTTACGTTACGTCTTTTATCACTTACGTTACGTCTCTTACCATTCATAAGAAACTCTCTGTGAAACAATCCTACCCCATGAATTTTCAAAGAATATCTCCTCAGGCAGCTTGCTATTCACATTAACTTCCACTAAGAGCCTAGCATAGGCCAGCCTCTCTTTCTGTATTGTGGCTCTGTCAGCCCTCAAGGGTTGACCAATCAAAGTACCCAATTTTGTAAGCGTATTAATACCCCAATATTTCAATTCAAGATCATATAATCGAACCCACACTGGAATTGAGGTGATAGCAGTCTTGCTCATGTCAATATCAGGTAACCAGCACAATGAGAGGTTTCTTATCAAATAGCTTCAACCCCTCCTCCACAGCCTTATTCCTATCCTCCATAGCATTAAAACGCACCAGAAAAACCCCCTTCCCAACTGAAGACACCTTATCAATACCCAGGTCTTTCCAAACCCGCTTAAAGTAACCTTCCATCACCGAGAATGGCGGATTAGAACCAAGAACATAACATATAACAGCATGACGCCAATAGTTAACCTCATCTATAAGATCATCTTGAGTAATTTTAACATTCGATTTCATATTTGGGGGAGATTGCAAATCAACACCACCATTTCCATTATCTGAAGTAACGACTTTAGACCAATTACCTGACTGAGCATTACGCCTCTCCTGAGCTTCAACTTCATCCGCCCATGAAGAAGGAGGGGATGGACTCTGCAAATTCCGCAACGCAATCGCTGGCGACATCATTTCAGAATCTAGGTCAAGCGGTTGAACACCAATTACCTCTGCTACCGTCTTCGATTTCTTAGCATCTGCCGTAACCGGGGCCTTTTTCGCATTCTTCTTATTCGATTTACTCTTTTGTTGCTGAGTTTTTGCTTTTTTTCCCTTCGCCATGAGCTAGCAGGACGAGTTCGCCATGGAAATCGCCTTACCAGAGAGAAAAGCAGCTGTCAGCCTTCATAGAAAATCTCTTGGATTGCATACTCACTTTCTCTATGCTTCATTGCTCGATCAAAGTTGCATTCTCGCGAGCATTCCTTGCTCCTGTGCTAGGGCACGGAGTGACGCGTATGACGCTACTCTTGAGTGGGGCAGAACAGGCTCGAACTGGCAGAGTATATGAGGCTATCTCTTCGTCTTTCGCTTAATATACTAGAGTGATGTCTCGGCGGGGAAATAGTCCTTTATGCTATAGAGATAGCTTTATCTTAGAATAAAGATTGGTTGACTTCTCAAAAAGGGGAGTAATTCCGGGAACTGTCTGTTCATCCTTTTTCTTATTGAACGTATGGGAAAGTGTAATATTTATTTCGTTCGGGTCCGGCCGGGTGGGGGCGGCTGGTAGCGTGACCTCTACAGCTGATACGAGACTCGTTGGACTCTACGCCAAGTCGATGATCTAATCCTACCCCGGAACCGTTCTCGGGGAAATGAGGCAGGCCCAGGAGGGGACCCTACGCCCCGATACGGTCAGAAGAGCCCGCCTACTACTTGAGCGAATCGTGATCTTCCTTTTTGACTGAATAGAATGGTGCGGAGGAGGAAAGAGACGTAACGTGCTTTAATATCTTGTAACGGAGTGAAATCGACCTAGATGTTAAGGAGACCTAGATGTTACGAGGATCGCAGTGAGAGTCCCATCAGGTCCTCGATCTAGGAGATCGAGCAGATAAATCTCCATCAACTACATTCACGTTACATCTCCCGCACTCACGTTACGTCTCTTACCATTACGTTACGTCCCCCATGGGGTAGGAACGTTACGTCTCTCACTTACGATCGAGCAGATAAATCTCCTCGGTCGAGCTGCTTCGCACCTCCGGACCTTTACTCGTAAGAGGTCGACTACACAACGCTACTTAAACTATAGGCGCTCGGTCGAGCGTCGAGCAGAGAAATCTCCTCGGTAGCGAACCAGGGGTAGGTTGGGATCGTCCCGTTGGTCGATAACCTTTCCCCTTCAACCTAAATAGAAGTTCTGTTTCCAACTTCATTTCTGCTTATTGAATTTCTGTTTTTGTTTCGTGTTCTTGAGCCAAAAGTTCAAGGAAGTCGACCTAAAGGAGAGGAATTTCATATGAGATGCGAAGCCTCGACCTAAAGGGTTACCAGTAAGGGTGGGAGATGTAACAGAGTGAAGTCGACCTCTTAAAAGAACTCAAAGATACTGCGGTTATGCGGTTATGCGGTTATGCGGAAGAACTCAAATCCGGTCTTTCTTAGTCAGAATTTTTATGTGCCTGTCGGTCTTCGATTTACCATACCCAGTCTTTTTACCACACCTCACTTCGTTTTTTTGTAAATAATTTTGGGATTTTAGCAAAGTTTTTGTATTTGTTGGGAATACAGGCTCTCTCTAGCTTCGTGCTTATGCAAGGAGACAGCCCCTTAACCCTGCTTGAGGGCTTACCTACGTAAGTAACCTCATACTGCCCCTTAAAGGGCTTTTATCCATGGTTGAGCGGCTTCAACCCTTTAAGAGTCATTTCGTTCATGCTTCCATAAATTCTTTTATTTCCGCTTCTTCCATATTATTCTTTCTTGTATTTCTGCATAATGAATTTCTTTACTTTCGTTTATGAGATGAATCTAGGTCAGAATTCACTGGGTTCCGAGCTTGCGCTAGCCAATAAATTAAGGGAGAATGCCGCTGCTCATAATTCAGTATTGAACCGAGCAAGTCGAACCGATAAGTCGAATCATCAGCTGGGTATGGCTGCACGACCGCTTAAGAGGTCTACTTTATCTGTAAGAGGTCTCCTTTAAGAGGTCGACTGCACACACAGCGTTAGTTAAACAGTAGTCCTTTAAGTAACGTACCTTAACATCTAGGTCTCCTTAACATCTAGGTCGACTTCACTCCTCGTAAGAGGTCTCTTTAACAGAAGAACTTTAATGTAGCCAGCAGTACTTTGCTACTAAGAGGTCAACTTTAAGAGGTCTCCTAACATCCAGGTCGACTTCACTCCTCGTAAGAGGTCTCTTTAACATCCTTTAAGAGATTAACTGCATTCACGTTACGTCTTTTATCATTACGTTACTTAAACTTCTGGTGGGGGTAGGAGATTTATCTGCGTAGGGACTTTAGTCACTCGACCGAGTTTACGAGGTCGAGGATCGCAGCCGGAGGGGCAGGCGCAAGGGCTCCCGTTGGTCGAGTTGCTCCGTGGGAGACGTAACGGAGTGTGGGAGACGTAACGTGAGTGTGGGAGATGTAACGGAGTGCAATCGACCTCTTAAGGAGACCTAGATGTTAAGGAGACCTCATGGTCCGCATAAAAAGGTCAACTGCACTCCGTGTACACTCTGTTACTTAAAATAGTCTGGTGGGGAAAGAGACGCAACGGCAGTGATAAAAGACGTAACGTAAATGAGGAAGACGTAACGTGAATAAATTAATTGATGGTGGAGATTTATCTGCGTAGGCACTTTAGTGACTCGATCGAGTTTACGAGATCGAGGCGGGAGACGGAACGGAGTGTACACGGAGTGCAGTTGACCTCGGATGTTATAGGGACTCGAGCTGCGATCCTCGTAACACCCAGGTCTCCTTAACATCTAGGTCGATTTCACTCCGTTACAAGATATTAAAGCACGTTACGTCTCTTTCCTATCGGTCGAGTAGATAAATCTCCTGCCCCACCAGACTATTTTAAGTAACGGAGTTCAAAGAACGGAGTGCAGTTGATGGAAGACGTAACGTGAATACAATTGACCTATTAAAGGATGTTAAAGAGAGCTCTTACGAGGAGTGATAAAAGACGTAACGTAAATATAGTTAACCTATTAAATTAAGGAAGCTCTTATGAGAAGTGCGGGAGATGTAACGGAGTGAAATCGACCTAGATGTTAAGGAGACCTGGATGTTAGGAGATGGGAGATGTAACGGAGTGTAATCGACCTCTTAAAAGATGTTAAGTTGCCCTGGATGTTATAGGGACTCGACCCTACCCAACCCCTACCCCACCGGACTACTGTTTAAGTAACGTGAATACAATTGATGGAAGACGTAACGTGAATAAATTGACCTATATTAGATATTAAGGAACCTCTTATGAGAAGTGAAGTCGACCTAGATGTTAAGTTGACCCGCATGTTAAAGAGACCTGTTAAGAGGAGTGAAGTCTTCCTAGATGTTAAGTTGACCTGGAAGTTAAAGAGAGCTCTTACGAGGAGTGATAAAAGACGTAACGTAAATTTAACCTATTAAAGGATATTAAGGAACCTCTTATGAGAAGTGAAGTCGTCCTGGATGTTAGGAGACCTGGATGTTAGGAAACCTCTTAAAGTCGACCTCGACTATCTCGACCGCAAGGGCTCCCTTGCGGTCACATGCATGACCTTCCAACTTGAGGATGCTCGATCTATAGTATACAAAGCAGAGCTAATACCCTCGTAACACCCGGGCGATATATTTAAGGTCGACTGCACTCAACAACTTTAAGAGGTCGACTTTAAGAGGTCTCCTTAAGAGGTCGAGATAGTTTGGGCCTACCCCGCCAAACTACGACGTAACGTGAGTGAAGTCGACCTGGATGTTAAGGCACTCGTATTTAAAGAGGTCTCCTTTAAGAGGTCTCCTAACATCTAGGTCGAGATAGTCTGGTGGGGTAGGAACGTTACGTCTCTTACCATTACGTTACTTAAAAAAGTCTGGTGGGGAAAGAGACGCAACGGAGTGCGGGAGATGTAACGGAGTGAAATCGACCTAGATGTTAAGGAGACCTGGATGTTAAGGAGATTTATCTAATAGTACTCGACCGATAGGAAAGAGACGTAACGTGCTTTAATATCTTGTAACGGAGTGAAATCGACCTAGATGTTAAGGAGACCTGGGTGTTACGAGGATCGCAAGCTCGAGTCCCTAAAGCTCCTCGATCTAGGAGATCGAGCCGATTTATCTCCTCGTGCTAGCGCACGAGCAGATAAATCTCCACACTCATAACGTTACGTCTCCCATCTCCCACACAACGTTACGTCTCCCATGGGGAAAGAGACGTAACGGGCCTTAAGAGGTCGACATAGTTTGGTGGGGTAGGCCGTTCCGAGGGGTAGGCTCCCCTTGGGATAGGGCCAGAGAGGCCGTTCGGTAAGTCAGAATTTCGTATGATGAGAGAGAAAAGTGGCGCGATTATTCCCATTTTAGGAGAGTTCAGAGTGCTTGCTCGTATCGAAGAAAGGCTAGCAGGGAAGCTGAAACAACCAAAAGCCAACCAGCAAGGGTTGAGATGCACCTGCAGCTGTTCCAAAGCAGTCCCCAGCATTGAACAACCTGACGGGTCTGCTTATCCAAGTACTTACTGTTTTTGATTTCATACATGACATCTTATCCCTATTGCTAATTCTCTATTGGAACCTATTATTGAGCAAGTAATGGGGGAATGGGTGGTACAGATGGAAGTAATGCTCCCTCAAGGGATTGTCTAGGTTTGGCTATTCTTGAACCCTCTCTCTCTGAGAGAAAACCCTGGACCATCCACGAAGTGGGCGGGTTATTACTTGATAAACCGGAGGAGAAGTTCCCCCTAGTCTTACATGAGCATTGAAGAGAACCTTTTCACGACATAAAGTCGACGTTTTGATACTAATCTGACTGAAGGAGAACAATTGGCCTAACGCACTGCCGGGTCCGACGAGATCTGAGCCGTGTTCGCTTTCGGATTCAGAGAGAGCGGTGGAGTCTGTTCAAATATTGATGTCTCGGCCCTCCCACCCTAAGACCTTTTGGTCTGCTTGGTTGGTATGTAAGTCCCACTCAACTAAATCACTCCAATTTCCCTGTGGAGCTGCGAGACCTAAGTCTCACGAAGTGAGGGGGTTCCGGCCACCTCCCGTTCTATAGAGGTGAAATCACCGAACCACTCTCTCCAAGCGCGTCTTACCATCCAGCCTACCCCACCAAACTAGAAACACCAAGACGAGAGACTCTTTCTAGGATTTTAGCTTTCTAAGGGATGTATAAAATTCTACGGAGTCTCCTTACATATAGGTACTCTTAAGAAGAATTAAAATAAGAAATCAGACCTCTAGAAGAAAGAAAATCTCCAACCATATAGGAGAGAGCACTCCACCTTCTCGAAGTCACATACCGATACATCACACCTAAACCCATCTAGGGCATCTTCCTCCTTAGGAAGAAAGAGAACAGGGGTAGGCGAACTCTTTGAGATTTGGGAAATTGGTTGAGACCGAAGCTGATGGTGATACGATCATTCGTATCGAAGAAGGACCCACCACTAAGTATGCCATAGATTCCGGGGGGGAGTATTTCACACAAGAATTCATAGATACCGATGCTGACTCAATCAAAGCGGACAACTACTACGCGGGGAAAAGAAAAAAACTGGTAATCAACCAGTGGGGGCTCCTCATCCTCCTAGGGCCCCGGAGTGAGTCTCACTGTCTCCGTATCCAAAACCAGAAGAGTTATCCCTGAAAGTAGAGCATGTCGTCTACCACTACTCCCGACCAACTTTAGGTCGACTCCGTCTCTTCTCACTCTTAAGGTCGACTGCACAACGTTACTTAAAATAGTCCTTTAAGAGGTCGATTGTATAACGTTACTTAAACGTGGGGTAGGGGTTGGGTTTGGCGCCAGTCGAGGGGTAGGCGCAAGGGCGCCCTGCGGTCGAGTCGCTTCGTGGAGATTTATCTGCGTAGGCACTTTAGTGACTCGATCGAGTTTACGAGATCGAGGTGGTGGGAGACGGAACGGGAGTGTGGAGATTTATCTGCTCGTGCGCTAGCACGAGGACCTGACGGGACTCGAGCGTAAGCGAAGAGGGAGTTTAAGTAACGTAATGGTAAGAGACGTAACGTGAGTGAAGTCGACCTGGATGTTAGGAGACCTCTTAAAGGAGACCTCATAAAAGGTGCAGAGCGACTCGACCGACAGGGAGCCCTTGCGCCTACCCCCGACTGATAAGGAGCCCTTGCGCCAGGAGTGTACACGGAGTGCAGTTGATGGAGATTTATCTGCGTAGGCACTTTAGTGACTCGATCGAGTTTACGAGATCGAGGCGGGAGACGGAACGGAGTGTACACGGAGTGCAGTTGACCTCGGATGTTATAGGGACTCGACCATACGGGAGCCCTTGCGCCCGTGTAATCGACCTCTTAAAAGATGTTAATGAGACCTAGATGTTAAGGAGACCGGGATGTTAGGAGATGGGAGATGTAACGGAGTGCAATCGACCTCTTAAAAGATGTTAATGAGATGGGAGATGCAACGGAGTGTAATCGACCCGGATATTAAGGAACCTCTTATGAGGCAGTGATAAAAGACGTAACGTAAATTTTACCTATTAAAGGAGATTAAGGAACCTATTATAGAAAGTGCGGGAGATGTAACGTTATACAACCGATGGAAGACGTAACGTGAATACAATTGAGCTATTAAAGGAAGTTAAAGAGAGCTCTTACGAGGAGTGATAAAAGACGTAACGTAAATACAGTTATTAAAGGAGATTAAGGAACCTCTTATGAGAAGTGCGGGAGATGTAACGTTATACAACCGATGGAAGACGTAACGTGAATATAATTGAGCTATTAAAGGAAGTTAAAGAGAGCTCTTACGAGGAGTGAAGTCTTCCTAGATGTTAAGTTGCCCTGGATATTAAGGAACCTCCTACGAGGAGTGAAATCGACCTAGATGTTAAGGAGACCTGGATGTTAGGAGATGGGAGATGCAACGGAGTGTAATCGACCTCTTAAAAGATGTTAAGTTGCCCTGGATATTAAGGAACCTCCTACGAGGAGTGAAATCGACCTAGATGTTAAGGAGACCTGGATGTTAGGAGACCTCTTAAAGGATGTTAGGAGACCTCTTAAAAGATGTTAAAGAGATGGGAGATGTAACGGAGTGTAATCGACCTCTTAAAAGATGCTGAAGGATCCTGGATGTTAGGAGATGGAGATTTATCTGCTCGATCTCCTAGATCGAGGACCTGATGGGACTCGACCGTACGGGAGCCCTTGCGCCCGTGAAATCGACCTCTTAAAGCATTAAAGTTTATGTTATCCGCCCTACCAAACTACTCCTGCTACCGAAAGAGACGTAACGTGAGTGCGGGAGATGTAACGGAGTGAAATCGACCTAGATGTTAAGGAGACCTCTTAAAAGGTAGCGAACCCGAAGGAGAGTCCCGTCAGGTCCTCGATCGCATAAATTCGATCGAGTGGAGTAGTTTGGTAGGGTAGGACGCAGATAAATCTCCACCAGACTACTGTTTAGAATGAAGTCGACCTAGATGTTAATGAGACCTCTTAAAGAACTATGTCGACCCTTTCAAAAAAGTTTGAAGAAGATCGACCGAAGGTCTTCGCTCGGCAACCACCTCCAGGGATAGATTCCGGGAGAATTAAATTAATTTTTCATGAAGATACCGAGATGCCCTTAGTAGTCAGCGGGCCTCATGTCGTGTTCAAGTCGACTACTTACTCTGGTATTCCCATGAGATGCATCTGATTCAGAAATGGAAGAAATTTCTCTAATTAGCAACCAAGTCGGCAGAGTGTCCGAAGGAGCGCGTAGCTGGTTGGACGGCGGATAACGACGCGCTTCAAAAGCGTAAACTCCTCTTGGTAGAGAAGACAAAAGGTAGAGATCGGTGGCGATGATGGAACTACCATGATAGACAGAGTCCCGGGACTCTTATAGGAAAAGGAGAGGAATATTGGGATTTGAAGGTTTCGAGCTGGCAACAGTTTTCTCATATAAAGGGGGTCCTACTTTAGGTTTAATTGATCTCGTAGCTCGATCCTAGATCAGCGAAGGGTACCTTGAGGTTTTGATTAACTCATTCCTACCAACAGCATTCATTCCTCAGTCCTAATCCATCGGACGAGAAGCGAAATACATCCCAACAGAGATTAAGGAAGGGCGAGACCAAGAATGGCAGATGATTGATAATAGGCGGGCATCTGTGGGAAACTTAAGCATTATTAGAAGAGCGATACCGGTGTAGAAGATCTAGGCTTGATCCTGAAAGGAGAAGTGATCGCGAGTGTAAGAAGAGCGGATAAATCTCCCGGGGTCGAGTAGAAAAATCTCCATGGGGAAAGAGACGCAACGTAAGTCTCCTTAACATCTAGGTCGACTTCACTTTAGTCGATTGCATCTCCCGCACTAACGTAACTTAAACGTCCTACCCTACCACACTATTTTTACCGATAGGTAGTGTGCCTTTAGCTGCTACCTGAAAGGTAGCGAGGCTTTAGACAAAAACCGCTAGGTAGCGAACCCGAAGGAGAGTCGGTCGAGTCACGTCGTAGTTTGGTGGCACTTTAGTGACTCGACCGCCCCTTGGGCCTATATTCAACGCAACGTTAGTGGAGTCGACCTTTTTAAACATCCTTAACATCTAGGTCTCCTAACATCCAGGTCGACTTCACTCACGTTACGTCTCTTACCACTATGTTTCGTCTCTTTCCCTACCAAACTACTCCTGCTACCGAAAGAGACGTAACGTGCTTTAATATCTTGTAACGGAGTGAAATCGACCTAGATGTTAAGGAGACCTAGATGTTAAGGTAGCGAACCCTAAGGGAGAGTGGATAAATGGTTGGGTTTGGCTTGGTCGAGCAGATAAATCTCCTTACGGTCGAGCTATCTCATCCCTTCAGTTCCTCGATCTTACGATCGAGTAGATAAATCTCCTACGTGGATAAATCCCCTATGCAGATAAATCACCTCGATCGCATAAATTCGATCGAGTAGATAAATCTCCTACGCGGATAAATCACCTCTCACTTACGATCGAGCAGATAAATCTCCACATCTCCCGCACTAACGTTACATCTCTTTCCCTACCAGTGTTTAAGGAACGCTGTGGAGTTGACCTTAAGAAGTATGTTTCAATAAGTCCTTTGTCGGCCAAAAGGCATCAAGAGAAATCTCCTTGCCCCGACGAAGGAACTTTCCCTTTTATGTGATCGCATGGGATACTAGACTTTTCAGGACGGGCCAAGCGTAAAAGAAAGAACCTCCGGTGGAGTGCTTACGCCAGTAGAAACCTGAGAGGTAATGGAAGGATCTTCTTTAGGGACCATGACCTCTCTTCTGTTGGTACCTTTACCTCATATGCTACCGATCAACGAATCCCTTACGAATGAATTTATTCCAGTTGTACTCTTCATCTTCGCTCCGAGTATAGAGGGGAATTATGAGATTCAGGAGTTAGATATAGTCTCTTCCTGTTTCGGAAGAATAAAGTAATGTTCTGTGTACCACAAAAGACATGAATGAGAGCTCTGACCGATAGTGGCCAACGAGACCAAGGAAAGAGAAAGTTCAACGGTTCAAGAAAGAATCCTATCGAAGAGCTGGACTTGAACAGAGCGAGCATAAGACTTCGACCGTACAAAGGAAGAGAAGAGAAAGAGCGGAATCGCAATGGCCATATGTCTTCGCAGCTGGACATGGTTGCAAGGCAGTCTCTGTCGCGAAGCCCCTGTGTCGATCTCTCTGATATCATCTTAAGAGTAGAGAAATTTCCTATCAGTCGCAGGCCTCATCCCCTTGGGGTTATATGAACATGGTAAAAGGTATACTGCACTCAACAACGAGGTCGAGTTTAATAGGTCGACTCCACCAATAAACAAAGCTACCTATGACTCGATATCTAAACCCATAGGGGACAGCGGAAGCGACTCTCCTAACGGGGCCGATCCGTGAGAATGAGACTCTTTCAATTGACTATCCTTCCCGGTCCGCTTGCAGGAGCAATTGACTTCTACCTACATCCCGGTATACATGAATACTTAGGAGAAATTGCCCTCGAACCCTTAGAAAAAAGAAACTCATAAGTCAGAAGTTATCCTTCAAATCTGTCAATCTTCGATCCCAAGTAAAGGCGAATCCGTCCAACAAAGTGATCGTCACACTCAACTTCGCTACCTCACCTAAAGACCAAGCAAAAGAGTAGGAAATCCCAACGAGGACTCGGATGGCGGAGATTTCTCTAGGTCGACTTCATTCACGTTACTTAAACTTGAATGTAGGCCCACAACTGGTCGACTTCACTCACGTTACGTCTTCCTTCAGTCGAGTCACGTCAGTGCCGCACTCCCGTTCCTTCTCTTTCTCCACCAAACTACTTCGACCTCTTAAAGTTGACCCTTTGCGGTGGGCTCGTGATATGTGAAGAAGGATACAATAGGTGCGGTGGGTATCTACTGAAGTTGGAGAAGGGAGGCGAGATACTTAACCAAAAAATCTTAGAAGTTGTCAACGGAGAGGTTCATCCTGGTGTGAGGAGATGGAAGATGATTGCTTTGGCTCGCGCGCATTTCATTCCACACAGCGCAAGAAGAGTAGCGATGTTCATCCTATCGATGATTGGAGTGGAGGAAGGTAGTTTAAAGCCCCCGGGTCCTGCATCAGCGGGGAATTTTTAGTATGGTAGTAAGGAATTGTCTTAGCCCTTTAAGCAAACTCTGATCAGATTAATTAATCCCAAAGGAGCAGGTTGTCGAGTTTCGTCCGACCTTAATGTTTCGATTATAAGTTATATATAAGTTATAGGCTTATTAAACGGGGCGGAATATTATGCTTGAACTGCTGCGAGAGGAGCAAGAGGTGTGCCTACGGCGGTGGAGCTGAGGAGGTAGACGAAACGGCCTTAACATCTAGGTCGACATAGTTCTTTAAGAGGTCGACTTAACATCTAGGTCGATTTAACTCCTCGTAAGAGGTCTGAAAAACTTTAAAATAAAAAGATTATTTGCGCCGGCTGGAGATTGCTCTGCTCGTGCGTAAGCTCTACCTTAAGAGGTCGACTAAGAGGTCGACTTAACTCACGTTACGTTGAATATAGGCCCAAGGGAGCGTTCGAGGGTAGGCTAGTCACGTTGGCCCAAGGGATCGGTCGAGTCGCTTCGCACCTCGACCGCATAAATGCGCTCGAGTAGATAAATCTCCTACGCGGAAAAATCACCTCGATCGAATTAATGAGATCGAGTAGATAAATCTCCTACGCAGATAAATCTCCTACGCAGATTTATCTCCTCGTGCTATCGCACGAGCAGATAAATCTCCACATAACGTTACGTCTCCCGCACTCCGTTACAAGATATTAAAGCACGTTACGTCTCTTTCCCAGACTACTGTTTTGTTTAAGTAGCGTAAATGCAGTTGTCCTATACTAGTTAAAGAGACCTCTACGAGAAGTGCGGGAGATGTAACGTTATGTGGAGATTTATCTGCTCGTGCGCCAGCACGAGGACCTTGACGGGACTCGCCCGCTAGGGGCCTACCCCACCAGATGTTTAAGTAACGTAAATGCAGTTGACCTAGTGGATATTAAGGAAACCTCTTACGAGGCAGCGATAAAAGACGTAACGTAAATTTAACCTATTAAAGGAGATTAAGGAACCTCTTATGACAAGTGAAGTCGTCCTGGATGTTAGGAGACCTCTTAAAGGACTATGTCGCCCTCTTAAAGGAGATGGGAGACGTAACGCTGTGTGTGTAGTCGACCTCTTACCGGCCCCCCTACTCGAGAAGGACGAGAGGACATAACTTGCTCAAGAAGTATATGAAATGAGACACTAGTAGGTTGAGACGCGTGTCTTTCTATCTTCATCTCTGGTAGCCGAACTCTGGCTTTCTTCTTCCTCCCCACACTCACCGGGCTCTTTAATCGATCCTGCAAAGACCCTTTGTTCCTTTACTCGTTTAGGCTTCACCTGAGCTCTTCCGCTACGTTTCGGATGAATTCCCATATAGAAAGGACTCTTGGGAGATATCAAGGTGAATGGAAATGACATGCTACTAGAAAGAGAAAGCCCGTGCAGAATATTTCAGTCAAATGAGAAAGCAATAAGAGAATGGCATGTAATCTTGTAGAGTGGAATGCTTTCAAAGAACTTAGCGAGAGTCTCGCTTTGCTCGAGCAGCTCCAGATGCGACGCTGTCTTCGGTCCAGATTGCATCTTTCTATTTGAATTAATCGATTTCGGTCTTCTCCCGATTCTCAGAAATTAGACTTCTCGGCATCCGCAAAAATGGCCGTCTTCGGATATTGCTGAGTGGGATCTTTGGTAGCCTTAGGCTACCGGCCCAGAAAGGCCTTTAGGCTGGAAAGCGAATGGAGCGATTCCGAGACCACCTCCTCCTCGTCTTCCGATCATGTCCTCGGTCCCCGTTTTCCCATCCACCTGGTCGCTCCCCTTTAGCTTTATGCTAGCGCGTCGAACCCACTTCCCGATTGTAACTGTAACTATAATCTCCTTCGGTCAGGGAAATTCCGTTGATACCTACGACCTCCTACCCCATATCTGACTCCCGATCTCTTTTCCCAGGAGTTCCCCCGGAGCGCTCTTCTGCATTCTTCCGCCTGGGCCTTTTATTCTAGATGGAAGCGTGCCATTGGCAATGATTCTACTACATAGTTTGGGATCGGTCTTTCGCCTGGTTGGGAGTCTCGGCCGTGTCTCCAGCATCATTGGTCAGCCCGGCGAATACTTGTACCGCGCCGTACTTTGTTCTCACCGGGGTCGCCTACCCAAAGGAGATTTATCTGCTCGATCGTAAGATCGAGGAAAGAGACGTAACGTGAGTGCGGGAGATGTAACGTGAATGCAATCGATGGTGGAGATTTATCTGCGTAGTTTAGTGACTCGATCGAGTTTACGAGATCTCCCTTAACATCCAGGTCTCCTTAACATCTAGGTCTCCTAACATCCTTTAAGAGGTCTCCTAACATCCAGGACGACTTCACTTTCTATAATAGGTTCCTTAATCTCCTTTAATAGGTTAAATTTACGTTACGTCTTTTATCACTGCCTCATAAGAGGTTCCTTAATATCCTTAAAGAGGTCTCATTAACATCTAGGTCGACTCTACTCCCGTTACTTAAACTTCTGGTGGGGCAGGAGATTTATCTACTCGACCGATAGGTCGAGGATCGCAGCTCGAGTCCCGTCAGGTCCTCGATCTCGTAAACTCGATCGAGTCACTAAAGTGCCTACGCAGATAAATCTCCACATAACGTTACGTCTCCCGCACTCCGTTACAAGATATTAAAGCACGTTACGTCATAGTTTGGCGGGTCAGTAACATCCAGGTCTCCTTAACATCTAGGTCGATTTCACTCCGTTACAAGATATTAAAGCACGTTACGTCTCTTTCCCAGACTACTGATTTATCTGCGTAGGCACTTTAGTGACTCGATCGAGTTTACGAGATCGAGGCGGGAGACGGAACGGAGTGTACACGGAGTGCAGTTGATGGAAGACGTAACGTGAATACAACTGACCTATTAAAGGATGTTAAAGAGAGCTCTTACGAGGAGTGAAGTCTTCCTAGATGTTAAGTTGCGCTAGATGTTATAGGGACTCGAGCTTTAGCGAAGCCCTTGCGCCCGGAGTGTACACGGAGTGCAGTTGATGGAAGACGTAACGTGAATAAATTGATGGAAGACGTAACGTGAATACAATTGAGCTATTAAAGGATATTAAGGAAGCTCTTACGAGGAGTGCGGGAGATGTAACGGAGTGCGGGAGACGTAACGTTATGTGGAGATTTATCTGCTCGTGCGCCAGCACGAGGAGATTTATCGGCGTAGGAGATTTATCTACTCGAGCGCATTTATGCGATCGAGGCGGGAGACGGAACGGAGTGTACACGGAGTGCAGTTGATGGAAGACGCAACGTGAATAAATTGATGGAGATTTATCTGCTCGATCTCCTAGATCGAGGACCTGATGGGACTCGAGCTGCGATCCTCGTAACATCCAGGTCTCCTTAACATCTAGGTCTCCTAACATCCAGGTCGACTTAACATCTAGGTCGATTTCACTCCGTTACATCTCCCGCACTTCTCATAAGAGGTTCCTTAATATCCTTAAAGAGGTCTCATTAACATCTAGGTCGACTCTACTCCCGTTACGTCTCCCACATAACGTTACGTCTCCCGCACTCCGTTGCATCTCCCGCACTCACGTTACGTCTCTTTCCTATCGGTCGAGTAGATAAATCTCCTACCCCACCAGATGTTTAAGTAACGTGAATACAATTGAGCTATTAAAGGAAGTTAAAGAGAGCTCTTACGAGGAGTGAAGTCTTCCTAGATGTTAAGTTGTCCTGAAAGTTAAAGAGAGCTCTTACGAGGAGTGAAGTCTTCCTAGATGTTAAGTTGCGCAGGATGTTACGGGGACTCGAGCGGCGATCCTCGTAACATCCAGGTCTCCTTAACATCTAGGTCTCCTAACATCCAGGTCGACTTAACATCTAGGTCGATTTCACTCCGTTACATCTCCCGCACTTCTCATAAGAGGTTCCTTAATATCCTTAAAGAGGTCTCATTAACATCTAGGTCGACTTCATTACATTACTTAAACTCCCTCTTCGCTGGCGCTCGAGTCCCTAAAGGGCCACATAACGTTACGTCTCCCGCACTCCGTTGCATCTCCCGCACTTACGTTACGTCTCTTTCCTATCGGTCGAGTAGATAAATCTCCTGCCCCACCAGAAGTTTAAGTAATGTAATGATAAAAGACGTAACGTAAATGCTGTTGATCCATTAGATATTAAGGAACCTCTTATGAGAAGTGCGGGAGATGTAACGTTATACAATCGAGCTATTAAAGGAAGTTAAAGAGAGCTCCTATGAGGAGTGCGGGAGACGTAACGTTATGTGGAGATTTATCTGCTCGTGCGCCAGCACGAGGAGATTTATCGGCGTAGGAGATTTATCTACTCGAGCGCATTTATGCGATCGAGGCGGGAGACGGAACGGAGTGTACACGGAGTGCAGTTGATGGAAGACGTAACGTGAATAAATTGACCTATTAAAGGAAGTTAAAGAGAGCTCTTACGAGGAGTGAAGTCTTCCTAGATGTTAAGTTGCGCAGGATGTTACGGGGACTCGAGCTGCGATCCTCGTAACATCCAGGTCTCCTTAACATCTAGGTCGATTTCACTCCGTTGCATCTCCCGCACTCACGTTACGTCTCTTTCCTATCGGTCGAGTAGATAAATCTCCTGCCCCACCAGATGTTTAAGTAATGTAATGATAAAAGACGTAACGTAAATGCTGTTGATCCATTAGATATTAAGGAACCTCTTATGAGAAGTGAAGTCGTCCGGGATGTTAGGAGACCTAGATGTTAATGAGACCTATTAAAGGATATTAAGGAACCTCTTATGAGGAGTGAAGTCGACCTCTTAAAGGATGTTAGGAGACCTAGATGTTAAGGAGACCGGGATGTTAGGAGACCTAGATGTTAATGAGATGGGAGATGTAACGGAGTGTAATCGACCCGGATATTAAGGAACCTCTTATGAGGCTTTACATCTTGTAACGGAGTGAAATCGACCTAGATGTTAAGGAGACCTCTTAAAGGATGTTAGGAGATGGGAGATGCAACGGAGTGTAATCGACCTCTTAAAAGATGTTAAGGAGACCGGGATGTTAGGAGACCTAGATGTTAATGAGATGGAGATTTATCTGCTCGATCTCCTAGATCGAGGACCTGATGGGACTCGACCGTACGGGAGCCCTTGCGCCCGTGTAATCGACCCGGATATTAAGGAACCTCTTATGAGGAGTGCGGGAGATGTAACGGAGTGAAATCGACCTAGATGTTAAGTCGACCTGGATGTTAGGAGACCTCTTAAAAGATGTTAAGTTGACCTGGATGTTAAAGAGAGCTCTTACGAGGAGTGATAAAAGACGTAACGTAAATTTAACCTATTAAAGGATATTAAGGAACCTCTTATGAGAAGTGCGGGAGATGTAACGTTATACAATCGATGGGAGATGTAACGGAGTGTAATCGACCCGGATATTAAGGAACCTCTTACGAGGAGTGCGGGAGACGTAACGTTATGCAATCGAGCTCTTTAAGGATATTAAGGAAGCTCTTATGAGGCTTTAATATCTTGTAACGGAGTGCGGGAGACGTAACGAGTCGACCTAGATGTTAATGAGACCTAGATGTTAAGGAGACCTCTTAAAGGATGTTAGGAGACCTAGATGTTAAGGAGACCTGGATGTTAGGAGACCTCTTAAAAGATGTTAAGGAGACCTGGATGTTAGGAGACCTAGATGTTAAAGGATATTAAAGGCACCTCTTACGAGCCTACCCCACCATCTCGACCTAGATGTTTAGGAGACCTGGATGTTCCTACCCCACCAGAAGTTTAAGTAACGTAATGGTAAGAGACGTAACGTGCTTTAATATCTTGTAACGGAGTGCGGGAGACGTAACGTGAATGCAATTAACCTGATGGGAGATGTAACGGAGTGCAATCGACCTCTTAAAAGATGTTAAAGAGACCTCTTACGAGGAGTGAAGTTGACCTAGATGTTAAAGAGACCTAGATGTTATAGGAACCTGGATGTTAGGAGACCTCTTTAAGGATGTTAAGGAGACCTCTTAAAGGACTATGTTGACCTCTTAAGGAGACCTCTTAAAGGACTACTTCGACCTCTTAAAAAGATGTTAGGACCTTGCGCCTGAAGAATGATGCTGTATCCGTAATTTCTACCTATCATGACTATGGTCTTGGCTGGGCGTGGCCGGAGGCGGGGTGGGATCCTACCAATCAAGAACTTACCAATAGAGAGCTAGACGAGGAACGTGACCGTAAGATCTTTCATTCCGGGAGACGTCATATGCTTTCATGCTGCTAAGCTTTCACTGCGGATCATGGCGTTTACAGGCCTCGCCCTCTTCGCGGATTGGGATCTGGTTATGCTTTTAGCATTTCCTGGAAAAGATTTCTTTTTCTGAGGGCAGTTGCGGGGATGTTCATTCGTCCTAGCTCGGACTGCTTTTTTCCCACCACGCCGTCCTACATTAATTTATTTTCCGCACATTGAACGGTAACATGTCGGAATCTTTGATGCTCCTACTAACATATCCTCCACATCCGAAGCTAAATAGAAATCTTATCCTTCCCGTTGGGTTTCCATGAGAAAAATGGAATTTTTTCTAACCCTTTTTTATGCTCGCTTCAGTCCAATTATTGAGTAAAGAGATTCCAGGGGGGCTTTTTGCTAGCTCAATCCCCGCTTCTGAAAAGCCGCGCCCAGCATTCGTGAATGCCCTGACAAGATTGAAGAGAGCGGAAAGCCTGCTGTTATCCCAGTTTTGGTTTACTATCTTTCAGGTTTTCTCTATTTCTTTATCCCCTGTGTTCTGAGATAACAACAATACAAAAACGGATAGTGGGAAGATTTCCCTAACTCTTCCGTATAAGTTAAAGCGTTCATTCAGAGATACGAAATGAAGAAATTCAAAAGTTAGATTCTTCCTCCACAAAAACATCCAAGATCGACATACTCGATTAGGGCGCTACCACCGAGCGATTCCGCAGTACTGCTCCGCGGTGACATACTTTCTCCCCCTACGGCCCTGCGAAGCAACTTTGATTAGAAAGGAAGACGTAGAAGCTTCAGAGGCGTGGGAAGATCGATCGAGATCCCCCGGGAAGCCGCAGAATCGGTTCGGTCTTTCTCTTCCTTCCGTGGAGCCCTCTTTCAACCGAGCCCTTCCAAAGAGGGTGGGATCGACCAACGAGAAGTCCCTGCCAACAGATAATTCTTAAGTAGCAGCTCGTCCCAACTCAACATCTCTCAAAGACCAAGCAACCGCTTCGACCGGTCTGATTTGTAAGAAGCAGATAGGCCCTATAGGGAAGAGGCGACTCCGCATTAGCATCGAGCAGCATTGCAACCCCCCAAAGTAGCTCTCTATTAATTACTCGATATCGCCAACCATATGAATATGAGACAGAAAAAAAGAATACGGAGAGCAAGCACCCAGTGGATCTTGAGCCAACAACTCCTTTACTAGACACTTCCAGGGAAGAACTAAACTCCCCCGCTGGGGTAGGTCATTTAAACTGAAGGTCGAGTAGCTTTCTCCCAACTAGGTCGACTGCACTCAACAACTTTAAGAGGTCTCTTTAACATCTAATATAGGTCAATTTATTCACGTAGAGACGTAACGTGCCTACCCCACCAGACTACTTCGACCTAGATGTTAGGACCTGACGGGACTCGAGCTGCGATCCTCGTAACATCCAGGTCTCCTTAACATCTTTTAAGAGGTCGATTACACTCCGTTACATCTCCCATCTCCTAACATCCTTTAAGAGGTTCCTTAATATCCTTAAAGAGGTCTCATTAACATCTTTTAAGAGGTCGATTACACGGGCGCAAGGGCTCCCGTATGGTCGAGTCCCTATAACATCCGAGGTCAACTGCACTCCGTGTACACTCCGTTCCGTCTCCCGCCTCGATCGCATAAATGCTCTCGAGTGGAGTAGTTTGGTAGGGTAGGATGCAGATAAATCTCCATCTCCTAACATCCTTTAAGAGGTCTCCTTAACATCTTTTAAGAGGTCGATTACACGGGCGCAAGGGCTCCCGTACGGTCGAGTCCCTATAACATCCGAGGTCAACTGCACTCCGTGTACACTCCGTTCCGTCTCCCGCCTCGATCGCATAAATGCTCTCGAGTGGAGTAGTTTGGTAGGGTAGGATGCAGATAAATCTCCATCTCCTAACATCCAGGTCTCCTTAACATCTTTTAAGAGGTCGATTACACTCCGTTGCATCTCCCATCTCCTAACATCCAGGACGACTTCACTTTCTATAATAGGTTCCTTAATATCCTTTAATTTAATAGGTTAAATTTACGTTACGTCTTTTATCACTCCTCGTAAGAGGTTCCTTAATATCCTTTGATCGATTGTATAACGTTACATCTCCCGCACTTCTCATAAGAGGTTCCTTAATATCTAATGGATCAACAGCATTTACGTTACGTCTTTTATCATTACATTACTTAAACTTCTGGTGGGGCAGGAGATTTATCTACTCGACCGATAGGAAAGAGACGTAACGTAAGTGCGGGAGATGCAACGGAGTGCGGGAGACGTAACGTTATGTGGCCCTTTAGGGACTCGAGCGCCAGCGAAGAGGGAGTTTAAGTAATGTAATGAAGTCGACCTAGATGTTAATGAGACCTCTTTAAGGATATTAAGGAACCTCTTATGAGAAGTGCGGGAGATGTAACGGAGTGAAATCGACCTAGATGTTAAGTCGACCTGGATGTTAGGAGACCTAGATGTTAAGGAGACCTGGATGTTACGAGGATCGCCGCTCGAGTCCCCGTAACATCCTGCGCAACTTAACATCTAGGAAGACTTCACTCCTCGTAAGAGCTCTCTTTAACTTTCAGGACAACTTAACATCTAGGAAGACTTCACTCCTCGTAAGAGCTCTCTTTAACTTCCTTTAATAGCTCAATTGTATTCACGTTACTTAAACATCTGGTGGGGTAGGAGATTTATCTACTCGACCGATAGGAAAGAGACGTAACGTGAGTGCGGGAGATGCAACGGAGTGCGGGAGACGTAACGTTATGTGGGAGACGTAACGGGAGTAGAGTCGACCTAGATGTTAATGAGACCTCTTTAAGGATATTAAGGAACCTCTTATGAGAAGTGCGGGAGATGTAACGGAGTGAAATCGACCTAGATGTTAAGTCGACCTGGATGTTAGGAGACCTAGATGTTAAGGAGACCTGGATGTTACGAGGATCGCAGCTCGAGTCCCATCAGGTCCTCGATCTAGGAGATCGAGCAGATAAATCTCCATCAATTTATTCACGTTGCGTCTTCCATCAACTGCACTCCGTGTACACTCCGTTCCGTCTCCCGCCTCGATCGCATAAATGCGCTCGAGTAGATAAATCTCCTACGCCGATAAATCTCCTCGTGCTGGCGCACGAGCAGATAAATCTCCACATAACGTTACGTCTCCCGCACTCCGTTACATCTCCCGCACTCCCGTTACTTAAACTTCTGGTGGGGCAGGAGATTTATCTACTCGACCGATAGGTCGAGGATCGCAGCTCGAGTCCCTAAAGGGCCACCACCTCGATCTCGTAAACTCGATCGAGTCACTAAAGTGCCTACGCAGATAAATCTCCACACTCACGTTACGTCTCTTCCCATCTCCCTCCATAAACTGCACTCCTAGGTCGACTCCGTCTCCTTCCGGACCTATCGGTCTAAATCCTCGCTAGCTATTGGTAGCCGTCTCCTCCCACCCATACGACTCTACCCGGTCGTGCACCTCTACCCTAATGCAGGAGCTCCCCCGCGAAGCATCATGCACCCGCTTCCTTCCAACCCACCTTGATTCTCCTTGCTCCAGCCAGAAATCCTGAAGTACCCTACTGAAACAACCCTTAGGGCCCAGTCCATAAAAACAGAAGTTAGAGACGATCAGCACCCACCTAAGAGGATCACAAATTCAATCCATTAGTCTTTTCATCATAATATACGACCCATCGATGTCCAGTATTCTCTTCCGAAGGAAACTCCCAATACCCTTTTATCGATAGCGCCCGCATAGTGGAGTATGGTTCCCAATAGGAGCATCCAATAGGGGTTTGTAGCTCGCCTCGCGTACCTAGTTATCGACCCTACACCCGCCGGATTTTCACTCATACTCCGGTATACCTACTCCGGATCGGAATTCATTTGAAAGAATCCGGGTATCGCAAACCCGGTCTTCAACCTTATCTTTTCGGGGCCTGCTCTGTTCCTGTATTTTAATCTGAAGCTCGGTCTGGAACCCCCAAATGGATGCTTTATGCCTCAACTCCCCGCCTGCTCCGGCTGCCCACTTTCTCATAAAATTTCCCACACCGGTCGATCAAACTAAAAAAAGTAAATCATTTGATCCGCCTCGAGGCCCTTGATCTCAGTCTTCCCGTCTAACCTACCTATCCTCTGATATAGGAGAATCTAGCTCCAACCGGACTTTCTCCAATGGTGGAGGAATAGGTCGATTGCATCCGCCCTGCGGTTGCACTCTCTCGAAGTAGTCTGGTGGGGAAAGAGACGTAACGGAGTGTGGAGATTTTTCTACTCGATCGTAAGATCGAGGACCTGCAAGGTATGAAATAACTCGACCGTAGCCAGACCCAACCCCTGCCCCACCAAACTATCGAAGAGCGGCTTTGGTGGGGTAGGAACATCCAGGTCTCCTAAACATCTAGGTCTCCTAACATCCTTAAAGAGGTCTCCTAACATCCAGGATCCTTCAGCATCTAGGTCTCTTTAACATCTAGGTCAACTTCACTCCTCGTAAGAGGTTTCCTTAATATCTACTAGATTAACTGCATTCACGTTACGTCTCCCGCACTCCGTTGCATCTCCCGCACTTCTCATAAGAGGTTCCTTAATTTTAATAGGTTAAATTTACGTTACGTCTTTTATCACTGCCTCGTAAGAGGTGTCTTTAATATCCTTTAACATCTAGGTCGACTTCATTCCTCGTAAGAGTTCTCTTTAACATCCGGGTCGATTACACTCCGTTACATCTCCCATCAACTGCATTTACGTTACTTAAAATAGTATAGTCTGGTGGGGAAAGAGACGGAACGTGCTTTAATATCTTGTAACGGAGTGAAATCGACCTAGATGTTAAGGAGATGGAGATTTATCTGCTCGATCTCCTAGATCGAGGACCTGATGGGACTCGACCGTACGGGAGCCCTTGCGCCCGTGTAATCGACCTCTTAAAAGATGTTAAGGAGATTTATCTAATAGTGCGTAGGGACTTTAGTCACTCGACCGAGTTTACGAGGTCGAGGATCGTCACTCGAGTCCCGTCAGGTCCTCGATCTAGGAGATCGAGTAGATAAATCTCCTTGGGGTAGGCTTAAGAGATCGAAGTAGTCTGGTGGGGTAGGAACGTTACGTCTCTCACTTACGATCGAGCAGATAAATCTCCTTGGGGAAAGAGACGTAACGTGAGTGCGGGAGATGTAACGTGAATACAGTTGACCTATACTATGAAAAGACCTCTTACGAGGAGTGATAAAAGACGTAACGTAAATTTAACCTATTAAAAAAAAATTAAGGAAGCTCTTATGAGAAGTGCGGGAGATGCAACGGAGTGCGGGAGACGTAACGTGAATGCAGTTAATCTCTTAAAGGAAAGAGACCTCTTACGAGGAGTGCGGGAGACGTAACGTTATGTGGAGATTTATCTGCGTAGGCACTTTAGTGACTCGATCGAGTTTACGAGATCGAGGACCTGACGGGACTCGACCGCTAGGGGCCCACCCCACCAGATGTTTAAGTAACGTAATGATAAAAGACGTAACGTAAATGAGGAGATTTATCTACTCGATCGTAAGATCGAGGTGGGAGACGTAACGGAGTTCTAAAGAACGGAGTGCAGTTGACCTCGGATGTTATAGGGACTCGACCGTAAGGGAGAGGTAGTTCAAGTAACGTAAATACAGTTGATCTAGTAGATATTAAGGAAACCTCTTATGAGGAGTGATAAAAGACGTAACGTAAATTTAACCTATTAAAGGAAATTAAGGAAGCTCTTATGAGAAGTGCGGGAGATGTAACGTTATACAATCGATGGGAGATGTAACGGAGTGTAATCGACCCGGATATTAAGGAACCTCTTACGAGGAGTGATAAAAGACGTAACGTAAATTTAACCTATTAAAGGATATTAAGGAACCTATTATAGAAAGTGAAGTCGTCCTGGATGTTAGGAGACCTAGATGTTAAGGAGACCGGGATGTTAGGAGACCTAGATGTTTATGCAATCGACCTCTTTAAGGATATTAAGGAACCTCTTATGAGCCTACCCCACCAGACTATCTCGACCTCTTAAAGGATGTTAGGAGATGGAGATTTATCTGCGTAGTTAGTCACTCGATCGAGTTTACGCGATCGAGGTGGGAGACGGAACGGAGTGTACACGGAGTGCAGTTGATGGAAGACGTAACGTGAATACAATTGATGGGAGATGTAACGGAGTGCGGGAGACGTAACGTGAATGCAGTTAATCTCTTAAGTTAAAGAGAGCTCTTACGAGGAGTGATAAAAGACGTAACGTAAATTTAACCTATTAAAGGAAATTAATGAACCTATTATAGAAAGTGCGGGAGATGTAACGTTATACAATCGACCTATTAAAGGATATTAAGGAACCTCTTACGAGGAGTGAAATCGACCTAGATGTTAAGGAGACCTGGATGTTAGTAGACCTAGATCTTTCCGTTAAAGAGACCCGGAAGTTAAAGAGAGCTCTTACGAGGAGTGATAAAAGACGTAAATTTAACCTATTAAAATTAAGGAACCTCTTATGAGAAGTGCGGGAGATGTAAATACAATCGATGGGAGATGTAACGGAGTGTAATCGACCCGGATATTAAGGAACCTCTTACGAGGAGTGCGGGAGACGTAACGTTATGTGGAGATTTTTCTGCTCGTGCGCCAGCACGAGGAGATTTATCGGCGTAGGAGATTTATCTACTCGAGCGCATTTATGCGATCGAGGCGGGAGACGGAACGGAGTGTACACGGAGTGCAGTTGATGGAAGACGTAACGTGAATAAATTGACCTATTAAAGGAAGTTAAAGAGAGCTCTTACGAGGAGTGAAGTCTTCCTAGATGTTAAGTTGCGCAGGATGTTACGGGGACTCGAGCGGCGATCCTCGACCTATCGGTCGAGTAGATAAATCTCCTACCCCACCAGAAGTTTAAGTAATGTAATGATAAAAGACGTAACGTAAATGCAGTTGATCTATTAGATATTAAGGAACCTCTTATGAGAAGTGCGGGAGATGTAACGTTATACAATCGATCAAAGGATATTAAGGAACCTCTTACGAGGCTTTACATCTTGTAACGGAGTGAAATCGACCTAGATGTTAAGGAGACCTAGATGTTAAGGAGACCGGGATGTTAGGAGATGGGAGATGTAACGGAGTGCAATCGACCTCTTAAAAGATGTTAATGAGACCTCTTTAAGGATATTAAGGAACCTCTTATGAGAAGTGAAGTCGACCTCTTAAAGGATGTTAGGAGATGGGAGATGCAACGGAGTGCGGGAGACGTAACGTTATGTGGGAGACGTAATGTAATGATAAAAGACGTAACGTAAATGCTGTTGATCCATTAGATATTAAGGAACCTCTTATGAGAAGTGAAGTCGTCCGGGATGTTAGGAGACCTAGATGTTAATGAGAGCTCTTTAAGGATATTAAGGAACCTCTTATGAGGCTTTACATCTTGTAACGGAGTGCGGGAGACGTAACGTTATGTGGGAGACGTAACGGGAGTAGAGTCGACCTAGATGTTAATGAGACCTCTTTAAGGATATTAAGGAACCTCTTATGAGAAGTGAAGTCGACCTCTTAAAGGATGTTAGGAGACCTAGATGTTAAGGAGACCTCTTAAAGGATGTTAGGAGACCTCTTAAAAGATGTTAAGGAGACCTCTTAAAGGATGTTAGGAGATGGAGATTTATCTGCTCGATCTCCTAGATCGAGGACCTGATGGGACTCGACCGTACGGGAGCCCTTGCGCCCGTGTAATCGACCTCTTAAAAGATGTTAAGGAGACCTGGATGTTAGGAGACCTAGATGCTAAGGAGACCCATACTAAGATGTTAAAGAGACCTCTTACGAGGAGTGAAGTTGACCTAGATGTTAAAGAGACCTAGATGTTATAGGAACCTGGATGTTAGGAGATGGGAGATGTAACGGAGTGAAATCGACCTCTTAATACATTTAAGTTTTTCTGTTAAGGAGACCTAGATGTTAAGGAGACCTCTTAAAGTAGTCCTTTAAGTAACGTTGTGCAGTCGACTTCACTCCGTTGGTTCTCTTTCCTTCGGTCGAGCAGATAAATCTCCTGTTGTCGCAATTGCATGCTTCGCAACTCGTTCGCTATCCCCGGGATTTCCCTTCTCCAAAAACTTACCCTTCACTTCAACTTCACTGACCATTCACCTCTCGACTTAACTTCACTGAGCAAATAGATGACCAAATAGATTTTTTCTTTCCTCAGCTTATGTAAGATCGAGTGAGCGCTGGACCCACTTCTTTCATATGAGTGATGGACTCTAAAAAAGAATTTCTTTTCACCTCGATTGAACTTCGCCTGTCGATAACGAGTTCCAGCCCGACTAAAGGAGGAGAAGCTTAGTAGCTTGGCTAGCTTAGAATTCAATACGTCACCAAACCTTATTCAAGGTGTGTCCCAATGGGATAAGGGTTTGGGCGCGCAGCGGTTAAGTTCGACCCAGGAATGACTTGACCTGAAGGGACTGACGTAGGTATGTTGCATCGACTTCCTGAGCAAGGCTGAGGTTACCTTGACCTCGACATCTCTATTGTCTGCCCGGCGGGAGAAGAATCAAACTTCCCGTCATGATATATTCCGTTGTATCAATCTCTCTTCCACTTCTCTCCTGCATTCGCAGCCTCTGTCTCCTATTGGAAGTCTCCGTCAATACTTTCTTGATCCCGATCATCCGAAGCGTCTGTTGTCTCTCTTAAACCTCTCTGACCACCTCAACAGGAAATTTTATTGGATTATGAGTCAGATCAGATAAGAAATGCTCCCATGGACTGGTCTTACTGAGCAACCTGAGGTTACCTCTCGCTCGATATCTGCATTGCCGACTGGATCTTTTCTTCCTCCCGGGCATGAATCGAAAGCCAAATCATCCGAAGCTTCTGTTGTCGCGAACAAACTTCTCTCCTGGGGAAAGAGACGAAACAGAGTATAGTCGACCTGGCTGTTAAGGCCCTTACGTTTACCTCCATCTGGAACCCCCCACGGATACACAAAAGAGGTCGATTCTGCTCTGCATCACAAGCATCCCTGCTCCCCAAAATAACAAGAATATTGAAGTTTGAGTAAACGAGAGCCGATTCCAGCTCTTAGCCCTACTAGCCGATTCCAGCCCTACTAAGGAGATAGTTGCTGAGTAGCTTGTCTAGCTTATCCCGCCAGGGACCTACCTTGAGCATACATAAGGGTTGATGGGGGTGAGGAATTCTTTCGGTTTGCTTTAGCTCGATACCCCCAGGATTTCCCTTCTCCAAAACTGACCCTTCACTTCTCATTCTCTTCACTTCTACTTCTCTGACCACCTAGATTAGGTGGGATCTTCTTGATCAATAATTGACTCGACCTCTAATTTCTCCTCGCTTCGATCTTCCACCTCTTACAAAGCGAATGGTGGGGTAGGCCCGTGGGCCAAGTTCTGCTGTTGTAAAACGAGCCTCTTCTAAGAGATTCTCGCTTTTAAAGAGGTCAACTTTAAGAGGTCGACTGCACGACGGGCGCAAGGGCTTCGCTTACGCTTTTCCGGCGCAGGGGATCGGTCGAGTTGCTCCGTGGAGATTTATCTGCTCGTGCGATAGCACTCCCTTAACATCCAGGTCTCCTAAACATCCTTAAAGAGGTCTCCTAACATCCAGGATCCTTCAGCATCTAGGTCTCTTTAACATCTTTTAAGAGGTCTCCTAACATCCTTTAAGAGGTCTCCTTAACATCTAGGTCGATTTCACTCCGTTACAAGATGTAAAGCCTCATAAGAGGTTCCTTAATATCCTTAAAGAGGTCTCATTAACATCTAGGTCGACTCTACTCCCGTTACTTAAACTTCTGGTGGGGCAGGAGATTTATCTACTCGACCGATAGGTCGAGGATCGCAGCTCGAGTCCCGTCAGGTCCTCGATCTCGTAAACTCGATCGAGTCACTAAAGTGCCTACGCAGATAAATCTCCACATAACGTTACGTCTCCCGCACTCCGTTACATCTCCCATCTCCTAACATCCTTTAAGAGGTCTCCTAACATCCAGGTCTCCTTAACATCTAGGTCTCCTAACATCCAGGTCGACTTAACATCTAGGTCGATTTCACTCCGTTACATCTCCCGCACTCCTCATAAGAGGTTCCTTAATATCCTTTAATAGGTCGATTGCATAACGTTACGTCTCCCGCACTCCTCGTAGGAGGTTCCTTAATATCCAGGGCAACTTAACATCTTTTAAGAGGTCGATTGCACTCCGTTACATCTCCCATCTCCTAACATCCAGGTCTCCTTAACATCTAGGTCGATTTCACTCCGTTACATCTCCCGCACTTCTCATAAGAGCTTCCTTAATTTAATAGGTTAACTATATTTACGTTACGTCTTTTATCACTCCTCGTAAGAGCTCTCTTTAACTTCCTTTAATAGCTCAATTGTATTCACGTTACGTCTTCCATCGGTTGTATAACGTTACATCTCCCGCACTTCTCATAAGAGCTTCCTTAATATCCTTTAATAGGTTAAATTTACGTTACGTCTTTTATCACTCCTCATAAGAGGTTCCTTAATATCCGGGTCTCTTTAACATCTAGGTCAACTTCACTCCTCGTAAGAGGTTTCTTTAACATAGAGGAATTTTAAGAGGTCAACTGCACTCCGTGTTCACTCCGTTACGTCTCCCACGATTGCATTCACGTTACGTCTCCCGCACTCCGTTACATCTCCCATCTCATTAACATCTTTTAAGAGGTCGATTACACGGGCGCAAGGGCTCCCGTATGGTCGAGTCCCTATAACATCTAGCGCAACTTAACATCTTTTAAGAGGTCGATTACACGGGCGCAAGGGCTCCCGTATGGTCGAGTCCCATCAGGTCCTCGATCTAGGAGATCGAGCAGATAAATCTCCATCTCCTAACATCCAGGTCTCCTTAACATCTTTTAAGAGGTCGATTACACTCCGTTGCATCTCCCATCTCCTAACATCCTTTAAGAGGTCTCCTAACATCCAGGTCTCCTTAACATCTTTTAAGAGGTCGATTACACTCCGTTGCATCTCCCATCTCCTAACATCCTTTAAGAGGTCGACTTCACTCCTCATAAGAGGTTCCTTAATATCCTTTAATAGGTCTCATTAACATCTAGGTCGATTTCACTCCTCGTAGGAGGTTCCTTAATATCCAGGGCAACTTAACATCTAGGAAGACTTCACTCCTCGTAAGAGCTCTCTTTCCTTTAATAGCTCAATTATATTCACGTTACGTCTTCCATCGGTTGTATAACGTTACATCTCCCGCACTTTCTATAATAGGTTCCTTAATCTCCTTTAATAGGTTAAATTTACGTTACGTCTTTTATCACTGCCTCATAAGAGGTTCCTTAATATCCTTAAAGAGCTCGATTGCATAACGTTACGTCTCCCGCACTCCGTTACAAGATGTAAAGCCTCGTAAGAGCTCTATTTAACTAGTATAGCTCAACTGCATTTACGTTACTTAAAGTAGTCTGGTGGGGCAGGGGTTGGGTTTGGCAACGGTCGAGGGTAGGCGCAAGGGCTCCCTTCGGTCGAGTCCCTATAACATCTAGCGCAACTTAACATCTTTTAAGAGGTCGATTGCACTCCGTTACATCTCCCATCTCCTAACATCCAGGTCTCCTTAACATCTAGGTCGATTTCACTCCTCGTAGGAGGTTCCTTAATATCCAGGGCAACTTAACATCTAGGAAGACTTCACTCCTCGTAAGAGCTCTCTTTCCTTTAATAGCTCAATTATATTCACGTTACGTCTTCCATCGGTTGTATAACGTTACATCTCCCGCACTTCTCATAAGAGGTTCCTTAATCTCCTTTAATAGGTTAAATTTACGTTACGTCTTTTATCACTCCTCGTAAGAGCTCTCTTTAACATCCTTTAATAGGTCAGTTGTATTCACGTTACGTCTTCCATCAACTGCACTCCGTGTACACTCCGTTCCGTCTCCCACCTCGATCTTACGATCGAGCAGATAAATCTCCACATAACGTTACGTCTCCCGCACTCCTCATAGGAGCTCTCTTTAACTTTAATAGCTCGATTGTATAACGTTACATCTCCCGCACTTCTCATAAGAGCTTCCTTAATATCCTTTAATTAACTATATTTACGTTACGTCTTTTATCACTCCTCGTAAGAGCTCTCTTTAACATCCTTTAATAGGTCAGTTGTATTCACGTTACGTCTTCCATCAACTGCACTCCGTGTACACTCCGTTCCGTCTCCCGCCTCGATCGCATAAATGCTCTCGAGTGGAGTAGTTTGGTAGGGTAGGGCGCAGATAAATCTCCATCTCATTAACATCTAGGTCGACTTCATTACATTACGTCTCCCACATAACGTTACATCTCCCGCACTCCTCGTAAGAGGTCTATTTAACATCCAGGTCAACTTAACATCTAGGAAGACTTCACTCCTCGTAAGAGGTCTCTTTAACATCGTTTAACATCTAGGTCTCCTAACATCCAGGTCGACTTCACTCCTCATAAGAGGTTCCTTAATATCCTTAAAGAGGTCTCATTAACATCTAGGTCGACTTCATTACATTACGTCTCCCACATAACGTTACATCTCCCGCACTCCTCGTAGAGGTGTCTTTAACATCATAGTATAGGTCAATTTATTCACGTTACGTCTTCCATCAATTGTATTCACGTTACGTCTTCCATCGATTGCATTCACGTTACATCTCCCGCACTCACGTTACGTCTCTTTCCTCGATCTTACGATCGAGTAGATAAATCTCCTGGGGTCGAGTAGATAAATCTCCTACCCCACCAAAAGTTTAAGTAACGTGGTGTAGTCGACCTCTTAAGTGGAGTTGACCTCATAAAGGTATCGGTTCGTAGATGACGCTAGGTCGAGACAAAAGCAGTAACCCGTAGTAGTTTTCGTCGAGTTACGAAAAGCATACTACTGTTGAGGATCCCGTGTTGATGATCCCGGATTTCTCGCAGACTCCGCTCTAGCCCGATATGGAGGGTACTCTCGGAATGAAGAATACCTGATATCGTAAACATCAAAGGTTCGTTCCCCGGTTTCTCAACGCAATAGATTTCCTCTAGCTTTGTCATCACCCGGAATGCTTCTTCGTTATCAAGGCTGACTCACTTTGGAATCAATTGAGGAACCTCGTAATCGCATATGAGTAGTGAACCTTGTCACGAAACCCATTATTCAGGAATCCAGACGATCCGACTATGCAGCCTGGTCGGATAAATCCCTTCCCCCTATTAGGTGGATCTAGTCTGCCATTAAATGATATTGAAACAGATCTCTTTCGACTTGATGAACCTCTTTATAAAGGGCTGTCTGACAGATACCCGAAACTCTAAGCCTAAAGCTAGAATTTTCATGAGTACCCAGAGGAAGAAGAAAGCCTAAGAGACATCTAGCTCCACTCGGGAAACCTTTCATGAGAAAGCCTATACCCTATAGATCTCATTACCCCTTTATACCGGAACAACGAAAACTAACTCTAACCTGCTCAAGGCTAGCCAAAGTTTTTTATAACAGGTAGTGATGTCTGACCCGAGCGAACGAGATCTAACAGCATAAGACTCCGGAGCCAAGTACGGTCTAGAGCATATCCCCACCCCATATCCAGAGCCCCTTCCGAGAAATTTTCTATATGAGACAGGATCCGCAAATTCTCAAATCGAGAAAGGAAATACTAGGACCTCTAACTTCCAAGATCCTGTCGAGACGAATCTCCAATCATAAGATGACGGACATCAAAACAGATATTGGTTCGACCGAACCGGAGAAGTAGAACTGTTGATTTCTCGATCTTTTGTTTCGGCATCAGACACTTTGATTGCTGACTTCATCCAGCCTACTCCGCTTTGATCCGCTTCCTTACCAACTCGATCCCCGAAAAAGGCAGTCGAGTTTGGTAGCTTAGGAGCTGCTCTTTTTTCAGATCGGGGAGCCGTGTGACCGATCGTTCTAATCTCCACTTTCTAAAATTCTTCCTCCGCCTTGGCTTTGGTTTCGATTAGGGAGGTACCCGGGAAATGGAAGGGAATTTTTTCTGGAGGAGCTTCGCTGAACGCTAATATCCGGTGGAAGTGGAATAGGGCTGTTTGTCAGTAACCCACCCTCATGCAGGAAATTCTCAAATATGAAAAACCCTAATTCTCATGTGCTGAACCCTACACCTACAAACAGACGGATTTCTCTTATTCAGTCAGAATAGGATTTCAGATACTGAGGTATGGGGGCGGCAGGAGCATAAGGAGGATTTTTCCTTTCTCCCTTATAAAGCGAGAGGGGAACCAAGGATCGACATTGAGTAAGGCTTCGCCGCTATCTCGACTTTACGCCGTTTTTCTTCCTCTTGTCGAATCTTAGCCCTTTCCCACGGGAAGGCTCGGGCTATATTATGTATGACACTCTCTCACTACCGGAGCTTTTCTATTGATCTCGTGCCGGCTGGAGCTTCATCTTTTCTTCCCTTGTGGAAGGCCGCTGACTCAGATCCGGCCGGTAGTCTCAATTCCGCCCTTCGATCTTCTGACTCTCGGGGCATTCTTTCTCTCTCGGGTTTCCTGACGACTGGTGAGCCTTGGGAGCTTGTACGGAGGAAAAAAGAGAAACTTCTTGCACCCAGAGGTAATCTAGGCTTGACTTCTACATGCGCATTCTCATGCTCCCATCGTTTATTGGTCCTGATCCTTGAAGCTCTTCTACCTATAGTATATAGAATAAGTTTTGTATATTGGTGGAGTTGGAGAAAGACCGCACGTTGTGAAGTCGATGGAAAGAGATGGTGGAGATTTATCTGCTCGATCGTAATTACGATCGAGGACCTGACGGGACTCGAGCTTGCGATCCTCGACCTCGTAAACTCGGTCGAGTGACTAACTACGTAGATAAATCTCCTACCCCACCAGAAGTTTAAGTAACGTAATGGTAAGAGACGTAACGTGAGTGCGGGAGATGTAACGGAGTGAAATCGACCTAGATGTTAAGGAGACCGGCTGCAAATATAAGGCCTCATTCATCTCGTCTGAAACCACCCTTTCAATGCCCTCCAAAGCTGGTGCTACATCAACGGGTCCTGCTGATGAAAACAACGATTGATAGTAATCCACACTTCTCTATGTCTTTGTCCTCCACCCGCCATACACCATTTGAGTCGTGCAGGCCTTTAAGAAAGCTTCTTTCTTTAGCTGGCCTTGTGGTGAAAATTTGATCCCCGTCCCGAAGTTCATTGGCCTTTGCTCTGATATGCCCTCATTTCTATGTAACTCATCGAGCTCCGACGATAAGCTTTTGCATTTAGAAATCATATCAGCTGACGGGGGTTGATTTTGCCACTGACATAACTCCTTCTCCTTTTCTTTTATGCGCCTCTTGATATCCCCAAAAGTATTAGCCGCCCAACGACTTGGCTGCCGTCCACACGTGGTAAGCTTATCCTGCACATTACAGCTCCTAGACGCCCATGCAGTACGCACAATCTGCTCACATTCATCATTTGATAGCCACATAGGTTCAAAACCCTTTCCTCCGCCTTCCACCGTCCTATCCGTTGAAAGTAAGATAGGACAGTGATCGGAGCAGTAAATCGGGAAGTGCGTGACATCATGAACTGGGAATAGATTGCACCATTCATCATCAGCAAGGAAACGATCGAGCCTCTCCCTAACGTACGTTCCCGGTTCTTGTCCTCTTTGCCAAGTGAAGGACGGACCAGAGAAGCCCAAACTATTTCTATTTAATTGACCATACCAATATCTTCTATTTTATTTACCAACCCAAGTAACCAAGTCTTTTCTTTTTTGAAGGAATTTATAGATTTGAGTTTAGCAAAGTTGTGTCTTTTTAAAAAGATAAAGGGAGCAAAGTTTTGTTTTGTAAGATAAGATAGCAGCCTTCTCCTCACGTCAAGTTCCCTACCAAGTCTCCCGCTGGGACCCCAATCCTCTCTGAGCGACCGCACTCCGAAGTAGTCTGGTTTAATTTAGCACTCCCAATCACACATATGGTGGGTTCGCTACGCTCGAGTTATACCACGACCTCCTGGGGCGAGTCGATAGAAAATAGTTTGGTTTCTTGGGTCGAGATAGTCGAGGTCGACTTTACTTTAAGAGGTCGACTACACTCACGTTACGTCGTAGTTCTTTAAGAGGTCAACTGCACTTACGTTACGTCTCCCTTGGTTCAGTAACAGAAATTTAACATGCTTTAAGAGTTCTCTTTAACATCTAGGTCAACTTCACTCCTCGTAAGAGTTCTCTTTAACATCCTTTAAGAGGTCAACTGCATTCACGTTACTTAAACAGTAGTCTGGTGGGGAAAGAGACGCAACGGCAGTGATAAAAGACGTAACGTAAATGAGGGCTCCGCGCCTCGTGCGTTAGCACGAGTACCTTTAGGGACTCGACCGTACCCTACCCAACCCCTACCCCACCATGTTCAAGTAACGTAAATACAGTTGACCTAGTAGATATTAAGGAAACCTCTTATGAGGAGTGATAAAAGACGTAACGTAAATTTAACCTATTAAATTAAGGAACCTCTTATGAGAAGTGCGGGAGATGCAACGGAGTGCGGGAGACGTAACGTGAATGCAGTTAACCCGACCTAGATGTTAAAGAAACCTCTTACGAGGAGTGCGGGAGACGTAACGTAAATGCAGTTAACCTATACTAGTTAAAGAGACCTCTTACGAGGAGTGATAAAAGACGTAACGTAAATTTTACCTATTAAAGGATATTAAGGAACATATTATAGAAAGTGCGGGAGATGTAACGTTATACAATCGACCTATTAAAGGATATTAAGGAACCTCTTACGAGGAGTGAAATCGACCTAGATGTTAAGGAGACCTGGATGTTAGGAGATGGCCCTTTAGGGACTCGACCATACGGGAGCCCTTGCGCCCGTGTAATCGACCTCTTAAAAGATGTTAAGGAGACCTAGATGTTAAGGAGATTTATCTAATAGTGCTCGACCCACAGGGAAAGAGACGTAACGTAAGTGCGGGAGATGTAACGGGGTGTGGAGATTTATCTACTCGATCGTAACTACGATCTCCCTTAACATCTAGGTCTCCTTAACATCTAGGTCTCCTAACATCCTTTAAGAGGTCTCCTTAACATCTAGGTCGATTTCACTCCGTTACAAGATGTAAAGCCTCATAAGAGGTTCCTTAATATCCTTTAATAGATCGATTGTATAACGTTATATCTCCCGCACTTCTCATAAGAGGTTCCTTAATATCTAATAGATCAACTGCATTTACGTTACGTCTTCCATCAACTGCACTCCGTGTACACTCCGGGCGCAAGGGCTTCGCTAAAGCTCGAGTCCCTTTTATGAGGTCTCCTAACATCCTTTAAGAGGTCGACTTCACTCCTCATAAGAGGTTCCTTAATATCCTTAAAGAGGTCTCATTAACATCTAGGTCTCCTAACATCCCGGTCTCCTTAACATCTAGGTCGATTTCACTCCTCGTAAGAGGTTCCTTAATATCCTTTAATAGGTCGATTGTATAACGTTACATCTCCCGCACTTTCTATAATATGTTCCTTAATATCCTTTAATAGGTAAAATTTACGTTACGTCTTTTATCACTCCTCGTAAGAGCTCTATTTAACTAGTATAGCTCAACTGCATTTACGTTACGTCTCCCACATAACGTTACGTCTCCCGCACTCCGTTACATCTCCCGCACTCCCGTTACTTAAACTTCTGGTGGGGCAGGAGATTTATCTACTCGACCGATAGGTCGAGGATCGCAGCTCGAGTCCCTAAAGGGCCACCACCTCGACCTCGTAAACTCGGTCGAGTGACTAAAGTCCCTACGCAGATAAATCTCCACACAACGTTACTTAAACGTCTCTTTCTATCGCACGAGCAGATAAATCTCCACGGAGCGAGTCGACCTTTAGGTCGAGGTAAGTTAGAGGTGCGGAGCAGCTCGACCTAGTGGATTCCCTACTATTCCTCGAGGAAGCTCCCATAGAACAATCAGTTTTGGATGAACAGTGGAAAGCCCGCGGAACATTGAGAGAAACGTACATAGGAATCATTTCAAGGGGAACGACCTAATTCTTCTTTTGAAGGAGGAGGAGTTTGCCCGAGATTTGAATTCCAATCTGGATTCTGAGCTTCGAAGAGAAGCAAGGGAAATTGACTCTACCGGATTTGAATTTACTGTTTCTAATTTTTCTGCAAGAAAGCATTATGATTGAGACGGACCCAATTCAGATTTAAGTTCTGCTCCTGAGGAGTAGGCACCAAGATCACCGACTTTTTTTTTTCTCAAATGATTGCCTACGAAGAAATCCCCCGTACTAGAGTGAGAGCACAATCCTTTTGTTTTGTAGAATAGATTCTACCAGATGTTGGAGGTAAGGAGATCGAGTAGCAATTTGGTACGTAGGGGCCACGAAGTTTGATCTTTCGTTGAAGTCTTTGTCGGGGCGATCAGTCGCGAGGACGCTCCACCTTATCTTAGCCTCAGCGAACTCAAGAAAGGACTCTTCCCCAGGGCAAATGTCGACTCTGCAGAACCTCGACTTCTCCATATTAACCCTCGTCGCTCACACTTTTATCTCTTTATCGACCCCCCCGAGGGAAAAGCAAGTGTGTCTCAGAAAAGTTAACTATTGAGCGAAAGTTGCTATATGAAGCCTTATGAGGATGCCCTGCGTGGTCCTTCGGGGGGAGAACACTAGTAGTCTCTTGAGCTTCGCCCATCTTAGAAATCCCTCGAAAATCTTATCACTTCGTTATTGCTTTATTCCCTTTGCTTGTCTTTGGGAGCTCTATCTAAGGCTGTGCGGCTAAGCCGGTCAAAGAAGTATGAGAAAGCGCCCCTTATTCATGAGTAAGCCCCTGCTGCCTTTGATTAATGCTGGCGTGGACGAAGGGAGATCGACCACCTCTGAAAGCCCTTTCTTTGTCATATTCCATCTCCTTAAGTTAAGAAAGGCCTACCCCACCACACTATCACCACACTTAAAAGGGAAGAACTCAAATACAGTTATTTAGTTGTAACGCTTATTTAGTTTACAAGGGAAGAACTCAAAGATACTCCGGTTGTTTAGAAGTAGAGTTGCAAGGGCTCGTTAACATACTTGAGGTACTTCGTCCTTTAAGAGGTCTCCTTAAGAGGTCGATTGCACGGGCGCAAGGGAGTGGCGGGGTAGGGCCGAAGGCTGCTACCTGAAAGGTAGCGAGGCTTTAGACAAAAGGGAGCGAACCAGGGCCACCGGAGGCAAGCGAGTCCCTATAACATCCGAGGTCAACTGCACTCCGTGTACACTCCGTTCCGTCTCCCGCCTCGACCTCGTAAACTCGGTCGAGTGACTAACTACGTAGATAAATCTCCTCATTTACGTTACGCCTTTTATCACTCACGTTACGTCTCTTTCCGGAGGCTGCTACCTGAAAGGTAGCGAGGCTTTAGACAAAAACCGATAGGTAGCGAACCCTAAGGGAGAGTCCCGTCAGGTCCTCGACCGAGTTTACGAGGTCGAGGACCTGACGGGACTCGACCGTACCCTTGGGCCAACGTTTAAGTAACGTTCCTACCCCAAGGGAGACGTAACGTGAGTGCAGTCGACCTCTTAAAGGACTTTTTCGACCTCTTAAGGAGACCTCTTAAAGGACTACCTCGACCTCTTAAAGGAGCCCGATAACGTTGTTGACCTCTTAAGAAACGTTGTGCAGTCGCCCTAGTTGGTCGAATTGGGTTCCGCCAGTCTCCAATTCTCACTCAATCCCAAGTCAAATAATCGATAGATCCGGATTCAGCCTTTTAAATGTCCGAGTGATTTCGTAGTTCGGTAAGTCGACCTCACCAACCGGTCCAAGAGTCGACTCGATGGGGGTGTTCATCTATTTTGGCCTTCCTCATCGTCGAGATGGTGGTTCTACTACCTCTGATGAATGATCGAGGCCATCGGCATGATGGATGAGCAAGTATTTCAATTAGATGCAGAGAGCCCCTAGGAAGAATAAATGAACTCGCCATGGCGAGATGTGCTCAAATGGTCAGAAGCTACAAACACAAGGCAGCGGTCCTTGTCGCATAAGGATCCGCGCTCAAGTCACCGGAAGAAGCAACAGGGAAGGATGTTGTCGCAGTAAAGACTTCGGATCTTAGTGCACTATTTACTTTTTCCACGCTTGTTAGAAAACCCGTGTTTTTGGCATAAACCGGGCAGAAAATCAATAAGAAATGAAAAAAGTAATCTCCATAGAACTGCAAAACCTATAAAATGCTAAGGTTGATCGGCTTTTTGACATGACTTCACATGAAAGGTGGCAAAAAGGGGACTACTTTGGCATCTATATCCGCCTCAAAGTTTGAAAAAAGTTGTCAAGTTCTGACCATCAAATTCATTTCTCACTTTTCCATATAGAGGAGATAACCTGTTTCCAAATTGTCAATAGTCTTGATCAGTTTTTTGTCATGAGTAAGTTTTACACCTATATGCAACGAAAAACTGGTTTTTTGCCGATCTTTTTGGTAGGGAAATTGCCTTGAGTCACTTTGACCCCTAATATGAGTATCAATTGTTTTCAACTGGGAAATGAGCTAAGGCTAAGCTACGCCAGAATCCCTTGTATGTTCATTAGAAAGCGTGAGGGAAAGGCACACATGCACGATGATCGATTGCATACCGACGATGCCCCTGGCCCAGTGGAAAAGGCAGTGGAAGGATCGGCTGAAGCCGTGTCAGTCGAGTAATCTGACCAAGGGGAGTAGGACCGATCAAGAATCACCCGTAATAGGCGCAGCGGCTGGCTTTCCTTTTGAAGCAGTTTTCGGAGTTGAAAGAAGGCAATTCGTAAGAGAAGTAAACAGGTTTGATTGCAGTTCTTTCCCGAGTGGGGTAGCATAAGTTTACCAAGGGACAGACCAACCGTATATTTATATACGAGTAAGTTCGGCTTATGCGAGCAAGTCCGTAAAGGCTTCGTAATAAGATGCCCCTCTGGTTTCAGTAAAGTCACCGGATCAAGCACCTGGTAATAGCGTCTAAGCTGGAAGAATCCCAACGAACGAATGGGCTCTAGTCCTAGCAACGCTAGCAAGGTAGGGGTTAGCTCAAAGGCTCGATAAGGATGCCCCACCTGTTTCTTTCTGTTCTGTCATCGGACGAAGCACCAAAAGCGGATCCGGCAGTTGAAGGAAAGTCTATTATATAGAGGGATGGGCCATAGGCAAATCCACAATGAGAGGTAACAGCAGTCTTTGCTTTCGAAGAATAAAAGGAAGGACAGAGAGAAGAAGACCTAACCTGACCCTACTTCTACAAAAACCTTAATGGTACTTCTTGAAGTTTAAGACAGCGCCAGTCGCTAATGATTTGGCATTCCAACTGAAACGATTAATCCCAACCTTCTAGATCTCCCCCCTACTTACTACCAACCTTGTTATTTCGGGGGAACTCTTCCATTTCATTCTATTTCGGTACCACCGCTGACAATCTACTCTACAAAAGAATAGGAATTTGTTTCTATAGGCTTATTCTGATCTCGTATTAAAAGCAACAAATAGGCTTTCGCACTTCCGTTGAGACAGAAAGCACTTTTGACCTGTTCCCTAGCGAGAAGTTCCTCGGTAGATTGATTCCAGTCTTATTAAGATCTCGATACGAAAGGAAACCACAATTTACAATTTTTTTCAGGGAGAGGGGAAAGACTACCGATACCGAGTACTACCGAGACATGATACCATGCAAGGGCTTCAAGAGAAGAGGAACGGAACAGAGAACAAAGAAAAAGGAATTGTCCCGAGGGGCACTACTCCTTCAGACTGTTAGGTATGCCTTGTCATCACATCAATAACTTCTCTCTTGCTTGCTATGAGTTACATTGATTGTATGCCCTACTTATTAGTGCATTTTCCTACTCGGACCCGCCTACCTTCCTCTCCTTATCAGTCGAGTTACTTCATACCTTTGACTACTCCTGAGATATAGTGGAAACATTTTGTTATGGTGGAGAGTGGGGAGTGAAAAACCAATGCAGCAGAGAACGACCGAATCCACTTATATTAAGACAGACGACCGAGAAAGAAAGGCTCCATCCCGTAATCAGCTTATTGTTGCTGTCCAACGCATAACGAGTAAACTCTGGCCACAAACAACCCTGAGACCACTGCTCTCCCAAACACAAGAAGGAATTGAAAAGCGGGTTCTTTCCCGAGACCCCCCTCTTCGATCGTTCTTTTCTCTCTTGTTGGGAAGAGCTCTCCCAGGAGTGATCCCCATCAATAGCCTCTCGGGAATAGGACGATTGACCCCTGCGTACCATGACTTAGCAACATTGGTCTCTGAGAATAAAATGCATCTTTTGCCCCCTCGTCATCACATGATGGCAGGTCCTAGCGCAATTCTTCTAGGCCAATCTTACTAAATCCCTATTGGACCTCCTGGCCACAAGATCCTCAGAACTCGGCTTTCCGCTTCCCGTGCCCTTACCGGTTGGCGTGTCCCTTTCTTTCTCTAAGTGAGTCGACACCTCGAAGTCAGGATCCTCGAACCAATATTCCCCTATAAAGGGCAATTCTTTTGTTCCTCTGTTGCTATTGCTAAGGAGCGAATGTAGCTAAGCAATCGTCTTGTGTAGCTAAGAATGGTAGCTAATGCACCCTATCTCTGTCTTTCTTTGTTTGTCCATTCTAATATGTTGTCCCAAAGCCTTAAATTTGCCTTTCCCTGTAGACTTTCCTTTTTCATTCGTTCTTCTGTTGAATGTAGTCCTCTTGAGCTGAGCTCTCTTTGAGGGCGGATTACATACAAGATTTATTTTTTTGTCTAGCAGAAAGCGGGAGGTGCCTTACCTCACCAAAAAAGGAGTTTACCTCTTTTCCCTTTGAAGGCACTCTATGGCTATGTTGTAAGGATGAATCCATTCATTCCTTGTATTAGATATGAACGTGCAGAGACTGTTAGGGAGGAAAAGAGCGGACAAACGGAAACTTCAGCAGCATCTAAAAAAAAAGAGGCTCGGGAAGTCAAGCAGTCAATAGCGGAGAGGGACGAAACCGAGGGAAAATAGGTTACCAGATCGACAGAAAGAGAATCATAGTCTTCCTCCAGGGATTGGTCATTCATGAGCCTTCCTTACGAGATCAGGCCAAAAGAAAGAGTAGCACTCGCTGAGAAAAGTCAGCTTGCACATTGAGAGGCTTCCCCCCGGTCAACAAAGAGAAAGACAGTCGATAGAAGCAATCATCCGAGGCCAGCATGGCCTTCACTATTGGTGTCCCATATTCAAATTCATAGCTATCTCAATTTCACAGACAAGTCGCAGAGCTTAACGCCCTTAGTTTTGGACCTTTTTCCAGAGGATTTTTAGTAGCACTCCCTGTGAAGAGTAAGATTCCGAAGCAGTGGGGATAGCTTTTTCAAAGCTTTCGTGTGGTGGGTTTTTTTGTCCCGGAAGAGCAGCAAACCAAACATCGTACCCTTCGGAGGGACCATGTCATGTCAAATTCATAGCTAACTTGTTGACCATCTATCTGCCCTAAAACCAAGAGCTTGGAAAACGGGTGCCAGCAAGCAGTTCAGTCTCTACTTCTTCTTTTAGATTGGTTCATTCAGTTCGGGGGAAAGTTTTTGGGTGAACGACTCGTATGTTGATGTTAGAGAGTTATTGGCTTGAAAAAAAAAGAAGGAAAGGGCTGTAGCGCCTATTCAATCATGATAGGATATTGATGTAGTTTACTAAGTCAGACATTCAAAAAAAGGAAAGCGAATGAATGAGTTGTTCATTCCTTCTTTGAATCCGTTCGTTCGGGAGGGTGTGTTAGTGCCAGTACGGGGTGGGGTACTGGTTCTCATTTCCCGGTTTGGCATAAAGTTATACACCTACCAAAGATGCCTTAACTATGGAATTCCTTTAGTAATTCTTCTCGTAGTGGAAAGCGTGGGAAGTAAACAAACCATGGGAAGCAACCTAGTTTTTCTAGTTTTATTGATAACCTGCCCGCGAGGTAAGATTTTTTTCTAGCCTGGAAGGGAATATATAATCGTGCAACGCTTTTTATCGACCTAGATTCTTTACTTTACTCCCGGGGTCAATCAGTCAATCGGTAGTCCTCCAATTGCTTATCGAAAGCCCGTTTTTCAGAAAAAGATTATGCCGCTTGTATTGCCCCGGATTGACAAAAGAGACTTTTATTTGAGACAACAAAGACAGTGGACTCTGAAACCAAAAATTTCGCTGGATCTAAGAAGAGCGTCGCACAGAAAACCGGACTTACCAAGGACTGCGCCTGGAATCCCCTCAAGTAGGTAGGATTCGAACCTACGACCAATTGGTTAACAGCCGACCGCTCTACCACTGAGCTACTGACCTTAGGCCCAACCATGTTTTCAATCCCCATTTTCAGGCGGTAGAGGATTCCCTCATGTTTTCTGGACAGAGGAGCAACCCATAGATAGGTTTATCCAATAGCTTTAGAGGGCGGTCCCCTCTTATAATAATAGTAGAAAATTTTTGCCATGCTATCCTTCTTTTTAGTAACAAAATGAAACTGTGATCGACCTGAACAACAAAAAGATAACCCAACCAAGTCCTAACTACATACCTACAAAAGGGCCATACGTATTCAGAATGTATATAAAGTAACTACTTTCTGTGCCTTTACTAATGAGATCTAAATAGATTTTGTTTAGTCCGAGAATTTGCTCTTGCAAAGACTCATCTATAATAAAGACATTTTCCACTATGTGTTTGAAATCTAGTTCTTCAGGTAATTGTAGATTTCCATTCGTATCACTATACTCTTGCCAAAGCACCTCTAGTTTTGCTTGGGTTTTTTGTTTTAATTTATCTAGATCCAATTCGTGCAAATGTTTGAAAAGAGTCTTTCGTTCCATAACCTGACCAGCTCTAACGGCACCAAAAATAGCTATCGAAAGAATGATTGCGATCCCAAGTGCAGTGATGCTCTCCGAAACAAATAGATCCATGTTTATATTTTTCTTGTAGCTCTGCTTCTTGCTTCAAAAAAGGAAGAAAGACTTGTTGTCAATCGCCGGTTGGTCCAACCAAGAAAGGCATGGGATTGTTTGGGCATAAAGAAAGGATTGGCTGCTTCTAAAGCTATCTTTCTTCACCTATGATATTTCTTGTTTGTCATTCGAAAGAGAAGGAAGGGAAGGGCGAAAAGGGAGTTTCAAAGCGTTCAAGCTTCGGTTTCACATGCCAATTGGGTTCTATTTCGTATCATCCCACCCAGACCTATACTACACTACGCTATTTCACCAACGATCATATAATTACTGAAAAAGGCAGCCCCACATAAGGGATCCTGACAACGCATATCTACATTCAAAGAACATAGAAAGCTCCGCAACTCCGAACCGGGCATGAGACAAGAAATGTTGCTCATACGGAAAATTCTTTCTCCGGAGACCTCCTTGACGCATAGGACCAAGAATCTCGATAATAATCCACTTGTATTCGTGTTCGTCCAAATTCAAAAGATGAGGCTGGAGTATATATGCTCAACATCACGAAGGGGCTGTTTTTGAGACTGAGTTACAAGACAAAGAAGAAGGCTATACTTACTCTCTTTTTCTTACCGTATGCCCGAAACTTCTCCTGTATTGTCTGAGAGGACGCTGGAACTATGAAAGATATTCTCTCTTCTCCTTCGAAACTAAACCGGAGTGGCCTTAGTCTGGCTTTGCTTCGGTCGAGTCGGACATCAATCTTCTTATCAGCACACAAATGACTGAAAGAAGATTTCATAAAAGACAGCAGTGGACGTGACGAGGAGGTGAATCGTACCGACAATTGAAGGGCGGATTGGTTAAGGTTTCTTTCAATGGCTCTTGCGTCCGCCCTTTTCGTATAGCGGACCTCGCGAAGCATATGGTAGCAAAAAGCTAGGAACGAAGCAAGAGTGGGCCATGTGGTCTGGATTTGGTTGAAGGAAAACGGGTCGGCGCATGATGCATAACGTGTCAAACTTCTCTTCCACCGGCTTGGTCGTCGCGTGATTAGTAACGTTCAAAGCCCAGGGATGGGCGGAAGGCCACCGCAGGCCATGGATCCGGAAGCGGAGGGGGCGGAGCAGAGGCCTACCCCACCAAACTATGCGGGTTAATGGTCGTGAGACGTAGATAAATCTCCTCGGTTGAGTTGCTTCTATAAAGCACCTCGACCAAGTTCTCTTTTCTTCCTGCCAGAGGTGAAAGGAGCAGAGAGTCTGGGAAGGAGTGGTAGCGGTGGAGGAAAGGAGGAAATTGATTTGGTTGGGTGAAGCTGATGAAGACGATGCAGTAGTGGGCCTACCCCACCAAACGACTGAGACGTAACGTAGTGTGGAGATTTATCCGCTCGTGCGCTAGCCCTTTTCCTTAAAGGCCCTCGACCCCATGGGGGTCGAGCAGATAAATCCCCTTGTAGGCTGCTACCTGAAAGGTAGCGAGGCTTTAGACAAACCTGTTAGGGAGCAAACCACGAGTTGCAGTCGTGTGCTTCGCAACCTCGACCCCAACGGAGGAAAAATCGAGCAGATAAATCTCCTTGACGGGACTCTCCTTTAAGGTTCGCTACCTTTTAAGAGGTTTCCTAACATCCAGGTCTCCTTAACATCTAGGTCGATTTCACTCCGTTACATCTCCCGCACTCCTCGTAAGAGGTCTTTTTAACATCCTTTAAGAGGTCGATTCCACAACGTTACATCTCCCATCAACTGCATTTACGTTACGTTTTGTTTTTTATCACTCACGTTACGTCTCTTTCGGTAGCAGGAGTAGTTTGGTAGGGTAGTAACATCCCGGTCTCCTTAACATCTAGGTCTATTTAAGAGGTCTCCTAACATCCAGGTTCCTCTAACATCTAGGTCGATTACACTCCGTTGCATCTCCCGCACTCCTCGTAAGAGGTCTTTTTAATATCCTTTAACATCTAGGTCGAGATAGTGGGGTAGGCTCGTAAGAGGTCTCTTTAACATCCGGGTCTCTTTAACATCTAGGTCAACTTCACTCCTCGTAAGAGGTCTCTTTAACATCTAGGGCAGGTCTCCTTAGCATCCTTAAAGAGGTCTCCTAACATCCAGGATCCTTCAGCATCTAGGTCTCCTAACATCCTTTAAGAGGTCTCCTAACATCCAGGACGACTTCACTTTCTATAATATGTTCCTTAATATCCTTTAATAGGTTAAATTTACGTTACGTCTTTTATCACTGCCTCGTAAGAGCTCTCTTTAACTAGTATAGGTTAACTTCACGTTACATCTCCCGCACTTACGTTACGTCTCTTTCCCTGTGGGTCGAGCACTATTAGATAAATCTCCTTAACAGCCGGGTCTCCTAACATCCAAGTCTCCTAACATCCAAGTCTCCTAAACATCTAGGTCTCCTAACATCCCGGTCTCCTTAACATCTTTTAAGAGGTCGATTACACTCCGTTGCATCTCCCATCTCCTAACATCCTTTAAGAGGTCTCCTTAACATCTTTTAAGAGGTCGATTACACTCCGTTGCATCTCCCATCTCCTAACATCCTTTAAGAGGTCTCCTAACATCCAGGACGACTTCACTTTCTATAATAGGTTCCTTAATCTCCTTTAATAGGTTAAATTTACGTTACGTCTTTTATCACTGCCTCATAAGAGGTTCCTTAATATCCGGGTCGATTACACTCCGTTGCATCTCCCATCTCATTAACATCTTTTAAGAGGTCGATTACACTCCGTTGCATCTCCCATCTCCTAACATCCCGGTCTCCTTAACATCTAGGTCGATTTCACTCCTCGTAAGAGGTTCCTTAATATCCGGGTCGATTACACTCCGTTACATCTCCCATCGATTGTATAACGTTACATCTCCCGCACTTTCTATAATATGTTCCTTAATATCCTTTAATAGGTTAAATTTACGTTACGTCTTTTATCACTCCTCGTAAGAGCTCTATTTAACTAGTATAGCTCAACTGCATTTACGTTACTTAAAGTAGTCTGGTGGGGCAGGGGTTGGGTTTGGCAACGGTCGAGGGTAGGCGCAAGGGCTCCCTTCGGTCGAGTCCCTATAACATCTAGCGCAACTTAACATCTTTTAAGAGGTCGATTGCACTCCGTTACATCTCCCATCTCCTAACATCCAGGTCTCCTTAACATCTAGGTCGATTTCACTCCTCGTAGGAGGTTCCTTAATATCCAGGGCAACTTAACATCTAGGAAGACTTCACTCCTCGTAAGAGCTCTCTTTCCTTTAATAGCTCAATTATATTCACGTTACGTCTTCCATCGGTTGTATAACGTTACATCTCCCGCACTTCTCATAAGAGGTTCCTTAATCTCCTTTAATAGGTTAAATTTACGTTACGTCTTTTATCACTCCTCGTAAGAGCTCTCTTTAACATCCTTTAATAGGTCAGTTGTATTCACGTTACGTCTTCCATCAACTGCACTCCGTGTACACTCCGTTCCGTCTCCCACCTCGATCTTACGATCGAGCAGATAAATCTCCACATAACGTTACGTCTCCCGCACTCCTCGTAGGAGGTTCCTTAATATCCAGGGCAACTTAACATCTAGGAAGACTTCACTCCTCGTAAGAGCTCTCTTTAACTTCCTTTAATAGCTCAATTATATTCACGTTACGTCTTCCATCGGTTGTATAACGTTACATCTCCCGCACTTTCTATAATAGGTTCCTTAATCTCCTTTAATAGGTTAAATTTACGTTACGTCTTTTATCACTGCCTCATAAGAGGTTCCTTAATATCCTTAAAGAGCTCTCATTAACATCTAGGTCTCCTAACATCCCGGACGACTTCACTTCTCATAAGAGGTTCCTTAATATCTAATGGATCAACAGCATTTACGTTACGTCTTTTATCATTACATTACGTCTCCCACATAACGTTACGTCTCCCGCACTCCGTTGCATCTCCCATCTCCTAACATCCTTTAAGAGGTCGACTTCACTTATAGGGGTATCGTAAGAGGTCTCCTTTAATAGGTCTATTGCATAACGTTACAGAGTAATGAAGCCTCGTAAGAGGTCTCTTTAACATCCTTAAATAGGTTTATTGCATAACGTTACATCTCCCGCACTCACGTTACGTCTCTTTCCCACCAAACTACGACGGGATGAGATAGCTCGACCGTAAGGGAGCCCTTGCGCCTACCCCTCTCGCTGCGATCCTCGACCTCGTAAACTCGATCGAGTAGATAAATCTCCTACGCAGATAAATCTCCTACCCCATGGGAGACGTAGCGTTGTGCAGTCGACCTCTTAAAGAAGTGACTCGACCGACCCCTTGGGCCAACGTGACTGTAACGTAATGAAGTCGACCTAGATGTTAATGAGACCTCTTTAAGGATGTTAAAGAGAACTCTTACGAGGCTTCATTACTCTGTAACGTTATGCAATAGACCTATTAAAGTTAAATAGACCTCTTACGAGGAGTGCGGGAGATGTAACGTTATGTGGAGATTTATCTGCGTAGGCACTTTAGTGACTCGATCGAGTTTACGAGATCGAGGCGGGAGACGGAACGGAGTGTACACGGAGTGCAGTTGATGGAAGACGCAACGTGAATAAATTGATGGAGATTTATCTGCTCGATCTCCTAGATCGAGGACCTGATGGGACTCGAGCTGCGATCCTCGTAACATCCAGGTCTCCTTAACATCTAGGTCTCCTAACATCCAGGTCGACTTAACATCTAGGTCGATTTCACTCCGTTACATCTCCCGCACTTCTCATAAGAGGTTCCTTAATATCCTTAAAGAGGTCTCATTAACATCTAGGTCGACTCTACTCCCGTTACGTCTCCCACATAACGTTACGTCTCCCGCACTCCGTTGCATCTCCCGCACTCACGTTACGTCTCTTTCCTATCGGTCGAGTAGATAAATCTCCTACCCCACCAGATGTTTAAGTAACGTGAATACAATTGAGCTATTAAAGGAAGTTAAAGAGAGCTCTTACGAGGAGTGAAGTCTTCCTAGATGTTAAGTTGTCCTGAAAGTTAAAGAGAGCTCTTACGAGGAGTGATAAAAGACGTAACGTAAATGCAGTTGACCTCGTAGATATTAAGGAACCTCTTATGAGAAGTGAAGTCGTCCTGGATGTTAGGAGACCTAGATGTTAAGTTGCGCAGGATGTTATAGGGACTCGAGCGGCGATCCCCGTAACATCCAGGTCTCCTTAACATCTAGGTCTCATTAACATCTAGGTCGACTTCATTACGTTACGTCTCCCGCACTCCGTTACAAGATATTAAAGCACGTTACGTCTCTTTCCTGTCGGTCGAGCAGATAAATCTCCTGCCCCACCAGAAGTTTAAGTAACGTAATGATAAAAGACGTAACGTAAATGCAGTTGATCTATTAGATATTAAGGAACCTCTTATGAGAAGTGCGGGAGATGTAACGTTATACAATCGAGCTATTAAAGGAAGTTAAAGAGAGCTCCTATGAGGAGTGCGGGAGACGTAACGTTATGTGGGAGACGTAATGTAATGATAAAAGACGTAACGTAAATGCTGTTGATCCATTAGATATTAAGGAACCTCTTATGAGAAGTGAAGTCGTCCGGGATGTTAGGAGACCTAGATGTTAATGAGACCTATTAAAGGATATTAAGGAACCTCTTATGAGGCAGTGATAAAAGACGTAACGTAAATTTAACCTATTAAAGGAGATTAAGGAACCTATTATAGAAAGTGCGGGAGATGTAACGTTATACAACCGATGGAAGACGTAACGTGAATACAATTGAGCTATTAAAGGAAGTTAAAGAGAGCTCTTACGAGGAGTGATAAAAGACGTAACGTAAATACAGTTATTAAAGGAGATTAAGGAACATATTATAGAAAGTGCGGGAGATGTAACGTTATACAATCAATTAAAGGATATTAAGGAACCTCTTACGAGGAGTGCGGGAGACGTAACGTTATGTGGGAGACGTAATGTAATGAAGTCGACCTAGATGTTAATGAGAGCTCTTTAAGGATATTAAGGAACCTCTTATGAGGAGTGCGGGAGATGCAACGGAGTGTAATCGACCTAGATGTTAGAGGAACCTGGATGTTAGGAGACCTCTTAAACGATGTTAAGGAGACCTGGATGTTAGGAGATGGGAGATGCAACGGAGTGTAATCGACCTCTTAAAAGATGTTAAGTTGCCCTGGATATTAAGGAACCTCCTACGAGGAGTGCGGGAGACGTAACGTTATGTGGAGATTTATCTGCTCGATCGTAAGATCGAGGTGGGAGACGGAACGGAGTGTACACGGAGTGCAGTTGATGGAAGACGTAACGTGAATACAACTGACCTATTAAAGGATGTTAAAGAGAGCTCTTACGAGGAGTGAAGTCTTCCTAGATGTTAAGTTGCGCTAGATGTTATAGGGACTCGACCGTTGCCAAACCCAACCCCTGCCCCACCAGACTACTTTAAGTAACGTAAATGCAGTTGAGCTATACTAGTTAAATAGAGCTCTTACGAGGAGTGATAAAAGACGTAACGTAAATTTAACCTATTAAAGGATATTAAGGAACATATTATAGAAAGTGAAGTCGTCCGGGATGTTAGGAGACCTAGATGTTAATGAGACCTCTTTAAGGATATTAAGGAACCTCTTATGAGGAGTGAAGTCGACCTGGATGTTAGGAGATGGGAGATGCAACGGAGTGTAATCGACCTCTTAAAAGATGTTAAGGAGACCTGGATGTTAGGAGACCTCTTAAAGGATGTTAGGAGATGGGAGATGCAACGGAGTGTAATCGACCTCTTAAAAGATGTTAAGGAGACCTCTTAAAGGATGTTAGGAGATGGGAGATGCAACGGAGTGCGGGAGACGTAACGTTATGTGGGAGACGTAATGTAATGATAAAAGACGTAACGTAAATGCTGTTGATCCATTAGATATTAAGGAACCTCTTATGAGAAGTGAAGTCGTCCGGGATGTTAGGAGATGGGAGATGTAACGGAGTGCAATCGACCTCTTAAAAGATGTTAATGAGAGCTCTTTAAGGATATTAAGGAACCTCTTATGAGGCAGTGATAAAAGACGTAACGTAAATTTAACCTATTAAAGGAGATTAAGGAACCTATTATAGAAAGTGCGGGAGATGTAACGTTATACAACCGATGGAAGACGTAACGTGAATATAATTGAGCTATTAAAGGAAAGAGAGCTCTTACGAGGAGTGAAGTCTTCCTAGATGTTAAGTTGCCCTGGATATTAAGGAACCTCCTACGAGGAGTGCGGGAGACGTAACGTTATGTGGGAGACGTAACGGGAGTAGAGTCGACCTAGATGTTAATGAGACCTCTTTAAGGATATTAAGGAACCTCTTATGAGGAGTGCGGGAGATGCAACGGAGTGTAATCGACCTAGATGTTAGAGGAACCTGGATGTTAGGAGACCTCTTAAACGATGTTAAGGAGACCTGGATGTTAGGAGACCTCTTAAAGGATGTTAGGAGACCTCTTAAAAGATGTTAATGAGACTAAAGTTAAAGAGACCTCTTACGAGGAGTGAAGTCGACCTCGGTAGTCTGGTGGGTTTGGCTATGGTCGAGTTGCTCTGGTGGTTGGGTAGGCTTCATCATTAGCTAATATGACAGGCTTTCTTGAAAATGGGGCGAAACCCGGAAACATGCGCTAAAAAGGACTTCCCCCCGCTTCTTGCTCCAGCTCTTACTGGACTATGCTCATCCAAAATACCCAGGAGTTCATCCACTTCTCGAAGCCCTCCTCCGATCACGCTGAGTCTCGGTCTTCCTTGAAAATTTTTCGTGGGTGAACCCCCTTCCACCCTTAGGTTAGGTCATATGTTACGTTTTCTTATATCAGACCTCGTTAACCTATAAAATTTCCACCATTCGCAGACTCCTGGGTTTGGTCGAGTCATGTTGATGATGAAGACGGTGGATTCTTTTCTGGTGATGCTGCAAAACACTTTTTTTTTCTTTTAAAGAATTTTCATTTATCCCTGACGAAGTTGAATTTGATCTTAAGTAAGTATGAATTTACGGCAGGTAAGAAGCCGAGGTGTGACCGAAGGTGAGAGCGTAGTAGGAGATCGAGGATCACGAGAAAGTGTTTGGCGTGAAGGAGGTTCGACTGCATCTCCTCCGTGTGGAGAAGGTCGGTCGAGCAGATAAATCTCCTATTGGTCGAGTCGCTACGCACTTTTATGGGGTCGAAGTAGTCTGGTGGCCCTTGACGGGACTCTCCTTTAAGGTTCGCTACCTGGCGGTTTTTGTATAAATCCTCGCTACCCTACGGGTAGCAGTCGTCCGCTACCTAGCGGTTTTTGTATAAATCCTCGCTACCTTGCGGTAGCAGTCGTCAAGACTCACTACCTGTCGGTATTGTCTAAATCCTCGCTACCTTACAGGTAGCAGCCGTCAAGGAGATTTATCTGCGTAGGAGATTTATCTGCTCGACCGAGTTTACGAGGTCGAGGATCGCTACCCCCACGGTGCGGTATCAGGAGTAGTTTGGTAGGTTAGGTAACATCCAGGTCGAGAGAGTCTGGTGGGGTAGGAACGTTACTAAATAGTTTGGGAAAGAGACGTAACGTGAGTGCGGGAGATGCAACGGAGTGCGGGAGACGTAACGTTATGCAATCGAGCTCTTTAAGGATATTAAGGAACCTCTTATGAGAAGTGCGGGAGATGTAACGGAGTGAAATCGACCTAGATGTTAAGTCGACCTGGATGTTAGGAGACCTAGATGTTAAGGAGACCTGGATGTTACTGAACCGCCAAACTACGACGTAACGTGAGTGAAGTCGACCTCTTAAAAGGTAGCGAACCTTGAAGGAGAGTCACTAAATTCCTCGTGCTAAAGCACGAGCAGATAAATCACCTCGATCTAGGAGATCGAGTAGAAAAATCTCCACCAAACTACCGATTTAACGTAACGTGAGTGAAGTCGACCTCTTAAAGAGGTATTTGCAAGAATTAAAAAGAAATTTCATGGTTCCTGCCCACTGGAACGCTCTACCAATTCGTCGACGTAGCTGACTCCCGTCTTGTACCCGACCACATGGGTCCTGAGCAGGGGCGTAAAGTGCGTTGTGCATTGCGCTACACACAGAGTCTCGCTACGCTACGGCGAATGGGTCCTTTGTTCTTATATGACATTACGTGGTTGAATTTTGTGAGTCGACCTAGATGTTAATGAGACCCCTTAAAGGACTATGTCGCCCTCTTAAAGCCGACCTCTTAAAGTTGTTAATCACCTTTCACTACCCCGTCTCCACTCCTCACCTCGTCCTACCTCACCTCGATCGAACCTCACCTGCGGGCACACTTGCATTCACTTCATACTGGAATACGAGAATCTTTTTCCCTTTGGCAAGACTAAGTCAGAACTCCAGAACTCAAGATTGGTAGTTAGTGGTTTGAGAAAACTAGGCAATTACCCTTGGGAGATCCTCCTTCTGAACCAGATGCCCTTTCATCCGCACCAGCGAGTCATACTGAATCGGAGTGGTTGGTCGAGTGCCTTTTTCTATTATTGCTCTAGCCCAACTTCATCTCCAGCTGGACAAGCAAAGTTTCCTTAGAATCTCCTTCTTCTTGCTTGAGCATAATTGTAGGATTGCGGATAAATCTATAGGAATAGAAAGAAAAAGTGAATCTTCTACACCGCCTAACACATTTCCCCCGAATCTCGTCTAACTACAGGTGACTCTACCTTAGTGGAATATGCCCCGGGTATGTACTAACTCTACCTGAGTGGAATATTTTAGTTGATATGGGGCAGGTACTACGCTACTATCAGCTGATCTCCTCGCTCTCATGTCCTTTCTTGGAGCTGCTTCTCCTTGATCCCCCACCCCGATCTGAATTGGAACGATGGAGGCATCTTGTTTTTTGAATTTGATTTGTCTCGATTCATAAGGGTCTTCATCACTTGAGCATCTTAAGGATGTATCTATCTGGGCCAATAGGCCACAACGGTAGAGAACTAACGAGGTCTGTCTCGTTTATCGATATAGAGTTTCCTAGATCAGAGGTGGTTTGGAAGAAGGAGTTTTAGATGTCTTGATGTATCTTCTCTTATCTACCTTTGGTTGTGTGTGGGATCGTATCCAATTGTGGGATCGGATGTTTACGAGATCGGTGAAGTGGGATATGAAGTTAGATACGCTCTCGAGTTCGCGTATACCATTATGGGTAGGGTTGGCACTATCACACTTTTAGTCATGATCAAACGATAGTGAAGCTATTAGAACCAGAACCCAGCATTTTCTTCGGAGAAGCTATTAGAACCAGAACCCTGCATTTTATTCTTTCTTCGTCTCTGACTAGTGATTCTAGAGACCTGTTTACGAAGCGAAAGGGATCCGCTATTAGTTCTGACTCCTATTGGTGGAGCTAATGAAGTCTCTGCTGGACCTGGACCTAAAGATCCTGATAAGCGGAGCAAGTTTACATCAGTCTGAGTTCTCTCATGAATCTAATTTGAATTAGTCAAATTTAGTCAGAACGATTTGAATTGTTGGTGTGGGGTTCCTTGAATATTTGAGACTTACGAAACCATGCGAGAAGTGCGTTCACTTCCTCCATTAGGCTTGACCTTGGGTTGCACCCGGTTTAAGGATGTTTGATTTGAAGTAGTGAGAACGAGGCTCGACCGAACGGACCCCTTGAGAAAATGCGAGTGCTGGTGTAAAGCTATGGGGAGTTGGGATATTCCCCGAGAAAGATCGAGGTTTAGAGCAAGAAGTGTGGCCTGCAGCGGGAGGATCTCGTTCAGAGGAAAGTTAGCCATTTGAAAACTGGGATTTATCTTTATTGAATTTCTGGAGCATAACCTAGCCCCTTTGATCTCAAGGGTTTGGGGGTCGAGTTGGTGGTGTTAGATAGAGAGGAGGTGAATCGTGGTCCTGTTCCAAGTTATGTATGATGACCTTTCATTCCGGTTAGCCTTCCTTTGGTAATCGATCGTATATCATTTAGGTTCTTTCTCGTGTATCGTTTTTCTCGTTAAATTACGATGTTAGATATCCTTTCTAGAGAAGAAATTATTAAGATGCATAATGGTCTGGTTGTTGTGAAATTCTCTACAACTGAAAACACGATATGAAACAAGGTCTTATTCATCCTTTTGATAGGAAACCACTAATAGTTAAGCCATGGACAGAAGATATGCAGCTGTGTAGAGCTATCTCATCTGTCCCAACCTGGGGCAGGATGCCAGGCCTTGAAGTTAAATACTGGGGATGCTTCTGCTCTTAGTAAATTGGCTAGTCTTGTAGGCAACCCGCTGAAAAGAGAGAACAAGACCTTTTTTAAACTCTGCTAGATTGTTGATTGATGTAGAGATTCAGGAGACTCTACCCGAGAACATTTACTTGGAGAATGAGAAGGGGTGGTTGTTAACCATTTCCTTTGAATGGTAAGAGACGTAACGTTAGTGAAGTCGACCTGGATGTTAGACAACGTGCACCTACTGCAAGGGCTATGGACATTGTGAAGCTGATTGCAACAAGAAGCACAAAAAAGTCTGTAAACCTAAAGCTCAACAGACCGCTGCCACACAACCACTTCAACAAGAGGAAGATGTTCCTGTCCTAGCTACAGAGAACCCTGAGACCAGTTGTTCAGGATCCTCCTGAATTGCCATGGTCTGCCCCAACCAAAGCTACATCTGCCCCAGAAGAAGGTCCGCACTAAGAATGCCTATGAGAGACTTTCTGAAAAGGAAAATGCCTCAGTCTGATGAGAATACTCTAGAGTGTGCAGGTGAACAACCTCCCAAACCCCCACCACCTGGTATTGCTGGGATTGGATCAAATTTCAGTTTGGAATGTTAGGGTTCTCAATGCCCCAAATAAACAAAAGGAGTTCTCCTCCTTTTGTAGGATGAATAAAAGCCATGGGGTTGGTGGAGACTAAGGTTAAGGGGATTTATCCAGCTTACTGTCTGAATAAAACTTCTCCCTCTTGGAGTTCCTATGTCAATTATGACAAGCATGCTAGAGGTAGAGTTTGGGTGGTCTGGATTCCTACCATCTACGGTTATCTTAAGCAGCTCTGAGCAATTTATTCACTGTCAGGTCCTAACATCCTTTAAGAGGTCTCCTAACATCCTTTAAGAGGTCTCCTTTAAGAGGTCTCCTAACACCCAGGTCGACTTCACTCACGTTACGTCTCTTACCATTACGTTACTTAAACGTAGGCCCAAGGGTACGGTCGAGTCCCTATACTCGTAAGAGGTCGACTGCACAACGTTACGTCTCCCATCAACTGCACGACGTTACTTAAAGTAGTCCTTTAAGAGGTCTCCTTAACATCTAGGTCTCCTTAAGAGGTCGATTGCACGGGCGCAAGGGCTCCCTTACGGTCGAGTCCCTTTCAGGTCCTCGATCTTACGATCGAGCAGATAAATCTCCACACTCACGTTACTTAAACGTTGGCCCAAGGGTACAGTCGAGTCCCGTCAGGTCCTCGATCTTACGATCGAGTAGATAAATCTCCACACAACGTTACTTAAAATAGTCTGGTGGGGCAGGAGATTTATCTACTCGGCCCTATTGGGTCGAGGATCGTCACTCGAGTCCCGTCAGGTCCTCGACCGAGGAGATTTATCTACTCGATCGTAAGATCGAGGACCTGACGGGACTCGAGTGACAAGGGAAAGAGACGTAACATGCTTTAATATCTTGTAACGGGGTGCAATCGACCTAGATGTTAAGGAGACCCGGATGTTACTGAACCACCAGACTATTGTTTAAGTAACGTTGTGTCAAGAAGCTCCAGATTCTGGGGAGCAAGTAGTCAGGGGAATTGTTTTCGGGTAGTAGTAGCGTGAGCGGGATTAGTCCTTTCAAGTAGACTACTCGATTTTACAAACATTCTATAACTCTCGCTCTGGTGGGTCCGACCTACCGGTCCATAAAATACCATACTTTGAATAATTTAGCTACATTGGGAAATCGAGCCCGTTGAAATTCTAAATATATACGTGGCAGAGTTCAATCATATCGACCCTTCTCTGAGCGCCCCGAAGCTTAAAGAAAATAAAATTATACTCGAGCGGAAGTAGGTGATACTCGAGGAACTTACAACTATTCCAATATCCAATATCCAATATACACCGACATACTAAAACAGACCATGAGTCTAGTATAGTAGTTCCAGTGAATGTAGCAATTAATGTCTGCCTCGGGAGATAAAGGAACACGTAGAAAGCCATATCGGGGGAAAGAGAAGAATTAGATCGGGTTCCAGACTACCCGGACCAGTCAGAAGTATAAAGCGGGTGTGGGGAGCTAGACAATTATCAGGAGGAGCTGACCGCTTAAGATTTTCTTATGAAACTTAGCTTGCGCTAGCCATGACTTCTCCAAAGGGAAGTGATTCGCACCTACGTACTGAACCTAGATTTCTAAGTCCATGTACGATCCATACATACTAGATCTGCTCAACATCCTACCTCCTCTCCAGATTATGACTTCGAATAGCGCTGTTTGAAACTTCGGAAGAGAGTCCCGCTTCTCCTTCTTTCTTCTTGAGTCAGACTTATTCCTCGCGGCCACCAAACGAATAGCGGGAAAAGCCTATGCCGGGCTTCCTTCTTCCATAAAGAAAATCAAACTCTGCGGGAAGCATATTCAGGTAAGCATGTGAGAGGCCATAGCTTCTAGTGTCTGACTATGGGCCCTACCTTGTTACGGTCGACTACTCTTCCGCTGGACCTCGAGTTGCGTCTGGAGAACTCGATCTTGACCCCGGACCTTAGCTCCGTTACCCACTGCCCCATTTCTTCCAATACTCGAATCCAATTTTACTTCTTTGGAGCAGCAATCAGAAGAAGATTCTAGGCCAGGAGTGAACGTTCCATCCGGGCGAAGTCAACTACTCTCTTGGAACAAATGCCTTCCTCATCCCAGGGATACTACCAGAAACTAAAAAACGGGATTTACCACCCCAAAAATGCAGGTTTAAAAGATTGTACACACCGAGAATCTGCCACCCGATCAAGAATTAGATTCCCCGTCCACGCGAGACAAGCCGATGAAAGCTGTGTGCTAACCCGTTTCTACTCCTACTATAGAAGTTGTTGACTTGGCTGTGTGGAACTAAGCTCTTGTAACAATTTTTGAGCAAACAAGAGATCCCCAGGAGCTAGCTTCTCGACCGGAGATCGAGCGGGAGCTTCTTTTAGGTGATGGGAGGAGGGTTTAGGATGAACATGCGCGGGTATGAGATTCTTTTTCCGACTCAGGATAGCAGGCCTTGGATCAACGGCATCCGCTTCTTCACGAAATGGCAGGCCTTCCCCATACAACTTTTCTCCAAGCCTATGGCTGGTGCTTGGTAATGGGGAGGTACCAGAACCGGAAGCCCCCCCGAATGTGGGCCTCTGGTTTGGACGAGAAAAGAAAGTTTCAAGCCGGAGCGGAACGACGTAGATTCTTTTTTGCGTAATAACTGAGCTGAGGTCCTCATTAAGTATTCGAGTGGTTTTACGGGCTAGAGCAGGGCGATTGACCTATTGCAGATACTCAACAACCCCGTGCATACGCTCTCATCAACCGGAATATAGCACATTCTGACCTACGGGCGGAAACTGTGAAAAAGGACCGTAGGAGACGTAACGTTGTGCGGGAGATGGAACGTAAGTGCGGGAGATGCAACGTTAATGCAGTTGACCTAGTAGATATTAAGGAAACCTCTTACGAGGAGTGATAAAAGACGTAACGTAAATACAGTTAACCTATTACTATTAAAGGATATTAAGGAACCTCTTATGAGAAGTGCGGGAGATGCAACGGAGTGCGGGAGACGTAACGTGAATGAGGGCTCCGCGCCTCGATCGTAAGATCTCCCTTAACATCTAGGTCTCCTTAACATCTAGGTCGATTTCACTCCGTTACATGATATTAAAGCACGTTACGTCATAGTTTGGCGGGTCAGTAACATCCAGGTCTCCTTAACATCTAGGTCTCATTAACATCTTTTAAGAGGTCGATTACACGGGCGCAAGGGCTCCCGTATGGTCGAGTCCCTATAACAAACATCCTGCGCAACTTAACATCTTTTAAGAGGTCGATTGCACTCCGTTACATCTCCCATCTCCTAACATCCAGGTCTCCTTACCTTAACATCGTTTAAGAGGTCTCCTAACATCCAGGTTCCTCTAACATCTAGGTCGATTACACTCCGTTGCATCTCCCGCACTCCTCATAAGAGGTTCCTTAATATCCTTTAATAGGTTAAATTTACGTTACGTCTTTTATCACTCCTCGTAAGAGCTCTCTTTAACATCCGGGTCGATTACACTCCGTTACATCTCCCATCAATTGTATTCACGTTACGTCTTCCATCAACTGCACTCCGTTCCTTGAACTCCGTTACTTAAACTTCTGGTGGGGTAGGAGATTTATCTGCTCGACCCATGGGGCCTACCCCACCAAACTACGCTCGAGTCCCGTCAGGTCCTCGACCTCGTAAACTCGGTCGAGTGACTAAAGTCCCTACGCAGATAAATCAGTAGTTTGGTGGGGTAGGTCGATCCAGGGGATCGAGCAGATAAATCTCCACACTCCGTTTCGTCTCCCTCGGTAGCGAACCCAGAGGGGGGCCTATCTGTCGAGTTGCTCCGCACCATAAGGTTAGTATAGATGGAGTGTGCCCCTGGGGATCCAGTCAGAAGGCGTGAGCGGGAAGGAACGATGCAAGGTCCGCCTGAGTGCGCAGGAGTTGTAACAGCTCTATGAAGATCATTTTCCTTCTATAGTGGAGCACTAATGAACTTTTTTCTTTACCAGAGGTCGGATGAAGAAAGTCTTCCCAATCTTCTTCAATTTACGGAAATTGTATACGCGAGCGGACGAAGAGAGCTTTCTTTATCCGTCGGGGAATAGATCGGCCTTTCACCCTGGAAGATTCAGTCAGTCTCCTCAACTTCAATCTTCTACGGCGAACAAGGTCAACTTCCGTGCTCCCGACTCAGCGAGAAGAACCGCAGAAGTGTGAGCAAGGAATGCTCACGAGAATGAATCTACTAGCGCTCCGGAAACTCTCATACTTAGCCCGACCTACGATGACGAATAGGGAAATTGAGCGAGGGATCAAAGAACCTAGAAATTGCTTAAGAGTAGTGAGCCATAGGACGGGGACGATCCAGGACTATGCTGCGGTCAAGGAGAACTTCCTTCACCTATGGTGATCGGTTCCGAGGTGGGTTTGATCTTATCCGCCATGGCAATTCTTAGGATCCCCCATCAGATAAAGAAGTCGACTTCCTTAAGAGAACGAGAACTTCTTCTCACGTTTCCGATACGGACTTCAAATTCTAATATTCCCCACCCATTTCTGAATCGCTAGAGCGTTTCCCAACATATCTTCCGGCTGCTCCCCTCAGTTTCCCAGGGCGGGGGAGGCGAGGTGATCTCCATGCTCCGAATCGGGAATTCGTCAAGACTCCTTTGGTGGGGTAGTCGCCGGGTCGATAAATCGCCAGGCGTTCGGACGTATTTACTCTTTTATCAGGCATCGTTACTAAATTTCAATTGCTGCCTCTTTCCTCAGGTGGAGCATAAAAACATCCCTACTCCTCATCCGTCTTGTCGGGTTATTCGTAAAATGTAAGATTAGTCTCACCTAGTTCTTTCTACCTCTTCTACTTCCGACTCTGTCTCGAGATTCTCTTCCATTTCGGAACCATTACCAAATTCCTTCTCTAAACTTATTAAGACGGAATTCTTGAAGATCGGATTCGATTGAGTACGTTGAGATCTCTGTCTATTATAAACTTTCCTGAAGGAAGCATATCTACTACCTTTTTCTTTCCTGCTGATGGTTTCTGAATGTGGTATTCGTGTTATAGAGGTAGTGTTCTGGTATGAGGTAAATGGGGGATAAAGGGACATCCTTATTCTCCATGACAGCACTCGTTCCTCGTGGATGAAGGCCTACCCCACCAGACTACTTTAAGAGATGGACTCATCTTTCTTCTCCGTGACGGAAGTCTCCTGAGCGTATGAATTCTGGTCTTCTCGGGTCATAAATTGATGACTCTCGCGCTACACGCTTCCATCATCTCCTCTGCCCTTCGGTAGTATGGTTTAAAGGTCACGGATCCGACCCGTTGGGAGAGTATGATATCTACCATGGGTGGTCGAGTCGAGGAATAGAAAAAAGTTTTATGACCAGGTTGAGATGCTAATGCAAGGAAGAGAGATCGTATTCACGCGAGGTCAGGAGGTGTGACTCAACCTCTTAAAGGAGACCTCTTAAGTGGTCGCAGCCTCTTCTTTCAAAGAATCAAAGTCCTTTCCGCCTAGTGGCGAGAGCAACAGACGTGTCGAAAAGAGTGACACAAGGAAGACTGTAGGGTAAGTTCTTGTTAAATCAAAATTCTTCTTAATTGAATACGGGCCATTTAAATTCGAAGGACAATACGTATCTTACTAAAGATGGGTCCAACGGTCCAAGGGAAATAGGACACTTTCACATTTGATGAAATGAAAAGGACTTAGAGAAATTTAACTAGTTTGGTCTTTCTTAGCAGTGCTTAGTGAGCATTTGATCCGCAAGTGTTGCGGTCGAGAGATCCAGGTTTCGATGTGTCTCTTCCCACGAAGCGAGCTTAGCCCACTCGTGAATTTTTCTTTTCTATTGTCTGACCTACCCCACCACACTACTTTACCTGGTAGCCCCCAAGACCCTTTGTCGAGCATGATTGACTCGGGAAGGAGCTTCGACTGAACGTCTTCCAAGAGGGTCTCGATGTGCTAGGGTGACGCGCTCGATGCGCTGGAATGTGCCTATTCGACTTCACTCTTAGCCTCATTATCACCCTTCATAGGATTTTAGCTCTTAGCCTCAGCTCATCCCTTCGCCTCAGCATAGTATTCGCCTCTAGCTCTTATCCCTTGCTTCGCACCTGTGGAATTTTATTCTTCTTGAAGTGAAGCCTCACGACTCCCCGTTCGACCGACGAGACTGCTAGGCCGCTATGCGACTTTCGTCTCTTCTTCTGTGGGCCACTTTTGCTATTCTTTCGTCCCCGATCGGAAAAAGCAGTGAAGCCTTGCATCGAGCGCTCCTCTCCTTCGAGGATCTGATGCGTAAGCAGAGCCTCAAGCCCGATAGGTAGGAAGCGACCATAGGCTCGTAGAGTGCGAGCGATAGGTAGCAAAGATGAAATCTCCTTCGAGCCACTAAACTTCGTCGATAAATCGCCTTGAACCAAACTCTACGAAGGAAGACTGGAGGAGTTGGGGATTTACGGAGGAGTGGAAGGCAGGACCCCTTGACGACTGCGACCGTAGGGAGTGAATCGTAGCAACTCGACTGAAGCCAAAGCCATTTATCTGCTCTACTTTCGTCGATTAGCTACTTGCAGATCGAACTCCAGAACGTAGTGAAATTCCCGCATTCCCACAAAAAGTAAACTCACCGGCCCCTATTTGATCTTTTCTTTCCTTTGGTTTTTGCATTTCCTGGATTTGCGCTTGGTGGAGGAGATTTATCTGCTCGATCGTAAGTGAGAGACGTAACGGGAGTGCGGGAGATGTAACGAAGTGTGGACTCCGTGACTCGATCGTAAGATCGAGGAAAGAGACGTAACGTGAGTGCGGGAGATGTAACGTTATGCAATCGACCTAGATAGATGTTAAAGAGACCTCTTACGAGGAGTGAAGTCGACCTATTAAAGGATGTTAAAGAGACCTCTTACGAGGAGTGAAGTCGACCTATTAAAGGATGTTAAAGAGACCTCTTACGAGGAGTGAAGTCGACCTAGATGCTAAGGGGATGGAGATTCATCTGCTCGATCGTAATTACGATCGAGGAAAGAGACGTAACGTAAGTGCGGGAGATGTAACGTGAATGCAATCGACCTCTTAAAGGATGTTAAAGAGACCTCTACGAGAAGTGAAGTCGACCTATTAAAGGATGTTAAAAAGACCTCTTACGAGAAGTGCGGGAGATGTAACGGAGTGCGGGAGACGTAACGTGAATGAGGAAGACGTAACGTAAATGCAGTTGACCTGGTAGATATTAAGGAAACCTCTTACGAGCCTACCCCACCAGACTATCTCGACCTAGATGCTAAGGAGACCTAGATGTTAAAGAGACCTCTTACGAGGAGTGAAGTTGACCTAGATGTTAAAGAGACCTAGATGTTAGAGGAACCTGGATGTTAGGAGATGGGAGATGTAACGGAGTGCGGGAGACGTAACGTGAATGCAGTTAATCTCTTAAAGGAAAGAGACCTCTTACGAGGAGTGCGGGAGACGTAACGTTATGTGGAGATTTATCTGCTCGATCGTAATAACGATCGAGGACCTGACGGGACTCGAGCGGCGATCCTCGTAACATCCAGGTCTCCTTAACATCTAGGTCTCATTAACATCTAGGTCGACTTCATTACGTTACGTCTCCCGCACTCCGTTACATCTCCCGCACTTACGTTACGTCTCTTTCCTATCGGTCGAGTAGATAAATCTCCTGCCCCACCAGATGTTTAAGTAATGTAATGATAAAAGACGTAACGTAAATGCTGTTGATCCATTAGATATTAAGGAACCTCTTATGAGAAGTGCGGGAGATGTAACGGAGTGCGGGAGACGTAACGTTATGTGGAGATTTATCTGCTCGATCGTAAGATCGAGGTGGGAGACGGAACGGAGTGTACACGGAGTGCAGTTGATGGAAGACGTAACGTGAATACAACTGACCTATTAAAGGATGTTAAAGAGAGCTCTTACGAGGAGTGAAGTCTTCCTAGATGTTAAGTTGCGCTAGATGTTATAGGGACTCGACCGTTGCCAAACCCAACCCCTGCCCCACCAGACTACTTTAAGTAACGTAAATGCAGTTGAGCTATACTAGTTAAATAGAGCTCTTACGAGGCTTTACATCTTGTAACGGAGTGAAATCGACCTAGATGTTAAGGAGACCTAGATGTTAATGAGACCTCTTTAAGGATATTAAGGAACCTCTTATGAGGAGTGAAGTCGACCTCTTAAAGGATGTTAGGAGACCTAGATGTTAAGGAGACCGGGATGTTAGGAGACCTAGATGTTAATGAGATGGGAGATGTAACGGAGTGTAATCGACCCGGATATTAAGGAACCTCTTATGAGGCTTTACATCTTGTAACGGAGTGAAATCGACCTAGATGTTAAGGAGACCGGGATGTTAGGAGACCTAGATGTTAAAGAGAACTCTTAAAGCATTAAAGTTTATGTTACTGACCCGCCAAACTACGACGAAACGGAGTGCGGGAGACGTAACGTAAATGCAGTTAACCTATACCTAGATGTTAAAGAGACCTCTTACGAGGAGTGCAGTTGACCTAGATGTTTGGGAGATGGGAGATGTAACGGAGTGTAATCGACCTCTTAAAAGATGTTAAGGGCCTCTTAAAGAGGTCGACTTCACTCACGTTACGTCTCTTTCCCTTTCTTTTTGGTACGAATATTCTCTCATACAGACGTCTCAACGCGCGAACCCTATGGATCCGGTTAGCCATTAGGTCACATCTTCCGTGCTCATGAGACCAAGGCATTCCTTAGGTATAAGAATCCCGACTCTTTCTCATTGATTTCACAAGGATATAGTGAATATGAATGGAAGAATTCAGAGATTTGGGGATAGCTTCTGTCAGTCTCGCTTGGGCTGCGGAAGTAAGAAAGCGCTAGTGGGGAATAGATGGACAAGTAAACTAGTCTGAGTTGAGGAATTTATAGATTCTTAACTCTAGAGTCAATCAAAGAGATTTTTCACCCATAACATGGTATAGCTACCGGGAACGGGCTAAAGCCAAAAAGAGAACCGAGGGAGTTTTCGCCGACAAGGGAGGATTTAGGTATAATGGATCAAAGCACTAAAGACATTTCCAATACGCTCCCGCTGAAGCAATTGTAGCAGCACCTGCACCTATGGATAACTAAGAAAATTGATGAAGTACAAATCTCCTCGCAGACCGAGGCTCTTTGTCAAGTGGACTGCATCCCCACCTCTCGATTGAGGACTAGTTGCCATTAATGGTGCGAAAGCGATTCTATCCTTTCTCTTGTTTTGTCATAGAAGCATCGGATTTCAAAGATCAAGAATCTTGAATCATCGATTCGAATTTGGTTTTGATTATTCTCATTTCGGTCTCGGGACTGCTCCCTGTTGGTTCGACCCCCCTCTTGATATTGAATTTCCTCGATGGTCCGGATTCACCATTCACACGGAAATATCTTAGAAAAATGGGCTGTAGGTTAGAAGGATCTAGTCAAAGGGAGTTCACAGATTAGTGTTAGGCTAAATCCAGAAAGATTCCTTATCCACTTTTCTCTTTTCAAAATGCATCCTTTTCTTCTTTTTTTATGGTCAGCGGTTCCTCTTAATGAAGTGTCTATCTAGGAAGATCTATTCGCTTGATTTCCTTCATTTTTCTAGAAATAACGAGGAAAGACTCAGTTGAGTAGTTATTGAGCACGACCCAAAAAGGGGTCTAATTGGTGAAATGAACGAGGGGTGCGTGCTACTTTGGGGAATTTGAATTCCAAGAATAGCCTGGGGAATTGCATAGTAGAACCAATTCTCACGATTCGCAGAAATTTAAATTTTTGGATCTAAAGCGGAAATCCTGTCAAGGGGTTCTGAGTGGAGAAAACGGGAAAAAGGGGGAGTTACCGAAGAGAGGCCGGAGACGAGGACGGAGTATTGGTCCGAAGGTTAAAGAAGACCGCCTGTCGGGGGTGTCGGCGGATCCACTTTCTCCGCCTTACTGGAACCACCTACCAATTCGTCGTATCGACGGATCGTACTCCCACCTTACCCGACCAATGAAATGGCCCATGGGCTGGTTTGTTAAGTGCTTTTTGCATTGCGCCGCGCAAAGAGTCTCGCATCGCTACGACGAATGGGTTGGTGTTTATATAAGATAATATGTTTTTCTCATCTCTCCCGAATTCTTAGTGTAGTCGACCTAAAGCTGGTCGATAAATCCCCTCCCCTACCAGACTACCCCCACCGGGGGCAAATCTACCACTCATAAGCTGCTTGCTGACGCTTCATTCCGATCGGAGGAAGAGATCTATATCCTAATCCTACTCCCTGTGTTCGGCATAAACTAGCCCCAACCGATCAATGCTTCATACTATCAATCACCAGAGCAAGGTCCGAGCAACAATACTCTCTCGGCAGTCCTTCCTATGAAAGAACTGGCCCCGGGACACAAGCCCATAAATCCTTGATAGTTTGCTTCGTTCATATACTCTACCCGGGCCGCTAACTAGAGGCCCTTCTCATCTCTGCCTTGAGACAAAGCCCCGCGCTCTGTTCACCAATCACCCGAAATCTGGGTGTCTTAAATCAGAATATGAAATGGAGGAGAGAAACCTTCTCACGAACCCTCCTTCATGGATTGCACAATCAATCAAGCATGATGCTCCAACTCCGACTCTTCTGATACAAGAACGAAGTCCATCTTGTCTGATCCGCGTCCTCCGTGACGAGCTCCACTTCGCCCATCTTCTTTCCTCTTAGTCAGCAGCTGCCGGCGCTCCATCATGACGCTTCGGTTCACTACTATACCGGTCTTCATCCCTATCACAGTAGTCTGGGCCTACCCCGCCAAACTACGACGTAACGTAGTGGTGAGAGACGTAACGTGAGTGTGGAGATTTATCTGCTCGTGCTAGCGCACGAGGAAAGAGACGTAACGTGCTTTAATATCTTGTAACGTGAATGCAGTTGATGGAGATTTATCTGCGTAGGCACTTTAGTGACTCGATCGAGGACCTGAAAGGAGAGTCCCGTCAGGTCCTCGACCCAATAGGGTCGAGTAGATGAATCTCCTGCCCCACCAGAAGTTTAAGTAGCGTGAATGCAGTTGACCTCTTAAAAGATGTTAAAGAGAACTCTTACGAGGCAGTGATAAAAGACGTAACGTAAATGAGGAAGACGTAACGTAAATACAGTTGACCTAGTAGATATTAAGGAAACCTCTTATGAGGAGTGCGGGAGATGTAACGTTATGTGGGAGACGTAACGGGAGTAGAGTCGACCTAGATGTTAATGAGATCCATTAGATATTAAGGAACCTCTTATGAGAAGTGCGGGAGATGTAACGTTATACAATCGATCTATTAAAGGATATTAAGGAACCTCTTACGAGGAGTGATAAAAGACGTAACGTAAATTTAACCTATTAAAGGATATTAAGGAACCTATTATAGAAAGTGCGGGAGATGTAACGTTATACAACCGATGGGAGATGTAACGGAGTGTAATCGACCCGGATATTAAGGAACCTCCTACGAGGAGTGCGGGAGATGTAACGTTATGTGGGAGACGTAACGTAAATGCAGTTGAGCTATACTAGTTAAATAGAGCTCTTACGAGGAGTGATAAAAGACGTAACGTAAATTTAACCTATTAAAGGATATTAAGGAACATATTATAGAAAGTGCGGGAGATGTAACGTTATACAATCGAGCTATTAAAGGAAGTTAAAGAGAGCTCCTACGAGGAGTGCGGGAGACGTAACGTTATGTGGGAGACGTAATGTAATGAAGTCGACCTAGATGTTAATGAGACCTATTAAAGGATATTAAGGAACCTCTTATGAGGCAGTGATAAAAGACGTAACGTAAATTTAACCTATTAAAGGAGATTAAGGAACCTATTATGAGGAGTGATAAAAGACGTAACGTAAATTTAACCTATTAAAGGAGATAAAGGAACCTATTATAGAAAGTGCGGGAGATGTAACGTTATACAACCGACCTATTAAAGGATATTAAGGAACCTCCTACGAGGAGTGAAATCGACCTAGATGTTAAGGAGACCTGGATGTTAGGAGACCTCTTAAAGGATGTTAGGAGATGGGAGATGCAACGGAGTGTAATCGACCTCTTAAAAGATGTTAAGGAGACCGGGATGTTAGGAGATGGGAGATGCAACGGAGTGCGGGAGACGTAACGTTATGTGGAGATTTATCTGCTCGTGCGTTAGCACGAGGAGATTTATCGGCGTAGGAGATTTATCTACTCGAGCGCATTTATGCGATCGAGGCGGGAGACGGAACGGAGTGTACACGGAGTGCAGTTGATGGAAGACGTAACGTGAATAAATTGACCTATTAAAGGAAGTTAAAGAGAGCTCTTACGAGGAGTGAAGTCTTCCTAGATGTTAAGTTGCGCAGGATGTTACGGGGACTCGAGCTTGCGATCCTCGACCTGTCGGTCGAGCAGATAAATCTCCTACCCCACCAGAAGTTTAAGTAATGTAATGATAAAAGACGTAACGTAAATGCTGTTGATCCATTAGATATTAAGGAACCTCTTATGAGAAGTGCGGGAGATGTAACGGAGTGAAATCGACCTAGATGTTAAGGAGACCGGGATGTTAGGAGATGGGAGATGTAACGGAGTGCAATCGACCTCTTAAAAGATGTTAATGAGAGCTCTTTAAGGATATTAAGGAACCTCTTATGAGGAGTGAAGTCGACCTCTTAAAGGATGTTAGGAGACCTCTTAAAAGATGTTAATGAGACCTCTTTAAGGATATTAAGGAACCTCTTATGAGGAGTGCGGGAGATGCAACGGAGTGTAATCGACCTAGATGTTAGAGGAACCTGGATGTTAGGAGACCTCTTAAACGATGTTAAGGAGACCTGGATGTTAGGAGATGGGAGATGCAACGGAGTGTAATCGACCTCTTAAAAGATGTTAAGGAGACCGGGATGTTAGGAGATGGGAGATGCAACGGAGTGCGGGAGACGTAACGTTATGTGGAGATTTATCTGCTCGTGCGCCAGCACGAGGAGATTTATCGGCGTAGGAGATTTATCTACTCGAGCGCATTTATGCGATCGAGGCGGGAGACGGAACGGAGTGTACACGGAGTGCAGTTGATGGAAGACGTAACGTGAATAAATTGACCTATTAAAGGAAGTTAAAGAGAGCTCTTACGAGGAGTGAAGTCTTCCTAGATGTTAAGTTGCGCAGGATGTTACGGGGACTCGAGCTGCGATCCTCGACCTATCGGTCGAGTAGATAAATCTCCTGCCCCACCAGATGTTTAAGTAATGTAATGATAAAAGACGTAACGTAAATGCTGTTGATCCATTAGATATTAAGGAACCTCTTATGAGAAGTGCGGGAGATGTAACGTTATACAATCGATCAAAGGATATTAAGGAACCTCTTACGAGGCTTTACATCTTGTAACGGAGTGAAATCGACCTAGATGTTAAGGAGACCTAGATGTTAAGGAGACCGGGATGTTAGGAGACCTAGATGTTAATGAGACCTCTTTAAGGATATTAAGGAACCTCTTATGAGGCAGTGATAAAAGACGTAACGTAAATTTAACCTATTAAAGGAGATTAAGGAACCTATTATAGAAAGTGAAGTCGTCCTGGATGTTAGGAGACCTAGATGTTAAAGGATGTTAAAGAGACCTCTTACGAGGAGTGCGGGAGACGTAACGTAATGGTAAGAGACGTAACGTGAGTGAAGTCGACCTAGATGTTAAGTTGACGCGGATATTAAGGAACCTCTTATGAGGAGTGAAGTCGTCCTGGATGTTAGGAGACCTAGCGGAAGCTACAGTTGAACAGCTGGAAATTGTGATGGATACTCTCTTTTGGTCTTTCGTCTGGACATATTTTTAATTGGGCCCTATTATATCTTTCTCCGAACACCAACTCTAATGTTGCTACTACGCTCTCCTCAAAGTGCAGTATTCCTTTATCCAATGATTGGGATATTTATCTAGGGGCACCCATTATACATGGAAGGGCTTCAAAGGCAAAATATGCTGCTTGCGAAGATGCAGAAAAATTTCATGGAAAGCTAGTTGTCTCTCCTTCGCTGGGAGAGTAACCTTAGCACAATCCGTACTAGCTGCCTAATTATATCTTCCACTTGTCTACCATTGGGGGTTTGTGATGACATTGATAAGATCATTCGTCGTTTTATTTGGTCGGAAAGACCTGTGGCTTTCTTGGAATCAAATCTTTAAAGACAAAGATTCAGGTGGACTTGAGAACTGCTCGTACTGCGAACAAAGCTATGCTAGGAAAACTTGGCTGGAAAGTCTCATGATGATGCTCTTTGGCCCAAATTCAAGCGCAATATTTAAAAGGGCGGTGTAGGCTTTGTTCCGAAGCCTGGCTCTTCGATGATTTGTCACAGCATTGCTAACGGCCTCGAGGTTGCTAGACGGGGTTTGGGCTGCGGGGAATGGCGCAACAGCCAGATTTTGGTTGGATCCTTGGGTGGATGCCGTTGGTGGAAGGGTCTACACATCCCCTCAGCGATAGTGAACTGCAACGAAATATATGCTCATTTGTGCGTGAGGATGGGGCCTGGAATTGGACTGAATTTTCAGCTTATCTCCCTCACAGCATTGTTTTACGCATTGCTAGCAGTTTTGGTGAACAGCTAGGTTCAGGATCAATTAATATGGCATGCTACATCTTCGGGTGAATTATCAGTTAGCTCCGCTTATGATCTACTAAGACCTCCTGAATTGACTAGCAATTTTAATTTGAATCTTTTTTGGAAACTTAAAGTTGCTAGACGAATTCAGGTTGTGGCGAGCTTCCCTTTCTCGGATTGCTACAAATGAACATCGGGTCCGACGGGGCTTCGCTGAGGATATGAGCTGCTATGTGTGTCCAGGTACGAAGATATAATTCATGTGTTACGGTGATGAGGTAAGGACAGTGCGGTGCTCGCTCGGGCCCGCTCCGATATCACCTCTTCTCCCAGCCACTCACGTCTTGGCTTATGAGTAATCTTGCTTGTTCCACTACTTGGAGGAATATGCCTTGGAACATCTTTTTTGCCCACATGGTTTGGTGGTCTTGGAAATGGCGTTGCAACTACATATTCAGAGGTACTATCTTTCCCACTTTTCTTAGATTGGACTTTGTTTGCAAAAGAGTGCTTCAGTCTATTGCTGCTTGGGAGGATTTTGGCCCTTTTAATATTCTCCATAATAGGATGGATGCACAGATATGTTGGTCACCACCTCCTCCAACCTCCTTGAAACTGAATATCGAGTTCGAAGGGTAACCCCGGCTGGTGCAGGGGGCTTGTTACGAAATAGCTATGGCGAGAGGGTCTGTGGCTTTGTCGTAAATCTTGGAGTGGCCTCGTAAAGCGGAATTATGGGCTCTTTGGATGGGATTAAAGGACAGAACTAGGCTCGACGTTGATCGAAACCGATTCTCGGATTGTTGTACAATTCCTAACACGGGAGGAAGAGACTAATAATCAGCATGGTCCTCTTATTATCGAGCTTGTCGCTGGCGGCAAATCCTAACTTTGAGATCCGCCATGTTTATAGGTAAGCCAACAAGTGTGCGGATAAGCTGTCGAATTTGGCGCTTGATTTTCCACTCGGGGAGCATGTGATTGCTTCGTGTCCGCAGGTCCTTCGTAATCCGCTGTTGTATGATGCGGTAGGCGTCCAGATGACACGCTCCATACCCATGTAACCAGGGCTATGCCCTTCCACTTCTCCAAAAAAACCTCTAAAAAGAATTGAGTTCTTCTTAGATAACCCATATAGATTCGTCTCAATCAATTATTAGCGAATTCAAACGGGAGAACTTCCTATGCTGGGACCTGCTTAACTACATTTTTTTTATGTTGATGTTCTAATTGCTGAAACTCCCCTACTTTAAAAAGAAAGAAATATCCGGAGCTTGAGACATGTGAAGTGAAATTAGAAATTGCGTTGAATTGCAGAAATTGAAGTCGTTCGAGGAAAAAGGCCAGAATATGAGGTCGAGCAGCCAACAAGTTATGCAGCCAACAAGTTAGAAAGAGGTCGAGCAGCGTAAGGTTTTGTAGGTTTGGAATAGTGCATTCCCGGGGTTTTTTCTTCTAAAGTTCTGCATCATGGAATTGAATATAAATGCAGAAATTACATAAATTAATGTGGGTGACGTAACGTTGTGTGGAGATTTATCTGCTCGATCGTAAGATCTCCCTTAACATCCAGGTCGACTTCACTCACGTTACGTCGTAGTTTGGCGGTTCAGTAACATCTAGGTCGACTTCACTCACGTTACGTCTCTTTCCCAAACTACTGAGACGTAACGTGAGTGTGGAGATTTATCTGCGTAGGCACTTTAGTGACTCGATCGAGTTTACGAGATCGAGGACCTGCAAGGTGCAGAGCGACTCGACCGATAGGGAGCCCTTGCGCCTACCCCTCGAGCGTAAGCGAAGCCCTTGCGCCTATAGTTTAAGTGAAGAATGGATAGTGGATCAAAGCTCGCCATGGACATGGTCGGAAGAAGACCTCACAGCAGGAAGCGGGTCAGCCGGGAAGAGTCAATCCGAGCGATAGAGACTCAAGGGATTCGATCACATGGGGTTCTTCTTCACTAAGGCGAGATCGATCTACTCCCAGCGGGACTCTCCCAAGAGAGGTTCGTCAGCGGACCTCGGCCTAGCAGCGGAGAACTGAGAGGAGAGTTATATATGCTTCTATATCGGGAATCTCCCCTCCCAAGAAGATGAATGGAGAGGATTTATAGGAAAAGGAGAAGAATCTGGTGAAAACATATTCCAAAGGAATGCGGTCGAACCCGATTGGTGGTCTTCGATAGAGTGTGAATAATGAGTAGTCACCTACGATCGACAGAAGCAAATTTCTTCTTTCCTTACGCTTCAAGATCCCCGGAGTGGGGTGAGCCTGCGCTCGGGTGGTTCATAGATTTACTACAGTGAAGTACTCTTTCAAAGAGGCCGGCAGGACCAAAGAGTCGGCTCAGCTATGCTAGAAAAACCCAGACCCCTTCGAATGAGAAGAAAGAAAAAATTATTCCAGGTCTCCTTAACAGAAAAACTTTAATGTTTTAAGAGTTCTCTTTAACATCTAGGTCAACTTCACTCCTCGTAAGAGGTCTCTTTAACATCCAGGTCAACTTAACATCTAGGAAGACTTCACTCCTCGTAAGAGTTCTCTTTAACTAGTATAGGTCAATTTATTCACGTTACGTCTTCCATCAATTGTATTCACGTTACTTAAACAGTAGTCTGGTGGGGAAAGAGATAGAAGGAGAACGAACGAAGGAGACTTCGATACAGCTTCTAAGCACCCATTAGCCGATTCCGAACGGACGCATCCCTTTCGGCCAACAGGACCCAGCGTAGCCCACGAACAAGGAAGAAAGAGCACTAACCAGAGAAACCTACTGGAGATTTATCTGCTGGAAACCGCCGAATGAACTTTACTCCAGAATGCACAATTCCACCTAAATAAGAACAGGGGATGAACTCAAACCGGTGGGGTAGGGGTTTGGCCGACACGACAACGATCGCTAGACCGGAGAACAACAGCATCGCTTTGCTCAGAGGAACTAAGGATAAAAAAAGAACCCTATAAGGCTTTCATACGATCCCAAGAGGAGGTGCCCCCTTAGTAAGAGATCTAAACGTACGAATAACAACTAAAGCTGCAAATAAACCTGTGCAGCCCACAGAAATTTATTAAGAACGGGCTCTTTCAGAAGAATTGATTCAAATCCCCGCTCGGGAGTCTTGGTCGGACCTTGTCGGTGAGAGAGAGTGGGGCGAGCTCCTTCTTACTCTTCCTCATTCATCGTTCGGTGTAACTGCTTCCTTGTCATAGTCACCTGAGTGCGCTGCGCGTCTGGCTACAATTTCGAACGTCTCGAGGAGTGTCGATCAAGTGTGCTCGGTATCCTATGGTTGGTTCCCGCGAAAGCCTCTAATGAGGAAGTCTCGCGTAGTTCTTTCTATAATGGAAGAAAGGTCATTTCGGAGTATTCCTGGGGAGTCAAGTGTAGTTAGCTCAGCGTCGTCTTCTCGATTCTCAAAATTGAGGAAAAACGGTATTCCCCACCGGGGGAACAGAGTCAACGTGTCGGAGTCAAGTTTGTTCATAGTCAAGTTCATTCGCCTGTTGGTTCAACTCAGAGTATGCGCGACCATGTGTGTGGATCGAGGAGATTTATCGATCGAAGGTGGTGGAGATTTATCTGCTCGATCGGGCGCAAGGGTAACATCTAGGTCTCCTAACATCCAGGTCTCCTAACATCCAGGACGACTTCACTTCTCATAAGAGCTTCCTTAATATCCTTTAATAGGTTAAATTTACGTTACGTCTTTTATCACTCCTCGTAAGAGGTCTTTTTAACGTCTATCTAGGTCAACTGCATTTACGTTACGTCTTTTATCACTCACGTTACGTCGTAGTTTGGTGGGTCAGTAACATCCAGGTCTCCTTAACATCTAGGTCGACTTCACTCCTCGTAAGAGGTCTATTTAACTTCCTTTAATAGGTCGATTGTATAACGTTACATCTCTTTCCCAGACTACTATTTAAGTAACGTTGTGTGGAGATTTATCTGCGTAGGGACTTTAGTCACTCGACCTCGTAAACTCGGTCGAGTGACTAAAGTCCCTACGTACTATTAGATAAATCTCCTTAACAGCCAGGTCTCCTTAACATCTAGGTCTCCTAACATCCTTTAAGAGGTCTCCTTAACATCTAGGTCGATTTCACTCCGTTACATCTCCCGCACTCCTCATAAGAGGTTCCTTAATATCCGGGTCGATTACACTCCGTTACATCTCCCATCTCATTAACATCTAGGTCGACTTCATTACATTACGTCTCCCACATAACGTTACGTCTCCCGCACTCCGTTACAAGATATTAAAGCACGTTTCGTCTCTTTCCCCACCAGATGTTTAAGTAACGTAATGAAGTCGACCTAGATGTTAATGAGACCTAGATAGATGTTAAAGAGACCTCTTACGAGGCAGTGATAAAAGACGTAACGTAAATACAGTTGATGGGAGATGTAACGGAGTGTAATCGACCCGGATATTAAGGAACCTCTTATGAGAAGTGCGGGAGATGTAACGTGAATGAGGAGATTTATCTACTCGATCGTAAGATCGAGGACCTGACGGGACTCGACCGTACCCTACCCAACCCCTACCCCACCAAGTTCAAGTAACGTAAATGAGGGAGATGTAACGGAGTGCGGGAGACGTAACGTAAATGCAGTTGATGGAAGACGTAACGTGAATACAATTGACCTATTAAAGGATGTTAAAGAGAACTCTTACGAGGAGTGAAGTCTTCCTAGATGTTAAGTTGACCTGGATGTTAAAGAGAGCTCTTACGAGGAGTGCGGGAGATGTAACGTTATGTGGAGATTTATCTGCTCGTGCGTTAGCACGAGGACCTGACGGGACTCGACCGTACCCTTGGGCCAACGTTTAAGTAATGTAATGAAGTCGACCTAGATGTTAATGAGACCTCTTTAAGGATATTAAGGAACCTCCTACGAGGAGTGATAAAAGACGTAACGTAAATTTAACCTATTAAAGGAGATTAAGGAACCTCTTACGAGGAGTGATAAAAGACGTAACGTAAATTTAACCTATTAAAGGAGATTAAGGAACCTCTTACGAGGAGTGATAAAAGACGTAACGTAAATTTAACCTATTAAAGGAGATTTATTAAGGAAGCTCTTATGAGAAGTGCGGGAGATGTAACGGAGTGAAATCGACCTAGATGTTAAGGAGACCGGGATGTTAGGAGACCTAGATGCTAAGGAGATCTATTAGATATTAAGGAACCTCTTATGAGAAGTGCGGGAGATGTAACGTTATACAATCGAGCTATTAAAGTTAAAGAGAGCTCCTATGAGGAGTGCGGGAGACGTAACGTTATGTGGAGATTTATCTGCTCGATCGTAAGATCGAGGTGGGAGACGGAACGGAGTGTACACGGAGTGCAGTTGATGGAAGACGTAACGTGAATACAACTGACCTATTAAAGGATGTTAAAGAGAGCTCTTACGAGGAGTGATAAAAGACGTAACGTAAATTTAACCTATTAAAGGAGATTAAGGAACCTCTTATGAGAAGTGCGGGAGATGTAACGTTATACAACCGATGGAAGACGTAACGTGAATATAATTGAGCTATTAAAGGAAAGAGAGCTCTTACGAGGAGTGAAGTCTTCCTAGATGTTAAGTTGCCCTGGATATTAAGGAACCTCCTACGAGGAGTGAAATCGACCTAGATGTTAAGGAGACCTGGATGTTAGGAGATGGGAGATGTAACGGAGTGCAATCGACCTCTTAAAAGATGTTAAGTTGCGCTAGATGTTATAGGGATGAAATAGCTCGACCGAAGGGAGCCCTTGCGCCTACCCTCGACCGTTGCCAAACCCAACCCCTGCCCCACCAGACTACTTTAAGTAACGTAAATGCAGTTGAGCTATACTAGTTAAATAGAGCTCTTACGAGGCTTTACATCTTGTAACGGAGTGCGGGAGACGTAACGTTATGTGGGAGACGTAATGTAATGATAAAAGACGTAACGTAAATGCTGTTGATCCATTAGATATTAAGGAACCTCTTATGAGAAGTGCGGGAGATGTAACGTTATACAATCGAGCTATTAAAGGAAGTTAAAGAGAGCTCCTATGAGGAGTGCGGGAGACGTAACGTTATGCAATCGACCTATTAAAGGATATTAAGGAACCTCTTATGAGGCAGTGATAAAAGACGTAACGTAAATTTTACCTATTAAAGGAGATTAAGGAACCTATTATAGAAAGTGAAGTCGTCCTGGATGTTAGGAGACCTCTTAAAGGATGTTAGGAGATGGGAGATGCAACGGAGTGTAATCGACCTCTTAAAAGATGTTAAGGAGACCGGGATGTTAGGAGATGGGAGATGTAACGGAGTGCAATCGACCTCTTAAAAGATGTTAATGAGAGCTCTTTAAGGATATTAAGGAACCTCTTATGAGGCAGTGATAAAAGACGTAACGTAAATTTTACCTATTAAAGGAGATTAAGGAACCTATTATAGAAAGTGCGGGAGATGTAACGTTATACAACCGATGGAAGACGTAACGTGAATATAATTGAGCTATTAAAGGAAAGAGAGCTCTTACGAGGAGTGAAGTCTTCCTAGATGTTAAGTTGCCCTGGATATTAAGGAACCTCCTACGAGGAGTGAAATCGACCTAGATGTTAAGGAGACCTGGATGTTAGGAGACCTCTTAAAGGATGTTAGGAGATGGGAGATGCAACGGAGTGCGGGAGACGTAACGTTATGCAATCGACCTCTTTAAGGATATTAAGGAACCTCTTATGAGGAGTGAAGTCGACCTCTTAAAGGATGTTAGGAGACCTCTTAAAAGATGTTAAGGAGACCTAGATGTTAATGAGATGGGAGATGTAACGGAGTGTAATCGACCCGGATATTAAGGAACCTCTTATGAGGAGTGATAAAAGACGTAACGTAAATTTAACCTATTAAAGGATATTAAGGAACCTATTATAGAAAGTGCGGGAGATGTAACGTTATACAACCGATGGAAGACGTAACGTGAATACAATTGAGCTATTAAAGGAAAGAGAGCTCTTACGAGGAGTGAAGTCTTCCTAGATGTTAAGTTGCCCTGGATATTAAGGAACCTCCTACGAGGAGTGCGGGAGACGTAACGTTATGTGGAGATTTATCTGCTCGATCGTAAGATCGAGGTGGGAGACGGAACGGAGTGTACACGGAGTGCAGTTGACCCCGGATGTTATAGGGACTCGACCGTTGCCAAACCCAACCCCTGCCCCACCAGACTACTTTAAGTAACGTAAATGCAGTTGAGCTATACTAGTTAAATAGAGCTCTTACGAGGAGTGATAAAAGACGTAACGTAAATTTAACCTATTAAAGGATATTAAGGAACATATTATAGAAAGTGAAGTCGTCCGGGATGTTAGGAGACCTAGATGTTAATGAGACCTCTTTAAGGATATTAAGGAACCTCTTATGAGGAGTGAAGTCGACCTGGATGTTAGGAGATGGGAGATGCAACGGAGTGTAATCGACCTCTTAAAAGATGTTAAGGAGACCTGGATGTTAGGAGACCTCTTAAAGGATGTTAGGAGATGGGAGATGCAACGGAGTGTAATCGACCTCTTAAAAGATGTTAAGGAGACCTGGATGTTAGGAGACCTCTTAAAGGATGTTAGGAGACCTCTTAAAAGATGTTAAGTTGCGCAGGATGTTATAGGGACTCGACCATACGGGAGCCCTTGCGCCCGTGTAATCGACCTCTTAAAAGATGTTAATGAGACCTAGATGTTAAGGAGACCTGGATGTTAAGGGAGATCTTACGATCGAGCAGATAAATCTCCACGAAGCAGCTCGACCATAGCCAAACCCAACCCCTACCCCACCAGACTACTGAAGATCTATGAGATCGAGGTCCGAAGGAACTCTGCCTTTAGGTAGAGGGAGTGATTGAAACGTAGTGTAGTCGACCCAGAGAAGTGGAGTCGACCCAGAGAGTGGAGTCGACCCCAAGAGGGAGTTTAAGGAACGTAGTGTAGTCGACCCGAGTCGACCTAAAAGTTGAAATCGACTCGACCCAGGAGGGAGAGGAGATGAAATCGAAATGACCTACCCCCATTGCCCCACCACGATCGAGATCGTCATCTCGACCTTTTCCCCTAACGGTTTACACGACCAGTGGTATCCTTTACGCCAAACAATCTATAACTCCGGTCCCATTTCCTGGAATACCCGTTTTGTTTACTTCCGATACGGATAGCGCAAGCTAAGAATAAAAATCCTATATCTCAGTATCGTCCCAACTAGGTCCCATTTCATCTATTCCTGGAAGACCCGCTGCTGGTGCTGGGATTGGAAATCGCATCAGAATAAATATAGGGCTGGAAGAATTCTTGGGTTTTATGCTCTGGCACATGTTCCCTCAAGACCCGGAAGGATAAGCGGGAGAGTTATTCTGGGTGATCATTTTCACCTCCTCATCGGAGTCTTCTCTCATTAACAATGATGACGTCTACCTATGCTCCATTACCTCGTTATGCTTCATCTATACTTCTTCTAGTCTGTTCCCGTAAAGGAACTTCCGATCACTAGAGAAGTCTCTCCTGGAAAGGCCCATCTAGTCCTCCATTTCATTCTGCTTGTAGACTAGTCCTCATGTCTTTGGCTAGCCTGGAGCTGGTTAGGTGACACGGTCTTCAAAGGGGTCATGAGATAGGTCTTCTATTTCGGGTTCTGGGTCGACATGAGAAGGGGAGGTTTCCTATAGCTTTAGGGTCGAGCTAGGTGTTAGTTAGTTTTGGTGGAGAGAGTCAAGCTGGTTGAAGGGATTGGAGAGCAGAACGAGCAAAGTGAAGATGGGTAGGATACCGAGTCGACCTACGGAAACTAAGGCGCAGCCATACCCAACCATTTATCCTGCTACGCGGAGCGCGTAGCAAGTCTTGACGACAGCGACCGCTAGGGGGTTGAGGTAGTTGCTTCGCGCCTCTCCCAGGGGTAGGGGTCGAGTAGACTGCATCTTTGCTTCCCTACCGGTCGCACTCTACGAGCCTCCGGACGGGTCGATGAGTTACTTGCGGGAGAAACCTCAACATCGAGCCTTCTCTGTAAGCCCTAAAGCGCCCTTGTGCCCCAAATTTAGGTTCAGAAAGCCTCTATACTTCGGTTTCATCCGAAGGAGATTCTATCTCGACCTATCTCCTTTCTCGCTGGGTAGAACTTCAAAATCAAGGTGACAGGATTCGAACCTATGGCCTTCTGTACCCAAAACAGATGCGCTGACCAGACTGCGCTACACCTCGTCTGACCCTATCCTCCGGCTATGCCTTTTTTTGCCGCTTAGAAGTGGATTCGAACCACTGACACAAGGATTTTCAGTCCTTTGCTCTAACCAGCTGAGCTACCTGAACCACTTTCCTAAAGATATCTGCGATTCGCTCGAGCAGATAAATCACCTACCCCATAGCTCCACCATTTGGGAGCCGGTCTTCATTTATGTAATTTCGTGTCATTACTAGTATGTAATTTCGGAGGAAATGGGATTCGAACCCATGATACAATCTTCTTGTATGTTGATTTAGCAAACCAATGCCTTAAGCCACTCAGCCATACCTCCCCCCCTCTCGTGTCTGATCCGATCAACGTAGCTTGCACGTCTCCATGAGCGCTATCCAGAAAGAGCAGTCTATCTATGTCTACATTCGGGCCCGGTCTCTCAGAGAAGGTGGAACCTCTTCTATTACGGAACTCGATACACGTCCGGGGGCTTGCTTAGAAAGAAGAAGTCGTAGATTGCACGAGACAACCGAAACTCGAAGTCATGGCTCGCTGTTCCCCTCCTCCTACTTCATCTCCAGTTCAGGATTTGGGCGCGCTTAAGAAGATCTCCTGCAGACGTTGTTTTCTTATTAGCTCCCGAACGACCTTACGCCCCTACCAACCCCCATAGAAAAACGATGGAGAATCAGCTACTGGAATCCAGGGAAGACTATACGGACCAACGAAGGGATATTGGTGACTGGACCAACGGAACCCCCTCACACTATATACGATAATGTGAACAAATGCAAAATTCTTTCTTTTTCCTATAAGAGGGCGATCTGATAAAGTATTAACAGGAACACCGGTTGGACGAATTCTTGTAGATTCTCTCTGGTTGGGTGATCTCTCCTTTTTTAGGTCTCCTTTAAGAGGTCGACTGCACGACGTTACTTAAACGTAGGGCCGGAGGCTGCTACCTGAAAGGTAGCAGGAGTAGTTTGGTAGGAAAGAGACGTAACGTGCTTTAATATCTTGTAACGGAGTGCGGGAGACGTAACGTTATGTGGGAGACGTAACGGGAGTAGAGTCGACCTAGATGTTAATGAGATGGAGATTTATCTGCTCGATCTCCTAGATCGAGGACCTGATGGGACTCGACCGTACGGGAGCCCTTGCGCCCGTGTAATCGACCCGGATATTAAGGAACCTCTTATGAGGAGTGCGGGAGATGTAACGGAGTGAAATCGACCTAGATGTTAAGGAGACCTGGATGTTAGGAGATGGGAGATGCAACGGAGTGCGGGAGACGTAACGTTATGTGGAGATTTATCTGCTCGTGCGCCAGCACGAGGAGATTTATCGGCGTAGGAGATTTATCTACTCGAGCGCATTTATGCGATCGAGGCGGGAGACGGAACGGAGTGTACACGGAGTGCAGTTGATGGAAGACGTAACGTGAATAAATTGACCTATTAAAGGAAGTTAAAGAGAGCTCTTACGAGGAGTGAAGTCTTCCTAGATGTTAAGTTGCGCAGGATGTTACGGGGACTCGAGCTGCGATCCTCGACCTATCGGTCGAGTAGATAAATCTCCTGCCCCACCAGATGTTTAAGTAATGTAATGATAAAAGACGTAACGTAAATGCTGTTGATCCATTAGATATTAAGGAACCTCTTATGAGAAGTGCGGGAGATGTAACGTTATACAATCGATCAAAGGATATTAAGGAACCTCTTACGAGGAGTGATAAAAGACGTAACGTAAATACAGTTAATTAAAGGATATTAAGGAACCTATTATAGAAAGTGAAGTCGTCCTGGATGTTAGGAGACCTAGATGTTAAGGAGACCGGGATGTTAGGAGATGGGAGATGCAACGGAGTGCGGGAGACGTAACGTTATGCAATCGACCTCTTTAAGGATATTAAGGAACCTCTTATGAGGAGTGAAGTCGACCTCTTAAAGGATGTTAGGAGACCTCTTAAAAGATGTTAATGAGATGGGAGATGTAACGGAGTGTAATCGACCCGGATATTAAGGAACCTCTTATGAGGCTTTAATATCTTGTAACGGAGTGCGGGAGACGTAACGTTATGTGGGAGACGTAATGTAATGAAGTCGACCTAGATGTTAATGAGACCTCTTTAAGGATATTAAGGAACCTCTTATGAGGAGTGAAGTCGACCTCTTAAAGGATGTTAGGAGACCTAGATGTTAAGGAGACCTCTTAAAGGATGTTAGGAGACCTCTTAAAAGATGTTAAGGAGACCTGGATGTTATCCGCCCTACCAGACTATTCTATGAGATCGCGCAGATAAATCTCCTTGGGGTAGGCCTACCAAGTCCGCTCTCGGATTCACTCCCGCTGGGGCCCAAAAGGATCGATCCCTTGAATCTGATTCATAATAGGAGAAAGCGAATTTCTTCTAAGGGCCCTATCTCCTTTCTATGTAAGGAGAAGGAAAGACGAATGAACCATGCATGACCGATCTTGGATAGAAGGAGTTCTCATTATGAGAATTTAAGAAGCCGATAATGAAGGCCGGGAATGACGCATTCATGTATAAAGCAGGTCTCTTTTGATGTTCTTGTCTAGGTCCGGCCGAGGGAAGTTGTTGGCTGGCCTTCTTTTCTTTCACTTCCTCCGCTTCTTCTTCCGACCTTCGGCTGATTCATCATCATGAGAGTGAGAAATCTCTACATCTTATAACTTGGAGATCGAGGAATCTGCTCGCCCCTAGGCAAGAGATTGCCCTTATTACCAGTCGAATTTCTTTCTAACATTAACCCCCCTCTTAGCTTCCGCCTTCGTCGGAAGGACAAAGCATCCCCCACTCGTCTCAATCCATGTCTCTCCCACGAAAATTCTGCTTTTCTGAGCATACTCGAAGAATCCCTCACTCAGGCTAGTAAGACGAACCTCCTCTTTAGAGTCGGGCTGGTTATGCCTTGACGGGAGTGAGTTCTACCCCCAACGCTCGTACGGGTCATATTTCCTAGGGTTTCACGACCCTTCCCAGGCTGCTTCCCTACCCATCTGGAGCTGCGTCTACTGTCTTCCGTCTCTTTCTCGCTCTCTGCCCAATACCGAATTCTTCCTTCCTCGGGCTGAAACGTGTGCAGCTTCTGAACGTTCTTCCTTCGAGTTCAAGAAAGATCTGAAGTAGATTTGAGAAGAAAATCCATGAATGCGTCCAGCGAACAATAAAGAAAAAGGAGGCTCCAGGGTCGGACATCAATTTCGAGCCCATGCTTATTGGTGGAAGTAAGGTGCCCATCTACTTCCCTACATAGAAGTTCTTGCTCGGTGCAAGAGTATCCACTTTGGGGGGGCGGACGTAATGGACGGGGTAGCCGCTGGGGAATTGAACCATGGGTCCTATAGTTTTCTTCAAGGTCTCTTCTCGTAAAAGAGAGATAGACATCCGCTAGGGATGGACGCTCCCAGGACCGGAGCTAGTCGAGTGCATATCCTTGTCTCACCCCACTTCGGGGGCCTATCAGAGGAAGTGTAGAAGGAAGCAAGTGTTCTTGCTCAATTCCTCCCTCGTTGAGGGGAATGATAGTGCGACCAACAGAAAGAAAGGGCATGATCCGGAGGGCACGAAAGAAAAAAAATGGGCGAGAAAGGACCCCTGACGTCAGTCAGATGCTAGACCAAAAAGACGAACCTCGACAACGGTTCACCTCTACAGAATCCAAATCGCGTCTCATTATGGAGATTTACGGTTCCCATATATATACAATACAACGATTCTTCCAATTATACAATTCAAGATTTAGATTATTACGGAGAAGAGGGAAATTAATCCAAGGGTAAGCTATGGAAAAAACCAAGTGCGTCGATACGGGATAAAGTAATATACCCCCGAGGGCATGGAATTTCTTATTGTTCGAATCGGTTTTTGTCTAAAGCCTCGCTACCTTTCAGGTAGCAGCCGTCAAGGAGATTTATCTACGTAGTTAGTCACTCGACCGAGTTTACGAGGTCGAGGATCGATACCGAAAGGTAGCAGGATATGCCTAACCACCTCAATAGAGTATAGGCCACTGAATGAAACTACATGGGTAGGATCCGACAACTGGAAGCTTTTACTGAGAGACTCAAGTTCCTACGACGGTCGAATCTCTTCATCGACTTTTTCGGTGGCCTAGCGAAACCCCCTTTGTCCTCTTCTTCTTTCGTCCTTTCACACCCTGCTAGTCTACTCTGCCTGGTAGTGGGGAGGACCCGTATTGTTGGCGTTCCCAAAATGATTTATGCCAAAACTTGGATGATTCTTCCGCGTTCTGCTAATCATATGCATCTCCTCCCAACCTAGTAGAATAGGCTAACGCAAGCTCCCAAAACTTTGGCGGCAGCTCGTAAAAGAAAATTTCTATAAAAAAAACCTCAACATCATTGAAATACCTCAATCCTAGTCAAATCCACTACCCCTCTTTCGATCAAGATCCCTTCGTGTTGGGTCGACTTCACTCCGTTACGTCTCAGTAGTCCTTTAAGAGGTCTCCCAAGAGGTCTCCTTTAAGAGGTCGAAGTAGTCCTTTAAGAGGAGTGAAGTTGACCTAGATGTTAAAGGATGTTAAAGAGACCTCTTACGAGGAGTGAAGTCGACCTAGATGTTAAAGGATGTTAAAGAGACCTCTTACGAGGAGTGAAGTCGACCTAGATGTTAAAGGATGTTAAAGGGACCTCTTGCGAGGAGTGATAAAAGACGTAACGTAAATGAGGAAGACGTAACGTAAATGCAGTTGACCTAGTAGATATTAAGGAAACCTCTTACGAGGAGTGAAGTCGACCTAGATGCTAAGGAGATGGGAGATGTAACGGAGTGTAATCGACCCGGATATTAAGGAACCTCTTATGAGAAGTGCGGGAGATGTAACGTTATACAACCGACCTATATTAGATGTTAAAGAGATCTCTTACGAGGCAGTGATAAAAGACGTAACGTAAATGAGGCCCTTTAGGGACTCGACCGTAAGGGAGAGGTAGTTCAAGTAACGTAAATACAGTTGATCTATTAGATATTAAGGAAACCTCTTATGAGGAGTGATAAAAGACGTAACGTAAATTTAACCTATTAAAGGATATTTATTAAGGAAGCTCTTATGAGAAGTGCGGGAGATGTAACGGAGTGAAATCGACCTAGATGTTAAGGAGACCGGGATGTTAGGAGACCTAGATGCTAAGGAGATCCATTAGATATTAAGGAACCTCTTATGAGAAGTGCGGGAGATGTAACGTTATACAATCAACCTATTAAAGGATATTAAGGAACCTCTTACGAGGAGTGAAATCGACCTAGATGTTAAGGAGACCGGGATGTTAGGAGACCTAGATGTTAAGGAGACCTGGATGTTAGGAGACCTAGATGTTAAGGAGACCTGGATGTTACCGAACCTACCAAACTACTCCTGCTACCTTTCGGTATCGATCCTCGACCTCGTAAACTCGGTCGAGTGACTAACTACGTAGATAAATCTCCTTGACGGCTGCTACCTGAAAGGTAGCGAGGATTCAGACAAGACCGCTAGGTAGCGAACCTTGAAGGTTCGGGGTAGGCGCAAGGGCTCCCTTTGGTCGAGTTGCTCCGTGGAGATTTATCTGCTCGATCTCCTAGATCGAGCAGATAAATCAGTAGTTTGGGCCTACCCCACCAAACTACGACGTAACGTGAGTGAAGTCGACCTGGATGTTACCCTTGCGCCCGATCGAGCAGATAAATCTCCTCATAACGTTACATCTCCCATCAACTGCATTCACGTTACGTCTCTTTCCACACAACGTTACCCATCTCCCTTAAGAGGTCTAGTTGACCTAAAAGTTGAAGTCGACTCAACCCTTGCCGGTCTTCATTTATGTAACAACTTCATTACAACTAATTCATCTTTTTATTACCCATATGTAACAACTTCATTACAACTAATTTAATATTTGAATTTCTTTTTGAGATTTCTTCTCTGCGTTTATAAATTTAATTCACAAGTCAATATTTTTTCTTAGAACATTTAGGTAATTTTTTTAGAACATTTATGGAATTCTTAATAATGGAACATCGAGATTTTTAGAAATTGATTAAGCAGTAACAGCTTCTATTTTTTTTTTAGGAAACCGCCCTCGGAACCACCTTTAGGGTTCTATACAGATTTATCTACTCGACCTTTGGAAAGAGACGGAGCAGAGTGTAAAGACTTGATTACCGTTTTAAAGTTGATGATGGGAGACGAAACGGAGTGTAGTCGACCTCTTAAAGGTGGCCAAACCCAACCCCTACCCCACCAAACTATCCGGAGTGTAGTCGACCTCTTAAAGGCTCCGTACCTTGGGCCAGTAACATCCAGGTCTCCTTAACATCTAGGTCTGTCTCTTTAAGAGGTCGACTCCATTACGGTACTTAAACATCTGGTGGGGTAGGAGATTTATCTGCGTAGGGACTTTAGTCACTCGACCGAGTTTACGAGGTCGAGGTGGCCCTTTAGGGACTCGACCGTCAGGGAGCCCTTGCGCCCGGAGTGTACACGGAGTGCAGTTGATGGAGATTTATCTGCGTAGGCACTTTAGTGACTCGATCGAGTTTACGAGATCGAGGCGGGAGACGGAACGGAGTGTACACGGAGTGCAGTTGACCTCGGATGTTATAGGGACTCGACCCTACCCAACCCCTACCCCACCAGAAGTTTAAGTAACGTGAATACAATTGACCTATTAAAGGATGTTAAAGAGAGCTCTTATGAGAAGTGCGGGAGATGCAACGGAGTGTAATCGAGCTAGATGCTGAAGGATCCTGGATGTTAGGAGACCTCTTTAAGGATGTTAAGTTGCCCTGGATGTTATAGGGACTCGACCATACCCTACCCAACCCCACCAGACTACTGTTTAAGTAACGTGAATAAATTGATGGAGATTTATCTGCGTAGGGACTTTAGTCACTCGACCGAGTTTACGAGGTCGACCTACCCCACCAAACTACTGATTTATCTGCTCGATCTCCTAGATCGAGGTGGGAGACGTAACGGAGTTCTAAAGAACGGAGTGCAGTTGATGGAAGACGTAACGTGAATAAATTGATGGAAGACGTAACGTGAATACAATTGAGCTATTAAAGGATATTAAGGAAGCTCTTACGAGGAGTGAAGTCTTCCTAGATGTTAAGTTGTCCTGGAAGTTAAAGAGAGCTCTTACGAGGAGTGATAAAAGACGTAACGTAAATTTAACCTATTAAAGGAGATTAAGGAACCTCTTATGAGAAGTGAAGTCGTCCTGGATGTTAGGAGACCTAGATGTTAAGTTGCGCAGGATGTTATAGGGACTCGAGCGTAAGCGAAGAGGGAGTTTAAGTAACGGAGTTCAAAGAACGGAGTGCAGTTGACCTCATAAAAGGGACTCGAGCTTGCGATCCTCGACCTAGCGGTCGAGCAGATAAATCTCCTGCCCCACCAGAAGTTTAAGTAACGGAGTTCTAAAGAACGGAGTGCAGTTGACCTCGGATGTTATAGGGACTCGACCATACCCTACCCAACCCCACCAGACTACTGTTTAAGTAACGTGAATACAATTGATGGAAGACGTAACGTGAATAAATTGACCTATATTAGATTAGATATTAAGGAACCTCTTATGAGAAGTGATAAAAGACGTAACGTAAATTTAACCTATATTAGATATTAAGGAACCTATTATAGAAAGTGCGGGAGATGTAACGTTATACAACCGATGGGAGATGTAACGGAGTGTAATCGACCCGGATATTAAGGAACCTCCTACGAGGAGTGCGGGAGACGTAACGTTATGTGGAGATTTATCTGCTCGATCGTAAGATCGAGGTGGGAGACGGAACGGAGTGTACACGGAGTGCAGTTGATGGAAGACGTAACGTGAATACAACTGACCTATTAAAGGATGTTAAAGAGAGCTCTTACGAGGAGTGATAAAAGACGTAACGTAAATTTAACCTATTAAAGGAGATTAAGGAACCTCTTATGAGAAGTGCGGGAGATGTAACGTTATACAACCGATGGAAGACGTAACGTGAATATAATTGAGCTATTAAAGGAAAGAGAGCTCTTACGAGGAGTGAAGTCTTCCTAGATGTTAAGTTGCCCTGGATATTAAGGAACCTCCTACGAGGAGTGAAATCGACCTAGATGTTAAGGAGACCTGGATGTTAGGAGATGGGAGATGTAACGGAGTGCAATCGACCTCTTAAAAGATGTTAAGTTGCGCTAGATGTTATAGGGACTCGACCGAAGGGAGCCCTTGCGCCTACCCTCGACCGTTGCCAAACCCAACCCCTGCCCCACCAGACTACTTTAAGTAACGTAAATGCAGTTGAGCTATACTAGTTAAATAGAGCTCTTACGAGGCTTTACATCTTGTAACGGAGTGAAATCGACCTAGATGTTAAGGAGACCTAGATGTTAATGAGACCTATTAAAGGATATTAAGGAACCTCTTATGAGGAGTGCGGGAGATGTAACGGAGTGAAATCGACCTAGATGTTAAGTCGACCTGGATGTTAGGAGACCTAGATGTTAAGGAGACCTGGATGTTAGGAGACCTAGATCTTTCCGTTAAGTTGCCCCGGATGTTAAAGAGACCTCTTACGAGGAGTGATAAAAGACGTAACGTAAATATAGTTAACCTATTAAAGGATATTAAGGAAGCTCTTATGAGAAGTGCGGGAGACGTAACGTGAATGCAGTTGACCTAGTAGATATTAAGGAAACCTCTTACGAGGAGTGAAGTTGACCTAGATGTTAAAGAGACCTAGATGCTGAAGGATCCTGGATGTTAGGAGACCTCTTTAAGGATGTTAAGTTGAGCCGGATGTTAAAGAGACCTCTTACGAGGAGTGAAGCCGACCTCTTAAGAAACGTTGTGCAGTCGACCTCTTAAAGTAACGTTGGCGAGGGAAGTGTGATTGGGATGAAGACCAACGGGAAGAGTGAAGTTCCTATCTTCGTTTAGCTTTATATATGTTATCTCCGGTGGTCCTCTTTCTTCGAGTCTCCTGCATCGTGTCTGCTTATTCTCTGAGCAGTATAGGGTCAGTTCCATCTGGTATCTTTATCCGAACTTCTCTTCGATGCATGAATACGACTCGGGGATATCTTCCTATGCTCGTAAGCTCCGTCCGCATCTAGGATTCTGTAATCATACCACACCCGAGCAACATCGATCCCTGCTGCAGGCGCGTATAAACAAAAAAAAGACTATGTTAATTACTAAGTTGGCTCACCTGAACAATAAATAATTGATTGGATAATTCTCCGAGAACAGAAAATACATAGGAAATGGCTGCGAATGCCATAGTCATGGGAATTTCTCAATGCCCAGCTCTCAGAGGTACTCCGATGGAAGTGAATCAATGAGCTAGCTTCCATAAAAGGAAGTGAGTACTTATTTTCCATAGGAGTTGACTATGAAAGATGAAACTTAATATACATTCGCCTCCCCGCACCAGAAGGAGGCCTCTTCCCATGTCCTAATGAGTAGAAGCCTTCCCCATTAGAAGTTCTTTATCGCTACTCAAGCCTTATACCAATTCACTTAATTCAATATTCAATATATATCTTTAATAATACTAGGGCCAGTAGCTCTGCAGTAGGAGAAAGGTGGGAATGCTTCCGCGGTCTCGCTCGTCATTCGTGCTCATCCTCAGCTCGAAACTCATCAAGATAGAGTAAGCGAGATAGGGATGAAAGAGGGAGAATCAAGACAAGAAAATAGAACGAATTCTCATATGGGACTCCATTTCATTCGAGAAAATCCATGGTGGAGATTTATCTGCTCGTGCGCTAGCTCTCCCTTAACAGCCAGGTCTCCTTAACATCTAGGTCGATTTCACTCCGTTACAAGATATTAAAGCACGTTACGTCTCTTTCCCAGACTACTGTTTAAGTAACGTTATGCAATCGACCTCTTAAAGGATGTTAAAGAGACCTCTTACGAGGCAGTGATAAAAGACGTAACGTAAATTTAACCTATTAAAGGATATTAAGGAAACCCCTTACGAGGAGTGATAAAAGACGTAACGTAAATGAGGGCTCCGCGCCTCGTGCGTTAGCACGAGTACCTTTAGGGACTCGACCGTACCCTACCCAACCCCTACTCCACCAAGTTCAAGTAACGTGAATAAATTGAGCTCTATTAGATGTTAAAGAGACCTCTTACGAGAAGTGAACTCGACCTAGATGTTAAGTTGACCTAGGTGTTAAACGATGTTAAAAAGACCTCTTATGAGAAGTGCGGGAGATGTAACGTTATACAATCGACCTAGATGTTACATCTCCCATCTCCTTAACATCTAGGTCGATTGCACAACGTTACTTCTCCCGCACTACGTTTCGTCGTAGTTTGGCGGGTCAGTAACATCCAGGTCTCCTTAACATCTAGGTCGATTTCACTCCGTTACATCTCCCGCACTTACGTTACGTCTCTTTCCCAGACTATTGTTTAAGTAACGTAAATGCAGTTGATGGAAGACGTAACGTGAATACAATTGATGGGAGATGTAACGGAGTGCGGGAGACGTAACGTGAATGCAATCGACCTGATGGGAGATGTAACGGAGTGAGGGAGACGTAACGTAATGCAGTCGACCTAGATGTTAATGAGACCTCTTAAAAGATGTTAAAGAAACCTCTTACGAGGAGTGAAGTTGACCTAGATGTTAAAGAGACCCGGATGTTAAAGAGAACTCTTACGAGGAGTGAAGTTGACCTAGATGTTAAGTTGACCTGGATGTTAAAGAGACCTCTTACGAGGAGTGTAGTTGACCCAGATGTTAATGAGACCTCTTAAAAGATGTTAAGGAGACCTCTTAAATTAAAGTCGACCTCTTAAAGGAGACCTAGTTGTTGAGTGCAGTCGACCCAACACGAATCCATCAGACTACCCGTAATGGTTTAAGGTGGTTTTTAGAAAGGAAAATGGCTCGGGCTTTCGCTCTTCGCCGGACTCAGAAGTGGTTTTTGGCTTCCCTGGGAGACGGGCTTTAGTAGAACGCTGATCCCGGGCCAAAATGTTAGCTTCGGAGATAGATCGAAGCAGTGCCGAACAAGAGTTCAACCGCGCCTACGTCTCAAGAACTAGTGGACCCATTCCTCCTCGGGGGGGTAGGTTCTCGAGGGTTGACAGAGCTAAACCTTAGCCGCGGGGAAGAAAGCGTAGACAGTCGAGCCCAATTCTTCGAGAAGGAGCCGGATGACCAATTCGCCCCCAGGGATTTAGAATGCTGATGCTCCTCCGCTCCTGCTGCTAACTACATATTTTTCCCCCTCACGGCCGAAGGCTTGCTCTCTTCTTCATGTCTGATCACACAGATTCTTAAGCCTACCCCACCAAACTATTGATGTCCGCTCATCTCTGAGAAACTACGCTCCTCCTACTGGTCGACGACATGAGTAATCGTAGGGATGAACGCGAAAGCCATAGAAATTTTCTCTTTCTCCATTTAATAAGAAATTGATATATTATATCAGTCTATTGAGGAAATGAACCCAATCTTTCATCAAACGAGCAGGGAAAGTCTTCCTTCCTCCACTGTAGACGTGAGAGAGAGATTGAAATCCTTCGTCCCGCCGCCGGCAAGAGAGAGTTCCGACGAACGAGGTTCTTTATGGGGAGGAAGTTATGGAACCGGAAGCTGGCGCAGCTACTTCACTGAGATCTGGTAAGAAAATCGAAGATCTCAATCAAACTCCTCTCTGCGACCCCGGCCCTCGCACGTTTTCGTTCTTCTCCAATTCTCTGAAGGAAATGCTGAGTCGACATTGATCCTTGGATCCGAGCCAAAGACCATTTGAGTTGAGCGAAGCTTTGAACTCTGCACGGGACCCACTCATTTGGAGTTATAGTCAAATCACTGGATCATAAGGATCAGGTCTCGCGTGGAAAAATCTCCCCGTTCCGAGTGGGGACTATCTCGGGTGTGCGTGAGATGCTTTCCCTATCGAGGGGAGGGGGCCCATCGCTCCTTCGGCGGGATTAGTAATCACCACGAAGTTGACGTGAAGTTGATGATGTTAGTAATCACCACGAAGTTGACGTGAAGTTGATGATGCTGGAATTTCGGGGCGACGCGTATGAGATGAGTGGGCCCCGCCTCTCACAAATAAGGGGCAGAGCTATGGGTCTGCCAGGTCGGGTAGGTTCTCACATTTTCCTTCTCTCTCTTAGGTGGGCCGGGAATCTTTGAACAGGAGTCCCCTATAAGAAGGAAGGGTGGCACTACCCTTGGTCCGATGCTTCGTGCTCGGTGCTCCCATGCACGCTCTCTTCTACTGAACGAACGACGCCCGGTTTTCTTGTCCTTCGTCTAGCCGCATCTTCTTCAGACTTCGCCCCGCCTAAGGTGATTGAAGTGAACTCGGCCTGGTGTGGGCCTTTTTCCCACTCTGTATAGCTCTGGTAGTGGAACATAGGATGCTCGTGGTTCGACCTGAAAATGGAAAGTGGAAGATCTCGCCAAAGAGTGGCCGAATTGGGGAATAAGACGAGTCGCCCTCCTCCTTTCTCTCTTGTGTCGGTGGAGAGCAGATGAAGGGACAGGAGGAGACATACTTTTTATGGGGAGGAGAAGAACGTGGGCCGGCGAGAGAGCTAGCATAAGGGGAACTACATCCAATCATGAGCTAGCTCGCCCGCAATAGTAAGCAAGGCGCCCTCTCGTGTTGCTTGGCTTGGTGGGTGGTTGGGATAGTGGGGTCGATCCTAGTCATAGCTTCGCCTTCCGCGGGAGGAGAGTCTCGCGAAGGGTTTTCGTCGGCGGGATTCTTAATTCCTGGGCGGACTGGCCGCTGCTAATGATCAGAAGCTTTTCCTTTCACTCCTACCCTTAGTCTCATCCAACTCAGATCGAGCGGAAGCGATGACCTTCCCTTGTTCGACTCAGCCCTACTCTTATCCCAATCAACCGAACACCAAGCATCCATTAATATGACAGAAGAAAAAGCATGATCAATCTCCTCCAGAGAGCCTGTAACTCTAAATCCGGGATCTGAAAAGAAGACAACTACGCGTCAGGACGAATAGTTCCGACCTGCGGGATCAAGACGATTACCCTTCCTCGTCTCTCCGTCCGATTGGAAATTGAGTTCTCAACCGAGCCATCATCGTCACTTCCGAGCTTCTGATCTCTGCCCTACCCAGCCCGCGCTGGGCCTCTCGCTCTGGTATGGGCTTCACGGGTCCATTCGCCTTCGTCTCCGTACGCGCACCTCTCTTATGGGGCATGCCAGCGCGCTGCTCACATCTAAGTTTTTCGCCCGTGCGTGCTCTGCCTATCTCTACCCCGGCTCGTCTTGTGTCATGCAGCCGTTCTCTGTGAACCAATGGGCTCTGGATTCAAATGATTGCTGAGAAAGGAACATTAAGATTCAGGCCCCTGGTCTGATCATTCTTCACTCAGAACGAATCAAGTGTCCTGCAGCGCCCGCGTCGTGTCTCTTCTATGTCTCATGGATTTCACTCGTCTGTCAGATTTTCTTCCATGATTTCGTCTTTTTTTAGGCTTGTCATTTCGCTTACAAGAGTTGGGTAATTCTGGTCAGACTTTCTATGTCATCAATGCATCTCTTATGAGGCTTTAGTTTTCTTTAAGAGGTCTCCTAACATCTTTTAAGAGGTCGACTCCATTACGTTACTTAAACAGTAGTCTGGGAAAGAGACGTAACGTGAGTGCGGGAGATGTAACGTGAATGCAGTTAACCTATACTAGTTAAAGAGACCTCTTACGAGGCAGTGATAAAAGACGTAACGTAAATTTAACCTATTAAATTAAAGAACCTCTTATGAGAAGTGCGGGAGATGTAAATACAACCGACCTATATTAGATGTTAAAGAGATCTCTTACGAGGCAGTGATAAAAGACGTAACGTAAATGAGGCCCTTTAGGGACTCGACCGTAAGGGAGAGGTAGTTCAAGTAACGTAAATACAGTTGACCTAGTAGATATTAAGGAAACCTCTTATGAGGAGTGCGGGAGATGTAACGTTATGTGGAGATTTATCTGCTCGTGCGTTAGCACGAGGACCTGACGGGACTCGAGCGCTAGCGAGCCTACCCCACCAGACTACTGTTTAAGTAACGTAAATGCAGTTGACCTATACTAGTTAAATAGACCTCTTACGAGGAGTGAAGTCGACCTAGATGTTAATGAGACCTCTTTAAGGATATTAAGGAACCTCTTATGAGGAGTGCGGGAGATGTAACGGAGTGAAATCGACCTAGATGTTAAGTCGACCTGGATGTTAGGAGACCTAGATGTTAAGGAGACCTGGATGTTAGGAGACCTAGATGTTAAGTTGACCAGGATGTTAAAGAGACCTCTTACGAGGAGTGAAGCTAGATGTTAGAGGAACCTGGATGTTAGGAGATGGGAGATGTAACGGAGTGCGGGAGACGTAACGTGAATGCAGTTAATCTCTTAAAGGAAAGAGACCTCTTACGAGGAGTGCGGGAGACGTAACGTTATGTGGAGATTTATCTGCGTAGGGACTTTAGTCACTCGACCGAGTTTACGAGGTCGAGGCGGGAGACGGAACGGAGTGTACACGGAGTGCAGTTGATGGAAGACGCAACGTGAATAAATTGATGGAGATTTATCTGCTCGATCTCCTAGATCGAGGACCTGATGGGACTCGAGCTGCGATCCTCGACCTATCGGTCGAGTAGATAAATCTCCTACCCCACCAGATGTTTAAGTAACGTGAATACAATTGAGCTATTAAAGGAAGTTAAAGAGAGCTCTTACGAGGAGTGAAGTCTTCCTAGATGTTAAGTTGTCCTGAAAGTTAAAGAGAGCTCTTACGAGGAGTGATAAAAGACGTAACGTAAATTTAACCTATTAAAGGAGATTAAGGAACCTCTTATGAGAAGTGAAGTCGTCCTGGATGTTAGGAGACCTAGATGTTAAGTTGCGCAGGATGTTATAGGGACTCGAGCTTGCGATCCTCGACCTAACGGTCGAGTAGATAAATCTCCTACCCCACCAGATGTTTAAGTAATGTAATGATAAAAGACGTAACGTAAATGCAGTTGATCTATTAGATATTAAGGAACCTCTTATGAGAAGTGAAGTCGTCCGGGATGTTAGGAGACCTAGATGTTAATGAGATGGGAGATGTAACGGAGTGTAATCGACCCGGATATTAAGGAACCTCTTATGAGGAGTGATAAAAGACGTAACGTAAATTTAACCTATTAAAGGATATTAAGGAACCTCTTATGAGGCTTTACATCTTGTAACGGAGTGAAATCGACCTAGATGTTAAGGAGACCTGGATGTTAGGAGATGGGAGATGCAACGGAGTGCGGGAGACGTAACGTTATGTGGAGATTTATCTGCTCGTGCGCCAGCACGAGGAGATTTATCGGCGTAGGAGATTTATCTACTCGAGCGCATTTATGCGATCGAGGCGGGAGACGGAACGGAGTGTACACGGAGTGCAGTTGATGGAAGACGTAACGTGAATAAATTGACCTATTAAAGGAAGTTAAAGAGAGCTCTTACGAGGAGTGAAGTCTTCCTAGATGTTAAGTTGCGCAGGATGTTACGGGGACTCGAGCTGCGATCCTCGTAACATCCAGGTCTCCTTAACATCTAGGTCGATTTCACTCCGTTGCATCTCCCGCACTCACGTTACGTCTCTTTCCTATCGGTCGAGTAGATAAATCTCCTGCCCCACCAGAAGTTTAAGTAATGTAATGATAAAAGACGTAACGTAAATGCTGTTGATCCATTAGATATTAAGGAACCTCTTATGAGAAGTGCGGGAGATGTAACGTTATACAATCGATCAAAGGATATTAAGGAACCTCTTACGAGGAGTGATAAAAGACGTAACGTAAATACAGTTAATTAAAGGATATTAAGGAACCTATTATAGAAAGTGAAGTCGTCCTGGATGTTAGGAGATGGGAGATGCAACGGAGTGTAATCGACCTCTTAAAAGATGTTAAGGAGACCTCTTAAAGGATGTTAGGAGATGGGAGATGCAACGGAGTGTAATCGACCTCTTAAAAGATGTTAATGAGATGGGAGATGTAACGGAGTGTAATCGACCCGGATATTAAGGAACCTCTTATGAGGCTTTACATCTTGTAACGGAGTGAAATCGACCCAGATGTTAAGGAGACCTCTTAAAGGATGTTAGGAGACCTAGATGTTAAGGAGACCTCATAACGAAGGGCCCCTGCTCCTTTTTTCTGTAGGAAAAAGCCCCTTAACATGGCTTTAGGTCTAAACATACGTAAGTCACTTTGGACGGGCCTTAAATGGGTCTTAATCGAGGGTTGAGTGGCTTCGCTGCAACTAGCTCGAGTCCCTTTTAAGTGGTCTCCTTAACATAGAGGAATTTTAAGAGGTCAACTTTTAAATGGGAGATGTAACGGAGTGTAATCGACCTCTTAAAAGATGTTAAAGAGATGGGAGATGTAACGGAGTGTAATCGACCTCTTAAAAGATGCTGAAGGATCCTGGATGTTAGGAGACCTCTTTAAGGATGTTAGGAGACCTGGATGTTACTGAACCACCTGACTATTTTAAGTAACGTGAGTGTGGAGATTTATCTGCGTAGGGACTTTAGTCACTCGACCGAGTTTACGAGGTCTCCCTTAACATCTAGGTCGAGATAGTCTGGTGGGGTAGGAACGTTACGTCTCTTTCCCCACCAAACTACTGATTTATCTGCGTAGTTTAGTGACTCGATCGAGTTTACGAGATCGAGGCGGGAGACGGAACGGAGTGTACACGGAGTGCAGTTGACCTCGGATGTTATAGGGACTCGACTGATAAGGAGCCCTTGCGCCAGGAGTGTACACGGAGTGCAGTTGATGGAAGACGTAACGTGAATAAATTGACCTATTAAAGAAAGTTAAAGAGAGCTCTTACGAGGAGTGATAAAAGACGTAACGTAAATTTAACCTATTAAAGGAGATTAAGGAACCTCTTATGAGAAGTGCGGGAGATGTAACGTTATACAACCGATGGAAGACGTAACGTGAATACAATTGAGCTATTAAAGGAAGTTAAAGAGAGCTCTTACGAGGAGTGATAAAAGACGTAACGTAAATACAGTTATTAAAGGAGATTAAGGAACCTCTTATGAGAAGTGCGGGAGATGTAACGTTATACAATCAACCTATTAAAGGATATTAAGGAACCTCTTACGAGGAGTGAAATCGACCTAGATGTTAAGGAGACCTGGATGTTAGGAGACCTAGATGTTAAGTTGCGCAGGATGTTATAGGGATGAAATAGCTCGACCGATAGGGAAGCCCTTGCGCCTACCCTTCGAGCTGCGATCCTCGACCTCGTAAACTCGGTCGAGTGACTAACTACGTAGATAAATCTCCTGCCCCACCAGAAGTTTAAGTAACGGAGTTCAAGGAACGGAGTGCAGTTGACCTCGGATGTTATAGGGACTCGACCGCTAGGGAGCCCTTGCGCCCGGAGTGTACACGGAGTGCAGTTGATGGAAGACGTAACGTGAATAAATTGATGGAGATTTATCTGCTCGATCTCCTAGATCGAGGACCTGATGGGACTCGAGCTGCGATCCTCGACCTATCGGTCGAGTAGATAAATCTCCTACCCCACCAGATGTTTAAGTAACGTGAATACAATTGAGCTATTAAAGGATATTAAGGAAGCTCTTACGAGGAGTGAAGTCTTCCTAGATGTTAAGTTGTCCTGGAAGTTAAAGAGAGCTCTTACGAGGAGTGATAAAAGACGTAACGTAAATACAGTTAATTAAAGGAGATTAAGGAAGCTATTATAGAAAGTGCGGGAGATGTAACGTTATACAATCAACCTATTAAAGGATATTAAGGAACCTCTTACGAGGAGTGAAATCGACCTAGATGTTAAGGAGACCTGGATGTTAGGAGATGGGAGATGTAACGGAGTGCGGGAGACGTAACGTTATGTGGGAGACGTAACGGGAGTAGAGTCGACCTAGATGTTAATGAGATGGGAGATGCAACGGAGTGTAATCGACCCGGATATTAAGGAACCTCTTATGAGGCAGTGATAAAAGACGTAACGTAAATTTAACCTATTAAAGGAGATTAAGGAACCTATTATAGAAAGTGCGGGAGATGTAACGTTATACAACCGATGGAAGACGTAACGTGAATACAATTGAGCTATTAAAGGAAGTTAAAGAGAGCTCTTACGAGGAGTGATAAAAGACGTAACGTAAATACAGTTATTAAAGGAGATTAAGGAACCTCTTATGAGAAGTGCGGGAGACGTAACGTTATGTGGCCCTTTAGGGACTCGACCGTTGCCAAACCCAACCCCTGCCCCACCAGACTACTTTAAGTAACGTAAATGCAGTTGAGCTATACTAGTTAAATAGAGCTCTTACGAGGAGTGATAAAAGACGTAACGTAAATTTAACCTATTAAAGGATATTAAGGAACATATTATAGAAAGTGAAGTCGTCCGGGATGTTAGGAGACCTAGATGTTAATGAGACCTATTAAAGGATATTAAGGAACCTCTTATGAGGCAGTGATAAAAGACGTAACGTAAATTTAACCTATTAAAGGAGATTAAGGAACCTATTATAGAAAGTGCGGGAGATGTAACGTTATACAACCGATGGAAGACGTAACGTGAATATAATTGAGCTATTAAAGGAAAGAGAGCTCTTACGAGGAGTGAAGTCTTCCTAGATGTTAAGTTGCCCTGGATATTAAGGAACCTCCTACGAGGAGTGAAATCGACCTAGATGTTAAGGAGACCTGGATGTTAGGAGACCTCTTAAAGGATGTTAGGAGATGGGAGATGCAACGGAGTGTAATCGACCTCTTAAAAGATGTTAAGGAGACCTGGATGTTAGGAGACCGGCTGTTATTCAAATAGTGGTTCGCTACCTATCGGTTTTTGTCTAAAGCCTCGCTACCTTTCAGGTAGCAGCCTCCGGCCCTGGTGCTTTCGCACGAGGCACGGAGTCCACACTCCGTTACATCTCCCGCACTCCGTTACGTCTCTTTCCCCATGGCCCTTTAGGGACTCGACTGCCAGGAGATTTATCTGCACCAGACTACTTTAAGTAACGTCGTGTGGGAGACGTAACGTGAGTGCAGTCGACCTAGATGTTAAGGAGACCTCTTAAAGGACTATCTCGACCTCTTAAAGGAGACCTCTTAAAGGACTATCTCGACCTCTTAAAGGAGACCTCTTAAGTGCAGTCGACCCAGTTGTTAAGGGTTTGGCCGGGTCAAGCATAGGATTAGCAGTACACCCTAACACGAGTCCATTCATAGGAAAGCAAAATGCGGGCATCTACTCTCCGCAAACGTACCGGTGGGACTACCAATCTGGCGTGGACTTCGGTTTCTGAATAAGAATATTAGATAACTGCTCTCAATTAATTTATTCGGCGACTTGCGTGCTAAGAGCTGATCCTATGGGTATCTTGAATCAACTTTAGTAAAGGGGAGATCTACCAATCAAGAGTAGATTGATGGATCCTCTGGGAACCATAACGCATAGGTGCTTTGGGAGCCCCAATTGGTCGTATATGAGAAATTCCGAAGGGAGAGATCCAGCCAGAGTTCGGGAATTCCTTTTCTCTTGGTTTTCATTTCATATCTACGAAATGGCCGACAATGCTGACACACCCATTTTTGTAGAATTCGGAGAGAAGTTCTATCCAACTGGAGAGAACCGAGCTCCCTTCTTACGCGTCCAGTAGAATCGGAGACAGAGCCTCCTGGAGGACTCAGCCTAGAATCCTCAATGAGGGCTCCTGAACTAAGAGAGACTCTTCCGGTTTTCATTGATTTGTCGCCTCCCTCCGCAAGCATCTACAGAACCGCTCTCTATCGGGTAGTCGGGATGTCTGTGAATGAGGACCGGCTTATGAGCTGCGGGCGTGGCAAGGGCAAGCACTGTCAAAGGAGAATCTACGCAAGTCAGTGAAGGCCCAAGAACCACACAAAAACCCTTGACCTATACGAGGGTAACGCCTATTCTCGGAAATTTACTACGCCGGGCGTCAAGATCGGTTAAGAGGTCGACTACACTCAACAACTTTAAGAGGTCTCCTTTAAGAGGTCGACTTTAAGAGGTCGACGTAGTCCTTTAAGAGGTCGACTCCATTACGTTACTTAAACTCCCTCTTCGCTGGCGCTCGAGTCCCTAAAGGGCCATGGGGTAGGCCCTCGTAAGAGGTCGACTGCACAACGCTACTTAAACGTCCTACCCTACCAAACTATTTTTACCTTTCGGTCGTGATCCTCGACCTCGTAAACTCGGTCGAGTGACTAACTACGTAGATAAATCCCCTTTAGCTGCTACCTGAAAGGTAGCGAGGCTTTAGACCGCTAGGTAGCGAACCCGAAGGAGTACGGTCGAGTCCCTATACTCGTAAGAGGTCTCCTAACATCTAGGTCGAGATAGTCTGGGCCTACCCCGCCAAACTACGACGTAACGTGCTTTAATATCTTGTAACGGAGTGAAATCGACCTAGATGTTAAGGAGACCTGGATGTTAAGGAACGTTACTTAAAGGCTCTTACCATTACGTTACTTAAAGTAGTCTGGTGGGGCAGGGGATTTATCTGCGTAGGGACTTTAGTCACTCGACCGAGTTTACGAGGTCGAGGACCTGAAAGGAGAGTCCCGTCAGCCATACCCAACCATAATAAATAGTTTGGTGGTTCAGTAACATCCAGGTCTCCTTAACATCTAGGTCGATTTCACTCCGTTACAAGATATTAAAGCACGTTACGTCTCTTTCCGATCCCCTGGATCGAGGTTGCGAAGCACACGAAGGAGATTTTTCTGCTCGATCGTAAGATCGAGGTGGGAGACGGAACGGAGTGTACACGGAGTGCAGTTGACCCCGGATGTTATAGGGACTCGACTGACGCCAGACCCAACCCCTGCCCCACCAGACTACTTTAAGTAACGTGAGTGTGGAGATTTATCTGCGTAGGGACTTTAGTCACTCGACCGAGTTTACGAGGTCGAGGCGGGAGACGGAACGGAGTGTACACGGAGTGCAGTTGATGGAAGACGTAACGTGAATAAATTGATGGAGATTTATCTGCTCGATCTCCTAGATCGAGGACCTGATGGGACTCGAGCTGCGATCCTCGACCTATCGGTCGAGTAGATAAATCTCCTACCCCACCAGATGTTTAAGTAACGTGAATACAATTGAGCTATTAAAGGATATTAAGGAAGCTCTTACGAGGAGTGAAGTCTTCCTAGATGTTAAGTTGTCCTGGAAGTTAAAGAGAGCTCTTACGAGGAGTGATAAAAGACGTAACGTAAATACAGTTAATTAAAGGAGATTAAGGAAGCTATTATAGAAAGTGCGGGAGATGTAACGTTATACAATCAACCTATTAAAGGATATTAAGGAACCTCTTACGAGGAGTGAAATCGACCTAGATGTTAAGGAGACCTGGATGTTAGGAGATGGGAGATGTAACGGAGTGTAATCGACCTCTTAAAAGATGTTAAGTTGCGCAGGATGTTATAGGGACTCGACCGTAAGGGAGCCCTTGCGCCCGTGCAATCGACCTCTTAAGGAGACCTAGATGTTAAGGAGACCTCTTAAAGAACTATCGAAGAGCGTAGCGAGCCCACCATTTGGGACGAAGACCTTCCGGTCGTAAGATCCCCTCTCTCGGAGGAAACAGATATATACGGCTGAACACCCTACCAGCATTTGGCTCTTATAATTTTCGATTCCCCACTAGACTGCGATACCCTGACGCTCGCGACACTCAGAGGGATGGGGCGAAACCCTACGCAGACCGATCTCTCTTGCCCACACCCTTGTCACCATCTGACGACGCTATGCCCGTAGTCGGTCAAAATTCTATTTCTTCTTGTTCTCAAGACCTTTCTCATTGAATCGATTCTTCACCGAGGACCTACTATTCTCAAAACCTACTATTCGATCGAAGAAATGATAATTTCTTCTCATTCTGAGAATTCGATGTGCTCTGGGCAACAAAAAGTAAGGTATACCACCACCACTGCAACTCCGGTTTTGGTCCATACCGGAGGGTTATCCAGGAGCGCTCAGTCATAAATCCCATTCTAGGCTTAGATACCCACTGTCTCGCCCTATCGAAATCCAATCGGGTTCGGCCTTGGTTTTAACTGGTAACGCTCATTTTATCCCGACGGTCTCTTAGCCTAAGAATTCCTGGGATGGAGATTTCTCCTCTTCCAAGCCCCTTCCTCTTACCAAGCCCCTGTCCTCCGCGTACTCTTGGACCGGTTGTCACGGTGAGGTTATCGAACTACGAGTCACAAGCCCCGGACATTTTAAATGTCCACGTAATTGATCTACAAGAAAGCTTCGTTAACGGCCTTGAACGGCCTTGAACGGCTCATTCTTCCAAGTTCGACTAGTTAAGATCGATAGGTACCCGAACCAACGGATTCCCAAAGGATTTAATCTTTCCCTGACGTATCAGATGCCCCTTAATGGTTTTCGGTTATAAGCTTTTTCGTTCTCAAACGTCTGGGATCAATCGTCGGAGTTTGGACAGTCCAGCTAGTCTAAAGATTTTAGCAGGAGTCGAATAAAACCTCTCTCAATCAAGGCGAATCACTTTCTTCAGAAGCCGGAGTTCTTTGTATGCAACGGGGTTGTCATCGCTCGAGCAACACCTATGAACTTTATTGTCTAATTTTTAATTTCTAACTCTGTTGTTTTTCCTCGTCAGACAGATGCGTTAGCCAGAAGAATAATTTTTTAAGGTTGGTAGGGTAAGCGGATATGTATGATGTTGGATCTTGTACGGGCTAGAGCTAGTCAAAGAAGAACGTCGGACAAGACAAGAAGAAGTTCTCGCTACTTCGACCCTAACAGAGAAACAAACACCTATAGGAGAACTCGAATGACCCAACAATTCATTCGTTGCCCGAAAGGAGGCTGTTTCCTTACAAAAAGAGAGGAGAATTATCTACGCGTGTGCTAGTGACAACTACGGGTTCTTAGATTTTTTCTTTATCGTCCATTACATAAAAAGGATAATAGAAAGGGAATGAGCAGTTTTTGAGAAGTTCTAAGAAATTAAAAAATTTTTTTATTAAAATAGGAGATGAGATTTAAGATTTTTGAGGTGGTCAGAGACAGGTAATTCTTCGTTTTTGAAAAGTAAATAGCGAACCGAAGCATGCCGGTGCGACCCAACCCCTTAACATCCAGGTCTCCTTAACATCTTTTAAGAGGTCGATTACACGGGCGCAAGGGCTCCCGTACGGTCGAGTCCCATCAGGTCCTCGATCTAGGAGATCGAGCAGATAAATCTCCATCTCCTAACATCCTTTAAGAGGTCTCCTTAACATCTAGGTCTCATTAACATCTAGGTCGACTCGTTACGTCTCCCGCACTCCGTTACAAGATATTAAAGCCTCATAAGAGCTTCCTTAATATCCTTAAAGAGGTCTCATTAACATCTAGGTCTCCTTAACATCTAGGTCGATTTCACTCCGTTACATCTCCCGCACTCCTCGTAAGAGCTCTATTTAACTAGTATAGCTCAACTGCATTTACGTTACTTAAAGTAGTCTGGTGGGGCAGGGGTTGGGTTTGGCAACGGTCGAGTCCCTAAAGGGCCACATAACGTTACGTCTCCCGCACTCCTCGTAAGAGGTTCCTTAATATCCGGGTCGATTACACTCCGTTACATCTCCCATCGATTGTATAACGTTACATCTCCCGCACTTCTCATAAGAGGTTCTTTAATATCCTTTAATAGGTTAAATTTACGTTACGTCTTTTATCACTCCTCGTAAGAGGTCTCTTTCCTTTAAGAGATTAACTGCATTCACGTTACGTCTCCCGCACTCCGTTACATCCCCCATCTCCTAACATCCAGGTTCCTCTAACATCTAGGTCTCTTTAACATCTAGGTCTCCTTAACATCTAGGTCTCCTAACATCCAGGACGACTTCACTTCTCATAAGAGGTTCCTTAATTTCCTTTAATAGGTTAACAGTATTTACGTTACGTCTTTTATCACTCCTCGTAGGAGGTTCCTTAATATCCGGGTCGATTACACTCCGTTACATCTCCCATCTCATTAACATCTAGGTCGACTTCATTACGTTACTTAAAGTAGTCTGGTGGGGCAGGAGATTTATCTACGTAGTTAGTCACTCGACCGAGTTTACGAGGTCGAGGATCGCCGCTCGAGTCCCTATAACATCCAGCGCAACTTAACATCTAGGTCTCCTAACATCCAGGACGACTTCACTTCTCATAAGAGGTTCCTTAATCTCCTTTAATAGGTTAAATTTACGTTACGTCTTTTATCACTCCTCGTAAGAGCTCTCTTTAACTTCCGGGTCTCATTAACATCTAGGTCGACTTCATTACGTTACGTCTCCCGCACTCCGTTACATCTCCCATCAATTTATTCACGTTACGTCTTCCATCAACTGCACTCCGTGTACACTCCGTTCCGTCTCCCACCTCGATCTAGGAGATCGAGCAGATAAATCAGTAGTTTGGGAAAGAGACGTAACGTGCTTTAATATCTTGTAACGGAGTGCGGGAGACGTAACGTAATGAAGTCGACCTAGATGTTAATGAGACCTAGATGTTAAGGAGACCTGGATGTTACTGACCCGCCAAACTATGACGTAACGTAAGTGCGGGAGATGTAACGGAGTGAAATCGACCTAGATGTTAAGGAGACCTGGATGTTAAGGGAGATCTCGTAAACTCGATCGAGTCACTAAACTACGCAGATAAATCAGTAGTTTGGGAAAGAGACGTAACGTGCTTTAATATCTTGTAACGGAGTGCGGGAGACGTAACGTTATGTGGAGATTTATCTGCGTAGTTTAGTGACTCGATCGAGTTTACGAGATCGAGGCGGGAGACGGAACGGAGTGTACACGGAGTGCAGTTGATGGAAGACGCAACGTGAATAAATTGATGGAGATTTATCTGCTCGATCTCCTAGATCGAGGACCTGATGGGACTCGAGCTGCGATCCTCGACCTATCGGTCGAGTAGATAAATCTCCTACCCCACCAGATGTTTAAGTAACGTGAATACAATTGAGCTATTAAAGGATATTAAGGAAGCTCTTACGAGGCTTTACATCTTGTAACGGAGTGAAATCGACCTAGATGTTAAGGAGACCTAGATGTTAAGTTGTCCTGGAAGTTAAAGAGAGCTCTTACGAGGAGTGATAAAAGACGTAACGTAAATTTAACCTATTAAAGGAGATTAAGGAACCTCTTATGAGAAGTGCGGGAGATGTAACGTTATACAATCAACCTATTAAAGGATATTAAGGAACCTCTTACGAGGAGTGCGGGAGACGTAACGTTATGTGGCCCTTTAGGGACTCGACCGTTGCCAAACCCAACCCCTGCCCCACCAGACTACTTTAAGTAACGTAAATGCAGTTGAGCTATACTAGTTAAATAGAGCTCTTACGAGGAGTGCGGGAGATGTAACGGAGTGAAATCGACCTAGATGTTAAGGAGACCTAGATGTTAATGAGACCTCTTTAAGGATATTAAGGAACCTCTTATGAGGAGTGCGGGAGATGCAACGGAGTGTAATCGACCTAGATGTTAGAGGAACCTGGATGTTAGGAGACCTCTTAAACGATGTTAAGGAGACCTGGATGTTAGGAGATGGGAGATGTAACGGAGTGCAATCGACCTCTTAAAAGATGTTAAGTTGCGCAGGATGTTATAGGGACTCGAGCCGCGATCCTCGACCTCGTAAACTCGGTCGAGTGACTAAAGTGCCTACGCAGATAAATCTCCTGCCCCACCAGAAGTTTAAGTAATGTAATGATAAAAGACGTAACGTAAATGAGGAAGACGTAACGTAAATACAGTTGATCTATTAGATATTAAGGAAACCTCTTATGAGGAGTGATAAAAGACGTAACGTAAATTTAACCTATTAAAGGATATTTATTAAGGAAGCTCTTATGAGAAGTGCGGGAGATGTAACGGAGTGAAATCGACCTAGATGTTAAGGAGACCGGGATGTTAGGAGACCTAGATGCTAAGGAGATCTATTAGATATTAAGGAACCTCTTATGAGAAGTGCGGGAGATGTAACGTTATACAATTAAAGGAAGTTAAAGAGAGCTCCTACGAGGAGTGCGGGAGACGTAACGTTATGCAATCGACCTCTTTAAGGATATTAAGGAACCTCTTATGAGAAGTGAAGTCGACCTCTTAAAGGATGTTAGGAGACCTAGATGTTAAGGAGACCGGGATGTTAGGAGATGGAGATTTATCTGCATCCTACCCTACCAAACTACTCCACTCGAGAGCATTTATGCGATCGAGGCGGGAGACGGAACGGAGTGTACACGGAGTGCAGTTGACCTCGGATGTTATAGGGACTCGACCGTACGGGAGCCCTTGCGCCCGTGTAATCGACCTCTTAAAAGATGTTAATGAGACCTCTTTAAGGATATTAAGGAACCTCTTATGAGCCTACCCCACCAGACTATCTCGACCTCTTAAAGGATGTTAGGAGACCTAGATGTTAAGGAGACCCGGATGTTACTGACCCGCCAAACTACGACGTAACGTTCCTACCCCACCAGACTATCTCGACCTAGATGCTAAGGAGACCTAGTAGATATTAAGGAAACCTCTTACGAGGAGTGAAGTCGACCTCTTAAAGGATGTTAAAGAGACCTCTTACGAGGAGTGCAGTTGACCTAGATGTTAGGAGACCTCTTAAAAGGTAGCGAACCTTAAAGTTAAAGGAGAGTCCCGTTAGGTCCTCGATCTCGTAAACTCGATCGAGTCACTAAAGTGCCTACGTAGATAAATCTCCTCACTCCGTTACATCTCCCATCTCCTAACATCCAGGTTCCTATAACATCTAGGTCTCTTTAACATCTAGGTCAACTTCACTCCTCGTAAGAGGTCTCTTTAACATCTTTTAAGAGGTCGATTGCACTCCGTTACATCTCCCATCAGGTTAATTGCATTCACGTTACGTCTCCCGCACTCCGTTACAAGATATTAAGTTACGTCTCTTACCATTAAGGAGCTCGGCGAAGTGACTGAATTCGGTTGAGTGAAAGAACAAGAAGAATCTTCTTAAGGGATCACCGGATCGCGCATAGACCGGATCCATGGATTCAGAGCTCTCCGACCCTCGAAGTTTAGATTTGGTAGATCGCTGGGGTGGGCGAACGGTATAACGCGGAAGACTCCGGTAGGAAGAATCGAATTTATTGGTGGGGGCCTCGACCGGCCAGAGCCGACCGGCACTACTAAGCTCGTTGAATACTTATTGAAGAAATTTCAAGGAAGTAGGGATTTCACTAATAGGCCGAACCTAGTCCGATATCAAAGTTATTACATCGAGCGCTATTAGGTTCATAGATCGAGTGGAAGAAAACTCATACCGATACAGGAATCCAGGTTCAGAGCGCCAAGCGAGCGAAGAGGGGGAGAACATAGCTCTCGAGCGGGTCTTTCAATAAGGGGGAGCCGAGAACCCCGAAAAAAGGAGTGTTGGTGTTATTCCATTCTTTTAAGCCTATACTTACAGCCTGAAGTGACGCAGGCAAGTTTCTTCCTCGGCAGAGACCAGAGTCGATTGGTAGTCTTCACAGAGATTTTTCCCTCATTTCCTATAAAACCACGATCTAGCAAACAAAGCCATCAAACCGAGAAAAAGCAAAGGGTAGGGCGTTCTCTCACTCCCGATCACAGTAGTCTGGTTTAAAGGGGGTTTAACGGTAGTTTGGTGGGGTAGGCTTCGGGAATCCCGATACGCGGAGCAAGATCATCATCGAATCTGATCATGTTCTGTCTAGTTCGGCCAATCGGCTGGATATGGATCAAGTGTAATGCTTCACGGGTGTGAGCTTTCCGCTCGTCACCGTACTACCCCTTTTTTCACCGAAAGCCGGACGTGCGAATTCAATTTACTCGATGGAGAATCGAGACGATTAAAGCAAATTCCCTTACATTAAATCCTGACACAAGCATGCTCTAAAATTGAATCTATAAGAATTCTGCTTACAAGAAAGCATTTCCACTCGAATACAGAATGGAATATTAATGTTGAACTACAGAATATAATTGAGAAAGTGTACGGAGAGAAAGGGAAACCCTTCACTTTTCCCGGCGTGCTTTTTAGCTCCGGGAACCATGGTGAACTAAAGCCCAGAAAAGTATAATTTCGGAAAGGCAATCCATCTGAGTCAAGACCTGTTCCAGCTACGAATGATGCGAGAAAGCTGTAAGCTGCAGAGGAATCGGACCTATTGATTTTAAGAGCTCCAGTGCTGCGAAATGTGATGTCCCTGTGCTCTCCCCTGAGGAGGCTCGCTATGAGCTACACTACATTTCTTGTTTCTAAGACGGACTCCATCTTCGTGGGCGGATGAAGTTGAAAGAGAAGCAACTGAATGTGCCATGGTCGACCTCTTAAGTAACGTTGTGCAGTCGACCTTGTTGTGCAGTCGACCTAGTTGGAGGTAGAGTCCATGGGTAACATGCAGTTTTTTCTTTGGTGTTTCCACTTTTCAGGCACCGAACATCGTTTTTTTCTATCACATACTTTTGTTTATCGGGAGCTGCTTATATAACAGTATAGCCTCTATTGGAATGGAATCATAATCATCTGTATCTTTCTTCTGGACTCGGCCAATGCAAGGCTAGAGTTTTTCTTGAGTGAGCGAGAGCTAACTAGTTCGGAGGTCTCGGTTCTCGATAGCATCTTACTCTCTCCATAAGGAAGATGGTCTCGGTTTCATGATAGCATCTTAAGATCGGTCGGAATGGGATCGTCAGGTAGAGATGGGATCTGTGTCGCCAAAGGCGCCGAACATGGGGGGGCTGGGAGTACGCTTTTCATCTCTTGTGAACACAAGCGTAAGCGAATGTTTTACCTTTATGTGTGTCGATGTTCTCGATGGTTTTCTCGCTCAAGATTCTCTCTTTCTCGGGAGCATATTCACTTTTCTCTATCTGGTCGAGTTCATGTAGGCCGCAAGGCTTCACCTGGATGACCAATCAGAAGTGACATCGTCTTTGGGTTTCGATGGGACTCCAATTCATGCATGAACTCAATGCTCCGGATTCATTCGTTGCTTCCTAGTTTTTTCGTACTCTGCGTATAGTGAGAGAGGATCACGGAATCCTATTAAGGGGCTGGATTTATGGCTGGATCAACGAGGAAACTCGCCCCCTACCCTGTTCATCGCCTTCTTACCATTGGTAGGACATTGGAGTAGTTACTCTCTGTCTGCCCGAATAGAGGTTTGATATGAAAACGAGTATAAATAAAATTGATCGATTACAGATACTGGGCTAGCTCCGAGAGAAAAGGAGAGTCCCGGAGCTGCTTCTTAGATCCGAGAGACGGTTATGGTGTGGGAACAGGGAGATGCTGAGTGGTGTAGAGAGACGCTAGAGCGGCCGCTTCTTCATCCCATCCGATCTCCCCTCTCGCTTCTCCTTCTTGATTTGGACTGCTCTGTCGTCCATGGTACTAAACGTCCCCTGGGGAACACTTCCTTTTTTACTCTGAGCCGAGCCAGGGTGAGACAGATGCCATAGATGAGGAGTATGATGGCTGCTACCTGAACTCCCCGAACCCGAGAATCCCCCAAAATACTTCAGGGAGACTCCTATTTATAGGAATATTGAGGCATCCGCCTTTTCTAGTTATGGTAAGTAGATTCTCTCGTCTTAGATAACCACGATCTCCTTCTCCCACCTTCGGGAAACACTGCCCGCGAGCAACCAACTTCGGTCACACTTGCATCCACTTCTTACATTCCTGGAATACCATACCTTGAAGACGAATACCCGTCAGCCATAACTCTCGCTCCAGATTGGTTTGAGAAAGCCTCTTCTCGTGATACTAAACCACTCTCAGTTGCTCCCACCCACTGGTAAATCTGCAGTCTCGGATTCTTTGCTTTACCCTATCTATGCCCGAAGAGAACTCTCAGAGTATTTCTCGATCAGGGAGTTCGGTCTTCTATCTTCTCGATTCTTCTTATCTCAGGACTTCCCCTTTCTCCTATAGCATCCTAAGGTAATTAGCTCCCCTCAGGTGATAGATTCTGGATTTCATATACCGGCATCTCTCATCCTCTTTGAGATCGATCATGTTTGGGAATTCTCTGATATATGGATGGAATGTGAAATCCTCCTTTTGAATTCTCCGAGTTGGATCCGGCCATGCCGAGCATTGGTAACGGAGTTGGGTGAAGTAGTTCCGCCCGAAGGTTTATGGATCAAGTTTGGCAGGCTCGGTCTCTACCAATGGATTTGGCATCGTCTTTGGGTTTCGATCGATTGCCCGGTTCACCTGAGCGGGAGTTACTCGCTTGGAAGGGGATCGACCTTAAAAGGGAGATGGAAAGAGACGTAACGTAAGTGAAGTCGACCTAGATGTTAGGAACCCCACGGGCCTACCCCGTGGGAGACGTAACGTTGTGTGGTAGAGATTTATCTGCTCTTTCTTTCGCACGAGCAGATAAATCTCCACACTCACGTTACGTCTCTTTCCTTCGGTCGAGCAGATAAATCAGTAAGTGGGGCAGTAACATCCAGGTCTCCTTAACATCTAGGTCGATTTCACTCCGTTACAAGATATTAAAGCACGTTACGTCTCTTTCCCACCAGACTACTGTTTAAGTAACGGAGTCGACCTAGTGGGTCGAGCTACTTCTTTTCTTCTCCACTAAAAAGAGCGATTGAGAATCTCGAAAAATCACCCTTCATTTTTCACGGTCAAAGGCAAATGATGAATGGAAGGAAAGGAGCTCGGAAAGATAGGCGGACTATAGATGTTTTCGTGGGCAGTAAGCAGCAAATCTCCCCTTTTGGAAAGCTGGTGGCCGCGTGTGAATTCTTTCAAGTTGGTAGGTTTCGCTCGACCTCCGGCCTCCTCGACCTATCGGTCTATAAATCACCCCCAATTGTTGTCTGATCTGGTCGGGATAGTTTTCGTTTACCAGCGCGTAGGTAGTCATAGTTCCTATGACCGAGTCTTTCTGGCCCCTGTGAACATCTTTTCTTAATGTCTTAAAGAGGGCCTCTCTAACCGAGAACGGCTATTCCTGGCTCGGCTCCGATAACGCTATTCCGGTAGGAGTCGTGGGCACTGGGTCCTTTCGGACCTGGAGAACGTGTGACGCTGGGTCGGAGTTTGGTGAACCAACTGGTCGCTCCTCTAAAGTCTCAGGCCCTTCGTTGCCTAGGTTACACCTTCGGAATACCCCAGAAGGGAATTTCTCTATACTTCCTTCAATCTTCACTTTACGCCACGCCGACTTTCGTCATAGTGGAATTAGACCAAGGGGAAGTAGGGAGAAGATTCTTTCCCGTCCTACAAAGTGCATATCGGTAGTTGTCCAGTCGTACCCAAACAATAAAATTCCAGAAGAAAATGCACCTAAGATCAAATATTTCGAGCCGGCTTCCGTAGAAAATTCAGACTTTCTTTTTGATGCTGCGAGCACATAAAAACATAAACTTTGAGGCTCAATAGCTAAATACATGGCAATTAAATCATGAGCCGAGATCATAAAGAGCATACTGCGAGTAGGAAGTAAAATTAATACAATGGATTCAAAAGCATCAAACCTCTCTTGTTCGAAAAAAGCAAAACACATCGAAATGGTACCAGCCGTACTTAATAATAGAAGGATTTGGCAGAAATATGTAAAATTGTCCCTCTTCAAAAGATTATTCCAGAATAAATGACCAATAGTTAGGAGAGGTGCGCCAGAAGCGAGCATAAGCAAGGTTATTAGATACCTAACCCGGCCAGAACCACACGTGCAAGTTTACCCGCATGTGGCTCGTCCGTGAAAACTTCTTCGAATTTGCAAAATGAGCGTCGGAACGAATGGGCGCCAATATCCCAGCATATAGTTCGGAGCAACTCAACCGCAGGCGATTTATCGACTCGACCCAAGGCCCCCTCCCGGCTCTTAACCTAAGGCGCTAACTAGGTCGAGATAGTTCTTTAAGAGGTCTCCTTTAAGAGGTCGACCGCACAACGTTACTTAAAAGAGTCCTTTAAGAGGTCTCCTTAACATCTAGGTCTCCTTAAGAGGTCGATTGCACGGGCGCAAGGGAGTGGTGGGAAAGAGACGTAACGTGCTTTAATATCTTGTAACGGAGTGCGGGAGACGTAACGTAATGATAAAAGACGTAACGTAAATGAGGAGATTTATCTACTCGATCGTAAGATCGAGGTGGGAGACGTAACGGAGTTCTAAAGAACGGAGTGCAGTTGACCTCGGATGTTATAGGGACTCGACCGTAAGGGAGAGGTAGTTCAAGTAACGTAAATACAGTTGACCTAGTAGATATTAAGGAAACCTCTTATGAGGAGTGATAAAAGACGTAACGTAAATTTAACCTATTAAAGGATATTAAGGAACCTCTTATGAGAAGTGCGGGAGATGCAACGGAGTGCGGGAGACGTAACGTGAATGAGGGAGATGTAACGGAGTGAAATCGACCCAGATGTTAAGTTAATCTAGTAGATATTAAGGAAACCTCTTACGAGGAGTGCGGGAGACGTAACGTTATGTGGAGATTTATCTGCTCGATCGTAAGATCGAGGTGGGAGACGGAACGGAGTGTACACGGAGTGCAGTTGATGGAAGACGTAACGTGAATACAACTGACCTATTAAAGGATGTTAAAGAGAGCTCTTACGAGGAGTGATAAAAGATGTAACGTAAATTTAACCTATTAAAGGAGATTAAGGAACCTCTTATGAGAAGTGCGGGAGATGTAACGTTATACAACCGATGGAAGACGTAACGTGAATATAATTGAGCTATTAAAGGAAAGAGAGCTCTTACGAGGAGTGAAGTCTTCCTAGATGTTAAGTTGCCCTGGATATTAAGGAACCTCCTACGAGGAGTGAAATCGACCTAGATGTTAAGGAGACCTGGATGTTAGGAGATGGGAGATGTAACGGAGTGCAATCGACCTCTTAAAAGATGTTAAGTTGCGCTAGATGTTATAGGGATGAAATAGCTCGACCGAAGGGAGCCCTTGCGCCTACCCTCGACCGTTGCCAAACCCAACCCCTGCCCCACCAGACTACTTTAAGTAACGTAAATGCAGTTGAGCTATACTAGTTAAATAGAGCTCTTACGAGGCTTTACATCTTGTAACGGAGTGCGGGAGACGTAACGTTATGTGGGAGACGTAATGTAATGATAAAAGACGTAACGTAAATGCTGTTGATCCATTAGATATTAAGGAACCTCTTATGAGAAGTGAAGTCGTCCGGGATGTTAGGAGATGGGAGATGTAACGGAGTGCAATCGACCTCTTAAAAGATGTTAATGAGACCTATTAAAGGATATTAAGGAACCTCTTATGAGGCAGTGATAAAAGACGTAACGTAAATTTTACCTATTAAAGGAGATTAAGGAACCTATTATAGAAAGTGCGGGAGATGTAACGTTATACAACCGATGGAAGACGTAACGTGAATATAATTGAGCTATTAAAGGAAAGAGAGCTCTTACGAGGAGTGAAGTCTTCCTAGATGTTAAGTTGCCCTGGATATTAAGGAACCTCCTACGAGGAGTGAAATCGACCTAGATGTTAAGGAGACCTGGATGTTAGGAGACCTCTTAAAGGATGTTAGGAGATGGGAGATGCAACGGAGTGTAATCGACCTCTTAAAAGATGTTAAGGAGACCTAGATGTTAATGAGATGGGAGATGTAACGGAGTGTAATCGACCCGGATATTAAGGAACCTCTTATGAGGAGTGCGGGAGATGCAACGGAGTGCGGGAGACGTAACGTGAATGCAGTTAACCTGACCTAGATGTTAAAGAAACCTCTTACGAGGAGTGAAGTTGACCTAGATGTTAAAGAGACCTAGATGTTAGAGGAACCTGGATGTTAGGAGACCTCTTAAACGATGTTAAGGAGACCGGGATGTTAGGAGATGGGAGATGCAACGGAGTGCGGGAGACGTAACGTTATGCAATCGACCTCTTTAAGGATATTAAGGAACCTCTTATGAGGAGTGAAGTCGACCTCTTAAAGGATGTTAGGAGACCTCTTAAAAGATGTTAATGAGATGGGAGATGTAACGGAGTGTAATCGACCCGGATATTAAGGAACCTCTTATGAGGCTTTAATATCTTGTAACGGAGTGCGGGAGACGTAACGAGTCGACCTAGATGTTAATGAGACCTAGATGTTAAGGAGACCTCTTAAAGGATGTTAGGAGATGGAGATTTATCTGCATCCTACCCTACCAAACTACTCCACTCGAGAGCATTTATGCGATCGAGGCGGGAGACGGAACGGAGTGTACACGGAGTGCAGTTGATGGAAGACGTAACGTGAATACAACTGACCTATTAAAGGATGTTAAAGAGAGCTCTTACGAGGAGTGATAAAAGACGTAACGTAAATATAGTTAATTAAAGGATATTAAGGAAGCTCTTATGAGAAGTGCGGGAGATGTAACGTTATACAACCGATGGAAGACGTAACGTGAATATAATTGAGCTATTAAAGGAAAGAGAGCTCTTACGAGGAGTGAAGTCTTCCTAGATGTTAAGTTGCCCTGGATATTAAGGAACCTCCTACGAGGAGTGAAATCGACCTAGATGTTAAGGAGACCTGGATGTTAGGAGATGGGAGATGTAACGGAGTGCAATCGACCTCTTAAAAGATGTTAAGTTGCGCTAGATGTTATAGGGACTCGACCGTACGGGAGCCCTTGCGCCCGTGTAATCGACCTCTTAAAAGATGTTAAAGAGACCTAGATGCTGAAGGATCCTGGATGTTAGGAGACCTCTTTAAGGATGCTAAGGAGATCTATTAGATATTAAGGAACCTCTTATGAGAAGTGCGGGAGATGTAAATACAATCGATGGGAGATGTAACGGAGTGTAATCGACCCGGATATTAAGGAACCTCTTACGAGGAGTGATAAAAGACGTAACGTAAATACAGTTAATTAAAGGATATTAAGGAACCTATTATAGAAAGTGAAGTCGTCCTGGATGTTAGGAGACCTAGATGTTAAAGAGACCGGGATGTTAGGAGATGGGAGATGCAACGGAGTGTAATCGACCTCTTAAAAGATGTTAATGAGACCTAGATGTTAAGGAGACCTGGCTGTTATCCGCACCTACCAAACTACTCCTGCTACCGCACCGTGGGGGTCGCGATCCTCGACCTCGTAAACTCGGTCGAGTGACTAACTACGTAGATAAATCTCCTTTAGCTGCTACCTGAAAGGTAGCGATAGACAAAAACCGATAGGTAGCGAACCCTAAGGGAGAGTCCCTAAAGGGCCATGGGGCAGGAGATTTATCTACTCGACCCCAGGAGATTTATCTACTCGATCTTACGATCGAGGACCTGACGGGACTCGAGCGGCTTTGGTGGGGTAGGCTTAAGAGATCTCCTTAACATCTAGGTCTCTTTAAGAGGTCGACTCCATTACGTTACTTAAACTGGTGGGGAAAGAGACGCAACGGAGTGCGGGAGACGTAACGTAAATGCAGTTAACCTATACTAGTTAAAGAGACCTCTTACGAGGAGTGAAGTTGACCTAGATGTTAAGGAGACCTGGCTGTTAAGGAGATTTATCTAATAGTACTCGACCCTATTGGGTCGAGGACCTGAAAGGAGAGTCCCGTCAAGGTCCTCGTGCGTTAGCACGAGGACCTGACGGGACTCGAGCCGCGATCCTCGACCTATTGGTCGAGTAGAAAAATCTCCTACCCCACCAGAAGTTTAAGTAACGTAATGGTAAGAGACGTAACGTGAGTGAAGTCGACCTGGATGTTAGGAGACCTAGATGTTAAGGAGACCTAGATGTTAAGGAGACCTCTTAAAGGAGACCTAGTTGGCGCCTTAGTGAGATTTAAACCAGACTCTTTGTTTCGCAGACGGACTCGATCTCGGGAGATTTCCCACTCCATCTTTCGCTCATGCATTCTGCCCTTTCTCATCTACCGCCCTTCCTTCCGGCTATTCGAGCGCGTTAAGAATTATGGCAGGATCAGTCACCTGGGCAAACCAACCTTCCTCCAAGAAGAATTGTGCTATGCCCTCTCGACCCCTATAGAGCGAAAGAGCTGCCTGGTGATCCCTAGGTTGCAGCACGTCCGTTCTCCTCACCGTTTCTAGGACCGACCGACGCCTTACCTGCACAGGTACCTACGTAGTGTCGGTCGCACATTCAACATAGCGTTCGGACTCATGTGCCTTCCAGGTCGAGCCTGCTGCGTACGATTAGCCAGCCTTGCGGCGGCGAGTCCTCCCATGCTACGGTTCCCTGCGGTCCCGCATTAGGTTAGGGAGCTTCTCCTCCCAAAGCGCGCTGCCCTCCTAGGCGCGCAACACTAAGTAATCCAAGCCAACCCACATTACTGACTAACGGTGGATAATCATCTTTCTGAGAGGTACTAAAAACAACTCCATGAATGAGCAAAATGAAGGTTGCATTAATGAGAAAGATCTCTGGGGAAACCGCTAAAAAAAGATTGAACATGTGAGAGGATCCGAACGAATTCTGCTTTCATTTCCCCCCGTATAGAGCACTGAGTTACTAAATCCTTATCGTGGAGGAGCTTTAGAGGCTCGACCGTAGGAGATGAAATCCACTCTCCCGACTTTTTAACTATAGGCGCCAACTAGGTCGACTGCACTCATAAGTTACGTCTCCCTTTTAAGGTCGACTGCACTCTAGGGGTCGACTTCACAACTAGGTCTCCTTAAGAGGTCGATTGCACTCCGTTACTTAAACGTAGGCCCAAGGGTACAGTCGAGTCCCTATACTCGTAAGAGGTCTCCTAACATCTAGGTCGAGATAGTCTGGGCCTACCCCGCCAAACTACGACGTAACGTGCTTTAATATCTTGTAACGGTGTGTGGAGATTTATCTACTCGATCGTAACTACGATCGAGTAGATAAATCTCCACACAACGTTACATCTCCCGCACTACGTTTCGTCTCTTTCCCTACCAAACTACTCCTGCTACCGAAAGAGACGTAACGTGCTTTAATATCTTGTAACGGAGTGAAATCGACCTAGATGTTAAGGAGACCTCTTAAAAGGTAGCGAACCTTAAAGGAGAGTCCCGTCAGGAGATTTATCTGCTCGACCCCATTGGGGTCGAGGCGCGGAGCACACGACTGCAAGCTCGTGGTTCGCTACCTATCGGTAGCAGGCTAAAGCCCCTGAAAAGAGCCAGGAGATCGAGCAGATAAATCTCCACACTCACGTTACGTCTCTTTCCTTTGGTCGAGTAGATAAATCTCCTCGGTCGAGTTATTTCAATGGCGGGAAAGAGACGTAACGTGAGTGAAGTCGACCTGGATGTTAAGGCCCTACCAAACTACTCCGGCTACCTGAAAGGTAGCGAGGCTTTAGACTGTCAGGGAGCGAACCAGGCCACCGGAGGATAAATTCCTAACATCCAGGTCTCCTTAACATCTAGGTCTCTTTAAGAGGTCGACTTCATTACGCTACTTAAACATAGGGGATTTATCCTGCTACCGATAGGTAGTGAGCCTTTAGCTGCTACCTGAAAGGTAGCGATAGACAAAAACCGCTAGGTAGCGAACCCGAAGGAGAGTTGGTCGAGTCCCTATAACATCCGAGGTCAACTGCACTCCGTGTACACTCCGTTCCGTCTCCCGCCTCGATCTCGTAAACTCGATCGAGTCACTAAAGTGCCTACGCAGATAAATCTCCACACACCGTTACAAGATATTAAAGCACGTTACGTCTCTTTCGGTAGCAGGATAAATGGTATGGCTGGGCCTATAGTTCACGGGAGTTCATGGAGCGTAGACTCTTCTATGCGAATGTTCGAGTACGTGAACACTACCCTATTCCTTCATTTCCCTATCTCCTATACTCATCAATTCTTGGTGTAAGATCGTCAATTCTTGGTGTAAGTGTTGTCAAAATTTTTCTGTCTCATCTGTGTAAGAATGAGCAATTCTTCTTCCAACTCGTCCGAGAATGGGCGTTATGACAAAGAACACGAAGAAAAGAATGGAAGCGATTTGTCCAATAGTGACAAATGGTGCTTCCACCGGTTGACATCCTATCCACCCTAGTAGTAAGCAATCTGCCAAAAGTAACCAAAATAATCCTTGGTGAATCGGACGAAAACTTGAACTACGTACATACATACTTTTAAAGAAAGGTAAAGCGAACAGACATATAAATACTGGTGCTATTGCGGCTACACCTCCAGCTTTGTCAGGTATACTACGAAGAATGGCATAGACGGGGAGGAAATACCATTCTGGCACAATATGCGGCGGGGTTGGCATCGGATTAGCAGGTATATAATTGTCGGGATGCCCCAAAACATTAGGAGCATAAAAGATCCAAAAGGCAAAAAAGATAGCAAAAGCTACCCAACCTACTAGATCCTTTACATAAAAGTAGGGGTAAAAGGGGATTTTATCCATCTCAGAATGTACACCCAATGGATTATTTGATCCATATTGATGCAATGCGGCCAGATGAAGAAGACTGGCGCCTACTAAAATAAAAGGGAGTAAATGATGAAGACTAAAAAAACGATTTAAGGTGGCATTGTCCACGGAGAAACCACCCCAAAGCCAAGTCACTATGCTATCTCCTACTACAGGTATAGCACTAGCTAAGCTTGTAATTACTGTAGCTCCCCAAAAGCTCATCTGACCCCAAGGTAATACGTATCCTATAAAAGCAGTCACAATCATTAATAAGAAGATGACAACTCCGAGACACCGAACAAATTCCCTAGGACTGCTATAACTCGCATGATATAGACCACGAAAAATATGAAGGTGAACCACAATGAGAAACATACTTGCCCCATTAGCATGCATATAACGGAGCAACCAGCCCCCTTCAACATCTCTCATAATGTGTTCCACGCTGTTGAAAGCTAGATCCACATGAGGTGTATAATGCATAGCTAAAAAAACGCCAGTCAATATCTGAATGACTAAGCAAATCCCAGCTAACGAACCGAATCCCCACCAATAACTAATATTGCTCGGGGTTGGATAATCGATCAAATGCTGATTCAGTGTGGAAAAGACGGGCTGTTTAAGAACAGATAATCGTTGGTTCCTTAGAGTCATTCTCGATTTCTCTTTGATCTCTCCCCCGAAGAAAGGCAATTGCAGTGATTTGCGTTGGTTTTTCCAACGAAAGAAATGGTGGGAGAAGGAGATTTATCTGCTCGACCGGAGGAAAGAGACGTAACGTGAGTGTGGAGATTTATCTGCGTAGGGACTTTAGTCACTCGACCTCGTAAACTCGGTCGAGTGACTAAAGTCCCTACGTACTATTAGATAAATCTCCTTAACATCCAGGTCTCCTTAACATCTAGGTCGATTTCACTCCGTTACAAGATATTAAAGCACGTTTCGTCGTAGTTTGGCGGGTCAGTAACATCCAGGTCTCCTTAACATCTAGGTCTCCTAACATCCTTTAAGAGGTCGACTTCACTCCTCATAAGAGGTTCCTTAATATCCGGGTCGATTACACGGGCGCAAGGGCTCCCGTACGGGCGAGTCCCATCAGGTCCTCGATCTAGGAGATCGAGCAGATAAATCTCCATCTCATTAACATCTTTTAAGAGGTCGATTGCACTCCGTTACATCTCCCATCTCCTAACATCCCGGTCTCCTTAACATCTAGGTCTCCTAACATCCTTTAAGAGGTCTCCTAACATCCAGGACGACTTCACTTTCTATAATAGGTTCCTTAATCTCCTTTAATAGGTAAAATTTACGTTACGTCTTTTATCACTGCCTCATAAGAGGTTCCTTAATATCCTTTAATAGGTCGATTGCATAACGTTACGTCTCCCGCACTCCTCATAGGAGCTCTCTTTAACTTCCTTTAATAGCTCGATTGTATAACGTTACATCTCCCGCACTTCTCATAAGAGGTTCCTTAATATCTAATGGATCAACAGCATTTACGTTACGTCTTTTATCATTACATTACTTAAACTTCTGGTGGGGTAGGAGATTTATCTGCTCGACCGACAGGTCGAGGATCGCAAGCTCGAGTCCCGTCAAGGTCCTCGTGCTGGCGCACGAGCAGATAAATCTCCACATAACGTTACGTCTCCCGCACTCCGTTACAAGATATTAAAGCACGTTACGTCTCTTTCCCAGACTACTGTTTAAGTAACGTGAGTGTGGAGATTTATCTGCGTAGGCACTTTAGTGACTCGATCGAGTTTACGAGATCGAGGACCTGACGGGACTCTCCTTCAAGGTTCGCTACCTAGCGGTTTTTGTCTAAAGCCTCGCTACCTTTCAGGTAGCAGCCTCCGGAAAGAGACGTAACGTGAGTGATAAAAGACGTAACGTAAATGAGGAGATTTATCTGCTCGATCGTAAGATCGAGGACCTGACGGGACTCGACCGTAAGGGAGCCCTTGCGCCCGTGAAATCGACCCAGATGTTAAGTTGACCTAGTTCTTAAGGATATTAAGGAAACCTCTTACGAGGAGTGCGGGAGATGCAACGGAGTGCGGGAGACGTAACGTGAATGCAGTTAACCTGATGGGAGATGTAACGGAGTGCAATCGACAAAAGATGTTAAAGAAACCTCTTACGAGGAGTGAAGTTGACCTAGATGTTAAAGAGACCTAGATGTTAGAGGAACCTGGATGTTAGGAGATGGGAGATGTAACGGAGTGCGGGAGACGTAACGTGAATGCAGTTAATCTCTTAAAGGAAAGAGACCTCTTACGAGGAGTGAAGTTGACCTAGATGTTAAAGAGACCTCTTAAAGCATTAAAGTTTATGTTCCTACCCCACCAGAAGTTTAAGTAACGTAATGGTAAGAGACGTAACGTGAGTGCGGGAGATGTAACGTTATGTGGAGATTTATCTGCTCGTGCGCCAGCACGAGGACCTTGACGGGACTCGAGCTTGCGATCCTCGACCTGTCGGTCGAGCAGATAAATCTCCTACCCCACCAGAAGTTTAAGTAACGTAATGATAAAAGACGTAACGTAAATGCAGTTGATCTATTAGATATTAAGGAACCTCTTATGAGAAGTGCGGGAGATGTAACGTTATACAATCGAGCTATTAAAGGAAGTTAAAGAGAGCTCCTATGAGGAGTGCGGGAGACGTAACGTTATGCAATCGACCTATTAAAGGATATTAAGGAACCTCTTATGAGGAGTGAAGTCGACCTCTTAAAGGATGTTAGGAGACCTAGATGTTAAGGAGACCGGGATGTTAGGAGATGGGAGATGTAACGGAGTGCAATCGACCTCTTAAAAGATGTTAATGAGACCTCTTAAAGGATGTTAAAGAGACCTCTTACGAGAAGTGAAGTCGACCTAGATGTTAAGGAGACCTGGATGTTAGGAGACCTAGATGTTAAGGAGACCTCTTAAAGGAGACCTGGATGTTACGGGGACCTGCGTTATGAGGTCGACTACACTCCGTTACTTAAAAGAGTCCTTTAAGAGGTCGACTGCACAACGTTACGTCTCCCATGGGGCAGGAGATTTATCTGCTCGACCCCAGGGGCCTACCCCACCAACGCCGCTCTTCCGGCGCAAGGGTACGGTCGAGTTGCTTCGCACCTTTTATGAGGTCTCCTTAACATCTAGGTCTCCTAACATCCAGGTCTCCTTAACATCTAGGTCGACTTCACTTCTCGTAAGAGGTCTCTTTAACATCCTTTAAGAGGTCTCATTAACATCTTTTAAGAGGTCGATTGCACTCCGTTACATCTCCCATCTCCTAACATCCCGGTCTCCTTAACATCTAGGTCTCCTAACATCCTTTAAGAGGTCGACTTCACTCCTCATAAGAGGTTCCTTAATATCCTTTAATAGGTCGATTGCATAACGTTACGTCTCCCGCACTCCTCATAGGAGCTCTCTTTAACTTCCTTTAATAGCTCGATTGTATAACGTTACATCTCCCGCACTTCTCATAAGAGGTTCCTTAATATCTAATAGATCAACTGCATTTACGTTACGTCTTTTATCATTACGTTACTTAAACTTCTGGTGGGGTAGGAGATTTATCTGCTCGACCGACAGGTCGAGGATCGCAAGCTCGAGTCCCGTCAAGGTCCTCGTGCTGGCGCACGAGCAGATAAATCTCCACATAACGTTACATCTCCCGCACTCACGTTACGTCTCTTACCATTACGTTACTTAAAATAGTCTGGTGGGGCAGGAGATTTATCTACTCTCCCTTCGGGTTCGCTACCTAGCGGTCTAAAGCCTCGCTACCTTTCAGGTAGCAGCCTCCGGCCCTACCCCACCAGACTATCTCGACCTAGATGTTAGGAGACCTCTTACGAGTATAGGGACTCGACCATTTATCCTCCGGTGGCTTGGGCCTACGTTTAAGTAACGTTGTGTGGGAGCCTTTAAGTAACGTGCCTTAACATCTAGGTCTCCTAACATCCAGGTCTCCTAACATCCAGGACGACTTCACTTCTCATAAGAGGTTCCTTAATATCCTTTAATAGGTTAAATTTACGTTACGTCTTTTATCACTCCTCGTAAGAGGTCTTTTTAACATCTATCTAGGTCTCCTTAGCATCTAGGTCGACTTCACTCCTCGTAAGAGGTTTCCTTAATATCTACTAGGTCAACTGCATTTACGTTACGTCTTCCTCATTTACGTTACGTCTTTTATCACTACGTTACGTCTCTTTCCCCACCAGACTATGTTGACCTCTTAAGGAGACCTCTTAAAGGACTATTTCGACCTGGATGTTAGGAGACCTCTTACGAGTATAGGGACTCGAGCTGCGATCCCCGTAACATCCAGGTCGACTTCACTCACGTTACGTCTCAGTAGTTTGGTGGGGCAGTAACATCCAGGTCTCCTTAACATCTAGGTCTCATTAACATCTAGGTCGACTTCATTACGTTACTTAAAATAGTCTGGTGGTTCAGGAACATAAACTTTAATGCTTTAAGAGTTCTCTTTAACATCTAGGTCAACTTCACTCCTCGTAAGAGGTCTCTTTCCTTTAAGAGATTAACTGCATTCACGTTACGTCTCCCGCACTCCGTTACATCCCCCATCTCCTAACATCCAGGTTCCTCTAACATCTAGGTCTCTTTAACATCTAGGTCAACTTCACTCCTCGTAAGAGGTTTCTTTAACATCTTTTGTCGATTGCACTCCGTTACATCTCCCATCAGGTTAACTGCATTCACGTTACGTCTCCCGCACTCCGTTGCATCTCCCGCACTCCTCGTAAGAGGTTTCCTTAATATCCTTAAGAACTAGGTCAACTTAACATCTGGGTCGATTTCACGGGCGCAAGGGCTCCCTTACGGTCGAGTCCCGTCAGGTCCTCGATCTTACGATCGAGCAGATAAATCTCCTCATTTACGTTACGTCTTTTATCACTCACGTTACGTCTCTTTCCGGAGGCTGCTACCTGAAAGGTAGCGAGGCTTTAGACAAAAACCGATAGGTAGCGAACCCTAAGGGAGAGTCCCGTCAGGTCCTCGATCTCGTAAACTCGATCGAGTCACTAAAGTGCCTACGCAGATAAATCTCCACACCCCGTTACAAGATATTAAAGCACGTTACGTCTCTTTCGGTCGAGTAGATAAATCTCCTTAACAGCCAGGTCGAGATAGTCTGGTGGGGTAGGACGTTACGTCTCTTTCCCCACCAGACTTTTTTAAGTAACGTAGTGGAGTCGACCTCTTAAAGGAGACCTCTTACGAGGAGTGCAGTCGACCTCATAGTTCATCAAAGGCTTACCCTTCATCTTTTTGCAAAAAGCCGCTCCACGGTAGTAAAGTCTCATCTTGTGTCTTGGCGGAAGTCACAATACTGATGTTGAACCCTCGAATATGTTCGAAGATCTCAAAGGTATCTTCTAGTTCGGGGGAGAATTCGAGAAACTCCCTTTCCATCAAGAAATGGATGGACTTCTCCCTTATAATGACCTGAGAATCTAAGAGAGACATGACTGTCGAGATTCTGACCGAAAAATGAGACATTCCATGCCCTCGGAGAGTGCTTCGTCGCTTCTTTCCTGTCTTTTTCTCTTGGGTCGAGAGAGTGTTAAGGCCGTTACGTCTCCCTCCAGTCGAAAGCCTTTCAGTCTGTATGAGTTTCTGACCACTAGGAATCTCCATAGCCAATTTACCATTTTTGAAATCAGAACATGGGGGTACTACTCTTATTTCAGACAATCGAGGAACTTCCATAACGTTGGCGTGATTCGGTTTGAGCAACAGATCTTGACGTGAAACATCCTCGTAATGAAAATGAAGTGGAAACATTAGAAAACCCTTTCCAGAAAGAAGAAATGGGCACTGTTCACTATCCGCTTCAAAAGGAGAGTGCTAAGAAGATAAATGGCGAATTCCTTGATACAGATGATAGGACAGGGCTAAGCCAGTAATAAAAATGGAAATGTTGATGAGCTTTGATGAATAAAAAAAGAATGGATAAAGATTCTCGAAGGAAATAAAGCCTATTTTCAGATACAGCAGATAATAAGACAAAACTATAGCGGCTAGGAAAGCGCCCGAAATTCAATTTAAAATAGAAAACGTCGAAGTAAGCTGTGGCCGATAAATGGGAAGATGAGGAGATAAAGGTCGAAGATGAGCGGCATCAGATTTAGGAGAAATCCCCTCCTTGTTCCGATCAAGAAATTCTCTAACGGGCTGCGTCATTCGCTTTCATCCCTATAGTTCCGCTTCTTCCTCGAGAAGAAATTAAAGAAAGAACTGGTTGGCTTGACCAAGAAAGGCATGGGATTGAAGAAGAACTGGGGGGAAGAAGATCTGATTAGAGGACCTGCGTTACTTCAAGAGCTCTCCTTTAAGAGGTCGAGATAGTCCTTTAAGAGGTCTCCTTAACATCTAGGTCTCCTTAACATCCTTAAAGAGGTCTCCTAACATCCAGGTCGACTTTAAGAGGTCTCCTTAACATCCTTAAAGAGGTCTCCTAACATCCAGGTTCCTATAACATCTAGGTCTCTTTAACATCTAGGTCAACTTCACTCCTCGTAAGAGGTCTCTTTAACATCTTTTAAGAGGGCGATTGCATTCACGTTACGTCTCCCGCACTCCGTTACAAGATATAAAGGCACGTTACGTCTCTTACCATTACGTTACTTAAACAATAGTCTGGGAAAGAGACGTAACGTGAGTGAAGTCGACCGTTACTGACCCGCCAAACTACGACGTAACGTGAGTGAAGTCGACCTCTTTAAATACCCTTAACTTAACATCTAGGTCTCCTAAACATCTAGGTCAACTGCACTCCTCAGGTCTCTTTAACATCCTTTAACATCTAGGTCGACTTCACTTCTCGTAGAGGTCTCTTTAACATCATAGTATAGGACAACTGCATTCACGTTACGTCTCCCGCACTACGTTTCGTCTCTTTCCCTACCAAACTACTCCTGCTCTTTAGCCTCCGGTGGCCCTGGTTCGCTCCCTGTCAGTTTTGTCTAAAGCCTCGCTACCTTTCAGGTAGCAGCTAAAGGGCTCCGCGCCTCGACCCGCAGGGAAAGAGACGTAACGTGAGTGCGGGAGATGTAACGTGAAGTTAACCTATACTATGATGTTAAAGAGAGCTCTTACGAGGAGTGATAAAAGACGTAACGTAAATTTAACCTATTAAAGGATATTAAGGAAGCTCTTATGAGAAGTGCGGGAGATGTAAATACAATCGATGGGAGATGTAACGGAGTGTAATCGACCCGGATATTAAGGAACCTCTTACGAGGAGTGCGGGAGACGTAACGTTATGCAATCGACCTATTAAAGGATATTAAGGAACCTCTTATGAGGAGTGAAGTCGACCTCTTAAAGGATGTTAGGAGACCTAGATGTTAAGGAGACCGGGATGTTAGGAGACCTAGATGTTTAGGAGACCTAGATGTTACGGGGATCGCGACCGAAAGGTAGCAGGAATAGTTTGGTAGGGTAGGACCCCGCCACCGCGAACCTTAAAGGAGAGTCCCGTCAGGTCCTCGACCTCGTAAACTCGGTCGAGTGACTCCCTACGCAGATAAATCTCCATCAACTGCACTCCGTTTTCACTCCGGGCGCAAGGGCTCCCTGGTGGTCGAGGGGTAGGCGCAAGGGCTCCCTATCGGTCGAGCTATTTCATCCCTATAACATCCAGCGCAACTTAACATCTAGGTCTCCTAACATCCAGGTCTCCTTAACATCTAGGTCTCCTAACATCCTTTAAGAGGTCGACTTCACTCCTCATAAGAGGTTCCTTAATATCCTTTAATAGGTCGATTGCATAACGTTACGTCTCCCGCACTCCTCGTAGGAGGTTCCTTAATATCCTTTAATAGGTCGGTTGTATAACGTTACATCTCCCGCACTTCTCATAAGAGGTTCCTTAATCTCCTTTAATAGGTTAAATTTACGTTACGTCTTTTATCACTCCTCGTAAGAGCTCTCTTTAACTTCCGGGTCTCATTAACATCTAGGTCTCCTAACATCCCGGACGACTTCACTTCTCATAAGAGGTTCCTTAATATCTAATGGATCAACAGCATTTACGTTACGTCTTTTATCATTACGTTACGTCTCCCGCACTCCATTACATCTCCCATCAATTTATTCACGTTACGTCTTCCATCAACTGCACTCCGTGTACACTCCGTTCCGTCTCCCGCCTCGATCTCGTAAACTCGATCGAGTCACTAAAGTGCCTACGCAGATAAATCAATAGTTTGGGAAAGAGACGTAACGTGCTTTAATATCTTGTAACGGAGTGCGGGAGACGTAACGTTATGTGGAGATTTATCTGCTCGTGCGCCAGCACGAGGAGATTTATCGGCGTAGGAGATTTATCTACTCGAGCGCATTTATGCGATCGAGTGGAGTAGTTTGGTAGGGTAGGACGCAGATAAATCTCCACACTCACGTTACGTCTCTTTCCTTTGGTCGAGTAGATAAATCTCCTCGGTATCTATACGCGAATTCTCTAATTTCCGCGGAATAAGAATTTCCAGAGGTAGGATTTTTTTCTATTATTAAAATTTTAATTTCTTCTATTCAATTTAATCTTTTATTCAATTTATAATTGGGCATCCTCCATTATTTCTCACAGGCATCTTCTATTATTCAATTTCTCCTCCACAGAAAAATCCGTTTTCTTCCATTATTATATAACCGGAAGAAGGATGGACTTAGTTTACCGTACTCTGAATCCTCTTCGGGAGACGAAGCTCAAGGAAGTGAATCTGGCTCATAATCTCATCTCACCATCAGCCATTCAATGCTCGGTCCTACCCTACGTAAGGGGCCACCCACCCTTTCCCACTTACCCTCTCGAGAGGCCGCATCTCACACATACAATGCATCAATCCATGTCCTACCACCATCTGAAATGCGCGAAACTTCGATTGGCGGAAGCCAGTCCATGAAGATTCTCCCTTTTCTTACGTGCAATTCCTCTCTTTTTGTAAGCATCAAGTATCTCATCAAATGAACATTTCTCTAAGCTTATCCTGTGGTTTATACGTCGTTTGAAAGCAGCTTCAAGTATCCAGCGAATAGCTAAGGTTTGTTGACGCTCCCTTGCTACAATCCCGGGGACATCATAAATAGTACCCGCAACTCTCACTTTTTCCACTTTGCATATGGGCTTTATATTCTCTACGGCGTCAACCATCAGTTTGATTACATCGCCTTGAGTGCGAGCTAGGCGATGAAAAGTTTGATAAACAATAGCACGAACCTTCGATCTTTGACCAGCTTTCATGCGAAAGTGGACCAATTTCTTGATCAAATCCTTTTGAGCACTATCTAAGCCCCCCATATAACTGAGAATTTCAGAGCAATTGGTCGTTTCATTGATATTACGCGAGCGTTACTGTCCATCTGTATAAGCCAACTCCCTTGTGAGAACCTACCACTTATCCTCCCAAATCTTCCGACTCAGAAGAATCTTTGCTTCCAACTTTTAGGTCTCCTTTAAGAGGTCGACTCCACAACGTTACTTAAACGTAGGGCCGGAGGCTGCTACCTGAAAGGTAGCAGCCTAAAGGCCCTGAAAAGTGCTTTCGCACGAGGCACGGAGTCCACACTCCCGTTACTTAAAAAAGTCTGGTGGGGAAAGAGACGTAACGTGCTTTAATATCTTGTAACGTGAATGCAGTTGATGGAGATTTATCTGCGTAGGGACTTTAGTCACTCGACCGAGTTTACGAGGTCGAGGACCTGATGGGACTCGAGCTGCGATCCTCGTAACACCCAGGTCTCCTTAACATCTAGGTCGATTTCACTCCGTTGCATCTCCCGCACTCACGTTACGTCTCTTTCCTATCGGTCGAGTAGATAAATCTCCTGCCCCACCAGAAGTTTAAGTAGCGTAAATGCAGTTGTCCTATACTAGTTAAAGAGACCTCTACGAGAAGTGATAAAAGACGTAACGTAAATTTAACCTATTAAAGGATATTAAGGAACCTCTTATGAGAAGTGCGGGAGATGTAACGTTATACAACCGACCTATTAAAGGATATTAAGGAACCTCCTACGAGGAGTGCGGGAGACGTAACGTTATGCAATCGACCTATTAAAGGATATTAAGGAACCTCTTATGAGGAGTGAAGTCGACCTCTTAAAGGATGTTAGGAGACCTAGATGTTAAGGAGACCTGGATGTTAGGAGACCTAGATGTTAAAGGATGTTAAAGGGACCTCTTGCGAGGAGTGATAAAAGACGTAACGTAAATGAGGAGATTTATCTACTCGATCGTAAGATCGAGGACCTGACGGGACTCGACCGTAAGGGGGAGGTAGTTCAAGTAACGTGAATACAATTGACCTATTAAAGGATGTTAAATAGACCTCTTACGAGGAGTGATAAAAGACGTAACGTAAATTTAACCTATTAAAGGATATTAAGGAACCTCTTATGAGAAGTGCGGGAGACGTAACGTGAATGAGGAAGACGTAACGTGAATAAATTGACCTATATTAGATGTTAAAGAGACCTCAAGCTACGATCCTCGACCCGTAGGGTCGAGCAGATAAATCTCCTACCCCAAGGGAGACGTAACGTAAGTGCAGTCGACCTCTTAAAAGACTATCTCGACCTAGATGCTAAAGAGATCTATACTATGATGTTAAAGAGACCTCTTACGAGGAGTGCGGGAGACGTAACGTTATGCAATCGACCTCTTTAAGGATATTAAGGAACCTCTTATGAGGAGTGAAGTCGACCTCTTAAAGGATGTTAGGAGACCTAGATGTTAAAGAGACCTAGATGTTTAGGAGACCTGGATGTTAGGAGACCTAGATGCTAAGGAGACCTAGTAGAGATTAAGGAAACCTCTTACGAGGAGTGCAGTTGACCTAGATGTTAAGGAGACCCGTTGTGGGCCTACATTCAAGTTTAAGTAACGTAAATGCAGTTGATGGGGGATGTAACGAAGTGTGGGAGACGTAACGTAATGAAGTCGACCTAGATGTTAAGGAGACCTAGATGTTAAGGAGACCTCGACTACTTCGACCTCTTAAAGTCGACCTCTTAGAGTAAAGGTGCAAAGCAACTCAGCCATCGATTAAGAGGCATTTAAGGCAAGTCCGCAGCGACTTAAGTAGGTTAACTGAAGCCAGGTTAAAGGGCAGTTTCCCTTACAAAAGAAGCTGAAGTTAGAGATCACCTTCAGCCATTCAATATCAAAAAGAAAAAGTAAAAAAACCCTAAAAAGAAACACATTTTGAATCTCTTTTGAACAGCAATAAAGACCTCCAATGAAAGTTGCTAGGCGAAGGGGTCCCGTCTCTACCTCCTCAGGTATGACGTTCGTCCGCAAGGGAAAAAACGGAGTAGAGTATGGTTTTGCATGCACGTCGGGCAAGGTGGTTTTCGTAAGGGGTCGATACGGCGATGGGTAACTCGACCGGAAACTGCCTTTATCTATTGGGAAATTACATATGGGAAGGAACCATAAAGAGCAAGACCAGAGCGGAGCACTAGTCCCCACTCGTACATAGCTCATCTTACTCCAGTTCCAGCCAAGGAGTAGGAGACAACGGAGGGTAGTCCCACTATTCCCCAATAGCTAGGAACCTTTAGATGGTATCCTAGGATTGATCATTGCACAAACTCTTTAAGTCTATAGCATGTCGTGGAGTAGTTCAGCCTGTCTCTACTTTTGACTTCTTATGCCTATTCACCCCTTTAGGTAGAGCTCTTGGAACTCCCCTCGAGACCTTCGGACTGTCTCAACCTCTATGGTAAGAGACGTAACGTGAGTGCGGGAGATGTAACGTGAATGAGGAGATTTATCTACTCGATCGTAAGATCGAGGTGGGAGACGTAACGGAGTTCTAAAGAACGGAGTGCAGTTGACCTCGGATGTTATAGGGACTCGACCGTAAGGGAGAGGTAGTTCAAGTAACGTGAATAAATTGAGCTATATTAGATGTTAAAGAGAGCTCTTACGAGGAGTGATAAAAGACGTAACGTAAATTTAACCTATTAAAGGATATTAAGGAACCTCTTACGAGGAGTGAAATCGACCTAGATGTTAAGGAGACCTGGATGTTAGGAGATGGGAGATGCAACGGAGTGTAATCGACCTCTTAAAAGATGTTAAGGAGACCTAGATGTTAAAGAGACCTAGATGCTGAAGGATCCTGGATGTTAGGAGACCTCTTTAAGGATGCTAAGGAGACCTATACTATGATGTTAAAGAGACCTCTTACGAGGCAGTGATAAAAGACGTAAATACAGTTAACCTATTAAAGGATATTAAGGAACCTCCTACGAGGAGTGCGGGAGACGTAACGTTATGCAATCGACCTATTAAAGGATATTAAGGAACCTCTTATGAGGAGTGAAGTCGACCTCTTAAAGGATGTTAGGAGACCTAGATGTTAAGGAGACCTGGATGTTAGGAGACCTAGATGTTTAGGAGACCTGGATGTTTAGGAGACCTGGATGTTAGGAGACCTAGATGTTAAGGAGACCTAGATGTTAGGAGACCTAGATGTTAAGGAGACCTGGATGTTAAGGAGACCTGACGGGACTCTCGCTGCGATCCTCGATCTATGAGATCGAGTAGATAAATCTCCTACCCCATGGGAGAGGTAACGTTGTGTGGGAGCGTTTAAGTAACGTGCCTTAACATCTAGGTCGACTTCACTCCTCGTAAGAGGTCTTTTTAACATCCTTTAATAGGTCGACTTCACTCCTCGTAAGAGGTCTCTTTAACATCTTTTAAGAGGTCTCATTAACATCTAGGTCTCCTAACATCCAGGTCGACTTCACTTCTCGTAAGAGGTCTTTTTAACATCCTTTAACATCTAGGTCTCCTAACATCCAGGTCTCCTTAACATCTAGGTCTCCTAACATCCTTTAAGAGGTCGACTTCACTCCTCATAAGAGGTTCCTTAATATCCTTTAATAGGTCGATTGCATAACGTTACGTCTCCCGCACTCCTCGTAGGAGGTTCCTTAATATCCTTTAATAGGTCGGTTGTATAACGTTACATCTCCCGCACTTCTCATAAGAGGTTCCTTAATATCCTTTAATAGGTTAAATTTACGTTACGTCTTTTATCACTTCTCGTAGAGGTCTCTTTAACTAGTATAGGACAACTGCATTTACGCTACTTAAACTTCTGGTGGGGTAGGAGATTTATCTGCTCGACCCACAGGGAAAGAGACGTAACGTAATGAAGTCGACCTAGATGTTAATGAGACCTAGATGTTAAGGAGACCTAGATGTTACGGGGATCGCGGCTCGAGTCCCTATAACATCCTGCGCAACTTAACATCTAGGAAGACTTCACTCCTCGTAAGAGCTCTCTTTAACTTCCTTTAATAGGTCAATTTATTCACGTTACGTCTTCCATCAACTGCACTCCGTGTACACTCCGTTCCGTCTCCCGCCTCGATCTCATAAATTCGATCGAGTCACTAAAGTGGCAGATAAATCTCCATCAACTGTATTCACGTTACAAGATATTAAAGCACGTTACGTCTCTTTCCGATCGGGCGCAAGGGTGTGCCCCGAGCGCACGACTGCACGTCGTGGTTCGCTACCTATCGGTTTTTGTCTAAAGCCACGCTACCTGGAAGGATAAATAGTTTGGTAGGGAAAGAGACGTAACGTGCTTTAATATCTTGTAACGGAGTGCGGGAGACGTAACGTAAATACAGTTGATCTAGTAGATATTAAGGGAACCTCTTATGAGAAGTGATAAAAGACGTAACGTAAATTTAACCTATTAAAGGATATTAAAGAACCTCTTATGAGAAGTGCGGGAGATGTAACGTTATACAATCGACCTATTAAAGGATATTAAGGAACCTCTTACGAGGAGTGATAAAAGACGTAACGTAAATTTAACCTATTAAAGGATATTAAGGAAGCTCTTATGAGAAGTGCGGGAGATGTAACGTTATACAATCGATCAAAGGATATTAAGGAACCTCTTACGAGGAGTGATAAAAGACGTAACGTAAATTTAACCTATTAAAGGATATTAAGGAAGCTCTTATGAGAAGTGAAGTCGTCCGGGATGTTAGGAGACCTAGATGTTAAGGAGACCTGGATGTTATGAGACCTAGATGTTAAGGAGACCTAGATGTTAAGGAGACCGGGATGTTAGGAGACCTAGATGTTTAGGAGACCTGGATGTTAGGAGACCTAGATGTTAAAGAGACCCGGAAGTTAAAGAGACCTCTTACGAGGCAGTGATAAAAGACGTAACGTAAATGCAGTTGATCTATTAGATATTAAGGAACCTCTTATGAGAAGTGCGGGAGATGTAACGTTATACAATCGACCTATTAAAGGATATTAAGGAACCTCTTACGAGGAGTGATAAAAGACGTAACGTAAATTTAACCTATTAAAGGATATTAAGGAACCTATTATAGAAAGTGCGGGAGATGTAACGTTATACAATCGACCTATTAAAGGATATTAAGGAACCTCTTACGAGGAGTGCGGGAGACGTAACGTTATGTGGCCCTTTAGGGACTCGACCGTTAGGGAGAGGGAGTTTAAGTAACGTAAATGCAGTTGAGCTATACTAGTTAAATAGAGCTCTTACGAGGAGTGAAGTCGACCTAGATGTTAATGAGACCTCTTTAAGGATATTAAGGAACCTCTTATGAGGAGTGCGGGAGATGCAACGGAGTGTAATCGACCTAGATGTTAGAGGAACCTGGATGTTAGGAGACCTCTTAAACGATGTTAAGGAGACCTGGATGTTAGGAGATGGGAGATGCAACGGAGTGCGGGAGACGTAACGTTATGTGGGAGACGTAACGGGAGTAGAGTCGACCTAGATGTTAATGAGACCTCTTTAAGGATATTAAGGAACCTCTTATGAGGCAGTGATAAAAGACGTAACGTAAATTTAACCTATTAAAGGAGATTAAGGAACCTATTATAGAAAGTGAAGTCGTCCTGGATGTTAGGAGACCTCTTAAAGGATGTTAGGAGACCTCTTAAAAGATGTTAAAGAGATGGGAGATGTAACGGAGTGTAATCGACCTCTTAAAAGATGCTGAAGGATCCTGGATGTTAGGAGACCTCTTTAAGGATGCTAAGGAGATGGGAGATGTAACGGAGTGCGGGAGACGTAACGTGAGCAGCTCGCTGTAATAGGACGTGATTCTTTCAGTAATTGTTGCAGTTTCCTCAGCAGCTTGACTCATCAAATCCTGATATTGTTCCTTTTGCGTCGCTGAGAGGCCTTATGGTGAAAGTATGAGCTGTTTCCCGTCTTTAACCTCCGCTACACGCGAACGAATATGCCAGTAGGATTCGTTGCGTCGGAGAAGGACATCCAATGATTCCTCAAGTTTACAATACTCCTCAAGTGCAGCCTGTGTAGGGAAAGTGTTGGCGAGCTGTTCCATACGTGCTTCTGTCGCTTTTATCTGTTGAGTCGTTTCACCTGTGGGCACTCCATGATTGTAGACTGTCTGCACAATGATTCAGCTTAGACACCAAAGACCCTGCCCCTCCCCCAAGTGTCACGAACAGTAGCCTCAAAGTCCTGCTCGTCGAGCCACATCGTCTCAAAATCGGCCCCCTTCGTGATTTTCGTTCCTTTCTCTCAGTATCCAGGGGACCGTGATCTTCTTTTTGGTGAGCTATATTCCGAACCCAAGTAAAAAGGAACCCAGCCACTGTGCATAAGAACCTGTCAAGCCTTTCTCGGACACAATTCTCGACGCTACGACCCCTTTCCCAGGTAAACCCCTTCATATCCAAGATCTCGGAGGTTGCAATCTGCCAGCGTGTCCCGGAAAGCATTCATAGCACGTTGGTCCCTGGGCGGACCCCCCTTCCTCTGAAAAGGGGATCTCATTAAACCCAAGGAGGACGGGGACGGCCCCAGCATAAATCTCTGATCAATTTCCACGTCTTGTATTTCTCCTCCGGCCATCCGTAAACACCAATAAACCTCCAGCAGCCCCTGTCATCCGAAATATCCCTTGCAATATAATTATCTGTATAGGAGGTAAGGCTAAACCCCTTCATCCCACAACATACAAAGACCTCCCGACCTACCTCTACTACTAACAAAAGGTTCTTGAAACCTAGTTTCCAACGCAAACTTTCCATGTCCTTGCTTGTCGTTTCGGACAAAAACACGATGTTAGGGCGAAAGGAATCCAGGGGTGTGCGAACCGCACGTGGGCTGCCACACCCACGCCAGTTCCAACATAAGCATTGCGATCTTAGGCTTTGCCTCCGCCTTTTCATTGAGGATCTTCCCATCAGAATGATAGCCTTGACATGCTCTTTCTTTTAGAGGCTTCGGCTTGAGGAGAGTTCGAGCTTGTCAGATTGCATCGTTACATACTCTGCACCTCCTATCATGCCCCATTTCTCCAAAGAAATTTGACTTTTTTTCCCCTCCGTCCACTACTACCAGCACGCAACTCAACGAACATTTTGTTTTCCGCTCATTATCCCTTCGCCGAGCTTTCATAGACGAAGCCCGTAGCCAGCTTCAGCTTCCGTATTGATAAGATTCTTTTGGGAGGTCTTCATCAATACATTCCTTATCGATATGTCCCAGCCTACCACATATATATATAACAATTCAGGGAGTTTAACATATTTGAGATCACTGGGTGGCGCAAGGGCTTCGCAGTTGAGATGTCAAGTTCGACTATGAATTTGATTGCCCGGGACAAGCGCGAGGGATCAGATTCATCAAACTCAATGAAACGAGCCAACCTTGCCGCAATGAACCATAGATTGGGTTCTCTTAAGAATAATTATAGCACCAGAAGCAAGCAGTGTTAAATTGAATATCTGTCTTCATTGCCCGTAATCTCGCGAAGTAGATGGTCGTCGAAAGCCCAGGGGCCGTCCTCGACGTCTTAAACCCCCTTTTCTGATGTCATCAAGGCTGCTTGCTAGGCAGGGGTATATATATTGATTCATCGAGCCCTCTCCTCTCGCTGTGCTCGCTCGATCAGCCTTCGTCGCTCTAGCCGTCTTGTCTTCCGCTTTGATCTTCTTTCATTCGATTCGTTCCCCCCTCGCTCTATCCTGCTATCGCTTCTCAACATCTCACACCGACTCAGCCATAACTCCAGATTGAGAAATGTAGGCAGGAGATCCTATACCCCGACCATAATCCTTGGGGAAGGCTGGTATCGCTGCTAGAATGAGGTTCGGAAGCAGCGGCATAGACCCAAGAGATTCAGCTTGCGGAGAGAATAAGAATTCTTCCCTCGGTAAATCACCGCTACCCCTTACGTCCTTTCGATTCCGGATTCATGAGATTGGGTAACATAATTGGATCAGAGGGCGTAGCTCTTGATGAATGACTATCTCTCTTTCTTGAATCTGATATCCGATCATTAGACATCTGTAAGAAGCTCTATCAGATAACTATACCCGTCGAATCCTTAGGAACTCCATTAGTTCTTGGAGAAAGAGGTTCTATGAGAAATGGGAGAAGGTGATCCCATGCTCGACGGGCTCGAGTTCCCAGCTACCATATTATAATCGAAGGTCAAGCCGATATATATGACCGCTTTGGATGTAAGAGGAGAAAAAGAGAGATATGCTCCCGGAGATGATAAATCAGGAAACTGCACTTGGATTGAGCGGAAGAGCGGGAAAGAGACGTAACGTGCTTTAATATCTTGTAACGGAGTGCGGGAGACGTAACGTTATGTGGAGATTTATCTGCTCGTGCGTTAGCACGAGGACCTGACGGGACTCGAGCGTAAGCGAGCCTGCCCCACCAGATGTTTAAGTAACGGGAGTAGAGTCGACCTAGATGTTAATGAGATGGGAGATGTAACGGAGTGCGGGAGACGTAACGTGAATGCAGTTAATCTCTTAAGTTAAAGAGAGCTCTTACGAGGAGTGAAGTTGACCTAGATGTTAAAGAGACCCGGATATTAAGGAACCTCTTATGAGGAGTGATAAAAGACGTAACGTAAATTTAACCTATTAAAGGAGATTAAGGAAGCTCTTATGAGAAGTGCGGGAGATGTAACGTTATACAATCGAGCTATTAAAGGAAGTTAAAGAGAGCTCCTACGAGGAGTGATAAAAGACGTAACGTAAATACAGTTATTAAAGGAGATTAAGGAACCTCTTATGAGAAGTGAAGTCGTCCTGGATGTTAGGAGACCTAGATGTTAAGGAGACCTCTTAAAGGATGTTAGGAGATGGGAGATGCAACGGAGTGTAATCGACCTCTTAAAAGATGTTAAGGAGACAGATGTTGGAGACGGAAAACTTAATATGTTTTAAGAGGTCGACTTATAGGTCGACAATGAAACGAGGACAACAGCAGTCTTTTAAGAGGTCAACTGCACTCCGGGCGCAAGGGCTTCGTTAACACTCGAGTCCCTATAACATCCGAGGTCAACTGCACTCCGTGTACACTCCGGGCGCAAGGGCTCCCTGGCGGTCGAGTCCCTTTTATGAGGTCTCCTTAACATCTTTTAAGAGGTCTCCTAACATCCTTTAAGAGGTCTCCTTAACATCTAGGTCGATTTCACTCCGTTACAAGATGTAAAGCCTCATAAGAGGTTCCTTAATATCCTTAAAGAGGTCTCATTAACATCTAGGTCGACTCTACTCCCGTTACGTCTCCCACATAACGTTACGTCTCCCGCACTCCGTTGCATCTCCCATCTCCTAACATCCTTTAAGAGGTCTCCTTAACATCTAGGTCTCCTAACATCCAGGTCGACTTAACATCTAGGTCGATTTCACTCCGTTACATCTCCCGCACTTCTCATAAGAGGTTCCTTAATATCCTTAAAGAGGTCTCATTAACATCTAGGTCGACTCTACTCCCGTTACGTCTCCCACATAACGTTACGTCTCCCGCACTCCGTTACAAGATGTAAAGCCTCATAAGAGGTTCCTTAATATCCTTAAAGAGGTCTCATTAACATCTAGGTCTCCTAACATCCCGGACGACTTCACTTTCTATAATATGTTCCTTAATATCCTTTAATAGGTTAAATTTACGTTACGTCTTTTATCACTCCTCGTAAGAGCTCTATTTAACTAGTATAGCTCAACTGCATTTACGTTACTTAAAGTAGTCTGGTGGGGCAGGGGTTGGGTTTGGCAACGGTCGAGTCCCGTCAGGTCCTCGTGCTAACGCACGAGCAGATAAATCTCCACATAACGTTACGTCTCCCGCACTCCGTTACATCTCCCGCACTCCCGTTACGTCTCCCACCACCTCGATCTTACGATCGAGCAGATGAATCTCCACATAACGTTACATCTCCCGCACTCCTCGTAAGAGTTCTCTTTAACATCCGGGTCGATTACACTCCGTTACATCTCCCATCAATTGTATTCACGTTACGTCTTCCATCAACTGCATTTACGTTACGTCTTCCTCATTCACGTTACGTCTCCCGCACTCCGTTACATCTCCCATCGATTGTATTTACATCTCCCGCACTTCTCATAAGAGGTTCCTTAATATCCTTTAATTAAATTTACGTTACGTCTTTTATCACTGCCTCGTAAGAGGTCTCTTTAACATCTTTTAATAGGTCGACTTCACTCCTCGTAAGAGCTCTCTTTAACTTAAGAGATTAACTGCATTCACGTTACATCTCCCGCACTCACGTTACGTCTCTTTCCTCGTGCGCTAGCACGAGCAGATAAATCTCCACACAGCGTTTCGTCTCCTATCTCCCACCCTCGACCAGCCGAGCCGGCAGTAATGAAATCTTCCCATTCGAACCTAGCATGATACCGACAACGTCGAGCTTCTTCGACACACATACCAATTGACTCTTCTACCGCGCTTCCATTGGGCTTTTCTTTCAAAAGAGCTCGATCTCTGTCTGTCCACGCCAACAAAATCTACTTTGTAAGAATTGGCCAACTCTCTCTCCCTCCGAAAGACTCCTAGGAGGAGCAAGAACTGGTCCGATCGATGCCAAGAAGACGATGACCCTTCATCTCTCCGTGGATTTGAACTTGAATAACCTATTCCCCGGGCTCCCCTCCCGAGAGAGAACAAGAATACCCGCGCACCTATCAGTGCAGCAAGACAAAGAAAAATAAAACCCTGCCAGGTCATCTCTTTCTCTATGTAATTAGTTGATCATCGCGAGATCATGTTTGTTTTTGTTAGCACTAGAGTGGATCTTGTCCTATCGTTGAACCAGCCTATCCTATAGGATAGGGTAGTTACTTTCTTATCCTCCCTTCGAAAAGAGAAATTCGATCACAAGGGTCCATAAGCGAATCCGGAGAGAAGACGGTGAGCACTAGACCAAGAAGAGAAGGGACATAACCTTAAGAAACTCAGTAAAGAGTAAGAGTATGCTGTAGCTGTAAAAGAAAACCCAGGGACATAACAGAACCTTATAAAACTGCATCGCAGTATGCTGTAAAGGAAAAGCCAGGGGCATGGGCAATGGACTTCCCCAGAACGAACCATCAAAGTTACCAGATATCCTTCCGTCACTACGACAGGGATTGAATCCGATCTTCAATAGGTCATGGTTATCAGCGAAGGGTGTTCTCCTACTGAACTTGAAAAGGAAACCCTGTCAGGTCATCCCCCATCTATATGTCGATTGAGAATAGCTCGAAAGAAAAAAAGAACTTAGCCTAGACCAAGCAAGAATGGACTGCATACACTCAGAGGATGCTGTCAAGGAAACTTAATAGGAGAAAGAAACCAAACATTTACTATTAAGCCCAGCAGACCGAAGGAGTCATTTACTATTAAGCCCAGTCGACTGCACTCTTGAGGTCTCCTTTAAGCAGACCAAACATCGATTCTATAAGGGGAGTCTATAATAGACGTAGAGATCGAAACCAAATCGAATACATAAGCACCTTGAACCCGAAAAGCGGAAAACCCAAGGCCAACAAAGTCATCAGCAGATCAAGACAAAGAAAGGCAGAATCAAATTCATACGCTTACTTCAGGAACGAGTAAACCCCAAAGGACATGAGAGAAGGAAATTTCCATATATTCTCCACCCATACCAACCCCGCCATAGTAAGAGAATCTCTTCCGAAGGGAAGCGCAAGAGTCATCAATTCGATACCGTGCCAACCCAAGAACTTCTCCCTACATCCCCATAGAATGATTACAACCAAAGAAGATCCGCCTTTGTAAGAATCGATCGGAGCAGCATACTCTCTCTCCATCCTAAAATCCCCTTACACCTACTCCGGTTTGTACAGCTAGGCCCTTTAGGTCCGGAGGTGTGAAGCAGCTCGACCGATAGGGAAGAGACGTAACGTAAGTGCGGGAGATGTAACGGGGTGTGGAGATTTATCTGCTCGTGCGCCAGCACTTAAAGGCCCTCGATCCGGGGGATCGCCTACCCCACCAAACTTTTTTTGACGGGACTCGAGCTTGCGATCCCCGTAACATCCAGGTCTCCTTAACATCTAGGTCGATTTCACTCCGTTGCATCTCCCGCACTCACGTTACGTCTCTTTCCTAACGGTCGAGTAGATAAATCTCCTGCCCCACCAGATGTTTAAGTAACGTAATGATAAAAGACGTAACGTAAATGAGGAAGACGTAACGTAAATACAGTTGATCTAGTAGATATTAAGGGAACCTCTTATGAGAAGTGCGGGAGATGTAACGTTATACAATCGAGCTATTAAAGGATATTAAGGAACCTATTATAGAAAGTGAAATCGACCTAGATGTTAAGGAGACCTAGATGCTAAGGAGATCTATTAGATATTAAGGAACCTCTTATGAGAAGTGAAGTCGTCCGGGATGTTAGGAGACCTAGATGTTAATGAGACCTAGATGTTAAGGAGACCCGGATGTTACTGAACCACCAGACTACCTCGACCTCTTAAAGTGCAGTCGACCTCATAGTGCAGTCGACCGGTCGAAGACCAACCCTTGCGCCTTAGTGATACGAGACGGAGTCGACCTTTGGTCTCTAAATCCCCACCATTTAAATGGTTTGGCTGCTATCACCAACGGTCCGTCCCACTAGAGTTCATGAGTTCAGAACTCGAGGTCTTTTTTTCCATTTCTAATGGATGCTTTTTTTCGCTTATACTATATATCTTGCTTATGATAGATCTCTCTCTCTTATACTATATCTCTCTCTGACGAAGCTCAAGGAAGTGAGCTCATAGATGCTTCGATATACTATATATCTCGCTTCTCCTCTATGCTATATCTCTCTTCTATGCTATATCTCTCTTCTATGAGAACTTCAGCTCTGACGGGTATCACCTTCAATTCTGGCGAGCATCGATGGGATATGAATGAAAGAGCGGAGCTTCTTCGGCATTTGAATTTGCAGAAGTTGTTGTATCTCGCCTGCCCCAAACGGCCGTAAGGAACCCACAGGGCTCGAGCGAAGTGAGCGGAAATGCGGATGAAGGAATTCACGGCTGGAGAATTTGGCGAACGTTGGGAGAAGGGGATTTATCTGCTCGACCGAAGGAAAGAGACGTAACGTAAGTGCGGGAGATGCAACGGAGTGAAATCGACCTAGATGTTAAGGAGACCTGGATGTTACGGGGACCTGCCGTTAAGAGGTCGACTGCACAACGTTACTTAAAAAAGTCTGGGAAAGAGACGTAACGTGAGTGAAGTCGACCTGGATGTTACTGACCCGCCAAACTACGACGAAACGTAGTGCGGGAGACGTAACGTAAATGCAGTTAACCTATACTATGAAAGAGACCTCTTACGAGGAGTGAAGAAGTTAAATAGACCTCTTACGAGGAGTGAAGTCGACCTAGATGTTAAGGAGACCTGGATGTTAGGAGACCTATTAAAGGATGTTAAATAGACCTCTTACGAGCCTACCCCACTATCTCGACCTGGATGTTAGGAGACCTGGATGTTAGGAGACCTGGATGTTAAGGGAGAGCTTTCGCACGAGGCACGGAGTCCACACTCCGTTACAAGATATTAAAGCACGTCTCCCGCACTCCGTTGCATCTCCCGCACTCCTCGTAAGAGGTCTTTTTAACATCCTTTAAAATCTAGGTCAACTTAACATCCAGGTCTCCTAAACATCTAGGTCGAGATAGTGGGGTAGGCTCGTAAGAGGTCTATTTAACATCTAATCTAGGTCAATTGTATTCACGTTACGTCTTCCATCGATTGTATAACGTTACATCTCCCATCAACTTCATTTACGTTACGTCTTTTATCACTCACGTTACGTCTCTTTCCCAAACTATTTAAAAAGTAGTTGCTGGGACCAGATTGCGTGAATTCTCTTGTTTCGTAAAATTTAAAATGCTAATCCGGAGTGGAAAATTCTAGGAGATATTAGACTGCCATGGGTATAGGCCCTTGCTACTTTAGGAAAGAAAAGGGAAATGGATGGTACCTCTTCTTTGGCATTTGTGAGGGCGCAATCGCATCGTCTGGACAGAGGAAAGTGGCCACAAGAAAGTAAGTCGCAGAATCGGTCGGATATGATTTGCAGAAGGGAGAAGCTTAGACTTTATGCACAGTGCAGAGAAGGCTAATCAATTCCTGCCAACCACTCTTTGATGTCACCACGTATATCTTCCGCTTTCTTCTATCTATGCAATATGCAATTACGAGACCCTGGAACTGATTCTAAAATCAGTCTTCATCGCGAGCTAAGATACATCTATCGAGAACCGATCCGACTACGCCATAAGCCATATTCTTGCATCTACTTCCCGGTCTTAAGTGCGACCAGACGGATATCTATTAAACGGGGGTTACCCCAGATTTCGGTATTGAGTTGAAGTGTCGGCAACCTTCCGTTGGGGATTTCGATACGCGAATCCTAGTTCAAATCGAGAGACTATAGTAAGAGGTATTCATAGGTTGAAGTGCTTACGTAACGCTATCGAGATTCTTATAAAAGCTCAAATTCCAGTATGAAAGGTCCTCATGAAGTGGAGTGGGTTATTCCTATGCGAAGATTTGAGCACGTTCGTCTCTGCTCGTCGACATGGCTCTTCGACCTCTCTCGATCCTCATTTGTCCCATAGTTCTGCTGCGCCACGAGCTGCGATCCAGTCTGAAAGAATCTTTCCCTTTTGCCTGTTTCACACATTCATAAGGGAGGGGATTTCTCTCTTATAGACCCGCGGATCTAAGTGCTACGGCGTTGAAAAGGGAAAAAGCAAGAAAGCAGTTCTGACAGAAAGGCGGATTTCTGTCCCGATACAAGCCTATATATCAGGCAAAGGGGTCTTTTACGCCCGGGCTTTTTGCTTTTTATACTCTTCGTTTGGCACCTCTCCCACAGCGGCTTCCGGCATAAAAAAACGTCTGTCTGGATAGGAAGTAGCAAATAGGACTCACGTGGAAGTACCTGGTATGTGAGAAACTGCTATAATTGCTTATGTAACAGAGATGTGTCGAGCTCCATATGATATAGTTTGGTGGGGATTATATGGAGCGACTCAGCAGAGTGAATGGTAAAAGACGTTACATCTCCCGCACTTCTCGTAGAGGTATCTTTAACATCATAGTAATAGTATAGGTCAATTTATTCACGTTACTTGAACATGGTGGGGTAGGGGTTGGGTTTGGCTACGGTCGAGTCCCTATAACATCCAGGGCAACTTAACATCTAGGTATCCTAACATCCAGGTCTCCTTAACATCTAGGTCTCCTAACATCCTTTAAGAGGTCGACTTCACTCCTCATAAGAGGTTCCTTAATATCCTTTAATAGGTCGATTGCATAACGTTACGTCTCCCGCACTCCTCGTAGGAGGTTCCTTAATATCCAGGGCAACTTAACATCTAGGAAGACTTCACTCCTCGTAAGAGCTCTCTTTAACTTCCTTTAATAGCTCAATTGTATTCACGTTACGTCTTCCATCGGTTGTATAACGTTACATCTCCCGCACTTCTCATAAGGGGTTCCTTAATATCCTTTAATAGGTTAAATTTACGTTACGTCTTTTATCACTCCTCGTAAGAGCTCTCTTTAACATCCGGGTCTCTTTAACATCTAGGTCAACTTCACTCCTCGTAAGAGGTTTCTTTAACATCTTTTAAGAGGTCTCATTAACATCTAGGTCGACTGCATTACGTTACTTAAACAGTAGTCTGGTGGGGCAGGCTCGCTAGCGCTCGAGTCCCGTCAGGTCCTCGATCTTACGATCGAGTAGATAAATCTCCTCACTCCGTTACATCTCCCATCAGGTCGATTGCATTCACGTTACGTCTCCCGCACTCCGTTACATCTCCCATCAATTGTATTCACGTTACGTCTTCCATCAACTGCACTCCGTGTACACTCAGGGCGCAAGGGCTTCGCTATCGCTCTTCATCCCTCTCCCTTCGGTCGAGCTATTTCATCCCTATAACATCTAGCGCAACTTAACATCTAGGAAGACTTCACTCCTCGTAAGAGCTCTCTTTAACATCCTTTAATAGGTCAGTTGTATTCACGTTACGTCTTCCATCAACTGCACTCCGTGTACACTCCGTTACTTAAACTCCCTCTCCCTAGCGGTCGAGTCCCTTTTATGAGGTCTCCTTAACATCTAGGTCGATTTCACTCCGTTACATCTCCCGCACTCCCGTTACTTAAACATCTGGTGGGGCAGGAGATTTATCTACTCGACCGATAGGTCGAGGATCGCAGCTCGAGTCCCTAAAGGGCCACCACCTCGATCGTAGTTACGATCGAGTAGATAAATCTCCTCATTCACGTTACGTCTCCCGCACTTCTCATAAGAGGTTCCTTAATATCCGGGTCTCTTTAACATCTAGGGCAACTTCACTCCTCGTAAGAGGTCTCTTTAACATCCAGGTCAACTTAACATCTAGGAAGACTTCACTCCTCGTAAGAGTTCTCTTTAACATCCGGGTCTCTTTAACATCTAGGTCAACTTCACTCCTCGTAAGAGGTCTCTTTCCTTTAAGAGATTAATTGCATTCACGTTACGTCTCCCGCACTCCGTTACATCTCCCATCAATTGTATTCACGTTACGTCTTCCATCAACTGCATTCACGTTACGTCTCCCGCACTCCGTTACATCTCCCATCTCCTTAGCATCTAGGTCGAGATGGTGGGGTAGGCTCGTAAGAGGTCTCTTTAACATCATAGTATAGGTCGACTTCACTCCTCGTAAGAGGTCTCTTTAACATCCTTTAATAGGTCTCATTAACATCTAGGTCTCCTAACATCCAGGTCTCCTTAACATCTAGGTCGATTTCACTCCGTTACATCTCCCGCACTTCTCATAAGAGCTTCCTTAATATCCTTTAATAGATTGACTGTATTTACGTTACGTCTTTTATCACTCCTCGTAAGAGGTCTCTTTCCTTTAAGAGATTAACTGCATTCACGTTACGTCTCCCGCACTTCTCATAAGAGGTTCCTTAATATCCTTTAATAGGTTAAATTTACGTTACGTCTTTTATCACTGCCTCGTAAGAGGTCTCTTTAACTAGTATAGGTTAACTGCATTCACGTTACATCTCCCGCACTCACGTTACGTCTCTTTGCACACTCTGTTTGTTACGTCTCTTTCCCCACCAACTAGGTCGACTCCGTTTCTTTGAACTATAGACACAAGGTCGATTTATCCTGCGTCGTGAGTCGACTTGTTCCCCGAGGGGCCTCGTAAGAATAATCTATCCCCCGCTTCTCCTTCCTAGGAAAGGTATTGGTGGATTTTATTCATGATGTAGAAAGCCTTACCGGAATACAAATGTCTGGGGTTCAGAGAGAAAGAAAAATCCGAGGTATTCATGAAGTTCTAATTCGCACCCACTTTGGAAGTGTAGAGTATTATAGGTACGTTCACCCAGGAGTCCGGAGGAAGAAAGATCTCAAACTCTCCCTCCAGGAATGCCAGAAGCGGTACCGAAACGAGATGATGATTCACGTTCAAATCCAGGAAGTAACTCGACCGATGGAATCTACTGGACCGAGTCAACATCGGTTTTCTCAGATCGGGTATTCTCTCGATGTCGTATCGACTATAGTTGGTCAGCCTTTTTTCGCTTTCTTCTAATGAACCTCTTCCCCAGTCCTTTTCTTACAAGAATTCAATAGTCTGTGCTGCTGCTGGGTGGAGTTCTTTCTCTGTTGTATTGTCTCTTTCTGGGCTGGTATGATGCATGATTCATCTTGGTTTTCGATACTTCTGCTTCGTTCCTCATGGTACGAGCGGTTTCTTAAGAATTTGATGTTGCTCAGGTCGTGCTTTCCTTTTCACGGAATTCTGGTGATCTTTCTTCTTCGTTTGATTTCTCTGGCGTAAGCGAAACCCAAAGGAGTTCACCGAAACGTAGACAGAGGAAGAAGGGGCTCATTCACCTACGATCGAGCATCCGGAGAATGGGACTCCTTCTGGTTCATAGATTGACTACATTCCCTTAATGGAAAAGGCCGGCGGAGTAGCGGCCATATTCGTGTCTACCAGACCAAGAGAGAAGCCTATCCGACCTTCGTTTCAGTTTCTCATAGTAGTGAGAAGAATTGGAAGAACAAAGAAAAAAATTATGACCGACGAGAGAGCCGTGTGAAGGTCCTAAGACCGTGCCTCAGAAAAGGGAAATGACTCAGGGTAGCCGAGATTGATGGGACGGAAGAGCAGGAAGCGGGCCTTGCGGATGGAAGAGCAGATAGACTAAAGGGGGTCTATAGGCTTCCTCTCACTAAGGCGAGAGCGAAACAGCCAAGATCGATGCTTAGGTCAGAGCGATGAAGAAGTGGGCTTGGACCATCCTTTGAAGAAAGCGTAATAGCTCACCGGTCGAGCTCGAATTTAAAGTGATTCACCGAAGCGACGTCAACCCTACCCTACCAAACTACTCCTGCTCTTTAGCCTCCGGTGGCCCTGGTTCGCTCCCTGTCAGTTTTGTCTAAAGCCTCGCTACCTTCCAGGTAGCAGCCTCCGGAAAGAGACGTAACGTGAGTGCGGGAGATGTAACGTTATGCAATCGATGGGAGATGTAACGGAGTGCGGGAGACGTAACGTGAATGAGGAGATTTATCTACTCGATCGTAAGATCGAGGACCTGACGGGACTCGACCGTAAGGGAGCCCTTGCGCCCGTGAAATCGACCCAGATGTTAAGTTGACCTAGTAGATATTAAGGAAACCTCTTATGAGGAGTGAAGTTGACCTAGATGTTAAAGAGACCCGGATGTTAAAGAGACCTCTTACGAGGAGTGCGGGAGATGTAACGTTATGTGGAGATTTATCTGCGTAGGGACTTTAGTCACTCGACCGAGTTTACGAGGTCGAGGATCGTAGCTTGAGTTCTCTTTAACATCTAATATAGGTCGATTGTATAACGTTACATCTCCCGCACTTCTCGTAAGAGGTTCCTTAATATCTAATCTAATAGATCTCCTTAGCATCTAGGTCTCCTAACATCCCGGTCTCCTTAACATCTTTTAAGAGGTCTCCTTAACATCTAGGTCTCCTTAAGAGGTCGATTGCACGGGCGCAAGGGCTCCCTTACGGTCGAGTCCCGTCAGGTCCTCGTGCTAACGCACGAGCAGATAAATCTCCACACTCACGTTACGTCTCCCGCACTCCGTTTCGTCTCTTACCCTCTTAAATTTTATTTTTCTCTCATTCTCGAGGATCGAAATATCTTAAGAGAATGATCTCTTCTCAGAAATGGTTTTAGATAGATATCCTCGATCATATTATCATATAGAAAGAAACATATTATCATATAGAAAGGATCTTATCATCTCGCTATCCTCGATCATATTATCATATAGAAGGATCATATTATCATCTTTATCTGTTCGATCATATTATCATATTATCAAGGTTGTCTCAGTCTCACGTTACGTCTCTTTCTTCTAATCCTCATTGGATCTTCTCTTTGTGGCCACTAGGCCACTTTAGCAGCTCTCGCCCTACAGGCCATTCATTGGCTGGGTAACAGAGTTGGGATTGGATCCACTTAGGTGAAGGTTATTCTCATTCGACGGATAGTGATTTTTGACGAAATGGAATAGGTCGAGATTTCTCCTCCGGAGGCTAAAGCGAGGATTTTTCCTACTCCCGACAGGGAGACTATCTCGACCTCTTAAAAGATGTTAAGGATGTTTAAAAAGGTCGACTTCACTTACGTTACGTCTCTTTCCATCTCCCACACTCCGTTACTTAAATCTTTTAATTGCATAGTAGTTAGGCGGGACTCGCCGGCTCTGAGAGGTCTCCTTAACATCTAGGTCGATTACACTCCGTTGCATCTCCCATCTCCTAACATCCTTTAAGAGGTCTCCTTAACATCTAGGTCTCATTAACATCTAGGTCGACTCGTTACGTCTCCCGCACTCCGTTACAAGATATTAAAGCCTCATAAGAGGTTCCTTAATATCCGGGTCTCTTTAACATCTAGGTCAACTTCACTCCTCGTAAGAGGTTTCTTTAACATAGAGGAATTTTAAGAGGTCAACTGCACTCCGTGTTCACTCCGTTACGTCTCCCACGATTGCATTCACGTTACGTCTCCCGCACTCCGTTACATCTCCCATCTCATTAACATCTTTTAAGAGGTCGATTGCACGGGCGCAAGGGCTCCCGTATGGTCGAGTCCCTATAACATCTAGCGCAACTTAACATCTTTTAAGAGGTCGATTGCACTCCGTTACATCTCCCATCTCCTAACATCCAGGTCTCCTTAACATCTAGGTCGATTTCACTCCTCGTAGGAGGTTCCTTAATATCCAGGGCAACTTAACATCTAGGAAGACTTCACTCCTCGTAAGAGCTCTCTTTCCTTTAATAGCTCAATTATATTCACGTTACGTCTTCCATCGGTTGTATAACGTTACATCTCCCGCACTTCTCATAAGAGGTTCCTTAATCTCCTTTAATAGGTTAAATTTACGTTACGTCTTTTATCACTCCTCGTAAGAGCTCTCTTTAACATCCTTTAATAGGTCAGTTGTATTCACGTTACGTCTTCCATCAACTGCACTCCGTGTACACTCCGTTCCGTCTCCCACCTCGATCTTACGATCGAGCAGATAAATCTCCACATAACGTTACGTCTCCCGCACTCCGTTACAAGATATTAAAGCCTCGTAAGAGCTTCCTTAATATCCTTTAATAGCTCAATTGTATTCACGTTACTTAAACATCTGGTGGGGTAGGAGATTTATCTACTCGACCGATAGGAAAGAGACGTAACGTGAGTGCGGGAGATGCAACGGAGTGCGGGAGACGTAACGTTATGTGGGAGACGTAACGGGAGTAGAGTCGACCTAGATGTTAATGAGACCTCTTTAAGGATATTAAGGAACCTCTTATGAGAAGTGCGGGAGATGTAACGGAGTGAAATCGACCTAGATGTTAAGTCGACCTGGATGTTAGGAGACCTAGATGTTAAGGAGACCTGGATGTTACGAGGATCGCAGCTCGAGTCCCATCAGGTCCTCGATCTAGGAGATCGAGCAGATAAATCTCCATCAATTT